GGGGTTCGGACCAAGGAGGTTACGAATGGGTATTCTTCATATTCCTTAGTGGTTGGCAGTTTTGTTCGCCCCCTTTGCAGTGTGAGGGTTACTGGATGTCCTCTGTAGCCATTCTTTCATAAGGGCTGTATTTAAATATTTATATAAATAAATCTTTAAATTAAACTATACTTCTATAAGTAATATTAAACGATATGGAATGTATTATTTACCAAATTATTCTTATTTTATTTATAATTAAGAATAATTTGGAAAGTATATAAAGAAATTATTATGGATTATTAGCAATATACCAGAAGAGAACAGATAATAAAATTCTTTAATTTGTGTTTAGCACATAAGCTCTTAGAGAAATTAAGTAAAAAACGAAGTGAAAAGAAACTTCTTAGTAACTTTAGGAAAAGAAATCAAAAGAGATTCTATAATTAGTGTGAATGAAAATAGAGAAGCCTATAAATAAATAAGTAAAATGGGTATTAATCTGTTTGAATTATAAGGGGAACCTTCCTCTAAGGCTAAATATGGTATATTAGCGATAGTGAATAGTACCGTGAGGGAAAAATATGAAATAGTAGTTTTATAAGCAGCTCGAAAAGAATTTAAATAAATAATAAGAGTGTACCTTTTGTATAAGTGCGACAAGAAGCACGTATTTAGAATGTGGTGTGATTCCACTAGGCACATTACCTAGCCTAACCCTATCCATACATGCCGACTGAGTAATCGGACGGTGTGAAGCTATGGAGACAATGTAACAAAAATCCCATCTTAACCCACGAGTTAGGATCGGAGTGCTAGGGTAATTATTTCTATGGAGAACGAAAGTGAATATGCATCGAGGCTTCATAAAAGGTGAGTGAGTGGACGGAGTAAAATCAATAAACGAACTACGATAACGGTGTGAGTTTCTTATACTGGCTCCCACAGGTAATCAGATGTTATCTGGAGTAAAGCATACTACCTAAGGAAATAAAGAACGGTCTAAATATGTAAACTTGGTAAGCCCCCAATTTCCTTCGACGGGAAACTAACGAAGAGGCAACATATAAAGGAAGGGGGCACCTTCCGGAAATTGATGTATCGAATTCGGGGTAGAAGATTCTCCAAAAAGCCAACGCTCATCTGTAATGGGTGAGATAGGGTCATATGACCTAATCCGAGAGGATGCTGACTTGGACATAACGTGATCAACGTAGCAATAAAGAACCTGAAAAAGGAACGAATCAGCATGGAATCTATCGCGATACATGTAGTATTAGAGTAATCTAACGAGGAGAATCTAAAATGAGGACCCCCTAGGAAATAACTATGAACAAATTAAATCTCAAATCAACCTCGGAACATTAGTAGCTCAAACCGAGAGACAAAGAAAGCTAACTCTTCCTTAAATTGAAAGCTAACAAATAGTTGTTTAGGTTTCCGAAGAGAACGAAAAGCGAAACATAATGACATAGAGTTAGTCCAGCCAAGCCTTATTCTTGTAGCGTCTGATGCTGGGAACAGGAGATCAGAGAACCAAGAAAACCTCAATGTCAAGTAATAAAAATCCAAAACCCAACATGTGGAAGTCCCAGGTGCAACCCATGAAGATCAAGAAACCTTGTCCAATCGAAGATAAAGAATGTGTGCCCGTATAGCCAGAAGCAAATCCAAGTAGTTGAGGATCGAGGTCAGAAAAGGCTAACACCCTAACTTCTGAGAGAGCACAGGAAGTATTGGAGAAAAGACTAAAACGGATGTAATTAAAAACAAATATAAAAATGTTACAAGTACAATAAAAAATCAACTACAAAGAGTACAATTGGATGCTATAAATACCACAGAGGAAATAAAATATTACCCTCCTCGTGGTACGAAAATAAGTTGAAACGAGATAAAATGGAAAATAGTGATACAGCAGGTGGGGAATCTTCAGGAGAAAATTGTTATTGCAACTCAAAAGAAAGATTATAAAGAAGTTTACCGAATACAACGTGCAATAATAACTAGTTTTAGCGGAATGGCGTTAGCAGTACGGAAAGTAGTGACTAACTCCGGAAGTAAAACAGCAGGAATAGACAAAATAAAGTGGAAAGGTAGCGAGGACTACACAAAGGCCATCTCTCAACTAAAAGAGATAACAGCCAATCCCGGAAAATACCGAGCTCAACCCCTGAAAAGAGTTTGAATACCGAAAGCGAATTCCGACGAGAAACGACCACTTGGAATACCTACTCTAATTGACCGTGCGGTGCAAGCCGTATACCACTTAGCGGTGGACCCAGTGGTAGAATGTGAATCCGATGGTAACTCGTACGGATTTAGAAAGAATAGATCTACTCACGATGCTATCACAGCTATACGAAATCACATGGACAAAAGGGATCACCCAAGGTACATACTGGAAACGGACATCAGAAAATGTTTTGACCGAATCAACCATGAATTCCTAATGAAACACACTCATATCTGTGATAAACACGTCTTGGAACAGTGACTGAAATCAGGAGTAATGGATAAAGGAACATTCCAGGATACCGAGGCAGGGACTCCCCAAGGAGGAATAATATCACCTGTTCTATGTAATATAGCTCTGAACGGTATAGAGAAGGCGATTCACAGGGCATTTCCCCTGAAAAAGGGAATAAGCGCCGGAATACACGTCATTAGATACGCAGATGACATGATAACAACCGGAAAAAGTGTAGAGATATTAAAGGAAGCAAAAAATATAATAAAGGAATTCTTAGCCGATAGAGGATTGGAACTAAATGAAAACAAAACCAAAATAACACATGTTAAAGAGGGATTTGACTTTTTAGGCTTCAATATAGTCAGAAAGGAGTATAACCCCAGACTAAACAGCCCTACGGATCAAGAAACGGTATTAATTGTTAAACCTTCGAAAAAAGGAGTGGATAACTTAAAAGATAAAATAAAGAGAATCATCAACAAAAATAACCCAATCCAACAAATTGTGTGAATGTTGAATCCGATACTCAGAGGGTGAGGGGAACACAAGAGAATATCTTATCACTCACAAGAAACATTTATCACAATAGATCATTATATATGAACTAAGATGATCAAATGAACCTCAAGACACGCCGGATCGAAAAGGAAAGCTATCGCAAGATACATAATACCATCGGCAACCCGAAAATGAAATTGAGGGAAGTCCCAGGTGGATAAACTAATTAACCTGGGGGAAATTCCGATAATCCAACTGAGACCTTTGAAAATGGAAAGGAATCCATACCTACCCGAAGACAAAGGATACTTCCAAAAGAGAAAAGAGAAACTCGTCTTAACCAAGTTTAAGGCAGCTATCTACAAACTCTACAAACATATATGTCCGGAATGTGGAGAATCCCTGCACAACGGAGAAAGGATTGAACTACATCACATCCTACCCAAGGCGAAAGGAGGGATGAAGAACAAAAAAGACAACATCATGCCTTTACACCAAATATGTCACCAGCAAATAACACGAAATATGGAAGAAACGACTTTAAATGAAATCTAATGTAAGCTAACTGGTATAGCAGAAACCTTCCGAAAAGAGAAGGAAGAAGTGAACCAGCCAGAATGATTGCGCGAGCCGTGTGCGGTGAAAGTCGCACGCACGGTTCCTAGAGGGGGAAAGCCCGAGAGGGCCTACCTATCTCAATTGGGTCAGCAAGTTAATATTAGATGTGAGCAGTATTGCCTAGATAAAACGATTATCAAATTAATGAAAAAATATCTAATATTAGACCCGAAACCTAGTGATCTTACCATGGTCAGGATTATAAAAGTCCGAACGGGTCAACTAAAAGGGATGAGCCCCTTTAAGGCCCTCGAGTAAAAGTGAACCTTTTGCTAAAAACCATCAAATTGACGGGGACCCCCTAAAGCAATCTTAACCAACCAAACATAGAAATATAGTTTGGGGCGCAGGTAATGACTCGCGGTACGGTAAAATCAGGATTGATGCACGAAAGGAAATGGGAAATCCGCAGCCAAGCACCACTTATTAATAAGTGGTGTGCAGTTCATCGACTAGATGTTGGTTGGCGCAAGCTTAAAATATAGTCAAGCCCCACTCAAAAGAGTGCAGGATAATATAGTTTTTTTAATAACAATGACCTAAATGTAGGTTTACAATGGGAGTTGACGCACCCCGTTATGTGCAGACCTTGGTCGAGCGTTCGTACTTGTGGCATAAGTTTTCTTCCCTATTCTTCTCTAGGCAGTTCCAAACCTTTGGCTTCGCATGGTAATAGAAAAAATTCGTAGTGGACCAAACTTCGTCTGTAGGTTGAAATCAGAAAACTTACAGGCCACCGCGTGCTTAGGCTTTGCTGTGCCGTGAGGGGATAAGGTATGATTTTAAAGAGTCTCTTTTAAATGTTTGTGCGTTCCTCCTTACTCTAAAGGTAAGAAATAAAGCAAGATGGTTAGCCGTGAAAGCTTTACTATGTTCGTATGATAGAAGACGGGTTGAGATACCCGGATAAAAAGAGGGGAGAACTTTTTGAATCGGTCCGTTTTGTTGTCTAGGAGCGGGCTCGGGTGAAAAGTAGAATAGAGAAGGGGGTGGAAAACCCATTAAGTGTATAGTTCTATTTGCATTTAAGTCTCGAAACACGCGCAAAGACCAGCTTAGAACTTTTATCCCTACTATAGACACGGTTATTTATATTTTATTAAAATCACTACTATGAAAACAAATAACAAAAATAATAATTTTATTTCTTCTTGCAAACTTAACTCAGATGATAACCGCAATATTAACTTTATTGACATGGAGCCTATAGTTAAATATGATGATGCCGATGTTGATAAAGTTAAAATCTTCGCAGACAACCGTAATAAATCAGGTGTATATCGCTGAATTAATAAAAAAACCGGCAAAACATATGTTGGCAGTTCAATGAGTTTAACTCGTAGATTTACTACTTACTACTCTATTGGTTATCTTTTGCGAGAAACAAAGAAAAATTCTAGTTACATATACAGGGCCTTATTAAAATATGGTTATTCTAACTTTAAATTAGAGATATTAGAATACTGTGAGCCTGAGAAATGTATTGAAAGGGAACAGTATTATATAAATCTTTTAAAAGCGTCGGGGGGCGCGCGCAGCGCGCCCCCCGATGCAGCCCCCCCGGAGGGGGGGGCCGCTGAATATAATCTATTACAAGTAGCTGGATCTAGATTAGGCCAAAACCATTCAGAAGAAACCAAGGCTAAATTTTCAGCTTGAGAACGCTCTGAGGAAACTCGGGCTAAGATGAGTGAATCTAAAAAAGGTGAAAAGAATCCGATAAAAACTCATAGCGAGGAAGTTCGGGCTAAAATCTCAGCTTCTAGAAGGGCTAACCCTTGTGGTAGCAGTCAACCTACTTGTCAAAAAATAGAAGTTCTAGATCTAGAAACCAATATTACAACTATATATAATTCTATACAGGAAGCTGCAAGAGCCTTAAATATACATAATTATAGTATTTGCCAATATTTTATTAAAAGCCAAAAAAAACCTTATAAAGGAAGGTATATATTTACAAAAAGTTAATTTAAGCGTTAGACTCTACACTTATTACAGTCTAGCCTCTTTAGCCAAAAGTAACAGACCCATAGACAGGGCACTTTTAAAATATGGATTTTCAAATTTCAGTTTGGAAATCCTAGAATTCTGTGATACAGATAATTTATTAAAGAGAGAGCAATACTACATGGGTTATCTAAATCCAAACTATAATATTGTAGAAACAGCAGGATCTACCTTAGGGTACAGACACACTCCAGAATCTCTTGCAAAAATGAGAGATTTTGTACTAAGTGAAGAGGTTAGAGAAAGAAAAGCTCTGTCCACTGAAAATGCTACAGCTTCAAGAAGAATTTCTATAGTAGTTGAAAATATTTTAACTAACGAGAAATCGGAGTATGTTAGTTTAACAGAAGCAGGTAAAGCCCTAGGAGTATCTAGAGCTGCTGTAAGTCAAGCACTTTTATCTAACCGGATACTAAAAAAAACGTATTCAATTAAAAGAAAAACATAAAAAAACTAATTATCTGATAAATGGGTAGTTTATTAACTATTCAGGGAGAAAAATCTCAGCTCGGTCTGAAGAAGACCAAAGAGATAATCTGTATCGTTGTAAAGATATCCGATGAATTGTGGTAAGTTGGTGAATTTTCGCCCTAAATAAAATGATAAAATTTAGAATCTGGCTCATAACGGTGAAACCTAAGGCGTATAGCTATGGCAATACCGTGGGAAGTTTATCAAGTGTCTTAGACCAGAAACTATCGATCAAATTAACTCGATATAAGCATTTAATTGCTAATTAGTAAATTGAATGGCTTGATATAACCCCGTAACGACTGAGTCCGAAAGGAGAGACAATATGCATTGCTTACTTAAGTCCAGTAAATTAAGGACTATTTCAGCGCAGCAATTCGCAGCGGGAATAGGTACAGTGCATATGTAATACGCCAGCACTTTACAGTTTCTAGCTTATTATGGTTATTATTAAATTATTGTGACAAATATGTATATTATTTTTTATGTTGCAGTAACTCTCTTATTGTTAGAGAGGGTTTGAGGCTTCGCTTATTGCGCAAACAATGTAGAGTACGGAGTGATCCGTGCTGGAAGTGACTACCCTAACAGAATCATCAGTAGGAGCAGCCTACCAGTAGGGTGCAGCCTTAACGAAAGTTAGAGTGGTGGCCTTTGATAGGCAACTGTTTATAGATGATGCGCCCTAAAGCAAATGAGAAGTAAGGGACGCGGTATGTCCGAGTCCGATTTATTAAGGGCTGACGATTAAGTATAGCTGGTATACCAGCATTAAAAAACAAATTTAAAATGAAAACAAATTATAATTTTACAGAAGGATGGTTTAGTGGATTTTCTCAAAGCGACGGTTGCTTTACTATAGCATTTGAAAAAAGAAAATCGGGTTTATTGGTAAGACCTAAGCCTATTTTTGTTTTAACTCAAGATATTAGTGAATTAGATATGTTTAAAAAATTACATCTTCATGTAGGTATTGGCTATATAACAAAAAGCAAGATTAATGTATCTTTATATGTTACATCCTTAGCTGATATAAAAAATGTATTATTCCCTATTTTTGATAAACATCCGTTAAGATATGGAAAACGACGATCATATTTAATATTTAAACATGTAGTAAATATGATGTTAAATAAGGAACATTTAAAATTAGAGGGTTTACTTTCAATTATCCATCTTAGTTTTTGAATGAATAAAGAAACAAGTACACGAACGGAAGAATCAAAAACAAAGCTTATAGACTTTTTAAGGGATAAACATGGAGAATTACCTGAATATAAAGAAACAAGTATAACTAATGATCTGCCTATTGCACCAATGTCTTTAGATTTTATAACAGGGTTGATAGACGGTGATGGTAGCTTTAATGTATCTTTTCAACTTAAGCCTTATAGGAGAGTAAAAATTAATTTTACAGTTGTTCAAGAAACATCATGTAAAGAAGTATTAAATGAACTTAAGGCTTACTTTGGGTGTGGAAAAGTATATGATTTACCTTCTTCAGCTAGTCGTTATCAAGTTGAAAATCAAGATTTAATAATGAATAATATAGCACCTATTCTTAATAATGTAAAATTTAATACTGAAAAATCAGAATATTATAAAGCAACAATTAAGGCAGGTGAAATTCTAAAAACAGAAGGTATTAAATCGGATGAAAGTTTTAAAACAATAATAGATTTAGTGTATGATATAAATAAGTCAGGAAAAAGACGTAGACTAACAAAACAAGAATTCATAGAAATGATGATGAAATCTTAGAATGCTTCTTTTTCTGTTTCGCTGCTTTGCATTTGGTCTTTTTGAATATTTGCTTCTTCTCTGGAACTTACTGTCCCTACAATTAAGGTATTTAACAAAAATAAACCTAACAATATAAAAAATAATAAAAATAACAATATAAAAAAAAAAATAATAGCCTAACATAAGAGTAAAGTTGAAGGTATAGTCTAAATTGCAGTGAAAGCTGTAAAAGTTTGGAAAGACAAAACTGACTAGGAATAGCTGGTTTTCCGCGAAACCTATCTAAGTAGGTAATTTAAATAACATCATAGCAGGTACAGAACTGAGATCTCATATCAACTTATTGATTAGTTTTAATCAATTTTTTTAATATCGGGGAATCGTGAAGATTTTACTGATGAGTAATCATCCTCGGAATGGTAATGATGAATGTTGAATAATCAGACATGAATAGAGCGTAGGCTGCTCTAAATTGTGTAAAAGAGCCAAACTCCGGAAAACCCCTAAAGCTCTAGTAACCAAAGTTATCGAGGAAACTTGATAGCCGGCCCTGTTAATGACCAGGGGTAAGGTAATATCACTAGAGATGATAGAAATTGAAATGGGCTATCGCGGATCTAAATCAGACAGTGTCTGTAAAAGAGCAACGAGTAGACGGTTCTTCAGCATCTTAGGATGCTGTAAGGTGTACTCTAGTCGCCGGGAAACCGGTTTTTGAGCGAAATAAAAATTAATTATAGGGTAATCCTTACCCTAACTAAAAGTGGATTACAAAACCATCGGAGGGGTCATTTGGACCTCTTTGAAAAATAAAGAAATTCTTTGTGCAGATTTAGCGATTTCAATGGGTAATAATTCAATAGCAGTTTTGGAAGTGTCTTTCGCCCAAGGTGGCGATTAAAAAAAAAGGAGTCTGGCCTCTTGGTAGGCTAGAATAGAATTCAGAGGGCGGTTTTCGAGAGCCAAGTATGGGAAAGGTGCTAACACCTCCTTTTTTATACTCCTGCGAATATATTTTAGTGATTATCTTGAGGTTAGAGTCCCTGGAATTGTTTCCCCCTTGCAGATATGAATAAGGAAATAATATTTAAGAGATTGGTCCTTTGATAGAGAGAGGCTCGGGCCACAAGTTCGGGCTAGAGTACTAACTGTTAAGAATAACAGGTAGGAGTGAGGAAGGTGTGATGATTTCAGTGATATCCCCTCCATCCTTCAGTCACCTATCCGTAAGGAGGCTAACTAATAATGTCCTTCTTGATAGGAAATAGTACTGACTACTATAAAAAGGAAGAAAATCCCTTTTGACTAGAATTCTTTTTATCCTAGAGCAGTAGTATATGGTGGTATCCGGGCTTGAGGTTCAAATCCTCAGGGTATACCCCCTGACTTTAATCTTAATTATTAGGAACTTAGGAGTTACCTGCAATTGCGGACCCTTTCAGTGACTTTGATATATATAATACCAGCCGTTACAATAATGAATAATAAATTTTTAGGTTTAGAAGCTGCGCCTGTTTTAAGACCGGCGTACATTTCAGGGTTCATAGATGGTGAGGGTAGTTTTGGAATCTACCTGCAAAAAAATTCTAAATACCAATTAGGGTATCAAGTAAAATATGAGTTCGCTATAGTAGTTCATAGTAAGGATCGAGCTTTATTAGAAAAGATAAAACTCTCTTTTAATGGTATGGGTGGTTTAGATAAACATGGAAAACTATCGGTTAAGTTTCGAATTTCATCCATAAAAGATATCTCAAAACTTATAGACCATTTGGATAAGTATCCATTGAAAACTCAAAAACGAGCTGATTACTTATTATTTAAAAGAGCCTTTGAGCTAGTTCAACGTAAAGAACATTATACTCCTACAGGTTTCTGTGAAATTTTAAGTATTAGAGCTGCTATGAACTTAGGTCTTTCAGACTCTTTAAAGGAAGCTTTTTCAGATGTTGTTTCTGCAGAAAGACCTAAAGTTGAAGACCATATGATCTCAGATCCTAATTGACTAGCTGGGTTTGTGGAAGCTGAGGGGTGTTTTTATATAGGTATCACGAAACCTTCTGGTAAAGCAGGAGGTTGAGTCCAATTAAATTTTAAAATTACTCAACATAGTCGTGATGCCTTATTAATGGAAAGTTTAGTTAAATATTTAGATTGTGGAAATGTCTATACAAAATCCTCCGTAGATGTGATGGATTATGAGGTAAAAAAATTATCTGATTTAACTGAAAAGATTATCCCTTTCTTTAAAAAATATCCGCTAGAAGGTGCAAAGAAGGAAAATTTTGAAGATTTTTGTAGAGCAGTGTCTTTGGTTGAATCTGGAGCTCATTTAACTAAATCTGGTTTAGAAGAGATAATAAGAATAAAATCAGGGATGAACACTCAAAGAAAATTTGAAAAGTAAGAAATAAGTAACTCAAAATTAAAGATACCACAATAGCCTAGCCCGAAAACTATTTATAGTTGGGCTAAAGTTAGTGGAGCGAGAATGCTAAGGTTGTATGTCAAAAGGGAAACAGCCCAGAACAAGTGTTATAGTAAGGTTCCAAAATTATTATTAAGTGAAATAAAGGAAGTCTTTTTTTTAATTCGATCAGGAAATAGGCTTAGAAGCAGTCATTTTTTGAAGACCTCGTAACAGAGCACTGGTTAACATTGAAAAAGGCATTGAAAATTTAACGGATCTAAAATAATATACCGAAACCTTGTCCATAGTTATAATAGCTGGCCCCCTCTTCCCTTCCCTCTCCCCCAAAAGGGAGGGGGGGGGGGGGAAGAGGGGGGACTGCAGCCCCTCTCTCTTCGAGAGAGGGGCCGCTTTTTTTAATAATTATGGGGTAGCGGAACGTAGGGTATATAAAAGAATTTTGGTCTTTTTAAGAAAAATAATATAACCCTAGTGATAATGCTGATATGAGTAACGATAAAGGCCAGCCTACGGGTTGGCCTCGCCTTAAGCTTATGGTATAAATGAAAGTAACGGCCTCTAAGTTTATTAACCTAAAGGACTAAATGATGAGAAAACCTTGTTTATGCAGCACAACCTTTAAATCTTAATACAAAATAGCATCCCCTCTCTCTTCGAGAGAGGGGATGCCCCATTTAGTAAAAGATAAGTGATGAAGAGTTCTGGAAAAATGATAAACATATAACCGTACCTAAATACCATCTCAGGTAAGCAAGTAGAGAATACGAAGGCGTTTGAGTGAACAATCATAAAGGAACTCGGCAAAATAACTCCGTAACTTAGGGATAAGGAGTACCGTTCATCTTAATTAATATCAAGAAAAGTTTAGGTAGCATAAAATCGAGTTGTACGACTGTTTAATTAAAACAAAGCACTTTGCATAAAGATGACAAGTCTAAGTATTAAGTGTGATCTCTGCCCAATATTTGTAGGATAACGAATAAGCTCAGTGGATAACACAAGATTGGCTTAAGAGGAATCTCTGATTAATGGCGGCCTTATCTATAAGGGTCCTAAGGTAGCGGAACACCCTGGCCGTTAAATGCGGTCTTGCATGAATGATTTAACGATACAACAGCTGTCTCTATGATTGGCTCAGTGAAATTGGAATAGCAGTGAAGATACTGTTTACCTCTAGATAGACGAGAAGACCCTATGCAGCTTTACTGTTACTAGCTATTGCATATGGTAGGGCAAAGTTGTAGTGTATAAGGTAGTTGGTTAGATAGAATTGAAACACCTTTACTTTAAACTATCATATAGCTGGGAAGCCGGATTATTACGTCCGAGCATATCCCCCTCGAAATAGCAAATGGCCACCTCTCACTCCTGGCTACGCCAGGATGAAGGGTGGTGTTAATTTTAACAACGTTTGTTAAATTAGGGTGACCATATTATCATTAAGTAATGAATAAAAGAATATTGGCTAGGTGGCAGTTTATGCGGGGCACAGATCCCATAAAGAGTACCTGGGTGTATCCAAAATAGAAAAAAATACTAGTGCATGGGGCGCTTTGCGGCCCAAGCCTTATTTTAAATTTAATTAAATTTAAGGTAATTTCATTATTATCTTTTTAAAATGTTTTATATAGTTTATATAAAATTAAATCAAGTATGAATCTATTTTAGTTAGAGACTTTATTTATCAAGAAAGTAAGAGTTAACTATATGGAAAATAGTGGAGAAGTATAAGTATTAACTGTACTAATGTATGGTAATATATTTTAGTTGCTTAAATCTGGCTTGAGGCCTTATGAAAAGCGATTTTTATTTTTATCTCTGAATAAGTTTAATGGCTTAAACTTGCTTTACTGTCTGACCTACGAGTCTATCAGTCGCGTAAGCGGGGCATACGATCACAAGATGCAGAAAGGAAAGGGTCTTGGATTATTGAAAAAAGCTACGCTAGGGATTACAATTACCTGTTAGTCCTCCAACTCTCGAAAGAGTTGGTAATTAAATTGGGTGAATTTCAAGAATAACTTTAATAATTTTAAAGTCAACTTGATGCGAAGCTTATTTGAGCATCATAGTTAAATTACTATGTTAAATAAGAACGTTCAACGACTAGAAGGTGAGTTATGTTAACAATAATCCTTCCACGAGTGCCCAACACCTTAAGTTTTTATCTTTTATGCTGGTTTATTAGAGTATAAAATTAAAATTTAAGGACTTTTACACGACCAGGTCGGTCGTTTTATAAATTTATTACAAATCCTTCTTATTTAAGAATATTCTTAAATCTATTAAGCCTTGTAATAAAAAAAAATCAAAGTTCTACTGACAACATTCTATCACCCTCACTTTTCCATTTTACAACACGTGTTGCAAATGGAAAGGGGGGGGGGGCATGTGCTGGATTCTTTGGCTCAGCCCTTTAACTAGGCTGGCCAATTTCATTAATGTTTAAGAATGTTAAGGTTTATATAATAAAAAGCATTATTAATAAAACCAACTACAGTAAAAAAAAATATAAATTTTAATATGTTTCAACTATTTTTCAATTATTATATATTATTGCTGGATGTATTTATACATAACTTTAGCCTTGTTGATTCTGTTTTATTCGTTGTCCCGGCCTTAGGCTGCGAAGCTACCGCACAAAAGATATCTACAATAACAAAAGCCCAAGTTATCGGACTTGGTCCGAATAGCCGATTACTAAAACAATATAAGGAATCTTTGGTTGAGTTATCCCCAATACAAAGGGAAGCAGCAATAGGATTGATGTTAGGAGATGCTAGTTTACAAACTCAAAATGGAGGGAAAACTTTTAGAATGAAATTTGAATGAGGAGATAAGAGTAAATTTTATTTAGATCATGTTTTTAATTTATTTGATGAATGGGTTTTATCGGATCCCCATCAAAAAATTAGACTGAGTCCTGCAGGCAATAAAATTACAAACTGAGGGTTTCAAACTATGAGTCATGAAGCTTTTAATTTTTTAGCCCAGTTATTTTTAAACCTACGGACAAAAAGTATATCAACAGATTTAATAAAAAACCATCTAACTCCTAGAGGGTTAGCTTATTGATTCATGGATGATGGAGGAAAATTAGATTATAATAAAAACTCTAAAAATAAAGGTGTTGTATTGAATACTCAAAGTTTTAAAGACAAAGAAGTTGAAATTATGGCACAACAATTAATGGAGAAATTTAATCTTGATTGTGAAGTTCGATCTAATAAGGGAAAGAAAGTCATAGTTATCAAATCTTCTTGTTATCCAAGATTTTTATTTCTAATAGACCCGTACATTTTAGCACAGATGAGATACAAATTGCCCTAGATGTGTGTTAATTCAAACTTAACCATATTAGGCATTAAATAAGGTGGTTACATAGTCTGAGCCATTTTGTAAGATATGGAAGCAAAAGATAAATAGCTTTTGCGATAACAATTCTGAACAGGCTAATTGCGTCAGAGAGTACATATTGAGTACGCAGTTTGGCACCTCGATGTCGGCTTAGCTTATCCTCGTGAACGCAGAAATCATGAAGGGTACGGCTGTTCGTCGTTTAAAAAGCTACACGAGCTGGGTTAAATACGTCGTGAGACAGTATGGTTTCTATCTTCTAGGGGGAATTAGAGTAAAATAAGGGTTGACCCTTCGTACGAAAGGAGTTGGGTATAGTAACCTCTGGTTTACCTGTTGTTTATTGTGTCCGATATTAATATCACCGGGCGGTTTTAAAAACCACCTGTCCTTGTTTATTTCCTAGCTAGGGAGCATACAAGGGAAAGATAATTTCTTTGTCTATATACGGATTTAGGTTCGGATAGATAAAGATAGGGGAGTTACTATCACTTAAGTAATTTTATAGCATAGGCACGGCAGGAAAGCTACGTTTTTTAAGGATAAGGGCTGAATGCATGTATGTTCGAATCCCACTTTAAGATACTCTTAAAAAAATACGTGGTATACTACTACGATTTATGTGTTTAAAACATATTACTAATAGGTTTTGACTGTAAGGATTGCAATCTTTAGGTAAAAAATACTAATTTATTATACACTGGATAATACACTTATCGTTAATTTTATTTTTCATTAATAGCCAGCATATCTTCGTAGGTAAAAAAAATTGCTAGCGGAGCAACCCCCCCTGCATGCATGCACTCCCCCCCCTCCATCTAACTACTACGCGAGTAGTAGTTGGATGGAGGGGGGGGGGGACCCAAGGGGGGGGGGGGGCGGAGCCGGCCGGCCCCATCATATTTTTTTTTACTTTTATGTTATTATTTTTATTATTAAAAAAATATTAAGAGAACTATGACAATGGGGTTTTATAGCGAAGGGCCGCGCAGCGGCCCTTTGCATCTCGCGCGCTACGCGCGCGGACGCTCCCTAATATGTGGCACACACGACCAAGGCGGTGTGCCACATATTACCCCCACCAGGTGTGGGGAGGCCGGGGTGATTGTGCGAAGCGCCCTTGCATGCCTGCATATTCCCCGCTTTGCACCGGAAGCCGCCTTGGTCTGCATGCAGGTGCATGCAGTCCCCAGCCCTTCCTGCATGCATGCATATTCAGTTCATGCACCCTCTTCTCGAAGGTGGACGTATGCTAATCCTCCGGATAAGACGAAGTCGGAGCATGGCTACCCGAGGGTCGGCTGCCTTACTTGCATGCATGCATGCGGCCGGCCGTTCGGCCGGTTCCAAAGCTGGGTATACAAAGCAAGGCGAAGCGCCCATCGCCAGCATGCAGGCTGCATGCAGGGGGGTGCAGATGCAGCATGCTTGCATGCGTCCTCGAAGAGGGTGCAGCACTCCCCCTACGTTGCCCCCTACACACAGCCCATTACCTTACAGGCTAAGGGGACCGCCCTTCTCTCCTGCATGCAGTCCATTTCCTACGCAAATGGACTGGCCCCGCTACTTCTCTTCTCGAACAGCCCTCTTCATTTTTTTTTTAAAAAAATGATGAGAGAGGTTTTTTGCCGCTAGCTTCGCAGCGCATAAAAAAACCAAAATCACCCCTCCCACTTTCCAACCCATTCAATTACTACACGCAGCCTTGGTCGTAGTTTAATGGATGGGTGGGGGAGTGGGGGGCTCGAAGAGGAGGAGCGCCGCCCCGAGGGGGGAGGGGTGCATGGGGCCCTACGGGCCCCATGCACCCCTCCCCTGGGAAGGCAGGCTACCCTCAAAATTGCGCCCATCATTACCCTGTCAGGGTAAGGGTCTGTGGGGAGGCTGCCGGCGATGCTCTTCGGACTACCCTTGGCCCCACCCGGCCCCTCCCCTCTCATTTATTTCCATAAGGAAATAAACGGTGGGGAGGGTTTCAGGAAGGGGGCCATGTTTTATTTGGCCGCCCTGCCCCCCCCCTCCACGTATTACGCGAGTAATAGGTGGAGGGGGGGCTAATAAAGCTAATAAAGAGGGGACCCCCATCATAAAAAACCAAAAATGCCAGAGAGGAGGACTTTATGAGAGAGGAGGTATCCGTCCCCTACGGGATCAATAGCTGGCCTGCATGCAGAGCCGGCCCCTGGGTTTTTTTTGTTATTATATAATGTGCCGGCTCCACCACATAGTTTAAAGGCCCGGTTAGCATAAAAGTAATGTGTCCGTTTTGTAATCGGAATAAGTAAGTGCGATACTTGCACTGGGCTATGTTCTTTGTTCTACTCCAGCAGCCCCCCTTATTCCTGCATTTAGCGAAGCCAAACAATTTTTGGTCTGCATGCATGCGACTTTGTCTTATTCGGAGGATTAGCAGTTGAATCACCCCCCCCCAGAGCCCCTCTGGCCTTCGCCACTTCGCCGCTCTGTCCTAGCAGGGGACTGGAAGTTCCAGTTTCAGTTACTCTGGAAACAAGGACTGCATGCACCCTCTTCGAGGACGCATGCATGCACGCGGAGCCAAGAGCGTCCCGGCTCCTACGGAGCCGGGGGGGACGGTTCTGGGTGGGGGGGGGGTCGGCTCTGGGGGACTTTGAGTGGTCATTTTTTTTTTACAAGTAAAAAAAGAATAAGCATGGCTGCACCCTCTTCCTACACCAGCCTTTCTAGGTCGGTATTGGACTAGCCATGTCTCCGAGAAGCCTGCGCATGCTATCATATACCGCAGAAGGTGGAAAAGGAATAAGAAATCAAAAATAAAAAAAAATAAAGTCTGCGCTGCCCCCCAGAGGGGTGGGGGGGGGGGTGGGGTACAAATTTAGCATACATATCTATTGCAGCGCCCCTTGGTCACACGCTGTTTCCATCCTCCGGCTCAATAGTCAAGTTGGTTAAGACATAACGTTTTCACCGTTAAAGGCGGGGATTCGAATTCCCCTTGAGCTCTTTAAATTCAGTGCTTTATACTTTTATATCTTCAGGTAATACTCCGGCAGCCTCAGCGGCACCCCCCCTCTGGGAGGGAGGGGGGGGTGCTGCATCCCCCACTCCGTGGGGGGGGACGCTTCCTGAAGCGGGAATAAGCAACGCTGCGTAGCAGGCGCCGCTTCGCGTATTTTGAACTACCAGCTACGCAGCTACTTGGCTCCGCTTAAAAATCAAAATAAATTCGCCCCGCCCTTTTCATTTTTATTTTTTTTTAATAAAAATGAAAATGTTTATTTAAGGTACCGCTTGCTGGCTAGCCTAAAAAAGGCTTCTTCGATCCCATGGAAGCACCCCTCTTGAAAACCTTGCACAACTTCGTTAAGCTGGGGGCCATGTTTTTTTTTGTTTTTGTGTCTTGTCTTTGTTCTGCTCGCGTAGCAAGTTACAACTACATATGTAGTTGTAACACAACTTCGTTAGCCCCCCGTAGCCAAACCCGACCCTTTACCTGTGGCTCACACCAACAACTCCGACCCGGTCGTAGCCGAGCCTAGGTGAGGGTTAAGGAACAGGGTCGGTTTTGGCTCCGTAAGTTGTGCAGAAACTGGAACTGGGTAATTTGTTTTTGTTTTTTTTTGTTTTTTGGTTTTTTTTTTGCGTCCAAGGGGCGCTAGTATCTGTTCCTGTGGCTGTTCCCGGGGACTGCATTTATATTCAGGGCTCCAAGCTGGGACCCGTAGTGTAGCGGGGGGCTGCATGCAGTGTTGGGACCCTAATAGGGAGCCCCACCAGGTCTGCATTTATATTCAGACCTGGTCCGCCTTTTTCGTCTGAGCCCGCCCTTCTCTCTCACTTTTTTCATTCTGAAATAAACGGAGAGAAGGGAGTTTAAGGGGAGGGCGGGCTAGGTCCCAGGGCTGCTTTTTTTTTTCTTGTGAAGCGCCCCTGGGATCCGGGTCAACCCCCCCCCCCGCTCCGCGTATATTGAAAGAATAAAAGCGTCCTTCGCTCTCGAAGAGAGCGAAGGATGCAGCCCCTCTGAGAGGGGCCGCTGGGAGGGGGCAGCACTGCATGCTACCATACGGCTCCAGAAGGGTCCCACCTTAAAGGAGCCTGAATATCAATGCAGGCTTTTTCCACACCAATAACTCCGACCCGGTCGTAGCTAGTCTACGTGAGGGACCCTAGGGGGGTGAAGTAGCGGGGTAAGGATAAGGATGTGGCCGGTTTCACAGGCCAGCAATTTAAATAAATCTATAAGGTAAAAAAAGTAATTATACCATAAGTGGCGGATTAGTGTAGTAGTAACATGATTGGCTCATGTCCAGTAGTCAGAGGTGCAATTCCTTTGTCCGCGTTTATATTTTCTTTTTGTATTTCCCTGCGAAGCGTCCCAATTACTTTGACTTTTTTTTTTCACCGAAGGAGGCACAACTTCGTTAGCCCTGCTTAGAAGTGTGCAGCAGATGTATCTGCTGCATGGCTGCATTTATATTCACGACCTGGTCTATCCACTAGTTCCTGTACCTGTACCCGGGGACTGCATGCTGGAAAAGCCTGCATTTATATTCAGGGCTCCAAGCTGGGTGCCGTCCCCCCCACGGAGTGGGGGGAGATGCAGCCCCCTTGGGTGCAGCTAGTGGAGCCGCCCACCCCCTGCATTCAGCCTGCATGCAGTGCACACTCCGTAAACATGCATTTTGTGTTTTTGTTTTTTTAGCAAAGCCAAATTTATTTTTCTTATTCCTTCCCTGCATGCGTCCACCTTCGCAGAAGAGGGTGCATGCACAGAACCCCTTCACCCCGCCCTCCCCACACCTGGTGGGGGGGGGGTAATATGTGGCACACACGATCAAGGCGGCGTGTCACATATTTCAGGCTCGCGCCCCGCAGGGGCAAATTTGTCCCCCTCCATCCTACTACTAGTGTAGAACGGATGGAGGGGCGGGCTCGTATTTGTTTTTTTTTGTGGTATTTTTGTGGTATTTTTGTGGTATTTTTGTGGTATTTTTTTTTTTTGGGGGGGGGGGGGTAGGGCGGGAGTCTACCCATGCAGTGACCAGGGTCACGGTCACGGCAGCAGCCCTGGCTAACTAAGTTGTGCAGGGCCGCCCGGCACGGCCCCCGACCGACCAAGGTGCTGGGGCGCTTGCATGGCTTGGGGGGGGGTCCCCTCTTAGATAGGGGGGGGGGACCCCCATGCCGGCCCCAACATCTTTTTTTTACCTTGCAATTATTATTTTTATTTTATTATAAATAAATATTAAGAGAACTCTGACGGCATTATAAAGCGGCACTGGCCTTTGAAACAACTACATATGCAGTTGTAACTTGCTTTAGCGAAGCCAAGTGAGTGGGAGCCGGGGGCACCGCCACCCCGACCAAGGCGGGGTGGCGGTCAAAATTCTTTTTTAATTTTTAAATTCCATATAAAAATCCCCACCAGCCTTGGTCGGGTTCCTCTCTCACCATGTGAAGCCCACGGCCGGCTCCATTTTCGGGCTAGCTTCGCTGCAGAAAATGGAGCCGGTCGGAGGAGCCGGGGCTTCGTTAGGGAGGCTACGGACCCTAGGGGGGGGGGGTCAATGCAGGGGGGGGGGGGTAGGGTGCCGGTAAAAGCAAATACCCCTTTTAACTGGAAAGAAAAAAAGGCTATAGCTTAATTGGCAAAGCAAGCTGCTCATGATAGCTCAGATGAGTGTTCAAGCCATTCTAGCCTTAAAAATGAAACAAGGATCAGATTAAACCTTTGGCAATGCACAGCACCCCCCCTTCAGCCTAATATGTGGCACACCACCTTGGTTGGTGTGCCACATATTACTGGCTCGCGCCCCGCAGGGGCAAAAATGTCCCCCTCCATCCATCCAACTACTCCATAGTTGGACGGATGGAGGGGCGGGCTCGTATTTGGGGGGGGGGGGGGTGGGAGGAGTCTACTTTAAATATAAATGCGACCAGGTCGGTTATATAACTATTATAGCGTGCATTTAGCGAAGCCCAAAACAATATTTGTTTCGAGCGGTCAAAATTGGCGCTAGATCTGCATGGGTCGCTTCGGAGGCCAAGGGGGGGGGGGGGTTAATAAACTTATATTGTTTAACTTGCTTTATTAATTATTTAATTTCTCCTTCCAGGAGGGAGGAAGTTAATAGCCCCTGCTTATCCTTATCCGCCAGTACCTGTTCCTGTTTCCCTGGGACTGCACGCACCCTCTTCTGCGAAGGTGGACGCATGCAGACTGCATGCTGGAAAAGCCTGCATTTATATACAGGGCTCCAAGGAGGGAGCCTAGTGAAGCCGGCCCACCCTACCCACCCCCACCCCCTGCATGCAGGCTGCATGCAGTGCATGCTAGACCCAAGTTCCTTTGCCACACTATTCCCCATGTTGCGGGGGGGGGAGTCAATAGCATCATCCTTGATGATGCCTAAAGGATGGGGCTCCGCCCATATGGCCCGACCGACCAAGGTGGGTGGGCGGAGCCGGCCCCATCTTATTTATTTCTTTTTTTATTTTATTAGTATTAAAAAATGTTAAGAGAACTATGACGGATGACAATGGGGGTGTTTAATGTTCAGCGGAATGCGCTAGTTCCGTCCCTCCTCCTACATGCGTAGCTGTGGGTGCCGGGTGCTGGTATGCAGGGGGTAGCAGCTCACCCCACCCCCTTCACCCCCCCCCGGGCCGGCTCCAAGTGAGGGAGCCTAGGGAGGGGGGGGGGGTAAAAAAACCAAATTACCCTCGCTCCGCCCCTCCCCTCTAATCCAACTACTACTCGCGTAGTAGTTGGATGGAGGGGAGGGCCAATATATAGGGAGGGGGGGGGGGGTAGGGCGGGGGGAGGGGGGGGGGGGTATAGAAGACTGCTTCCTTGAAGCACAATCTTCGGAGGTTGGGGGTGCTTGCCCTCTGCCCCCCAATTTTTGCATGCCCTAACGAAGTTGTGCCGACCTTTATCCGGAGGGTTAGCATTAACGAAGTAGGGCATGCAGCCCTGTCCACCCTGCAGACCAAGGCTGCTGCTCACCAGCCTTGGTCTGCATGCAGTGAAAAAATAAAGGGACCCTATTGCAGTGCGGTAATAGCAGCTCTTTTATTATTTCCCGGTTTCAAAGCCTGCATGCAGGTGTGGAATACCCCTGCATGGCTCGACGAAGTCACATGTATTCCCAGCATGACACCCGGCTCCGGCAAAAGGCCATGCATGGCTATATCGTGTATGGGTCATATCTTCGGCTTCTTGTGTGAAAACCCAAATCTTCTCCTTCCCACCTTACGATCCCTCCCAGCAATAATCCAGCAGCATCTTCCCTTGTCCCTGCAGGGAATAAGGGAAAATGCGGCCTTGGTAACAACAAATTCTCTCATTCATTTCCCTTCTTTGCTGGGAAATGAACGGAGAGGAGCCGGGGATATAAATAGAAAAGGTGCAGGGACCCTAGGGAGGCTAGGGCTGCATGCGTCCACCTTCGCAGAAGAGGGTGCATGCACAAACGAAGTTGTGCATGCATATCAAGGCTGGCAGGGACAAGGGAAGGGTAGTGGGTCCCAGTGGAGCCGCCCGCCCACCCTGCATTTATATATTTATTTAATCCGAGTGCTGGAATTGGTAGACAGGATAAACTTAAGACTTATTGATGTAAAGTCGTGAACGTTCAAGTCGTTCTTCGGATATAAAACCACCCATGCATGCAGACCTGGTCGTAGCCACTAAACTTAAGTTTAATCCTGGTACAGTACCCGGTAGCATGCACAAGGCCCCGGCTCCACTCTCACCAGGCGAAGCCCACGACCGGCTCCATTTTCGGGCTAGCTTCGCAGCAGAAAATGGAGCCGGCCAGAGAAGCGGGGGGGGTTCGCTAGGGAGGCTGGGGGGGGGATGCTTTTTTGTTAGTAGCACTCTATTATTGTTAGTCAATGCGGTCACTTTGAGGCGAGAAAGATCAATATTCTTTAACCGGCTAGCTATCCTTATACTGCTATATTCTGGTATTATAGGTTATGATAGTTTATATATTAAACCCGACCCCACCGCTGGACATATAGTTTTTCTGGTCCGGCTCCCAGAAGAGCAGCACCCGGCCGGCTCCGGAGGTTGCAACATGCGTAGCAGTAGGAGCTGCTCTGCATCTAAAAATCCTGTTTTTTTTTCTTTTTATTAAAAATCTCTTTGCACCGGTGCCGGGTGTGGTATTTATAAGTGTTATAGGTGCTATAGTGTTGCTCCCTTCCCCCTTCCCCTTCCTTCCTTCCTGCGCTCTTAACTGCATTTACCCGGCTCCTTGGATTCTTCCTATTGACGGCTCGACGAAGTCAGGCCCGGCTACGCATGTGGCCGGTTTCACAGACCAGCAGCTCATAATTCTCAAAATACACATATAGTTATATAGTAAGATATAAAAATCAAAAAATTAGTAAGATGGGAGAACAATTTACAATAATAGAATATCCTTTAATTATTATTTTGTCCACTGCATGCAGACCTGGTCATTTGTTATATTTTACTACGACCAAGGCATGTTTATAGGGCCCCTTTTACTATTTATATATTTGGATTCGACCTTGGGCTAGCGGAGCCAAGGCTGCATGCCAGCATATTGTTTACGACCAGGTCTGCGTAGCCTGCATGCCAGCATTTTTTTTGGGGGGGGGGAGGTAGGGCTAGCGGAGCCATATAAAAAAAAAACACCTTACCTTGGGTGGGAGAAAATCTATTTATCGTATACAAAGCTGGCATGCATTTATATTCAGGCCTGTGAAACCGGCCGGTAACATTTTATTTATTTTTTTGAGTAGCGCCAACTTCGTAGCCTGCAAACCAGCAGAAAAAAAAGGATATAAAAAAAAAACCAAATAAAGTTACTTACTAATGTTTCATCTATCAAATATTCAACTAATGTAATTATACCGAGGGGACTCGTCCTCCTCAATCTAGCATCATCTTCGATGATGCGTACGCTCACTTGAACCCTGCGGTCATCTACGTAGATGGCCGCAGGGTCCTGAAGGGCCTCGTATCCTTTATTACAAAAAATATCCGACTTTCTATTATTAAAATCAATTATTGAAATAATGAAGCGCAAAGAGCATCTAACTACTGTCCCTTGTCCCTTGTTTTGTCCTGTACGGGGGGGGACAGAAACTGGGTAAAGGGTAAAAAAATATATCCTGCACAACTTCGTTAGAAGCCAAAACCGAGCTTGTCCCTGTCCCTGTCCCTGCATGCAGAGCCGGCGGCGGGGCCATGGTCATGATGGGGGGGGTGGTTTAAATAAAACTGAAGCGGGGGGGGGGCGCTGCGCGCCCCCTGCAGAGGGCCGCGCTGCGGCCCTCCGCTTTCCCTAACGTTACTCCTGTTGAGATACCAGTAGTTGAATTTACAGAAAACCCGGATCCTCATTGATTAGTGGGATTCGTTAATGGAGAGGGCCGGCTCCGCGGCTGCGAAGGGGGGGGGGGGACAAATTTTTACAACCCTTGGTCTGCATGCAGGCTTTTTTCTCTGCCTCCTACTTCGTTGCCCCCCCTCCCCCTCTCTGATTTTTTTTATCTATTATTTTTATTTTATTCTTATGAAAAAAATATAAGAGAGGAGGAGGGTTTCAAAAGGGGGGAGGCCGCCTCGGGCGTATGTTTTTGGTTTTTAGGGGCTCTAACAAAGAGGGCGCAAGCCCATAATACTTTTTGGTTATTTTTGGCCCCAGCCACCCTAGCATGCATACCAAGGTGGGGACAAGAGGTCCACCAGGGTGGGGTAATTCCCTGCTTACGAAGTGTGTAGCAGTTCTGCCGCAGCGGAGCGGTGTTTTAGCAATATTATTGCCATGCTTGCTACCAGGTCTGCGTGCAGAGCCTGCCAATAAAAAAGGGGACATAGTTTAATTGGAAAAACTACGATTTTGCATATCGTTATTTCAGGATCGAGGCCTGCTGTCTCCAATGTCGAAATTCGACTAAATTAATACAATAGCTATGCTTTCTTTGTTTTTTTTATGCGTGACCCAAGTTCCTTTTGCCGGACTATTCCCGTGTTGTTGCCCATCTTCGGAGACAAGTTCCCTGGGGGACAAGGAACAGTAACAAGTCAATAGCATCATCCTTGATGATGGCTAAACGTAGGAGGGCTCCGCCCATCCTTGTTTACTTAAAACATAGGTCTGCATGCAGGCTTTTTGGTGGTTTTGTCTGCCCTACTTCGGTTGGGGGAAAGGGCAAGGTTTTGTCCAGTTAGGGGGGGGGGGGTACAGAAACTGGGCTAACAAAGTTGTGTGGGGGGGGGGGGGGGGTTCAGTAAATAAAAATACCACAAAAAGCATGGCACAGATGCAGGGAGGTGGAGGAGCCAGAAGGCAGGGCCAGGGGACCCCCTACAAAGTGGGAGTCCAAGTTCCCTCACCTTCATGCAAGACCAGTATTGGTCTTGCATGAAGGTGGGAGTCCTGGGGGGGGGGGGGGGGGGGGGGGGGGGGGGGGGGATATTTACTGAGGCTGGCAGCAGAAAAATAATATGAGGGGGCTGCATGCCGGCATAATTATACTGTTAATAAAAATAAACAAAAGCCCTTGTCCGCAGGGGGTCTATCCTGCACACGCCCGCCCTGCAGGTGCCCCCCGGGCGCCTGCAGGGGGGGGGGGGGGGGGGGGGGGGGGGGGGGGGGGGGGGGGGGGGGGGGGGCTGCATCTCCCCCCCACTCCGTGGGGGGGGGGGACGGCACCCAGCTTGGAGCCCTGAATATAAATGCAGGGTTTTACCTACATGCACAAGGCCCCGGCTCCACTCTCACCAGGCGAAGCCCACGGCCGGCTCCATATTCGGGCTAGCTTCGCAGCAGAAAATGGAGCCGGCCGGGAGCCGGGGGGGGGGGGCGGGAGCCGGGGAGCCGGGAGCCGGGGAGCCGGGAGCCGGGGGGGGAGCCGGGGAGCCGGGAGCCGGGGGGGGGGGGTTCGTTAGGGAGGCTAGGGTGCTGGGGGGGGGGACTAGCTCCCTTGGTCGCAAAAATGACCATGCGACTTCGTCGACCGCAGGTCATTTATAGTTTAAAGCTTGAGAAGCTCAATTGGTAGAGCGGGACACTGAAGCTGTTCAGGCTGTAAGTTCAAATCTTATCTCGGGCAACCCACTGGGTTCTAGCATGTTGGCCTAATTGGCAAGGGGGGGGGGGTCGTTCTACGGATGCGTCGAATGCAAGTTCGAGTCTTGTACGTGCTTCTTAGACATCTTATTTAAGCTTAACCTATTTACTCTAGTGTCACTGTAATTATAATAGGTTAAGCGAGCGGCCCCCGCAGGGGCCGCTTGCAAGGGGCGCGCTGGGCGCGCCCCTCGCGGCCCCCCTCCATCCAACTACTACTCGCGTAGTAGTTAGATGGAGGGAGGGTCTTATAACTGGATGATTACTATATACACTATATAAATTAAGAAGTAAGTAGCCTTTAGTATGTTTAATTTAATTAATACTTCGTCATGGTTGCGAAGTCGTGTAGGTGCATAATAATCTATATTTATAGATGAAATAATCTCAAAATTTAGTATTCAAATCCCCACATCCTACCTCTCTGCATATCTGGGCGGATTAAACGGATCTAATTGCTGCTGCCCGGAGGGCTGTAAATTAGAAATAACATTTTTCGTGGACGAAAAAAAACAAGCCTTGGTCGAACAATGGGCTTATCTTTGGGTAAAAATAAGAATAACCTCTCATCTAATCCAAATTTCACAGCCCCGGCTCTGCATGAATGGGTTGGCGGAGCCATGCAAGCGACCCAGCAGCAGCAGTAGTAGTATATGATAATGCTCTGCTTCATAAACGGATATTGGAGCCGCCCGGCCGGCCGGGAAAATGAGGGGGGGGGGGGGTAAAAAGCAGGTATCTATCGCTGAACGCGTTTGGAAACTGGCGAATCCTATGTGGGAAGCAGTGTCAATTTATCCAGAAGATTCAGAGATTATTTTAGAGCCTTGCGTGGCGAAATATGGTTATTCCAAATGGCCCGCCCCCCCTCACCCTCTCTCATATTTTTTTTATCTATTATTTTTATTTTATTATATAGAAAAATATAAGAGAGGAGGGGACGTTAGGAAAAATCAACCTGCCGCTATAAAAATAAAAGTTACTGATATAGAATTAAATACAAAAACTATTTATGATACAATACACGAGGGAGCTAGAGCCTTAAATATCCCACAAACAATAATTTCTCGATATTTTACAAATAAACAAAAAACTCCGTACAAGAAAAGATATCTTTTCAAGTAAATAGATTAGCAAAGGATGCTGCTATCTTCTGTATCTTTGTTATCTTCTGATTTCTAGTGTCACGCGGAATGTTGGCATTCCTTTTCCTATATGTTACTTAATTCTCTTTGCAGCCCCTTCCACCAAATCACAATAGGGCGGTTTAATCGTCAAATTAAACCTAAACCTTGAAATATAAGAAAGTTAAACTTTGTTTCTTTACAAACTAAAATTTAAACAAACTAGTTTATGTTACTCTTTTTTTAATGACTAAAAATGCCTGCTTTCGAAGTGTGCAGCATGTGTTCTTCCAGCATGCAGTCCCCGCGAGGTCTGCATGCTTGCATGCAGACTGCATGCTGGACAGGGCGCACTGCATGCTACCAAACCCAACCCTAACGAAATTGTGAATGCAGGCTTTTTTCAGAATGCAGTCGGGGGGGGGGGGTAACTGTAACTAGCGGATAAGGATAAGCATGTGGTGCATCCTTGGCCGGCTCCGCAGGCTGCATGCTAAAAAAATTACTAATAAGCTATTTTTTGGAGGGCGCCTCATTTTTTTTGGACCGCATTTTTTTTTTGTTTTCTTTTTCCCTACCATATCTCAACATACAAAACCGGCTTGCGGTCGCTTCCTTCTTTCCGGTTCTTTAGCGTGTCCCTTTACTTGTTCGTATGTCCCACTCCTCGTTCTTGTCCTATTTCAGACACTTTGGGTGCCGGGAAGGGGGGGGATTCAAGGACAAAGGAAGGAAAGGCAGTAATATTCCCTTGTCCTTGTCCCCTTCCAGCATGTATGCGACTTCGTCTTATCCGGAGGATTAGCATTAACGAAGTTGGCAAGCAGTCCCTACCTTTAATACCCCTTTTTAGCGAAGCCAAAAATTTGTTTACTTAAAAAAGGTCTGCATGCAGGCTTTTTTGTCTGCCCCTACTTCGTTGGGCAAAACAGGGGGCAATACGGTAGGGGACAGATGCCGTGCGGGGGGGGGGGGGAGCCCCAAGGAAAGGGGTTATAACGAGCCTAAGAACGAAAGAACTTGTCTTATCGAAGACGACATTGGCGCTGCTCCCACCCAGCCTTCCCAACCCGTTACATCGGAATAGAAAGACTGTGAAGAATCACCTTACTTACTTCTCCCTTACTCATTCAACCCAATCCGGTCGGGGACACATGGCGACGGGACAGATCCCCTACTTAGAACACCCAAAGATCAAGGCGAGATATATGGGGGGGAGGTCGCCTCGGGCGTATGTTTTTGGAGGGCGCCTCATTTTTTGGACCGCATTTTTTTGTGGGGCTCCGCTCCGCAGGAGCCCATTTTTTTTGTGGTATCTTTTTTTTTTTGACCGCATTTTTTTTGGAGGGCGCCTCATTTTTTTTTTTTTGCGCGTGACCCAAGTTCCTTTTGCCGGACTATTTCCGTGTTGTTGGCCTTGACCCTGGGACCAGGAACAAGACAAGTCAAGACAAGGGCTGCATGCATGGGCTCCGCCCAGTTTGAACAGCCCTCTCTCTCTCTCTCTTTCAGAGAGAGAGGTTTTCTTTATTTTTTTGGCCCTCTCGGGCGCCCAAGGGGCCAAAAAAACCTAAAATTGTGTCCCGACAGTTCCGCACCAACAACATCGGCTGCGCCGATGCGGACCTTGGTTGCTGAATAAGGGAGGCTAGGAGCATACGGAGGCTAGGGGGGGGGTAGCACCTCACCCACACCCCTTCCCCTGCCGGCTCCAAGTGAGCGAGGCTGGGGGGGGGGGGGGGAACAAGCAGGTAATTTTTTTTTGACCCCATTTTTTTTTGTTTTGCCGCTGCTTTGCTGCGTAAGTAAAAAAAAAAATGTCCCGGTATCCGGAGGATGTGGAGGTGACCAGGTCTGAATATAAATGCACACCCAACAACTCCGTTGTAGGGGGGGGGGTAGGGTTTTTCGACCCGGTAGTAGCCTCTACCCAGGGTGACTTTGGGATCCGAGGCAGGCCCATCGGGGGGGATGCACAATTTGCCCCTCTGGGCCGGTGGGGACAGACATGGAATAGAATATAAAAGGGGGGGGGGGGTAGAAGTAGCCAGCCGGGGGGGGGGGGGGATTATATAATCAGAAAACTCAAATTTAAAGGTAATGATGGAATTGATAGACATTAATAGCGGATTAAATACCACCTGGTATGCACCCAGCATGCACAACCTTCGGTTAGTCATAGCGGACAATTTTAGCCTTGGTCAATTTATAATTTGGCTATTTGCTAAAATAAAACGGGTGAGAGAACATAATTGTTTACTATAAGTAACCTATTTATAGACATAATCAAATTTGGCCAAAATCCGGCTCCGAGTTTTTCCGCCATGCTGTTTTCTTCTATATATATGTCTATATAGAAGAAAACTATTTTAAAAAGTCTAACCCATGTCTTCCTGACCTGGTAGGTGATTCACCACGCAGTTCTGCCTGCCCTGCGGGCTAGAGAAATATAAAAAATGTTAATAAAATGAGGTGTCTTCAGATTAAGAAAGAATTTTTCAATTTGACATAATCAAAATTATTCTAAAGCACCTTTATATCTAGGTGGCACTGGGCTAGTTACAGCTGGTTTTATAATTGCAGGCTTAAATATTAGTTTGGTTCACGATGACTTAACATTCTTTGGTTCTGGGATGGTTACAGTACTAGCTGCTTTACCTTGCAAAGGTAGATCTTTCTCTACTAATTCCAAGCCGTTCCTATCTGGCGGCCCCCCTCTCTCTATTTTTCTTTTCTTTATTATTTTTATTTTATTATATAGAAAAATAGAGAGGGGGATTTATGACGGGAGGCTAATTTGTGAACGCTTCAGCAACCAAACCAAAAATAATACCCCGAAGGGGGGGGGGGGTTAGCCAAGAAGCTATACAACAAAGAGAGCTGCGTTTAGTGGTCTGAGGGACAAAGTTAGGATCTTCAGTAGGTTATTCTGGACGATTTACAAAACAAATTAGAAGTATGATTGAATTAGCTCCTTATCAACTAAGTGTTATTGTAGGATTACTATTATCTGACGGTTGACTTGGTTTAGCTCATAACAGTAAAATGCTCGGTTATAATTAGCCCAGTCTGCTGCTCATTTTGAGTACCTTTTATTTGTATTTATATATTATCCCATTATTGTTCTAATTATCTTAGTTTTTAGATCTAATCTTCGAGATGGTACGACCGGTCGAAATTCTTCCTATTCTACCCACACCCTTTGGGACCTAGGTAGGCAGGAAAATGCGTGCATTACCTTGGTTTGACCGGTCAAAATTTCATTCTATCTTTTATCCTAATAGAATTAAAGTAATTCCTGCATGCATTCAAAAAAAAACCAAAATATTTACGATATATTGACACCGTTGCTAAAATATGGCTTGGCGAAGCGCCCATCATTTGATCAGGGGGGAGACGGATGTGTGAGTAGACTCCGTCTGCCCATGTTTACAAATTTGTACCAATTGCTATTCATTAGAATATACAATTAGATTGATGAATGTTTTAATAATACGTCATAATTTAAATTGTTCTTTGCACTTAGATGTAAAAGATAAATATCGTATTTACATTAAACAAGACTCGACCAAGGCCCGGCTCCTTTATTACGAACTATTGTTACTCCTTATTTCCACCCTTCCATGCTCTACAAATAGGGTCCTAATAAAAACAAAATAAATACCTTGTCCCAACGAAGAAGGGGCTCAAAAACCAAAAACCAAAAATTAAACCCTAAACCGACCCTCCCCACATCCACCAGGAACGCCGGATGTAGCGGTCTTGGTCGTGGCCCAGTACCCAGGAAAATGGAGCCTGCATGCAGGGGGGGGGGGTAATAATTTGAGAGAAAAGGGGTTATCGGCAGGTGAGATGGAATTGGTTTACATCCGGTACTTAGGATACTGGGGCATTAAAGCCGTGTGGGTTCAAGTCCCATCACCTGTACATCACTAATAGTGAAAAACTTTTGGCTTCCCCCGCAAAAGCCAAAATAGTTGGGGTGGGAGGGATATCTCTTGACTATTTTATCAAGTTATTTTGTTTGTTTTTTTTTTGTTTGTTGTGCTTATCCGGAGGATGTGCAAAATACTTATGTTCAACTTATTTATCCGTACGGCGGCATAAGGCTCCGTGATTAAGATATATCATTTTCTGATGGGCAGTAGGCAGCGCCTCGACCAGGTCGTGGTGAAGCCAACAAAAAATAACGTTGAGGGTGATAAATGACTTATATAATTATATAATGAAAAACAGGCGCTCCTTCGGATGGGGGGGGGGCTTCAACATGCTAGCTTTGCAGCAGGTTGCATGTTGAAACCCCCGCGTGCACATAACTTTTATGGTACTCTACCCCTTCCTAATCGAATATCTAATCTGCGTCCCAGCGTGAGCATGACCATGACCCCCCGCCCGCCCAGGTGGGCGGGCGGCTCTGCATGCAGGGACAGGTACAGGCTTGGTTTTTTTGCAACATCGTTTTTTTGTTTTTGTGGGGGGGGGGGGGACAGGAACTGGGTAATTTATTTTTGTTTTTTGTTTTTTGAGGGCAAGCCAAAGGCCCGCCTCCTGGCTCCGCAAACATATGTTTTTTTTTTTTTCTACCTACCTTACTTTAATGGGCGCTTCTTCGACCTTAAAATAAATCAAATTTATTTTTATTTTTAAGCGGAGCCAAGCAGTTTTTTTTTTTTGGGGGGGGGGGGGGGGGGGGTGCATACCCTCTCCGTTAGTTGCAACAAATTTATGCAACTACAAGGCTCCGACCCCTATGGCCCTTACTATTCTTCTCTTTACTCCCACCTCCGCCCCGTCTCCCTTTTCGCCCCATTTTCTCTTAAAAACTCAGGGAGGCTACGGGGGGGGGGGTTGGCTCCTCTTTCTATCCAAAACACCGGTATCCAGATGATGTGCATGCATATTCCCCGCTTTGCACCGGAAGTCTTGGTCTGCTTGCAGGCGCATGCACACCCAACAACGACCGAACCGGTCGTTGCGGCCTTGGTCTGCGTGGCTGCGCAGGTGCGACCCCAGGTCGACTTCGCCCCCTGCAGGGCTGCATGCAGTGGGGGAGGGGGGGGGGAGAGGGATAGGGGGGGGGGGAGAGAGGGAGAGGGGGGGGAACGGAATGCAGGACCCTACAAGGGTTATTTCATAAGGAAACCGATTGCAGCCGCCGCATGGGGGGGGGGGGGGGGCTTGGTCGTGCATTCACTAAAATAGTAGTTAAGAAAAGCGTCCCCCTGCGGAGCAGGGGGATGCAGCGGAGCGCGCTGCGCGCGCGCCGCCGCTGAGGTTTAATTTAAGCACGTTGGCCTAATTGGCAAGGCGTCGTACTACGGATACGTCGAATGCAAGTTCGAGTCTTGTACGTGCTTCTTAGACCTGGTTTAATTAATTTCTCACAACAGGGTAAAGGCTAACCCCAGCAAAGCCTCCCTCCCTTCGCGCTTCGCACGAAGGAGCGGGAGGAGGCACCCTCCCTCCCGAGCGGCCCCTCTCTCTCTTTCAGAGATAGAGAGGGGCTGCATTCCCTCTTCGGCCCCCTCCCCTCTCATATATTTCCATAAGGAAATATACGGTGGGGGAGGGTTTGAGAGAGGGGACGCTTTGCAGTAAGAAGGGAGGGGGGCGCTTCCTTCGGTGGGAAATAAAAATAGTGTAGGTGCATAATGGTCTATAATTAGACGAAATAATCTCAAAATCTGCATGTTCAAAATCCGAAATACACAACTATCCTGGCGTGTTAAATGGACCTAAGAAATTGAGTATTTTTTTTTAAAAGAATTATGAAAAATCCAAATATCAATCCAGTAGCGATATATTCGAATGCTGAGCTTCAGCAGAAGGGAATACTTTCCGAAAATAAAGGCAAATCAGGAGTATACTGTTGGACAAATTTAGAAAACGGAAATTATTATGTAGGAAGTTCCGTGAATCTTAAAAACAGATTTAACCACTATTTTAGTAAAGGGTTTTTAGAAAAAAATAAAGGTAGCATTATTAATCAGTCTCAGCTAAAAAATGGTTATTCTAATTTTAAACTAGAAAATTTAGAATACTGCGACCCAGATAAAGCTATAGCTAGAGAGCAATACTACCTGGATTTCTTAAAGCCCGATTACAATGTATTACATAGCGCAGGGTCACGTTTAGGTAGTGTAGTCTTAGCTGAAACAAGAAAACAAATTTCTTCAGCAATGACTGGTCGTAAATTAACTGAGGCAACAAAAGCAAAAATGGTATCTTCATGAAAAGATCGAGAAATTTCAGAAGCTCGCACAGCACATATGGCTATGTTAAACGAAAAAGCTAATAGTCCTGAGCGTATTGAACAGTCAATTAAAAATCTATCTAAATATAAAGCCGAACGGTCAAAAGCGACCCCTCTCTCATCGAGAGAGGGGTTGCATCCCTCTTTTTCAAAGAGGGCCGCTGTTAAGGTAACTGATCTAGAAACAGGTAATTTTGTAGAATACGAGTCTATTAGCCAAACAGCTGAAGTGCTGGGTTCAAATAAAAGTACAGAAAGAAATTATCTAAAAAGTCTACGACCTTTCCAAGGCAAATATAGATTCTCAGTTATAAGCCGAGGTATATCGACAATATGTGCACAAAAAATTTCGGACTTCAAAATACATAATACAAATACAAAACAAATTTCTGCAATAATTCCAGAAAAAAACTTGGATAACTATAAACAAGTCTCAATCAAAAAACACTTTGCAGTAGCAACCAAAGAATGACATAACAGTGTATATACTTATAATTCTAAATCTACAATATCTTTATTAGTAATAGACCAAATGATAATTAAAATAATAACAAGTTATTTAAATTCATTTTACCTTGAAGATAAAAAAAAAAATCATTTTCCCGCCAAGTTAGTCAGACAAAAACTACATTCCCTTTATATGAATAAAGTGTATGTTAGCAAACCTGAATTAAAACATACTAATTCAAAGGTTATAATAACATTATATGTTTATGCTTCTCGTCGTAAAACTTTTGATTGATTATATAAATATATAGACGATAGAATGTTCAATCAATTAGATTATAAAAATCAATTTTATTTATCTACATTAATATCTAAATTTTACAATAAAAAAGTAGTATTTAGAATAATACAATTGCGTTATTTTCATTTAAATCCTTCTATTTTAGCGGAACAATTAGCCATCAGTTTAACAAACCGGAGAACTAGTGTATTAGGTGCCCTGAGAAATACATTAAAAAAGGTTAGAAAACTAAATTATAATAAATTTGATAAAAATTCATTAAAACGAGCATCACTTAATGCAACATCTAATGTCTCAATGGAGAGTTATAAAAAAAATCAATTAATTAATAAAGACTTATTAAAACACGAAATCTTAGCCTCTCTCAAGTATAGATCAGTTATTGGAGTTAGATTTGAAATAGCAGGTAGATTAACAAAGCGTAACACTGCTGCCAGATCTGTTCATAAAGTAGGCCAAAAAGGTATTATGAAAAACATAGAGTCTTCTTTCAAAGGGAGATCCACAGTATTATTAAGAGGTGCAGTGAGACCTAATCTTGATTTTGCTAGTATTAGTTCTAAAACAAGAAATGGAGCTTTTAACATAAAATGTTGGGTATCTAATCATTATTCTACTCTAGCGTATTTCCAGTAAAAAACCCTGCGCAGATCTGCTTACCCTACCCAAGTAGGGTCCCAACACAACACAACACTCCGTGTAGCGTGTAGCGTGTAGGCATGCAGGAGGGTCGTTACGGTCGAGCCCTCCTCTCCCAGCAAAGGAGCCGGCCGGCCGGGTGGGCGGCCCCTGTGGAGGGAGGCTTTTTCTTTTATATCTGATAATTACAAGGAACTTGATACAAGTTTTCTAACTGGCTTGATAGATGGTGAAGGTTCATTCAAGTTTTCTATTGTCAAATGCACCGCTCCCAGTAAAGTTTCAAAGCAGGTAGCCTACGGACCCTACGGGGAATGAATACGGGGGGGGGGAGAAATCTCAATACGCCCCCTCCTTTCAAACTACTACACGTGTAGTAGTTGTGTAAGGAGGGGGGGTCGTTTTGGGCTATATATAAGTCCAGATGACGCGGTAGTTATCCCTGCATATCTGGTTTATCTTCTTTATTCTGTGCCAAGTTATTTGCGATAAGTTCTCAGTTACTTAAGATGAATTTTCTGCTTATCTATAACTGAGGGAGGGTTTAATATCTTATATATTTCGAGCGGTCGATTCCTCCCTCCGCCTTAGCCCTGTCCCAATCGGGAGCCGGCGGGGTGGCGGGGGGGATATTAAACCTAAACCGAAAACCCGCATTGCATCCCAGAGGCCGCTAGATCTGCTAGCATGACCCTTTTTCCTGCATGCGCCCGTAGGGGGGGGGGGGTAGTACCCTCACCAACAACATCGGCTGCGCCGATGCGGACCTTGGTCGCGGCCCTCCCCTCCATCCAACTACTACTCGCGTAGTAGTTAGATGGAGGGTAGGGTTAATAAAGGAGGCTAGGGAGGCTAGGGGGGGGGGTAGGGTACAAGCAGGTACAACAAGGATCGGGGGGGGGGGGGGGAAGGGTATTAGCTCTAGACTAAATCGAGCGGTCGATTTTTTTTAATACCAATACCAATTCCAATTAACTATTCATTTTTGCCTGCTTACGCATCCAAATGATGTGTAGACTCCTCTAAATTGTGGCTGCTTAAATTTAAGTTGGGGGGGGGGGGGTGGGGGCGCGGAGCCGGAAGATAAAAAAAATTCCCCACACTTGGTGTGCCGCTCCGCCCTTCCACCTTCCACTTACGTAGTAAGTGGACTGAATGCAGTGGGGAGCCGGCCGGGACATATTAGGCTGAATGGAGGGTGCTGTGCATGCAGCCTTCACAATTCTAACCTTTCCTAATCTTTTCTTGCCTTTGCCTCCCTGCTATATAATCTACGTCGAGTGGGTAGATCCCAGACTATTATCCAGCCAGCCTAGCATGCAGACCAAGGTGGGGACAAGCAGGGGAGAGTGACTCCTTCGGGGGGGGGGGGGGGGGAGGGTAATGTCCAGGTAGCTAGTATAATAAAATCTACCTATAAAACTGTTTATTTATTGGTTAAATTATTAGGATTTATACCTCCCTATAATCTTAGTTCGAATCTAATAACAGTTAAATGGGTTGGTAAAACATCCCAGGTTGTTTCCATTCACACAGATGAATCGACTGAATAACAATGGAGAGAATTTACGTATCTACCCTATGCCGCGACCGGTTGCACACACTAATATGGTGAATATGTACATTGGAGCCGGCCGGCCGGCCGACCGAGAAAACTGCTAGTCGGGACCCTCCCAAAATGGAATCCTCCCTTATCTTGCCGGCGTAAACCCCAACAAGGTGACAGGACTGCAAACATCCCAGCCCTGCAGGTGAGTTATTATTATTAGCCGTCGCGCGCGCGCGATGGCATCCCCCCTCCACCGGACCCCCTCTCACCCCCCCCGATGACCCTTGCTCTTCTTCCACCCCAAAGGGGGGGGGGGGGAGGCTATATCTCCTTCGCCCGTCTCCAAAAAAACACAGAAAATGAGCAGGTGCAGCCTCATGGTTACGGGTTCGAAGGATGTGCATAGCCTCCTAAGGGCTGCCCCTTCCTCGACACCAGCTGTCTCCTAGGTGGGCGCACTGCATGCTACCACATCCAACCCTTGCATGCAGGGTTTTTCTGCATGCGTCCTCGAAGAGGGTGCATGCAGTCCCCCCAGGGAACAGGTACTGAACTAGTGGATAAGGATAAGGAGCCGGGGGGGGGGTATAAACATCCTCCCGGTCTACCCTCTCTCTCCTATAGAGAGAGGTAAAATAAAATCGGGGTTTCTGTGTCCTGGCCTTCTCTCTCACTTTTTTCATTCTGAAATAAATGTAGAGAAGGGTGTTTAAGGGGGGGGGAGCTCTTCACCCACACCCCTTCACCCCCGCTCCAAGTGAGCGAGGCTAGGGGGGGGGGGTAGGCTACAAGGTAAATATATATACAACTTGCTATGCGAGCCACAACTACTAAGGGGGGGCTGGGGAGGGGGGGGGGGTAGGGCGGAGGCTGATTTATTATATTCTGGTTTTGGTTAATTTATCTTATTAACATTCCACCTTAAGCGGCCCCTCTCTCTTTCAGCCTTCGCCCCAATCCATTCTACTATGCTAATAGTAGAATGGATTGGGGGGGGGGGGGGGGGGGGGGGGGGGGGGGGTCACAACTACACGAGGAGTAGTTGTGAAAAGTGGGGAGGCGAAGCCGAGAGAGGGGACGCTTACTTAGGAGTTCCTATAGCGTAGCCTGTACACGGTTTAACAGTACTTAATATAGTTGGGGTTAAACCTAAACCCAAAGTTGTGAGTTATAAATATATTATCATATAACAAAAACCAAAAAAAATTCAGAATTTTCTATAAGTAATTATTATGTGAAAATTATTTTTAACGCCCAATTTAAATCTTTCGCGGAGCCAAGATTTTGGCAATAGGAACTTCACGAAGTGAATTTCTTCTGGTTCAATTCTAGATGCAAGATAATGCTTTTTTTGTTAGAAACACTCTTTTATTGTTAGTCAATGCCGCCACTTTGAGGGGGGGGGGGGTTCTTTTTTGTTCCTTCCGCAATTAATTCAAATGCTGATCTCGAAAAGAACTCAATAATTAAAGAGAACAAGGGTAGATCTGGAGCCTATAGATGAACGAATTTAATTTCAGGTGTATCGTATATTGGAAGCTCCGTAAACTTACCTCAAATACTTTACTTCTATTATTCTCTAAAAAGAATGAATAAGGGAGTAGAAAGATCCTCTAGTCGTATCCTTCGCTCCGCTCCGCCCCTCCCTGGAGGCCGGTGGCTGGGAGGGGTGGGGTGACCTCCCTTCCGGAGGACTAAAAATATGTAGTGGACTAATTGGTAAGTCATAAATTTTTGATATTTATTATTGAGTGTTCGAACCACTCCTGCATAAACAAATTAAATCAAATTAATTTATATTAAGAAGCGGTGCGAAGCAGCCACGCACTAATAATTTAAATTTAACTTTCGCTGGACAGCTGCCCTCCAACCCACACACAAAGATTTGGCGCAATCTTGGTGTGTTCGTTGTGAGGGGCCATGGGTAGAAATATATAAAAAGCCAAACTTTAAAAATAATTATAAATCACTTTAATAACTATCCAGACCATACCTAATAACCGGAACGTCATTCCAACTAATCCCGAAATAACCAACAAACAATACCTCACGGCTCCAGAGTCCTAATTTTAATAATTAGGGCTCTGGGGCCAGCCGGGCGACACTATGGTGAGCGTTCCCGGCTCCTGGACCCCATAGGTAGGTGTACTAGCCCTTGTTCTACCCAAAGGGGGGCAATGTTCAGCCCATTTTAATAACGGCTCCTTGAATTTTAGGATAATAGGGCGGAAGAAGCGAGGAACCACGCAACGTGCTCGAAGAATATCATATACCCTAGCGGCCCTCTCTCTCGAAGAGAGAGAGGGCTGCATCCCCCTCCTACGGAGCCGGGGGGGGGGGGGACGCTATAGATGGAAGTACAGACGGAACGTCCTCGAACAGTAGCCTAGCCCTAGGTATAGAAGGTTATAGAGGTGATAAATATAATAAATAAAATCTATGTGATTATAGGTAATTATTGAATATTTTGCTTTTTATGCAACTCTGTACAAAGTGATCTTTCGCATTTTCCCCGGCCGGCTCCTTATAATTAAACTTCTAAAGAGTGCTCTAAATCTTCGCCAAATAGGCGTCCCGCGCGCGGAGCGCGCGGGATGCCCTCCCCCCCGCAGGGGGGGGGGGGGGGGACGGCTGGTAAAATAAATTTGTGCTGCTCTGCTGGGAAAAAAATAAAAGTGTGAGGGCAAAAGACACTTTTATTTTTATTTTTCCACATGTACCTACCCCCTACCGGGGGGGGGGGGGGGGTAGGGAAAAGAAATACCATTTTAGGCTCGAGGAAGAGGAGAAGGAAGGTCGTAAACTCCCTCCCTGCCTCCAACTCCCCATCTTGGCCCTCTTAATTATTTTTTTTTAATAAAATAGAAAGGGAACCACGCAGCTTCTTTTCCTGCGCGGGGAAAGTCCCAAGGGAGACTTCTCTCCCAGGCCCTCTGCACTCTTTGGAGCCGGCCGTCCGTCCGGCCGGCCGGCCGCGCGGGTAAAGAAGCTGCGTGGGGGAAAGATGCTCCGATTTCACTAATTGGTCACATTTATCTGAGCGGCCCCTCTCTCTCTCTTTCAGAGAGAGAGAGGGGCTGCATCCCTCTCTCGGCCCCCCCTCCCCTCTCATATATTTCCATAAGGAAATATACGGTGGGGAGGGTTTGAGAGAGGGGACGCTTATAAAAAGTCATTAATAATAATAATAATCTATAAGTAATAAGAAAAAACAAATTAATTTAAAATTAATATAACATACACAATTTTCTTTTTTTATTTATTCTTTTTCAATTCAACCATATAATAATTAGGTATTGCAAGCCTATAGAACCCGGGGAGGAATTATAAAAAATCGACCTGGTCGGTGAATTAACAAGGATTTAATGATATGAAAATTTTATTGATTTAGATCAAAATCTCTAAAATTAATGTTTAGCTTTTTTTTCCCTATTGGGATTATGAGTTTTAACAAGTTATCTGAAGCTTTGTAAGAATAGGGAGAATTCTTAAAATTCTCATAAATGAAACCAAAAAACTGGATAGGCTGAAAGCCCAATCACCCACTAGGTCACTACATGTCTATACTACACACAACTTATCTTATTGCGGCGGTTTGGCTACTTGTGTAAATAACAAATTAACATTTCAACTTAATTATGCCTCATATATGATCGCAATTAGTTTTATAATTTTAAATTAAACCTTCGAGCTCGGTACTAGAAACTTAACCTCCGTAAAGTGAGTTTCTTATGGTTCTATTCCAGGCGATGGGTAATGCTTTTTGTTAGTAGCACTCTTTTATTGTTAGTCAATGCGGCCACTTTGAGGCGAGAAAGATCAATTTGATTAAACAGGCTAGCCATACTCATACTGCTATATTCTGGTATTATAGGTTATGATAGTTTATATATTAAACCTTTAGACACAGGAATAGGTATATATGGTGGTTTATTCCATACAACATCCATAACACATAGTTTTAACCTGTTTATAAGTATTCTAGGAGCGGCCCCCTCTCGGGGGGGGGGGGGGCTGCAAGGGGTCGCGCTGCGCGCGGCCCCTCGCTATAGTGTTACTATTAACTGCATTTTACCCCAGACGTTTCAAAGAACCTTACCCTCGGGTACGGGTCAACAATTTACAATACTATGTGCTATATTTTTACTTCGGCCAAGGCAAGTTTCCCTTAATTTCTAATACGGAGATGGCTTGGTTTTATCGCTGGTTCCCTTGCTACGCACAGCTATTTATGAAAAAGCTGATATCCAGAAGGACCAAATTTATTTTTGAGAACAAAGAAAAATGCGGAGTTTATCGGTGAATATGTTTGGAAACAGGCGAATCCTATGTGGAAGTTCCAATTTATCAAGAAGATTTGATCAATATTATAGTTTAAAATTTCTAAAAACTATAAGGGATCTTCCCATATTTATAGATCATTTCTGAAATATGGTTATTCTAAATTTAAATTATAAATATTAGAGTATTGTGATCCAACGGTGGTAACTCAAAGAGAGCAACACTCTATTAACAGCTTATCTCCCAAACTCAATATCTTAAAATAGCAGGCTTCTCTCAAGCCTATAAACATGACGATGGGGCGACCAAGGTGGCAAAAATTAGAGCAGTTCATCTGGGAAACCCAAAATCGGAGGAAACTAAGAAAAATATTAGGGTAGCGGCCCCCTCTAACAAAGAGGGGCTGCATCCCCCCCCCTCCGGGCGGGACGCTCTTCTTGGAATTAAACGTCCAGAAACCTTAAAGCCTCATGCATCGGGGTCCCCCCGATGAAGTTTCTGATTTAGAATTAGATACAAAAATTATTTATAATTCTATATGTGCAGCAGCGGAAGCCTTAAATATTCGCCACAGTATAATTTCTGGCTATTTTTCTCTGCAAGCATGGGGCTCCGCCCGAAAATCAAACCGCCGCTTCGCTGCACCCAAAGGGCTGGGCTGCGCCCTATAAAAATATGTTTTTACAAAAATAGATACCTAAAATATAGAACTTTTTTCCTAATTGGTTAGCTGGCAATAGGAGGTGCTATTTACAAAGCACTCTTAAATTATTTATCTTGCGCCCCTCTCTCTTTTTTCGCTCTCGTTCTGGCGCCGCCCCCTCCATCCAACTACTACTCGCGTAGTAGTTGGACGGAGGGAGGGGCCTATATTGGGTTTAAGAAAAATTAAACCTAAATGGCTAACATCTCTTATTAGTTTAAATGGTAAAACAGGATACTTCTAATATCCTCATTCAAGTTCAAGTCTTGAATAAGAATCATACGAATCTATAGGGGTAAACTAGCTATGCCTTCAGGTTTTTTAACAGAAACAAATTATCAAACGGTAAAAAAAATTGATGGACCCCCTGAAAAAGCAATTAAAACCAGTAGCAACTTATTCAAATCCTGATCTCCAGAAGGACCAAGTTTATTCTGATAACCGAGACAAATCAGGTATATACCGCTGAACTAATAAAATTAATGGAAAATTCTATATTGGTTCTGCGGTGAATCTTTCTCGAAGATTAGCATACTATTATTCCAAAAAACATATGGAGAGTACATTAAAAAAAGGAAAAAGTGCAATCTATAGTTCTATAATAAATTACGGACTATCCAATTTTAAACTGGAGATTCTTGAATATTGTTCTGCAGAAAATTGTATAAAACTAGAGCAAATATATCTGGATTTCTTCAAACCTGAATATAATATCTTGAAAATTTCTGGATCGCCATTGGGGGGGGGGGGGTAATATGTAGCGAGGAAACTCGAGCTAAAATAAGTGCATCAAATTTGGGTAAAACTCGATCAGAGATAACTCGTGCAAAAATGAAAGCGGAGCCCCCTCTCTCTGATAGAGAGAGGGGGCTCTGCAGCTCCGCGCTACGCGCGGGCCGCTTCTCAGATGGGTAATACTAATGGTCAAAATCACCCTAACTCTATAAAAATACAAGTAACTGATTTAGAATTAAATACAAAAACTATTTACAAGTCTATGCGTGCAGCAGCTAGAGCCTTAAATATCGGACAATCTAGCATTTCTAAATATTTTCTTTATAATATGGAAAAACCTAACAAAGGTAGATACATATTTTCAAGAGTCCTCGGTTAAGTCTAATATAAAGTCTAAATGCCAAAAACCCTACAAAGGTCGCGACCAAGGCCGCTTTTAAAAACAGAAAAGGCAGGTCGCCTTGGCGCTATATTTTTAAATTGGTTTAACTTTTCATCCATTCTCCTTTTGCTTCTGGTTATTGTCTACCGAGGTATATTTTATCTATCTCCTCCTCGTTCTGCCAAATCGGGGTTTAATGGATTCAAAAAGCCATTAAACCTAAGCCAAAACGAATCTATATAAAGATTAAAAATATAAAGAGAGTTGACCGAGTCTGGTTTATGGTGGTAAGTTTGAATTTTATTTGGCTAGTCATAGTCACATCCGTTCGAATCGGATATTCTCTGAACAATAAAAAGGAATATTATTTAGAGCCATAATGGTCGAGGCATCTCATTTGGGGTGGGAATTTTTTGGGTTCGAATCCTGATAATCCGAAATATTAACCAACAATACAAATTTTCCAGCAGAGCAGCTCTTTTTCCCAATTTGCCAATTTGCCAGTGGGGGGGGGGGGGGGGGACAAGAACAGGAGGTAAAAAAAAATGACTAGCTCCGCTGTCTGCATGCAGCGCTCTTTATTAACTAAAAAAAGAGCCGATTAGAGAAATGATTAAATTACCCCTGGCCCCTCCCCCTCATATATTTCCATAAGGAAATAAACGGGGGGGAGGGTTTCAAAAGGGGGGGGGGGGTGATATTTAAGCATGTTGGCCTAATTGGCAAGGCGTCGTACTACGGATATGTCATGATGCAAGTTCGAGTTTTGTACGTGCTTTCTAGACCCCCTTGCGGTCTTTAAGTTTATGACCAGGATGCTTTGCGACCAGGGTGCTTCTTCGTGGAGCCAGAGAAAAAATTAATCTAAACTACAAAGTAGGTGAATAATAACTAATAAAATGCCGTATTAGTGAAATAACCTTTATTTTTCATAACCCTGATTCTCGGTTGGGTGCCCCTTTTCTTTTTGATTAAAAAAATCAGAAAAGGGCCCCCTTTTCATTTTTATTTTTTTTTTTTTAAAAAATTAAAAATGAAAAGGTTTATGAAGGGTCCTTGGTCGAGTATAAAAATTCAAACAAAAGAATGAAAAATTCAAATATCAATCCAGTAGCGATATATTCGAATGCTGATCTTCTGAAGAAGGAAATTATTGAAGAAAACCTACCTTGGGTGGGGGAAAATCTGGAGTTTAACGCTGAACTATTTTACAATTAGGCAAAATTTATATCGGATCCAGTGTAAATTTAGGAAGAAGATTAAGAGATTATTATAATTATTCTTTTCTGAGTCATAAAAATAAAAAAAAAAATATGATTATTAATAAAGCGGCCCCTCTCTCTTTCAGCCTTCGCCCCCAATCCATTCGTACTATGCTAATAGTAGAATGGATTGGGGGAGAGTGAGAAGCTGCATCCCTCTCTCTCCTCCCCACTTTTCACAACTACACGAGTAGTAGTTGTGAAAAGTGGGGAGGCGAAGCCGAGAGAGGGGACGCTCTATTAAAAAAAGGATATTCTAACTTTAGCCTTGAGATCCTTGAATATTGTTAAAAAGAAAAGGCAATTTCAAGATGTCCCTGTCCCTGTCCCTGTCCCTGTCCCGGAGCCGGGGGGGGGGGGGGTCATGGTCATGCTGCAATTACATAGATCTTCGACCGGTCAAGCGAGAATATAATATCTTACATACTGCTGGATCATCTTTGGGCTTCCAACATTCTGAAGAAAGCCTAAAAAAAATGAGAGGGGTTGGTCGAAAACTTGCTTCGCCTTTTTCCAGGACGACTTCGGGAGCCAATGGAGGAATAAACTCTTATCTAAATTAGTGCTTCAGCGGCCCCCTCTCTCTTCGAGAGAGGGGGGGCTGCATCCCCTCTCTCTTCGAGAGAGGGGACGCTCTTGATTGAAAACTTTCTTAAGAAAATCGAAATATTTGCAGGCTGTGAAATTCATAAAGGTAAAACTCTTTCTGAATAAACCAAAACTAAAATGTCTCTTTCTCATCCTAATGGTACGAGAATAGAGGTAACAGATTTAGAATTAAATACTTCAGCCTCCGCGCGCGTAGCGCGCTAGGAGGCATCTCCTCCCCCCCTCCGGGGAGGGATGCTGTATTTAATTCTATTCGTGAAGCTGCTAAAGCCTTAAATATAGGTCATCCAGCATCGACGAAGTCGATGCTGCGTAGCTATAGTTGGAAATCTCAATTCAAAAATACCACAAAACCTTACAAAGGTTGATATGTTTTCAGTAAAATAAAATAGCGCTTAATTTCCCTCACCTCCCTCCCTCCCTCCCTCCCTCCCTCCCTCCCTCCCTTCCTTAAATCTAAACCCCGCAGGAGGGCTCCGCCCCATCTTTACCTTGAAAAACATAATATAATGGAAATACCTTAAACAACCAAAATTAGTAATTTGATATCTGCACATTATAAAAAAAACAAAAAGAACAACCCTGGTATTACTTGCTATTCCCTGTGCTACGTGAAGCTACTGCGCATGCATGCATTGCTCCATGCGCAGTAGCTTCGCATGCGCAGGGGGGGGGGGGGGGTAATTTGTAATTTGGTAATTTTAAATTTGGTAATTTGGCGTACAAGGTTTATTGCTTATTCCTTGAGTCCTTTACAGTCAAAAAGAGCCATTTCCCGCCATAGGTTTTAATGAAAAGGTATAAAAAGTTGAGGGCCAGCTGTCCTATTTCTATTTCAGAGGGTCTGTATGCAAGGCTGAGACAAGGGAGCCTCCTTCGGAGGGAATACATCTTTTCCGGCAGAGCAGTGTTTTTTTTGGACCGCATTTTTTTTTTGTGGGGCTCCGCTCCGCAGGAGCCCATTTTTTTGTCTTGTCTTTGACCTGCTCGCGTAGCAAGTTACAACTACATATGTAGTTGTAACACAACTTCGTTAGCCCCCCGTAGCCAAACCCGCCCCTTTTTCTGTGGCTCACACCAACAACTCCGACCCGGTCGTAGCCGAGCCTAGGTGAGGATTAAGGAACAGGGTCGGTTTTGGCTCCGTAAGTTGTGCAGAAACTGGAACAGGGTAATTTTTTTTGTCTGCCCCTACTTCGTAGACAAAGGGTAAGGTAGCTCCTGGCTGCGCAAACGTATTTTTTTTTTTTCTTACTGCGCCCCATAAAAAGGGTCGGGGCGACTCCTCATTTATTTTTTTACCTTCCCTTCTTTAATTTCCCTGTGTGTGCAAGCCTACCCCCCCCCCCCGAGGCTCACTTCCTTGAAGCATACCCCCTTCTTATCCTTGTATAATCCTTCGTTAATAGCCCTGCAAGGGAGGTAGTAGGAACTAGGTCACGGTCAAGGAAAAGGATAACCCAGCGAAGCATCCCTCTCCCTCACCCTCTACCTAGGTTTTCCTCTCCCACCAGCATATTCAGTTTCCAGCTGCATCTTCCTTGCCCACGGGATAATGCGGCCTTGGTAACAACATACATATGTAGTTGAAACTTGCTAGGCGCGACCAAGGCCGCACACAAAGTGTGGCCCTCCCTTCACCCCTCCCCTCCCCTCTCACCAGGCGAAGGCCATCCACATACGTAGTAAGTGGACGGATCCGAGGGGGGGGGGGGGGGGGGGGAGGGAAAAAGAGGGGGGGGGGTATTAAAAATGGACCAGGAAAGCAGGCCCCTCCTATCCTCTCCTTAATTTCCTACCCCCCCCTCTGACCCCGCCTTGGTCGGGGGGGGGGGGTAGGAAATTCAGGAGCCGGGGGGGGGGGGCTCTCCTCTATCTAACAGCCCTCTCTCCCTCTTTCTTTCAGAGAGAGAGGTTTTTTTTGCCGCTAGCTTCGCAGCGCATAAAAAAAAAATGAGAGAGAGTAGGGGGGGGGGGGGCGCCGCTCCTCATCTCTTCTTTTTTTGTGTGTGTTTTTTTTTTTTCAAAAAAAAAAGAAGAGAGGAGGACTTATAAAGGTATATACAAAATAAGAATGAAAAGCTAACGGAGGGCAGGCATACTTTGTTAGCCCCCTAATTTAGTGCCTCTTTGTTTTATGGTTTGATTGAATTGGTCCCACTAATTCTATTTATTTCATTTTACTTAATTTTTCTTTATCTAATTTATTAAAAAAAAAATGATAGTTATATTATTAACTAATAGCCATATAAATCTTGAGCGGTCGGTATATCACTTCAATCAGATTTATTTAAATAAAGTTATTTAGCGACCTGGTTGTTATAATCAAAGCGCAGCCCCCAATAGGGAGGCTCCTCTCTCTTTTTTTGGTTTTTTTGCCCAAGAAGGACTCCGCATAAGCATAAAAAAAAATGAAGGAGAGGAGGGACTTATTAAAGCGTCCCCCGAAGGGGAGACGCAGCCCCCTGGAAGGGGGGCCGCTAGATGTTTATAGCCATTACGGCATGGCGTAGCATCTAGTTGAATAGATAAATATGTATCAAATAACATGTATCGTTATCTTTATAACAATCTAATCATTTATTATATTCAAACTATGGTTTAGATTCAAACTCTAGTTATATTCAATGTATATTACGGCTGCAGCTTTTCATGCAGCCACAATATTCCCTTCCTACACATCGATGCGAGGATGGAGCCGGGGGGGGTGCACAACTTTGTTAGGGGAGCCCCCTGCTCGGCCCCACTAATTCTATTTATTTCATTTTTATCTTAAGGTGCTATACCCTGCATGCAGTAAATAACGTGGACTAACCAAAAATATCAAGCCTATTCCACCTATTTATTTTCTTGTCCCTATACCTAATCCATCCGCCTAGGCGGATGCCTGCATGGGTAAAAGAAGGTTCGTACCCATTGGCTGATATACAAGGGGGACACAGGCTAGAGCATAATCTTCTTAATTTCACTATTAGTGAATAATTCTTACATATTAAGTGGCCTCCTCCTTTCTGTTCTGCTGGCTCCTGGCTCCGCAAACACATTTTTTGTTATACACCCCCCTGCCTTGACCCCCAAAGGTGCGGGTAGGGGGGCTGCATTTATATTCAGACCAGGTCGTTATTTTTTTTGTGTTTTGTCCAGTTCCCTTCTTCCCCTACCAAGGCGGGGGGGGGGGCTATGGTACAGGAACTGGGTAATTTTATTTTTACTCTCCCCAGTTCACAGGGGTCAAGGACTGCATGCACCCTCTTCGAGGACGCATGCAGCCTTGTTTTTGTTTTGTTTTTTTTTTTGTTTTTGCAACTACAAGGCTCCGCCTAAATAATGATAGGGTGGGGGGGGGGGGGTTCGCAGGGGGGGGGGGGACTGCATTCATGCATGGCTGAGACAAGGTCATACAAGGGGCATTTATATTCAGACCTGGTCACATGCAGCCCTCTCCGAGCCATGCCCTATCTGGGGAGCCATGGGGACCAATTGGCCCTCAGGGTGTATGCAAGCACAACTTCGTTATGCAGGCATGCGACCGGTCGCATGCAATCCACAGCCCTCTGGGGGGGGGGGGGGGGTGATACAAGAAGGCAACATAAAAAAACCAAAAGTAGGAGGTTGCATCTCTGGGGGGCTTTCAGCCTGAGAGACGCTTTTTAGCTAATAATGTATTTAATTATTGTTTTTTTTATTTTTGTTTATTGGCTAAATTAAATTTAAATTCTGAATTTTGCTCAGCTCTAGGGCTCCGCCCAGCTCGAACTTGAGCCCTCAACGCGGGGCTTTCAGCCCCGCGTAGAGAGGTTTTCTTTTTTTTTTTCCCCGGCTCCGGTCGCAAACAAAAAAAAAGATAATTTTATTATTGCCTGCATGCAGGGGGGGGGGGGGGGTGGGGTAGTTTCATGGCTGCTCCGTAGCGTAGAGTAGGCTTTCCATGGCCTTCGGTCATGCACTTGTCCCCTTTTGAGCCTATTCCTTGTTCTGGTCCTTGACCTATCCTTGAGCCTTTTCTGGTATGCAGCCCTTGCTCTTGCCCTTTATTTACCACTGCTTATATGTCCAGCATGTATAGGCTAAGGAAGTATGGCTGCCCAAATAGTGCATGGAGTCCTTGTATGTCCCTGCACATCCCTCCGGCACAGCCCCCCTCATCCACTTTCGTAGAAAGTGGACCAGCAAAGCAGGGGAGGGTTTTATTTTGGAGGTCCAATTAGGGTTATATAGGACCAATAGGTCTGCATGCAGGCGGTTTTACTTATTCAACCTAAAAAAAATGAATTTTTTTTTTATTTTTAAGCGGAGCCAAGGAGCCAAGTGTCCGTTTTCGGTTCGGTACCTTTACCCACGGTATGCGTCCTCGAAGAGGCTGCATGCAGACTGAAAGCTGGATCTGCAAAGCCTGCATGCAGGCTAAACGTAGGGGGGCTCCGCCCATCCTTGTTTACTTAAAACATAGGTCTGCATGCAGGCGGTTTATTTTTTTGGACCGCATTTTTTTTTATTTTGTTTTTGTCTGCCCCTACTTCGTAGCGAAGGGGGGGGGGAGGGACCCAACTCCTGGCTCCGCAAACGTATTTTTTAGCGGAGCCAAAAATAAGAAAAGAGGAGTGTTAAATTTTTAGAAATAGGAATATGGACACCTTGATGGGGGGGGGGGGTCATCTAAAGAAACAAGATAAAATAGACTTAGCAATAACAGAATAATAAGGTAAACGAATCGAATTTATCTAATAATATATCTGATAAGGAAAATTAAATATTTAAATAATAAATATGTTTTTTTCAAATTTACTTTCAAATTTTCTTTCGCTACTTGAAGTTTTACTGGTAGTAATCCCAGCATTAATGGTTGTAGCTTTTATTACTCTGGCTGAAAGAAAAACAATGGCCAGTATGCAAAGAAGAATAGGGCCTAATTTTGTAGGTTACATGGGGCTATTACAAGCATTCGCAGACGCTTTAAAACTAATCTTAAAAGAATACGTGTCACCAACACAAGCGAATTTCATTTTATTTTTCCTAGGTCCTATTATAACTTTAATATTTTCACTGTTTGGTTATGCTGTAATACCTTATGGTCCAGGTTTAGCTATATCAGATTCTAATTTAGGTATATTATATATGCTAGCAGTATCTTCTTTATCTACATATGGTATATTATTAGCAGGATTATCCTATGACTCTTCTATATCAACAATTTTAGTTTAACAAAAATTGATAATGAACTAGAAGTAGTTCAAGAAAAACTTATAAATATACTCAAAGCGATATATCTTATCGTCAGCCATTTAGTAGTATTATATGTGTTTGTGTTCAAACACATCTCTTTATTTAATCATGAACAAATACAAATATTATTGTTATGGTTTTATTATTTTTATTTATATCAATTATTATCTTAGATGACTGATAAACTAACAAATTAGTTGTACTTAGGTTAAGGCTAGAGCACGTCCTCTTCAAAACGGTCTAAAAAGAAAGAGATGCTTTTAGCATCCAACTGAATAAGAAATAAACAAGGAATTTCTTATACTGATATTAGAAAAGTTAGATTTTATTCTACTAACGCCAAGTCTTCTACTACACCTAAAATTTATCCATAGGACGATTCGGCAGTGTCCGACAGAGGTCAATAACAGGGTAGCTTATCTGATTTTTATTTTCCTAATAAAAATATCGAATCCTTAAATCGTGAGGAGCTAAAAGTTTTACACCCCTTCGGGGGTGCACATAAAGGAGCGGCTCCCTCTCTCTCTTTCAGCCTTCGCCCCCAATCCATTCGTACTATGCTAATAGTAGAATGGATTGGGGGAGAGTGAGAAGCTGCATCCCTCTCTCTCCTCCCCACTTTTCAAACAACTACGAGGGGTCGCTATATAAAGATAGAGATGCACCTGTGAAGCCTTTTGAACGTAGTCAAATTTTAGCTACTTGTTTTCATTGCTTAGATAATGAAAAATATCTTAAAATTTAAAAAAGTGGGGGGGGGGGGGGGTCTAAAGGTTGTATTTACCTTGTTTATTATAAACATGACCCTTTAATTTATTATATAGGAAGAACTACTCTGCTTAAAATAAGAGTAATTAATCACCTTAAAGCAGACAGCAGAAGCAAATTCCTCACCGGAGGTATGGTGTTTTTTAAACGAGTATAACCCTACGGAGAGAACACTTTAATCTGTCTGTTATAGATATATGCTTACCTGAGCAACAAGGAGGAAGAGAAAATCACTATCTCCAAACTTATCTTCCCTAATTTAATACTACTTTTTCTTCTTTTTCCGAAACTGCGGCCCTCTCATCGGGGGGCCTTCGGGGCGCCCGACCCGAAGAGAGGGATTTATACAAGCGGCCCTCTTTTTTTTAAAAAGAGGGCTGCAGCCCCCCTCCGGGGCGCTTAAAAAGCAAACTGGATATGCTTAAACCTTCTTCTGCAGAATCTAAAAAAAAAATGACATCGAACGTCTGTCTATGTGTATGAGATGTAAAGTACTAGCATTAATGAATCTTACGTTAATATGACACCTTAGCGGAAGTTTGTTCGACCCGGTCGGAGTAAATTGCTTGAGTTACACTAACTACACTTAAGGATACCAATGTGCCATATAGAGGAAAGTTATATTATTCAAGCCTAATAACATATTTATAATTAACATATAATTTAACTAAAAGTGCCTCAGTTGGATTAAATTTTTAAAAGAATGTAGCTGTAAAGGTTTGGGAATAAAATGCCAAAAGGCCCCTCCCCTCCCCATCCACTTACTACGTAAGTGGACCAGCAAAGCAGGGGGGGAGCCGTCCGGGGGGACGCCGCTCCTCCTCTCTTCCTTTTTTGAAAAAAAAGAGAGGAGGACTTTAGAATTGTTAGAGGCTAGCTCTTATCCTTCCAAAACTCAAGCAGCGTATTATATAGTTATTAGTAAAGATGTTCTTAATTATTTTCTGAATACAGATAAAGCAGAAGGAGTTAAAGGAATACATCTATATACTAGAAAGCTTGAAGCTAAAAAGAGAGAGGCTCTTCTTAAACTCTCTTCTTCACTGGAGCTAGGTAACAAAATAAAAGTTTGAGCTAATGATGCAGCGACCGGTCGTCTCAAATTAATTAATGCTGAACCTTTTCCTAGTTTATTAGATGCCGAAAAATATTTAACATTAATTTCAGAACTATTAGTCTACATTTAAACACAGGAAAAGCTACTACTCAAAATAAGACTCACCCATGCCCCCCGGCCGGCTCCGCCCCCCCGTAGGGGACCGGGTAGATGTACTTGCCCCGCCTTTCCTTTCTCAATTATTTCCTTACGGAAATAAACGGAAAGGAAGGTTTTAGTAAAGAGATAACTTCAGATATAAGAAATTCGCGGCCCTCTCCTAGGACAACCCAAAAATAATTTATAATTTTGGTCTTTTTTTTTTCTGGGCCCCTTGGGCGCCCGATAGGGATCCCAAAAAAAAAGATAAGGATAGGGGATTTCTAGAGAGAGGGCTGCATCCCCTGCTTTGCAGGGGACGCTTTTGAAAAATTCTACTAAAGCTAATATGAATCGTACGGAAATCTGGGTGTACAAAGTAGATAATAAAGGGGGAGTTGGCGTTAATTCCTAATCAACCTTTTAAGACTAAACGAGAGGCTCTTCGTGTTCCACCCCCTCACCAAGTGTGTGGCACTCCTCCCCCGCTCCCACTTATCCACTTACTACGTAAGTGGACCAGCAAAGCAGGGGGGGGGGGGGAGGGTAAAAAAAAATAAATTACATCTGATATCTAAAAGGTCTCATCTAGGGCTAATATATAAATAATTAAATAAATGGAGATAAAAGAGCTGTTACGTTATAAATATAAGTTTTTCTTAAATTTGCATTAGTCCTCCAATTATGTGAATAGTTGGGAATAAACCGGGTGAAATTCAAGAAAGACTTGTGTTAAGTCAACTTGAAGCGAAACATCATTTAATTTTCGACCCGGTCGTATACCTTGTAATTATAAGGTGTATAAGAGTGTACCTTATAATGAGGTCCACTTGGGCGCTCCCTTTTCTTCGGGCGGGCGCGCGCAGCGCGCCCACCCGTCTGAAAAGGGGCGCCCCCGGCCCTCCGAGCGGCCCTCTCTCTCTTCGAGAGAGGTTTTCTTTTTTTATTTTTTTTTTGAATTTAAAAAAGAAAAGTTTTAAAGGGGCGCCCCCCTTTTCATTTTTATTTTTTTTTTTAATTAAAAATGAAAAGGTTTTAAATATGTACGTTCAACGACTAGTAGATGAGTTAAGAAAGACAATAATTCTACCACGAGTACCCGGGGTCTTGCTTTATACTTCACTTTATCAAATTTCATAATTTTTTAAACAACTATACGATTATTAATGGCCTGACTTTGTTTCTTATTTTTATCTATAGGAGTAATTATCCCAGACTGTGATTATATATGTTTATTTGTTCTTGTTACCCCGGCCGGGCTCGCCCTACCCTCTCTCTCCTTCAGAGAGAGAGGTATTTTAGATAAAAATACATGCACGTGGTTGGCTCCGCGTAACAAAAACCTCAAAATTTTTATTTTTATTTTTTAAGGCTCCGCCGTATGATATTAAGACAAATTTACAATATACAAACAAAAACATTATATTTTCACAGACACATATACGTAGTAGTGTTTGAATGTCTCTTCATGTACAAGCCAAAATGTTTGAACATAGAAAACAATCCTTTTCTACTACTTAGGCTTGCAGTACTATATCCAAAGGTAAAGCTAATAACGATTCAAATTTACCTCAAAATAATAATACAGAATTCTTAAGTTCTGAAGATTTAAAAGCTTTACATGCCGTATATATAAGAGAGCGGCCCTCTCTCTCTCTTCTAGAAAGAGAGGGCTGCATCCCCATGCAGAGCAGGGGACGCTTTACAAAGATAGAGAGGCTCCTGTAATACCTTTTTATCGTGACTTAATTTTAGATACTTGCTTTCGTTGCTTAGATAAGGAGAAAAATCTGAATTATTAAAAGAGTTATAATCTAAAAGTTGTATTAGGACAAGACCAAGACATAGTCTGAGACATCTCGTGAGAGATGGAAGTAAAAGATAAAGAGCTTTTACTATAACAAGACTGCAAATTGTGGAATATATCCAAGTAGTGTTAATTATTATGAAGAGGATCATGAGGCCATAATGAAGAATCTATACATAGACGTGTTTGGTTAAGTTCTACTACTAATCTTAATAAAGAAATGAAAAGACCAATATTATTTAATAAATATCTTTCTTCCATTACTTGTCCCCTTCCATCTATAAATGATCTTTAAATTAGAGCCTTTTCTACTACTTCGGTGCAGCTTTACAGCGGAACTAAACCCTACCCGCCTTGGCCGGGTGGGTGGGCCAGAGGGGGGCTAGGATAACTCAGAATGAAAATTATAATACAGAAAAACATTAGTTATAATATAGATACCGATAAACTTCAAATACGGCCCCTCTCTCTCAGAGAGAGGGGACGCATCCCTTCTCTCGCCCCCTCCCCTCTCATATATTTCCATAAGAAAATATACGGTGGGGAGGGTTAGAGAGAAGGGACGCTATTAGATAATAAACAAAAACTTAACCCGGCCCTCTCTCTTTTTTTTTATCTAAAAAAAGAGAGGGAATTAGTGACCGGGTTTTCTGATGCTGAATCAACATTCGTAGTTTTTATCGTTAAAAGTAAAAAACATAAGATAGGTTTATCAGTCCACCTGCATTTTTCTATCGCATTACATAGTAAAGATATAGCTTTACTATATTATATCCAATGCCCCGCTCCCCATCCACTTTCGTAGAAAGTGGACGGGGAGCGGGGAGCGGGGGTGGGAGCGGGCCCTCTCCTCATTCATTACCCTGCGTCCCCCTCTTCCGAAGGAGGGGGGGGATGCATCGCGCGCGCTACGCGCGCGCGACGCTTTGCTGGGAAATGAACGAGGAGAGGGCCTTATTTTGGTGTAGGAAGCATTAGTGTATCAAAACAAGGTGTCGGGAGATACCAGGTACAATCCCTTAAGGATTTAACTAATATAATAATTCCACATTTCTATAATAAGTACCCTTTGTTGACTCAAAAAAAAAGAAGAGACTTCCTGTTATTTAAATCAATTGTTGAATTGATGATTAGAAAAGAACATCTTACAGAGGAAGGTTTAATTAAAATCATTAGTATCTTATCATCTAATAATAAAAGTTTAAATGAACAAGTAACTAAATCTTTCACTGGTATCTTACCTATTGAAAGACCCTTAGTTGTAGAACCAGAAGAAATAGATCCTCATAGACTAGCTGGTTTCGTTGATGGTGAAGGATGCTTTTTTGTGGAAAATTCTAAAAAGACAACAACCAAAACAGGGTATTCAGTAGAATTAAGATTTAGTGTAAATCAACATTATCAGCTGGCCGGAGGCCTTCACACATTAATTAATAGGCCCCTCTCTCATATTTTTTTTATATTAGAGAGGGGGTTCATTAAACTTTTTAAGTGTGGTACAATAATGATACGGGCAAATAAATCAATAGTTGAATTTATAGTTTCTTCGCTTAAGGACATAATAAATAAAATTATACCGTTTTTTTTTTATCAATTCCCGATACATGGTCCGGCCGGCTCCCCGGCTCCATCATTTTTTATCATGGCGAAAATGAACGGGGGAGCCGACCGGGGTGTAAAAAAAGGGTTGGATTATGCAGATTTTTGTAAGGTAGTGTCTATTACGCAAAGTAAGGCTCAGCTAACAGTTTCAGGTTTATAACAAATTCGAGTAATTAAATCTAATGTGAATAGAGGAAGACATTAAGCCAAAAGCGGCCCTCTCTCTTTTAAAGAGAGAGAGAGGGCTGCCTCCCCTCCTACGGAGGGGGGGACGCTTATTGTTTGCCCAATCAAGGAGGGACAAATAATTTAACCTCCCGGTTCCGGAACCTGTGGTAGTATCGTATGTGTGAATTTAGGCCTCCCGCGCGCGGAGCGCGCGGGATGCCCTCCCCCCCGCAGGGGGGGGGGGGGCGGCTGTGTTTATTAATAAAAAAAATGGTAAAAAATATGTGGGTTCTTCAATGAATTTACGAATAAGATTTACTCAATACCTTAATATTAATCCTTTAATTAGACATAGCTATATGCCAATTTGTCTGGCCCTAATTAAGTATGGATCGGGCTCCGACCTGCTAATTTTAGTTTAAAAATTCTTGAGTATTGTAAACCTTCTGAGGCCCCTCTTCTTCATTCATTCCCCAGCGTCCCCCTCTTCCGGAGGAGGGGGGGGGGGATGCATCGCGCGCGCTACGTGCGCGCGACGCTTTGCTGGGAAATGAACTAGAAGAGGGGACCTCCTCTCTCGAACAACCTCTCAACGCGGGGCTTTCAGCCCCGCGTAGAGAGGTTTTTTTGCCGCTAGCTTTGCAGCGCATAAAAAAAACATGAGAGAGAGGAGGGCTATTAAAAGAAGAAAAATTCTATTTTTCTTTATTAAATCCCGCATATAACACCAGTAAAGATCCGGCTGCCCCCGATGTCAGGTAATAAGCACTCTAAAGAAAATCTGGCTAAGATGCGAATAGCAAAGCTTAATAATAAGCGGCCCCTCTCTCGTAGAGAGAGGGGGCTGCCTCCCCTCTCCCTCTTTACCCCTCCCTCTTCCGATCTGACCCCTCCCTCCATTTATTTCCATAAGGAAATAAATGGGGGGGGGGAGTGGCTATAGAAGATGGATGGGGAGGGGGGGGGGGCGGAGAGGGGACGCTTTCGGAAGAAACAAAGGCTCTTATTTCACTTTCTATGCTTAGTAGTATAAAAGTTAAAGTTATAGATAAAGAAACAAATACTACTGTTAATTATGATTCCATTACTGCAGCAGCTACAGCTTTAAATATTCGTATTCAAGCTATTTGTAATTATCTTAAACGTAACCAAGTCAACCCCCCGGCTCCCTTTTCTTTGGATTTTTTTACTGAGGGGGCGCTGGGCTCCGCCCTACCAAAGGGGGCCGCCAAGGAGCTGGGCGGAGCCCTACCCAAAGATTAAAAATAAAAGGCCCTACCCTCTCCTCTCCTTCATTTCCCAGCAAAGCGTCGCGCGCGCGTAGCGCGCGCGATGCATCCCCCTCCTCCGATAGAGGGGGACGCAGGGAAATGAACGTAGAAGAGGCCCCCTCCTCTCTCATCCACTTAGGAGTAAGTGAATGAGAGAGGAGGCTTATAAAGGGAGGTATGTATTTGAAAAAATTTAAAGCTACTACTCAAAATAAAACTCATCCATACCCCTGCCGGCTCCCACCTTGGTCGGGAGGGGGGGGGGAGGTGTATTTCTTCAGAAAAGAGATAAATTCAGATATAAAAAGTGAACTTAAAAACCCAATAATGCTGATTAGGCTCGTACTGAGATCTGGGTCTACAAAGTAGAGGAGAATGGTGGGTTGACTTTAATTCCTAATCAACCATTTAAAACTAAACGATAAGCGGCCCCTCTAGGGGGGGGGGGGGCTGCAAGGGAGCCCATTCTTCGGGCTCCCTCGCTCTATGTGTTCTCGGTATTCACTCTAGTGTGCTTAATAAACATCTCGATTCTTCTATAGTATACAAAGGATTACGATGGGGGGGTTCAACATGCAACCTGCTGCGAAGCTAGCGACCAGGTCGTTGAACCCCCCGCACTTTTTAGTTCTCCTCAACATTCTGAGGAAAAAAGTAAATAGGTAGTAAACATGGGATATACTAGGAAACTTTGTCACATGTGGGGCTCCGCTCCGCAGGAGCCCATTATTTTTTGTATATTTAGTGAAGTAAGACTCGTATGTCATGGGGCTCCGCCCACCCTTCACTTTATAATGAAAAAGATTAGTATAAAACAAGACTAAAACATAGTCTGAGCCATCTCGTGAGAGATGGAAGTAAAAGATAAAGAGCTTTTACGATAACATCACTGGAGCAGCTAACTCTAAATATTCTTTTTTAGGGTCGTTAAGAAGTACAGCTCAATTAATTAGTTATGAGTTAATTTTAAGTTCTGCTTTGTTAATTGTTATTATGTTTACAGGTAGTTTAAGCTTAACTGTAATTGTAGAAGCTCAAAAATGTATTTGGTTTATTCTACCTTTATTTCCTATATTTATAATATTCTTTATAGGAGCCTTAGCAGAAACTAATCGAGCTCCTATGGACTTAGCTGAGGCTGAACGCAAATCATTCCGTTATGCAAATTGACTGATAAATATATAAAATTTATTATCTTTTTATGCACTTACTCTTGATTTGGCCTCATTAAAGATCACTATATGCTGGAATGGTTTTACGCTAGTAGGGACTTTGAGAGAAAAAGAAGGGGGATAAACCTATTTCTCTTAAATGTGACAGTCTTACTAGTTATATCGAATCAGCAGGAAACCAAAATTTAACAATAAAAACTTTCGACCAAGGATGGAAAAAAGATTTACGTTCCTTGTGCCGGCCCCAAAAAGTCAAATTTTTGGTTATATTCACAAGAAAAATACATTTTATTATTATAATTAAAGTCTTTTTTATTCAAAACTCGATAGGTTTGGGTTTCATGGACTACGATATTACCTAGTATAAATTTATATAGAAAGGTCTATTCTCTGCCATAAAGTAGCCCATTCCATCTTTGTTTAAAAACTTCACTAATAGTGAATAACTCCTACCTTTTGCTTATTTAGCCTTTTAGGTATTTAGTTATTGTTACGCCTAAGTTTTAAGGAAAAATTAGAAGATTTATATATTTAAAATGAACAAAAATAATTGCCAATTATCTAATACGAATATAACTCCAGTCGCGGCAAAGCCGCGCGTGGGGGGGCCTTTTCTTCTTTAATTTTTTTTTTAATTAAGAAAAGGCCCCCTTTTCATTTTAATTCCAAAAAAAAATGAAAAGGGCCCCCCCTTTTTCATTTTGATTTTTTTTTAAAATAAAAATGAAAAGGTTTATGAAGCAAGCTAAGCTTCAGAAGAAGCAGATCTTACAGGAAAACAATGTAAAATCAGGAATTTACCTCTGAACAAATTTGATAAATGGAAAACAGTATTTGGGCTCTTCGGTAGATTTGTGAAGAAGACTTTCTCAATATTTTTCTCAAAATCACTTAAAGCGCTGTGAATACATGTATATCTGTCGTGCTCGCCCCCCCCGGCTCCCAGATCTCTCACCAGGCGAAGCCCACGGCCGGCTCCATTTTCGCTTTTACCCCGCACACACGTGGTGTGGTGGAGGGGGGATACAAAATGGACGGAGCCGGCCGGAGGAGGGGCGCCGCCCCTCCCCCTCTCATCTATTTCCATAAGGAAATAAACGGAGGGGAGGGCCGGCGGCCCTCCCCTCCATCCAACTACTACTCGCGTAGTAGTTGGACGGAGGGGAGGGTCTTTTAATACGGTTCGGGGGGGGGGGCTCCGCCCAGCTAATTTGGGTCGACCAAGGCGAAATTTTGGAATACTGTGAACCAGAGAAATGTATTGAAAGGGAAAATTATTACTTTAAACTATTAAAACCCACTTATAACATCTTAAAGGTAGCAGGATCAATCCTTGGGTATAAACATACTGAAGAAAATCTAGCTAAGATGAGGATAGCAAAGCCTCCGCGCGCGTAGCGCGCTAGGAGGCATCTCCCCCCTACGGGGGATGCTGGGAATTCAAATAACGGAGCCGGGAACATAAAGCAAAATTGCTTGCAGCCAATGTCGGACGTAAACATCGCGAGGCTACAAAGGCAAAACAAAGTGCAGCAATGAAAGGGAAAACAAATACCTATAATTTATCTCAACGTAAATAAATTCAAGTTACTGACGTAACACCTAATAGTACTACTTCTTAAATTTCTAAACCTGAAGCAGCCGCAGCTTTAAATATTCGTATACAAGTAATTTCTAATTATATTAATCGTAATCAAAAAACCGCCCGGCTCCCCTCACACGGCTCCATTTTCGTAGAAAAATCTCTTTTTTTTAGCCACTAGCTTCGCAGCGCATAAAAAAATGAGAGAGAGGAGCGGGGCCGGCCCCCCCCCCTCACAACGGGTCGGGCGCCCCCTTCGGGGCGCCCGACCCGATGAGAGGGCTTTTTAAGGTAAGTATATATTTAAAAATAAGTAGGATCCTCAGAGACTACACGTGATCGCAGAACTTGGTTTAAGATGTTACTCATCCTCTTAACTAAGATTAAATATGATATAGTCCACAATATAATATATGTATTGGCCCTGCGGGCCATATTTCTCATAAAAATATATTTCACCCCCCCTGCGGGCAGGTTTAGTTTAAGCATTTTACTGTTGTTTATTATTGATATTCACTCCCCACCTCCTCAGGTTGTAGTTCTTCCAAAGCATAGGGTTTATCTAAAAGTTAAATCTAGGGCAAGGCCGCTTAGCCCCCCCGGCTCCCTCGTTTATTTATCTGAATTAAACGGGGGAGCCGGGCCTAAAAAAAAGAGGGAAGGTCAAAATGCAATTTTTAGCCAAATTGGAGGGGGGGGTCCGGACCCTTCGCCCCCCCTCCCCTCTCATATATTTCCATAAGGAAATATACGGAGGGGAGGGCCGGCGCCCCTCCCCTCCATCCAACTACTACTCGCGTAGTAGTTGGACGGAGGGGAGGGCTATAAAAGGGGGGTCGGATCATGGCTCCGCCCAGCCCATGGCCCCCTCTCTCATGTTTTTTTTTTTTTTCTTTATTATTTTTATTTTACTATAAAAAAAATTAAGAGAGGAGGGGGGGGGGTTATATTGATGGGGGGGCTCCGCAGGCCCGGTAATTAAATTTAGATTAAATTAAATTTTCAGGGCTCCACCCAGCCCAAAGTAATATATGTAGATATGAAAATTTATAGTATATTTATCATTTTCTTAAAATATATAACTAAGAAACCCTTAATAATATTCCTCGCCCCCTCTCCTCGGACATCCCAAAAATAATTTATATTTTGGTCTTTTTTTTTATTATTAAAAAAGATAGGAGAGGGGGAATTATAGGGGGGTATCTTAAAAAAAAATGTAATTTATAATTCTTAATTATACTTCCTTAAGTTTAAATAAATTTTTGATTTAAATAGGTTTTTAGTGTCATTATGAGCTTAGTAGGAGCTTAGTTTCATTTTGATACTCGTCAAAGGTATGTTTTGAAAGATACATCATGTGAAAGTACAAACTATATGTGGTGTATCGTGCAACACATACGGGCTTAAATACCAAAAGAATACACCAGAAAACTGCAGGTGGAGCCTCACATTATTCTCAAAGAGTAAAATTATATAAAATTAAAATGAAAAACAACTTTTCGAGTCTATCTACTGGCCAAATGTTAGCTATCTATTATACAAACAAAAAAAGTTCAATTAGCAGATGATATGGCTGCTGGCCGGAGGCCTGTCTTTATTGTAGTACTTTATCAAATGAAAGTAGATCCTAATTCAACATTCTTTTATTGCGATAATAGAAGTTCTCGTATAGTTAATCATCTAGTATATAGAGGAAAGTCGTATTATAAAGAGCAGCATACTTCGTAAGCAGGGGTATTATGTAATAAATACTTTAACAAATCATGTGTATAGCTCAACCAAAACTGAGTTTTCTATACTTATTTCACAAATTTATTGTAATAATAGACTTGCACAAAAAGTAAACCTTTTAACTGAATTTAACATCCAAACATATTATTGAAAAAACAAAAACTTGCCCAAATTTTTAATTTAATTGCATAACTCGTTAAACCCGTCTTTGTTCATGGATAATTCCCAAAAAGCTTATAGATCATATTAATTTGATGGGGGTTTGTTCTACGCCCCCTCCCCGGCTCCAACTACTACACGGCTCCCCTACCGACCAAGGTGCTGGGGCGCTTGCATGGCTTAGGGGGGGGGGGTCCCGGGGTGGACCCCATGCCGGCCCAACATCATATTTTTTACTTGCAATTATTATTTATATTTTATTATTCAAAAATATAAAGAGCGGCCCCCTCTCTCTACGAGAGAGGGGGCTGCCTCCCCTCTCCCTCTTTACCCCCTTCCCTCTTCCGATCTGACCCTTCCCTCCATTTATTTCCCCCTCCCATCCAACTACTACGCGTGTAGTAGTTGGATGGAAGGGGGGGGGGCTGACGCATAAGGAAATGGGGGGGGAGTGGCGATAGAAGATGGATGGGGGGGAGGGGGGCGGGAGAGGGACGCTGCCGGCTCCGCTGGAGGGGTTAAATTTAAGTAGTAGTTAGACGGAGACGGGGAGGGAGGGTCATCTAGGGGGGGGGGGTAAAGGAGTTACCTCCCATTCGGCCCTCCGTTTCCTCCTCCTCCTCCCGGCTCCTCCTCCTACAACACGTGTTGCTGTTGGAGGAGGGAGGGCTATATAAGTTTTCTTTATAAATATAGACATAAATTTAAAAAGAAAACAGAGTCGGAGGGGGGGAGGGGGGGGGGGGTAAGAAAAACTCAACCTTACCACCTAAGAATAAAACCGAAAATTTTAATGGAACAAAACGGTATAAAATCTAGACAACCTAGATTATATAACATCTCATCGTAGTTTACTAAAAACAAGTCTGTAATTTATGGAGTTATTAATGTTATTAACAATAAGCAATACATTGGTAGCTCCAAAGATTTGTATATGCCACTGCTGGAGAACGTTGTGGATAACAAGTCAAATGGGGCGCTGCAGAGGAATTGCAAAGTTAAATAGGGAGGTTTAATTAATTTCATATTCTACGTATATGAGTTTTATTTTGAGAGTAATATGGTTGTTAACGGTAAACAGCTGACTGATTTAGAGACCGAATATATTGGAAGATCTAATTTTCAATATTTATATAATTTCAAGAGAATAGCTAAAGTATGTTAGGTTACAAACATACAGAACAAGCATTCTTTAAAAAAAAAAGAATGCTTGAATGATTCAATAAACCAAAAAAATCAACACATTACCTAGATTATAATACCAAAAAAAATGGGGGGGGGGGGGTTATTTCAATACATAATTATATTCTATTCGGAGTCGGAGTTAGTCTCAGGGTTTATGACCGAGCACTCAGCAGCGATTTTCGTGTTCTTTTTCTTGGCTGAATATGCTAGTATTGTACTTATATCTATTTTAACTAGTATCTTATTCCTAGGAGGCTATTTACTTCCTTTCCATTCATTAATAGGCTATATTAATAGTCCGATTATAGAAGGGCTTATTTCTGGTCTTTCATTAGGATTTAAAACCTGTATCATTATCTTTGGATTTATATGAGTACGTGCCAGCTTCCCCCGTATAAGATTTGATCAACTCATGACATTTTGTTGAACTGTGTTGCTTCCTCTCGTTTTTGCTTTTATATTTCTAGTATTATGTGTTATTGTTGCCTTTGATGCTGTCCCAACTAATGTTTCTCTTCTTTTCTTCCCGGGTTTGTCCTTTGCAAAAAAAAAACCCTGGTTTAAATTCAATTAAACCTAAACTAATAGCCTCCGCGCGCGCTACGCGCGCTAGGATGCATCTCCCCCGGCTCCTACGGAGCCGGGGGGGGGGGACGCTGAAGATGGAGATAATGAAGAAGTTTTATCTACGACAAGAAATAAACCCAGAATTAGACATAGTTAAACCGATAAAAGTGTATGAAAACCTACATTTAAAAGAAACACGTAGCCAGATCATAATGGATTATCCTAATCACACAGGGTTATATGGGTTTAAATGTTTAGTTACTGGTGATATGTATATTGTAGCCGGCCGAGTGCTATAAAAATACACAGAAGATATTATGAACATACACATGGTTTTCATTCGAACATTATTTTACAAAATGGCCCCTCCTCCTCTCTCAATTCTTTTTGACCAGAAAATAAACGAGAGAGGAGGGGGCCCCTTTTCATCGGGCGGGCGCGCCCGCCCGATGAAGAGCGGCCCCTCTCTCTCTTTCAGAGAGAGAGGGGCTGCATCCCCTCTTCGGCCCCCTCCCTCTCATAAATTTCCATAAGGAAATATACGGTGGGGAGGGTTTGAGAGAGGGGCCGCTTATAAAAGTCTGGAGCCTTGGTCGATAATTTCCCGGCTCCTGGCTCCGCATGGCTCCGCTGCAAGTTTTATAATCTTTGTTGCGGTTTCTGCCAATTTAGAGGTATTCGATAAACCGGCAGGCTTGGTCGAAAAATTTTGGGCGCCGCCCGCAAAATTAATTTCGAGCGGTCGTTATTTATCAAGAAACTCTTTATAATCTTACTAATAATACTGCTACTAATAAAGGGTTAAAACATACGGAAGTAAATAAACTCAAAATGAAAGAGTTAAGAAATCAAAGAGGACATCCAGCCTTGGTCTAACGACCTGTCTATGTTTATGAGAAAGACTTAAGACTTTTAGCACGGCCCCTCCCCCATTCTCTCATATTTTTTAATCTATTATTTTTATTTTATTCTTATGAAAAAAATATTAAGAGAGGAGGAGGGTTTATGTTATGGGTATGGAGCCGGCCGGGAACCTCCTCTTGCCCCCCTCTCCTCTCATTCATTACCTAGCCCCTCTCCCCCACCCCGACCCAGGAGGGATAAGGAAATTAAGGGAGCCGGAGCCGGGGTGAGAGAGAGGGGCGGGGGGGGGGGGGGGTCGCCCCTCCTCTCCATCCACTTACTCCGTAAGTGGACGGAGAGGAGGGCTTATATAGTGATAAAGGGTAAATAATTAATCTTTCCTTCTCTAAACGCGGCTAAAGAGCAATTTAATTTAGGCTGAAAATCCTTAAAAAGCATCTTGAAACCGGAAATTGGATTACTTTACAGGGAGAAGATTGGATTATACTTTCAACTCCTCGACAAAACAAATAATGGGAAAACTGTATCTTTTAGGTGTATTTAGTCAATCAGTTCAAGGTTTTGATATCATGGGCTGCATGATATGATTGGTACTGCCTTCATAGCAGAATGCTTCTGAAGAGTTTACTCTTACCACTCTACTGATCCACATCACCTAGGTTTTGGATTCAGCAATACTTTAGTGACATTTTGTCAACATAGTCTGATTGTTCTTATACGTCTCTATTACTATTGGGATCATAGCGGCCCCTTCCAGGGGCTGCATCTCTTCGCCGCCCCCTTCAGGGGGGGGGGCGGCGATGTATGCTTTTAATTATTCTTTTTTATATAATTTGGATTACAATTTCTTTTCTGTTAAACTTCTTAAAGAAGGCAGCCGTGTTTGTTTTCTTTTACTTGGCAGAATATGGAAGTATTGTGCTAATTTCAATTTTAAGATCTATACTATTCCTTGGGGGTTATTTTTTTACCCTTTTCATTATTCACTTCTATAGGTAATCCCATTATAGAATGGCTTATTTATGGTCTTTTATTAGGAATTAAAACATGTATCATTATCTTCGGGTAGTATGAGTACGTGCCACCTTCCCCTGAATTCGTTTCGATCAATTAATGCAGTTCTGTTGAACAGTGTTGCTTCCATTAGTCTTTGCATTCATATTCTTTGTACGACCAAGGCGTATTCTTGTAGCATTTGACAACAAGGGTGTTCCAACTAATATTTCTCTTCTGTTCTTGCCAGGGTTTATCCTTTGCAATTAAACCAGGGTATTGGTAATTGGTAATTGGCAATTGGGCACTTCGCAGCACAGCATGCGCTGGGATTGCTTGCCTTTTTAAATAACATTAAACCTAAATCAAAGACTGATGATGAATTTCATCTATGTTTTGTGTGTTTATACCCTCCCACCTTACCCCCTCACCTTACCCCTCACCTTAGCCCTCCTCCACTAGCTAGCGTGTCGCGGAGGGAGGAGGCTCCTTCCATGACCAAGGCCGCATTATCCTACTTGCCCTATTTCATAGGGAAGAAGGTACTGCATGCTGCAAAGATGTGGGTGGGAGGGGGGGGGGGGGGGGAGGGGGGGGGGGGGGTAGGGAGGTAGGGGCGTAGGTGGTGAAGGTAGTTTTTACATAAGAACTGCAAAGGATGGGACTATAAGTTTTCTTTTTCTATTAAACTGCACAACGATGGCTAAAAACTACACTGCCAGTGGCCGTGACCGCCTGTGGCCGTGAACCTCCGTGACTGCTTCCTTGAAGCACAACCTCCGGATGTTGGGACTGCATGTCCTCGCCCCGGCCTACCCCCTCTCATCTATAATGAGAGGGGGGGGGGGGTATTTGGGACTGCAAGCTGGGGAGTGCTGGGGGAAAGGGGGGGGGTTGCGGTCGGCTCCTTGGAGCAAGCATGCGACCAGGTCTGAATATAAATGCAGCCCTTTCCCGGTAGCCATGCACAGGAGGAGTCTACCCTAGGGAGCTGGTAGATCCCTTAGTTCTTCAACTTTCTATAAAAATAATAGGAAATATTAAACCAAATTTCCCTAATTGAGGCAGCTTCTTGTTCTCGACCTGGTTGCATAGCAACAAAAAAAAATCCCCCTGCGTGCATGCCCTCTTCCGGGCAGCCAAGCGGTGGCTCCGCCCAAGCCCCCTCCCCCTTCATCCAACTTACTACTTGCGTAGTAAGTTGGACTGAGAGGAGGGGTTTCTTTGGGGGGGGGGGGGGGGGTGGACTACCCGAATGATGTGCTGGATGCAGCCCTGTCTCTGCACAACTACGTTAGCTCGGGAACCAAAACCTAGGCTGTACCTGTCCCAGTAGGGTCCCCTGCTGCTTAACGAAGGCCCCCCTCCCTCTCACCAACTACTACAGGCAGCCTTGGTCGTATTTGGAGGCTGACGAGGGGAGGGTTGTTAATAGGAAAAGTACTGCTAGGACCCTCTTCTCCGAAGGTGGATGCATGCAGACTGCATGCTAAGCAGATCAGGGGGGGGGGGGGTTATTAATTTTTCAAAGGCTGCACCCTGCGAAGTGGCCAAACAATATTTTTTTCATATGAATATCTTTACCCCACTTCCAACGCGAGTAGGGCACCTTCGTGGGGAGGGTTAATTTGGCTCAGGATTGGGTCTGATTAAAGGAACATTATTACCTTATTTATTTTACATGATAGATAGCCTCCCTTAAAAAAAAATAAGCGGAGTGCGGTATGAGGCCTCAGGGTAAGATAACACCCCTCGGCTGTGGAATTTATGTGTATTATATTTGATTATAATTTTATACCTGATACTATGACCTGTCTGCATGCACAACTTCGTGACCAAGGCGGGGGTGGTGGTGGGGTTTAGATGTATATACCGATATCCTGATGTAGTTAAGAATGTTATAACAGGCTGTAATAATAAAATAGGGTAGTCTCCGCCAATGTAATGGATAAAGATTTACCTCATATTGTAGAAGAAACTAAAAGAATAGCACGAATAGACGCAATAATATCACTACTTAACACAGAAATTGAAGTGGGTATTGAAAGAGCAGAAGTACGTGTAGCTAAATTAGAAAAAAGTGAGCTTCAAAGTATTGGGGGGGGGGTAGCTCAGACGGGTTTTGCATATTCGAATAAATAAGGCCCGCTTTGCAGCAACGTTGAGAGACTTGGAGATCAAAGACCCTTCTTTCCCTATGGCCATGACCCGAAAGAGGGGCTAGCATGACCCCCCCCCCGGCTCTGGGAAAAGGCACCCACAACTGGTCCCTCCCCTCTCATTCAACTACTACACGCAGCCTTGGTCGTAGTTGGACGGAGCCGAGGAGGGTCGACCCTCCTTTTCTTTTTTTCTTTTTTTTTTAATAAAAAATAAAATTTATAGTTAGGGGGAAAAGATGATATCCTAGAAGAATTAAGACGAGCAAAGAATTAACTTTGTTTAACTTTATTTTTATATAACACAATAAATAATTTCAATATTTCTTATGCGGAGTATGAGCAAGCTCCCCAATAGGGAGGCTCCTCTCTCATTTATTTCCTGCTAGCATCCGCGCGCGCGGAGCGCGCGCTAGGATGCGTCTCCCCTGCTCCGCAGGGGACGCTGGGAAATAAACGTAGAGGAGGGTTTTATAACTGCTTAATAGATTAGATGAATCAAAAGTCTTAATACATCATTTAACGGCGGTTTGCCTACCGGAGTGTAACGTATTTAACATTAACATAAACTAGTTATGCTTTTTTTAACAGAAACAAATAAACATAAAAAATGCCTCAATTAGTTCCTTTCCATTTTATAAACCAAGTTACATTTGGATTTCTACTTTTAACTACAATAATATATATATTTTCTAAATATATTTTACCCAGATTCGTGCGTTTATTCCTTACTCGTACATTTATAACTAAGTTATAATTACATTCTTTAAATCTAGCTATGCTTTTTTAACCAAAAAAGGTTATTAATAAAAAAAAAATGATGAACCTTTATACAAAGATATCTAGCCCTTTAGATCAATTTGAAGTCAGAAATTTACTAAGTTTTGATGCACCTATTCTAGGAAATATACATTTATCTATTACTAATATAGGTTTATATTTAACTGTGGGAATGCTAATAGCATTAACTTTAAATATTTTAGCAACAAATTACAATAAAATAGTATCGAATAACTGATCGATAAGCCAAGAATCTATCTATGCCACTATATATAACATAGTAGTAAACCAAATAAATGCAAGTAAAGGACAAATATATTTCCCATTTATCTTTGCATTATTCATATTTATTTTAGTGAACAATTTAATAGGAATGGTTCCCTATAGTTTCGCTTCAACTTCTCATTTCATATTAACATTTTCTATAAGTTTTACTATAGTTTTAGGGGCTACTATACTTGGATTCAAAAAACATGGATTCGAATTCTTCTCATTATTTGTACCTGCTGGTTGTCCTTTAGCTCTATTGCCTTTACTTTGTTTAATAGAAACAGTGAGTTATATTGCACGTGCGGTTTCACTTGGTCTTCGTTTGAGTGCCAACATTTTATCTGGTCACATGTTACTAAGTATTCTTTCAGGGTTTACTTACAAAATAATGATATCTGGTGTTATTTTCTTTTTATTTGGTTTATTACCTTTAGCTTTCATTATCGCATTCTCAGGGCTAGAAATAGTTATCGCTTTAGTTCAGGCTCAAGTTTTTGTAATATTAACTTGTACATATATAAAGGACTCTTTAGATCTACATTCGTAGTAACCTTAAAATAATTTAATTTCACCCCCCTTTGACCCACCTCCGGGGGGGGGGGGGGGTCCCCAATTGAGGGGGGGGCGCTTCGCACAAAGGCGGATCATATCTAAAGGTCCGCACAGCATGCACACGCCCACCCGGCCGGCACCAGAAGGGTCCCACCTTAAAGGAGCCTGAATATCAATGCAGGCTTTTTCCACACCAATAACTCCGATCCGAACGTAGCTAGTCTACGTGAGGGACCCTAGGGGGGGGGGGGGGTGAAGTAGCGGCCCTTGGACGCAAAAATTAGTTAAAAGAGCATAAATTCGTACATTTTATTAATTTAAAATTACATTAAACCTACCACTCTAAAACATTGAGTTAAACAAAGCAAGTGCGCCGCCCCACGGTTTAATTTTAAAAAAGGATATTCTATATGAGAGTGGGGCTGTACAAAGGCGCCAACCTCCCTTTTCTTTTTTTACAAAAAGAAAGAAAATAGCTTATTTCCATATTTAATTTTTATTGCTGTGCCAACAAGCAGCCTCGCCCCCCCTGGGACCCCAGGGGGGGTCCCAGGGGGGGGGGGGGGGGTCCCCATGGGGCGCCCCTCTTTTCGGACTACCCTCTCTCAATTTTTATTGAGAGAGGTTTTTTATTTTTTTTTTACAAAAATTAAAAAAGAAAAGATTTTAGTAAACCTACTGCTTAATAGATTATATGAATAGCCATCCATCATTTAACGGAGGTATACACCGTATTTAACATAAACTAGCTATGCTTTTTTTTTAACAGAAACAAATAAACATAAAAAATGCCTCAATTAGTTCCTTTCCATTTTATAAACCAAGTTACATTTGGATTTCTACTTTTAACTACAATAATATATATATTTTCTAAATATATTTTACCCAGATTCGTGCGTTTATTCCTTACTCGTACATTTATAACTAAGTTATAATTACATTCTTTAAATCTAGCTATGCTTTTTTTTTACCCCAAAAACCAAAGTAAACCATAAGGGTCTTTTAAGACCCTTATGATCAATCCCTGTAGGGGAGTAGATTCAACCATTAATTATAGTGAAGAAGATTCATGCATTAATTATAGTGAAGTAGCCCCACGGCCTTGGTGGTAGATAATGAGAAGATTTCTGTGAATACCTCAATGGCTGCGGCGTACCCAGCCCCCTCTTCTCTCATTCATTTTCTACGAAAATGAACGTAGAAGAGGCCCCCTCTCTTTTTTCAAAAAAACCTCTCTTTCTGAAAGAGATATTAGGGGGGGCGCCACCCCTCTCATTCTTTTTTTTTTTTAAAAAAAAATGAAGAGAGGGCTATTAAAAGGATAATAACTGGGACTAGTTTTATTCCCTGCATGTGCCAGTAATATTTAAAGGTATGAAAAGGAATGGTGACCATAATACTTTGGACCAGGATACTTCGGATGATGTCGGAATACAAAAAAAGGAGCCTCCTATATTATACGGAGGCCAAAACAAGGCCCTACTTTGCAATAAGATAGGAGGCTCCGCCGCCGACCGGTCGCAAAAAAAAAACAAATATATTCCAAAAGGATTTCCTTACCTTGTCCAGCATGCAGTCCTTTTATTCCAGCGTCCCCTCTGTCCCATTTGCACCAAGTGCAAAGGGGATAAATAGAGGAGGGGGGAGACGCATCCCTCTCTTTCAGAGAGGGACGCTACTTGGGTAATATATAGCTGAGCCTGTATGCAGGCGTGTATGTCCCCTGCTTACATGAAGGGTCGCCCCCCCTTTGGCTGAGGGGATACTATACCAGAGTAGTGCCTCCTCCCCACTTGGGGGGGGGGGGTAGGGAGGGAGGTGGGTGGGAAAAGGAAATAGGGACAAGGGGGGGGGGGGGTAGGATGCTTAGCATCCGGGTGGGCATGCAGGCTGCATGCAGGGAATATAATGTTGGCTAGGAGTGGGGGGGGAGTCAAGGGTAATCAAGGGACATAAAAGGCGTAGCAGGCCGGTTAAAAATTCAAATTATTTTTAACCGGCCTGCATGCAGCCTGCAATCAGGGGTGGGGGGAGAAAACTAAATATCACTTCTATAAGTAATATAGGTTTAAACCCTCGCTTCTACGAGTAGAATAGACTTTACATAAAGTCGTAGGGTGGTATGCATGCATGGAGAGGATCTGAATCTGGTAGTGGTAGTGGTCGTGGTGGGGGGGGGGGGTATTCAAGGACAATTGTGAAGAGGTAGCAATTCAATAAGGAGGGCATACAGGAACTACACAGATAAGCGAGGGGGGGGAGAATACAAGTAGGGACAAGTAAAGGGACTACTTCTGCTTGCATGGCATAAATACATGGGCAAGGTCAAGGTCAAAAAAGGAATATCAAAATACTACAAGAAATATTTAATAAGAAAGGGATTAGCTCAGTGGTAGAGCGATTGGTTTACACCCTATAGGTTGCAAGTTCGAATCTTGTATCCCTTATTATTACACCCATTACGCATTACCGTATCCTTAACCTATCAGAAGGTTTGTTTATTTATATTTAATTTTTTATTCAATAGATAAACAAAAAACCAAATTTAGAACAAAACAAATCCCCACGCAGAAATATGCGCACTAAAGTTCTTTTACTTTAATGGTAGAAAATTTTCAAGGCGTACAAGGGAATCTCCATGATGAGAAACCCAGGAACAATAAGAAAAATAAAGGATTTACTCGATAAATATTCAAAAAATGATCTGCATCGTGGGCCAAGTAAGAAAAAAAGAGAAGAGGAATGTGAAAGAGTCTCTCCTAACGCTTACGCGCATGGAATGAGGCCTGTCCACACCCAACTCTCAATACCAAAGCCAAACTCTCTTTGAAGGTAAAATCTGAAATACAAATGACGTAGAGGCTGTCCTCCCCTGACTGGTATCCATCAACATTGACCGGGCTCGTAGGGAAGCGAGGAATTGAAAATCTACACAAAAACAAGCTCCTAGAATGCATGCCACGACATGTAAATCTAGGCATTACTGGAGTAACTATGGAGTTCACTGATCCTCGCAGGCTAACCGGGTTCATAACCCACCCTGCGTCCCGTAGATCACGTTTGAGGTTGAGCAAAGAATGAAAAAATATACAGATGTATATACACCATTGCAAAATACCGGGGGTTGGAATCAACCATCTACGTCAAGAGGAAATAAGATGAAATAACAAAAAGAACTGGATCTTATTAAAAAAATACCAACAAGATGAAATGAAAAGGTCATCATTCTGAAAAAAACGCCTAATGAAAAAATACAATAACAAAAGATGTGCATCAATTCTTTAAATGAAAGGCCGAAAAAAGATTCAATGAAACGAAAACAGAGGCCCGCACTGACCTGAAGGAAGAACTGAACGAAAGTTCACCCATCCGTGTTATTCCTAGGACTCTCTAATCGTAACCCGTCAAATTCGGTGATGTAGCGACGAGAGTACTTTTGCAGTATATTTGAATACCGCGAATATACCAGCAATTCATATATGATACAGTCCCAAACTAAATCGCAAAAACCAATGGTTCATGACCATGGCCCGAGGTATGGGACCCCGGTGCGTATCTAAATCGGAGCTAACCCTAGTATAAGGATTAGTGTAAGAGGCGAGGGCAAGTTCTAAAGAAATATAAATATGAAGAACAAAAACAATAAAAGCGTCCTTCGCTCTCGAAGAGAGCGAAGGATGCAGCCCCTCTGAGAGGGGCCGCTGGGAAACAGGGAGTTTAAAACTGTGATTATCATGAACGCAGGGACTAGCGAAAGCCATGGAGGTCGCCCAAACTCGAGAACCAATATCTACAAAAGATATGGAGAATGAACCAGGGAAAGGATGACATGGGACTTCGCTTCCTATACTCCCCAATATAAGGAAGGCAGATGTAGTAATAGGAACAGTAGACAGATTACTGGATCTTTTCGGAATTAACAAGAAGATTGATGGAGAAGTCAACCTACTCCCCGGACCGAACAAATGGGCCAACAGGTACCTTAAACGTGAATATCTGCGGATGACACGTGCCATAGGAGGTGCCCTGATGAAAACGGAAGTACGGTAAGTAGTATGAGCAGAATGACTAGTACGAGCACATACAGAGGGCACATCAAAATTGACAAGAGCCCAAAGAAAGGAAAAGAAAGCAGGAGAAAACAAATTTTGAAAAATTGGTTTACAGCTACTGCTAAAATCATCCATCTTCAGAGCCGCCGTTATAAACAAAGTGCTCGGGAGAAAAGACAGATGATTCCATCGCGACATAACCCTTAGAAAACTACGGGCAATCAACGAAGGATACGACAAAATAGTAAAAGTATGAAGTCACAAGCTTAAAGCAAAGCGAACCTGAATAGAATCTCCACCAGGGAAATTGAGACCACTTACCGTCTCTCCAATCGCCTGACGAATCTAAACCAGTGGACTTGCTAGTATACTAGAACACTTCATGGCCGCGAACTGGCCAGAATGGCAATGCGCCTACAAGACAGGACGAGGGACAAGCACTGCTTGAACTAAAATACTTTCTATATTAGACCATGCCGCATACATTTACGAATTTGATCTTGTAGGATATTTCAATAGTGTACGTATCGACACAGTAGGGCGGGAACTCATGAATTTCGGAGTCCCAAAGTATATCACATGACACCTCATGTCCCTATTCTCCGGAGATGTCGAAAACATTACACCTAAAAGGTTAATAGAACTAAAAGAGGGAGAATTCAAAGATACTTGAAAAAAAGTCTGAACCAAATATGAATATCTCCACAAATATAGAGAAGGGTGAAGAAGCCGAGCATTACCACAAGGAAGTGGTATATCCCCAATTCTCTCGGTTTTACCTCTGATTTGTCTAGAAGGGGGGGCTAAAAAAGAAGGGCTCAATATAATAATGTACGCAGATGATGGGATCATATACGGGAATAAGGAGTTAGACTACCACATAATAGCTGAAAATACACTCAGTGAAAACTGTACCGGAGCAACACTATGTCCCACAAAAAGCGGATGAGTAAAAAAGGGAGGTGTCTGGTTAACTCCACTTAAATTTGTAGGATTGACATATGACCCACACCAAGACATACTCCATGCATCCACTAGAAAGGGATCTATCCTCCCATTATACCGAAAGGTAATGGGCTTATTCACCGTCCATAAGAATTTACATTCAAAACTTTTCGATATGAAGGAAACATACGAAGAAGTTTTTCAAAAATATCTTATGGCTATAGAAGTATGAGAAGACACAGATATAGGCGATGGACAATATTCAAGGTTAGAAGAAATACGAACACTATATCAAAGACTCCTATACCTAGACAAGGAGAAACTAGCCCAAAACAATACACGATTCTATGAGGCGGGTCTAGATGAGTACACGGAATACTGGGAAGTACTAAAGCCCACGAGAGTTAAATGGGAAAATCCATACGACCTCGAAGCCTTAATAGGACACACAATAGTAGAGGAAGAAGAACGCGCCAAAATAAAAGCAGCGTATAAAGAGAGAATTACGTCCTTCCTGAGCGGAGGATGAACTGGTTGGGACGTATACCCGGAAGAAAATGACAAAGAGGCATCAGAAAACTCTTATATCATCTGAATAAAAAAACCAAAAATTAGGACTAAAAATTACAGATGAGGGAGCGGAAAAACTGAAAGGGACCGCAAACAAAAGAACGGCGTTCAGAGTAGGAAGAAAACAGATAGGATGAAGAAACGTGATTAACACGAAAATATTCAACCTAATAATCAGCAGGCTATATATAGGGAGCTGAAACTCAAAAAAAAGTAGAGCAAAATTTCAAGCGTCCCTGCGGCGTAGCCGCAGGGATGCATCCCTGCGGCTCCGCCGCAGGGACGCTGGAGTACAAACCAGAATCGTTCCTAAAAGTTCTGTACAGAAAGGTAGGGTACCAATCAATAACCCGGGTAATGGGAGAAAGAATGTCGGTATTTAATTCCACTCCCATTGCAACCTTCTACCTGACAAAGCTGATTGATAAATGAAAGAAAAAAAACCACAAAAAATAGGCCCAAACAAAGCATGAAAAATCTCATATAAAGAACTAACAAAAAAACTGGAGGATAGAAGAATCGGAGGAATCATATTGGGAGAGGGAGTGGGAAGAAAATGAGGAACTATCGCTAGCGAATCATTAGCATCCCTAAAAGCCCAACGTGAATACACGCTAAGTCCACTCAGATTCAACCCAGCAAAAAAAACAACACCAGAAGAATGCCCAAAAGAGAAGCAAAGAACTTCTCCAAAAGGGAATACCCTCCGAATGTATCGTGAACGCCGTACACTCGGAACATGAATTCTACATTCCGGATTATGCAAAAGGAAATTATAACTGAAAAGACATCCTCTGGTACAAAAATGAAGAAGGGAGACCTAAAGGAACGAATTGATACACCTGGGCTCCAAACACCAAAGGTCCAAGAAAGGCTCAACCAGTGGAAGGGGTAACTAGAACATGTTCTGTAATAAAACCCAAAACAGTGGAGAAAGCAGTCATGGATGGGGTGATGTATATGGGAAAACTCCACCACAAATCTAGAATCGTAAAGGTTTGAGGAAAGGAAAAAGGAAAGGGTTAAAAAAACCAAAAAAGCCGGAGCTGAACTAGTTAAATCCGGAATGGCTCTTTAATAAATCTAGAATCAGAAGAGGAAAATAAAACGCTGCCCAACAAATAAAGACAAAATTAAGGCACGCCTAAATTCTTGTCTTTTAACGGAACGGAATCCTTTAACCCATGAGATATGATTAAAAACATGAAAGAAAAAAGAGAAATATGAGATTAAAATAACCATCGAACTATAGAACAAGAAGAAGAAATACAGAGAAGTGTCAATGCTCAATAAAAGATAAACGAAGTCAATGCTCAATAGTAGACGACCACCACCATAAACTTCTGAAGACCGAAAGAGGAATGCCAAGTGCCCCAAAATTGGAAACCCAATATGGAGGGTACCTTAACACTCGAGAAGGTTAACGCATAAACTCAAGGATGAAATTCAGGTTCAGAAATCTAGCATAGGAACGCATCGAGTATAGCTCGATGATTAGGAAACAAGTTCTCTAAGACCAGACGCCCTCGAAGAAGAAAGGACAGTAAATTACATAGTACTCTTAAGAAATTAATAAACTACTATAGGTAATATTATAAATTTTCTAAACGATCTCGAACTGGCAGGAACCCTTCGACACATGACAAGCACCACATTGTTCAGTGCTGAGAAGGCCTTACAAGCCCGAAGCCTCAATGGAAATTTACTTTCACGTCGGTTCCTATGTTCCCTTCCTCAAAGGGCTCGTTTACTATTTACACTCCGTTGTTTGGAACACACGGGACACTCCCCCAAAGTGCTAACGCCTACACGATAGATAGGCTGCAGAGTCAAAGATTTCTTTTAATCCAGGAGATCATAGCCTACAAAGGAGGGACTTAACTGGCCCTCCCTGGGCTACAAGAGAATTCTCTTAAAGAATATATCAGCCCCAGACTACCAAACCAAAAACAACAATTAAAACATACCAAATCCCCACGCAGAATATGCGAACGAAAGTGCTTTTACTTTAATGGTAGAAAATTTTCAAGGTTCTTTGGGGTCCTAAAGCGAACTTTAAATCATCTCCCCTTTGGCCTTTCGGCTATGTGGGGTGGGCTAAACAAATATCCAAAAAAGTAATTGACATTACAGTTTATAGAGCGAAAGAAAAGTTGGAAACTTAAAAAAGCAAAACGAAAAAGTACCCCGATTTTTCTTTATCTATAAATCTGGTTAGTTATTATGTATATTTTATGGCCAAAAAATAGATAATTGCATTAAAATTTAAAGATATAATAAATTATTAAACCTTTTTTTTTTTATTTTACTCAATTTTTCTGCATGCGTCCTCGAAGAGGGTGCATACATGGCTGCTTCGCAGTAAGCTAAAAGAAATTAGTGCTCCGCTAATTGAGAGAAAAAAGATATAAAAAGGCAAAGCGATCAGGTCGTTATAATTAAATTAAATATTCAATATATATAAAAGCAGTAATAATATACTATATAAAATGAAAAACATAAATTAATAAATAAAAAAAAATGAGAATTTTAAAAAGTTATCCCTTATTAAGAATGGTAAATTCTTATGTAATAGATTCTCCTCAACCCTCAAACATTAGTTATTGATGAAATTTTGGTTCTTTATTAGCTTTATGTTTAGTTATACAGATCATAACAGGAGTTACTTTAGCTATGCACGTGCGCTGTGGTAACAACGCAATGTCGTGGGATTTGATCCCGTTCGTTCCTTTTCTAGCGATCGTGTCATCTGAGTTAGGTATTGCAGAAAGTGTAATGCTGAACATAGCATCTCAGCCAGAAGTGGGAGGTCGTTGAAAACCGATATCTAACGATTATACTGCAAGACACAACTACTATGATGAGACTCATACTAGTCAAACAACAATAACCACTGCCTCCAAGCTAAGAGGGGCCCTCGTCGGTTACAGGGGTCTTACTCTCTTGAGTAAATGTAGTGCATGTTTACTTATCGAAGGAGAGAGTACAGGTTCTACAACAAGTACAATTAAGGTTATGGGTGTTGCATCTAAGGTGGTAGTACGAACATTGACTTTGAACACAGGATTGCCTAAGGGAAGAAATTCCTATGGTAACGGATCAACGGTAGTACCTGGCGTAGCCTCTAAAAGGCTGCGATACGACTCAAGTAATATTGGGTGAAAGGGAAGCGTTGAAGCCTCATTATTATTCAAAAGAACATACGTCTCCGGAGGAGATACGGGTTTAAAATCCAACGTAGGTTTAAAGTTGAATAAACTCTTGGACAGATCTAGATCGGGACCTGATCAAGTTATAGACCGTAATCTGTACAACATACTATCTAGCGTTGAAATGTTAACCTATGCTTATGAGAACATAAAGAGTAAACCGGGGAATATGCCTCCTGGAATCTCCCCGGAAACTCTGGATGATATCTCTAAAGAAAAATTGGAGCAGCTCTCAGCCCTACTTAAGAGTGAGAAATTTAAGTTCGCTCCTAGTATAAGAATTGGGATAGGCAAACCATCAGGAGGAACGCGCCCCTTAACCATCGCCCCACCAATGGACAAAATTGTTCAGGAGGCCATGAGATTAATACTAGAAGCAATCTTCGAACCCTTATTCAAAGACTGTTCGCACGGGTTCCGACCAAATCGAAGTTGCCACACGGCACTGAAGAGAGTAAGTCAAGAATTTCAACCAGCACAATGATTTATAGAGGGTGACATATCTAAATCTTTCGATTCAATCCCCCACGATAAGCTCATGAAGCTTATTGAGGATAAAATCACAGATAGAAGCTTGACAAAATTAATCTGAAAAGCCCTAACTGCGGGATATTTCGAATTCCAAATCTTCAAAAGTAACATCATTGGTACTCCTCAAGGGTCCATTGTAAGCCCTATCCTATCAAATATATTTCTAGATCAACTTGACCACTTTGTGTTGTCCCTTAAAAAGGACTTTGACAAGGGAGACAAAGCCATAAGAACGAAAGAGAGCAGGTATTATGAATATCATGTCCTCAAAGCGTCTCTCTCTCTCTCTCGAAGAGAGAGAGAGAGAGATGCAGCCCCCCTACGGGGGGCCGCTCGAAAGGCCGGAGACAAAGCCCTAATGCGTAAACACATCGCCGAAAGATCTCAATTTCGGGCCATTGACTTTGGAAATGACGGCTTTAAAAGACTGTTCTATATCAGATACGCCGATGACTGGATAGTAGGAATAAGAGGAACCCTCCAGGAGGCCAAAGAAATACTCAACAAGATAAGTCTTTTCTGTGCATCTATTGGTTTAACAGTGAGCGAAAGCAAAACTAAGATAACAGCCATAAACACAGATCCCGCCCTATTCCTTGGTACATCAATATTAAGATCTAACCATAGAAGCCATAGAAAAATGGGAGCTATGCGTCGATTAAGACGTAATAACCTCGGCCTAAGATTTGAAGCCCCTTTAGACAGAATAAATAAAAAATTGTCTCAAACGAAATTTATGGTCAATGGAAAGTCGGCTCCGAAATTCCTTTGATTACATAACGATCACGACCAGATAATCGTTCTTTACAACTCAGTCCTCAGAGGATATTTAAATTACTACAGCTTCACTCACAACTATGGTAGATTAGCTACTTATTTGGAATACATCTTAAAACAATCATGTGCTAAACTGCTAGCGACAAAATTTACACTCGGAACTATGGCACAAACATATAAAAAGTTTGGACATAGACTAACGAGCCCGAAAGGAAAAACATTCTTTAAACCGTCATACCGAGCCACATATAAGTATATGGTAAAGCCTAATCCAGTGGTAGGAGCCTTATCTCAAGAGAAGACAAACGCAACGTTCGAATACTTAAGATGTAAGAATTGTGACTCCGACTACCGGGTAGAGTACCATCATATCAGAGCCATGCAAGACCTTAACCCAAAGATCTCTTACATGGACCGGCTTATGGTAAAGGCCAACCGAAAGAGAATACCACTTTGTATAGCTTGTCAAAAGATGAAACACAGAAAACGCGAAACAGTCTTCGATCAAACTACCTAGAAAATCCCAATAGCATTAATGGGGGGGAGAGCCGTATGATGGGAAACTATCACGTACGGTTCGGGAAAGGGTGACTGCTATCCCACCCCACCTTCGGTGAGGGAAATCCGAAGGAAGCAGTCATCTAGTTCACTACAACCCAAGTGTTTTAGAATCATTTAATTCTGTTGAGCATATTTCTCAGGTGTGCTCATAAAACCAGACTATATGCTGGAAAACCCTAAGGTCCAATATACTTATTAAGTGACAATGATTGGAATCTTCAAGGGACAATCAGCAGGAAACCAAAATTAATATAAAAGTTTATATTATTGAGTAGAATCCTCAGAGACTATACGTCTGGGAGTTGCTTTTATGGATTTTTGCATGCAGTCAGAAAAAAAAACAGAAAGCGACAATGAAATAGTCCTATTGGTTCTTATTTTATAAATCACAATGTTAGACCAATTTATATATTTTTATGTTTTCTTGTTTAATGGGTGGTTGAAAATCATCACATGGTTTATCTAAACTCTCACAAGTTTCTACTGAATTTTTACAATGTCCCTATTTTATCACAGGATTGTCAGATGGTGAAAGTTCCTTCTGTGTGAGCATTTCTAAGTACAAAAAATTAAAAACAGGTTGATTAGTGCGCGCAGTTTTTCGTATAGAATTGCATAGTAGAGAAATTTCTTTATTATACGGAATTCAATCTTTTTTTGGTGTAGGTAACATAAGTATAGGTAAAACAAGAGATACTGTTGCTTATTCTGTAGGATCTACCCAAGATTTAACTAATGTAATTATCCCACATTTTTTGAAATATCCCTAATTACTCAAAAAAAGAGCAGACTTTCTTCTATTCAAATCAGTTATTGATTTAATGAATAAAGGTGAACATCTTACAACTGAAGGATTAGCTAAAATTGTAAGTATTCGGGCCTCTATGAATAATGGTTTATCAGCAGTATTAACTGAATCTTTTCCAAATATTACTCCTTTTGACAGACCCAAAATAGAGGATCAAGAAATTATCGATCCTAATTGAATAGCTGGATTCACCACAGCCTCCGCGCGCGCAGCGCGCTAGGAGGCATCTCCTCCCCCCTCTTTCTCATTTGCACCAAGTGCAAATGATAAATAGGGGAGGGATGCTGAAGGTTGTTTTGATGTTAAGCTTACAAATTCTAAAACGCACAAAACTGAACATCAAATTCGATTAAGATTTAGGATTTGTCAACATTCACGTGATATTAAACTAATAAATAGTATCATAAAATATCTTAATTGTGGTATGGTAGAGGCACGTTCAAAATTAAATTTTGTAGAATTAGTAGTAACAAAATTCTCAGATATTGAACACAAAATTATTCCCTTTTTTCATAAGTATCCAATTCAAGGTATTAAAAGTCTAGATTATAAGGTTTTTTGTACAATAGCGGCCCCTCCCTCTCTCTTTCAGAGAGAGGGAGTAGGGGGCTGCATCCCCTCTCTCTCCGAGAGAGGGGACGCTTTATTGATTAAAGATAAGGCTCATTTGACAGTAGAAGGGTTTGAAAAAAATTCAAAAGATTAAATCGGGGATGAATACAGGTAGAAAGAATTAATCTTAGGGTGGGATCATAGGTTAGGCGCCGCCCCTCCCCTCCGTCCAACTACTACGCGTGTAGTAGTTGGACGGAGGGGAGGGCTTTATATTTGATTTTGCTTTTCGTACAAAATGGGAGCCGTGGGCTTCACAGATGCTGAAGGAAATTTTTTAATAAGTTTTGATCGAAATTTTGTTAGATTTAGATTCAAAATTTCCCTTCACATTGACGACATTGATACTCTGCACACAATTCAATCGATGTTAGGAATAGGGATAGTTACAGGAGAAAATAAACAATATTGTTCTTTTGTTGTACAAGATTATGATCAGATTAAGTATATTCTTTGTCCTATCTTTCTACATTTCCCTTTACAAACTAATAAAAGATTAGACTTTGATTATTTCTATGAAGCTATACTGATTAAAGAAGAAAAAGGTAATAATTTAACTGATATAAAAGATAAATTATTAGTTATTAAAAATAGTATGAACAGAAATAGAGAAATAAGGGATTCGACTGGTCATTTTGAAAGTTTTGCTATAAATTTTTGTTGATTAGTTGGATTTATAGAAGGTGATGGTACACTTGGGATTAAAAATAGCGAGGGGGCGCGCGCAGCGCGCCCCCTTGCGTCTCGCGCTGCGCGCGGACGCTCTCCTTACCTACAAATAGCACAAAAAATACAAGTAAAGCTACATTAGAGGTGATAAAATTATTTATATCCACACAACTGGTCGAAAATACGACCGGTCGCTCACCTGATTTACAAGTACCAGCCACTAATGTAACTAGTGCTCTCAACAAAAAAACAGGTGTAGTATCTTTGGTCGTTAATAATATAGATAGCCTTTATTATAATATTTTACCGGCCCCCTCCACCCAACTACTACACGCGTAGTAGTTGGGCGGAGGGTGGGTTGTTAGAGGGGGTCAAAGATGTACACCCGTAAGGCTATTGACTTTAAATTATGAAGAATAGCATTACTACTTCACAAAAAAGGCTATTATTATCTACCGGAAGGTAGACAATTGTTTGTTGATATATCTAATAATATAAATAAATTTAGATATAGTACAACACCCAAGACAGACGAAAAATCTGTAACTTTAACTGAAATACTTAAAAGATCTGATGATATTTTTGAAACTAACCCTCCCTTTGATATCAATTCAGGGAAAAGTCATATGGAGCTGGCTCAAGCGGCCCCTCTCTCTCTCTTTGAGAGAGAGGGGCTGCATCCTTCTCTCTCTTCGAGAGAGAAGGACGCTTTTAGTAGAGCTGATCGAAAACTAAACCCCAATACAGTCTATCTCTATAAAGACGGACAATTAATCGAGGGTTCTCCTTTTGCAGGCTATGCATCAGGCGGGTTCCCCTCCTGATGCATTAGGATTAAATTCAAGTAGTATGACTTGTAGTCGTTATATAGATACAGGAAAATTATACAAGAAACAATATTTAATTTCATCTAAATTAATATAACTAAAAATATCTATGATCATGAGAGATGTTAACAATGGTTGATTAATTCGTTACTTGCACTCTAACACAGCTTCAGCTTTCTTTTTCCTAGTTTATCTGCACAGTGCGACAAGAAGTTGATAATTACAATGAGGTGAAATTCCTCCTCGAATGACCCTTCGAGTCCCTACCCGAACATGCGTTAGAAGTAATTCTTTGGTGTGAAGCTTTGGGAACAATGCTAAACAAAAGTTAGTTAGGGAAAAAGCTAAGGTAAGCGATAGCGAAGATATGTATTTACGATTCGTAATTCTATTTTTTAATTCAAAAGTAATGAGTAAAATAGAAGTTCGTAAGAGTGTGAGGTGTTGTGCAACCGAAGCCGGGTCTCCCTCGTTATTATTTAAATGAGGCAAATGCGACGAATCAAAGTATCTACCTAAGGCTAAAATAAAATAGTGTAATATCGAAACTTGGTAAGCCCAATGATTACCTATCTGTCCTTTATCTTATCCACGGCTTGGTCGAAATATGCTGAGGTGGATAGATAAGGGGTAACTATCAGAAGGAGGTGCTTTATAATATTAGTTTTAATAGAAGTGAGCATATCAATCAGTGGGTAAAAGACAATCGAAAAAGCGAATGCCAACTAGTAATAGGTTGGATAGAGTTTTCTCAAATCTGAAAGGATGCTGACTTCGAGATGGGTGATCTAATCTACACAATAAAAACCAAAATAATTTTCTATCATCTTTTTTTTTTTCGACCTTTCTGCAAAGCGGGGTGAGCTACGCTCACTGCTTCGCGTGCTACATCGTGGCACCCCCTCCCCGGCTCTCTCATTTATTTACTAGCCCTGATCAAGGCGGGGAGGACCCCCGTGGTTAAGGAAATAAATGGAGTAATACCTCTATCGAAATCTGCGATAATATTTCGTTGTGCCCTGGTTGACGCGTGAGAAATACTAGACCCGTTGTGGTTGTAGCTCAATACCGTGACTGTAAGGTGGGTAGTGGGACTAAGGTTCTTCTTGCTTTATCTGGTGGTGATTCCGTAGTCACAAGTAAAGAACAAGTAGAATTGAGTCCAATGTAATGGGCGTAAGCCCTGTGACAGAAGCCCTTCTAGAGGACTAACCCTCCTCTTTGACGGTCCTACCTTTAGTCTAGCCTAGTGTGCAACCGAATATTATTAAAGTCTGCGATATCCTGTCCTCTGTGTTACTATTGATTAAGATTTAAGAAAAAAATAATTATGTTAAAAACCAAAGGTCTTCTGTCACAGGGTATCGCCTTCTTTACTTTCGCAGTTATCTTAGTGTGCCTCTTAAAATTTTATGCTTTCAATTCCCTTGATCTAGCCGCATTCCTTTCGTTAAATCTGAGCCAACAAAGATTTTATTCAAGTAAAATTCCTAATAATAAAAATGATAATACAAATAAATTAAATACATCTTTATCCCAAAAAGATGAAATGCATCATGTACGAATGTTGTCTAACCTTAATCCTTTTTATATTTCAGGCTTTGCAGATGCTGAGTCATGTTTCTCTGTAATAATTTGTAAAAAAAAAGAATACAAAATAGGGTGGTATGTCATACTAGCGGCCCCCTCTCTCTCTTTCAGCCTTCGCCCCAATCCATTCGTACTATGCTAATAGTAGAATGGATTGGGGGGGGGGGGGGGGGGGGGGGGGGGGGTGTCTCCCCACTTTTCACAACTACACGAGTAGTAGTTGTGAAAAGTGGGGAGGCGAAGCCGAGAGAGGGGACGCTTTTATAATACGATTACATTCTAAAGATATAGCATTATTGAAACAAATACAAGCCGGCCCCCTCTCTCTCTTTCAGAGAGAGGGGCGGCATCCCCTCGAGAGAGGGGCCGCCTTTTTTGGAGTAGGAAATATCTCAATTGGAAAAGATGGTTCTGCAACTTATTCAGTACAGTCTATCAAAGATTTAATTAATGAAATTATACCACATTTTCTCAAGTATCCTCTAAACACTAAAAAACAAGCAGACTTTCTTCTATTTAAATCAATTATTGATTTAATGAATTACAAAGAGCACTTTAATGCCGATGGTCTACAAGAGATTGTCAACATTAGAGCGTCGCCCCCCGGAGGGGGGCGATGCAGCCCCCCCCCCGGAGGGGGGCCGCTAGCATGAATAACGGTTTATCTGATAAATTAAAAGCCGCCTTTCCAAACACTAAACCTGTAAACAGACCAGCCGTTGATTTTAAGGGAATTCCGGATTCTAATTGGCTAGTTGGGTTCACGGATGGTGAGGGATGCTTTTGTATTGGTGTACAAAAATCTCAGAGCGGGCGCTCCCCCTCTCTCTTCGAGAGAGGGGGAGCGACCGCCTCCCCTCTCCCTCCGGGAGAGGGGACGCTATTCTATTGGATTTCAAGTAGAGTTAACATTTAGTTTAACTCAACATAGTCGTGACACACAATTAATGAAAAGTTTAGTTGAGCATTTAGATTGCGGTAGGTATATAGAAAGACCGGATAGGTTTGCGGGTGTTTTTACTGTAAACAAATTAAAGGATATTGAAGAAAAGATTGTTCCGTTATTTAATCAATATCCTTTACAATGTGTAAAATCTTTGGACTATGCAGATTTCAAGCGAGTAGCAGAGATTATAAAGGATAAGGGTCATTTAACAGCTTCAGGCTTAGATCAGATTAGAAAGATTAAGAGTGGAATGAACAGTGGAAGAAATCATGGTTAAACTAGAACAATATAATAAATGGAAAAATTTTAATGTCTTTAACAGAATTAGAAATACTTATTGAAAAATATAAAGATGAAGCAAAAGAGTCTTATCATAATCAAGAATTTTCTTCTGATTTCTTGTTAGCTATGCGATATTTATTCAACGGCTTTTTTCAAGCAGAAGGTAGTTGATCTGGAAAATTCCACTCTAGTTCTAGTCACCATTTTAGCCCAATATTCTCTATTGGACAAAATATAAGTGATAAGAGTTTACAATTTTTTTCTTTATTGTGAGTAATATTAGGTTGTCAATTAAAGTGAAGTATTTCCAAAAATCAATCTGGAAAATACCATATACAATTAAGAAGCACTAATAAAGAATATATAATGTCGGTTCTTTTTCCTTACTTATCTTTAACTTATGGTGAGAAGTTTACAGCAATGGCTAAACTATCACGAATAGATGAGTTAAATTGTTTAAACACATTATCTTCCCGCCTTGAAATTATTAATTTAGCATATAGCTTAACACCAGGGGGGGGGGGGGTAGAGACCGTACTACTTCATTAGAGGAAAAATTCTCACTTGTTACTGAAAATTCTGAAGATTTGATTACACCTGACTCATCCGCGGACATTTCTATGTCAAATCAATTTGAAGCAAAAGAAAATACTACTTTTTTAAATATAGTTTTTATTTTAGGTTTCTCCGAAGGAGCCCCCCCCTTCTCTTCGAAAGGGGGAGCGAAATCTGCCAGCCCGGCCGGTTTCTTTTTAGGGGATGGTTGTGCTTACATAAGAATTAGAGATAATGTCACTGGTCTTTTATTTATTCCTAAATTTGAAATAAAACAGAAAAATACTACTAGTAATTTGTATCTGATGGAATTAATTTGTAATTTTTTAATCAGCAAAGGGGTGCAAGCTTGTTTAAGAACAGACTCCTATTATGTATTATGTGTTATTGAGGGAGTAGAAAATATATCTAACCTTTTATTACTATTAGAACCCCATTATGAGTTATTTTTCTGAAAGACTAATAAACTTAAAATGGTTCAACAGTTTGTAAAATTAATTACACTGGATAGTCGTAATTTATTGCCAGTTAAATATCTTATAATTAAAACTATTTATTCAATAGAAAATAACAGGGATTATACAATGAAACATTGGCTTAATAGAATAGACGAAATTTTTAACCAAAAATCAGTCAGAAATACTTCTGGTGAGTTTTACATTTCACCTGTCATAGATAAAGTAAATAAAACAGGTAAAGTAACTAAGTGATGTGTGCATCTTCCTTTATTTTTAAAATCTAGTCCAAGAAGTAAATATTTCTCTTTTGAAAAATATGGTGGACAAGATATAGCGGCCCCTCTCTCGCGCCGCCCCCCTCCCCTCCATCCAACTACTACTCGCGTAGTAGTTGGACGGAGGGGAGGGTCTTTAGAGAGAGAGGGGGGCTGCACCCCCTCTCTCTTCGAGAGAGGGGCTGCTTTAAAAGAAGCAATCGCTTATAGAGATTCAGTGGTTAATAGATGATATACAGATCAGGGATATGTTGCAGATCCTTTAATTGTGGGTAGTGAAACTTAGTGATTCAAAAGCTAATCCAACTGCCGGTCCGCAATTCTTTTTAATTGCGCATTACTGCTTAGCCTTTAGCCTTAGCCCTTTTTTTGTTTCCTTCCCATCTCCTAGCTTCTACCCCCCACTTCGTTGGGGGGGAGCGATGCATCTCGCGCGCTGCGCGCGCGTACGCTTCGCTCCGGTAAAGGGCCGGGTGGACAAGGAGCTGGGGAGTGGGTTTATTAAATTAAACCTAACCCCATAGGGGGAGGCAGGTTTTTATGCAGAAAAAAAAAGAAAAAGAAAAATGAAAATGAAAACGTTGTATAATAGAAAAAAATTGTGTATAAAAAAATAGATTGCTCGAGCCATGTGCTGGGAAACTAGCATGCATGGTTCTTAGCGGGGGAAAGTCTGAAAGGACCTACCTATCGCGATTTGGAAGAGGTTTATATTATGGATCTTACCAAAATCCAAGAACATTAGTTTGAGGTATAGGTACTGTAATTTTTATCTTAATGATGGCTACAGCTTTCCTGGGTTATAACCGTAGCCCAAAATGATCTAAATTCAACAATTCTCTCGGAGGTTTTAACAATAACAAATTAAGAGTTAATTCTATTAAATTAACAACAAAAAGATTTTATTCAACAGCTAAAACTGTTAATAATAATTCAAAAATATTAAATGACTTTATTAAAGAAAAGAACTTAAAGCCGCCCGCCCTCCTCTTTTCAAACTACTATTCGCATAGTAGTTTGAAAAGAGGAGGGTGATTTATTGTTATGAAGATTTACACTTAGAATCTACAATAAAAAAGATAAAAACAGAGACTGAAAATCTTAGTGGTGTTTATCTAATATTAAACAAAGAAACATTAGATTATTATATTGGATCAGCTGCTACAAATAGATTTTATGCCAGATTTCTAACCATTTACTTAATTTTCATGGAAGTAAAATTGTTAAATTAGCAGTTAGAAAGTATAAATTACCTCAATTTGCGTTTCTAATACTAGAATTATTTCCTGAAATAGTTAATAAAGAGAATAATAAAAATTTATTAGACTTAGAAGATTTTTACTTAAAATCTTTATTACCTAATTATAATATATTAACTGGAGCTGGTTCAAGTTTTGGTTATAAACATACTGAAATAGATCGTATAAAGATGAAGTCTAATTATAGTATAGAGCGGCGTGAAACGATAGGTAGTTTAAATAGAGGAAAAAACTTAAGTGATGAAACAAAAGAAAAAAATTCGAGAAAAAGCGTCCCCCTCTTTCTCATTTGCACCAAGTGCAAATGAGATAAATAGGGGAGGGGGGGGAGGCAGCCCTCCTTGGCGGCCCAGGGGGGGGGGGGGCCAAGGGCCGCTTTGGCTAGATAAACTCGTTCTTATACTGAACAAGGTATTTTAAATATGAAAAAGAAATCTAAACCCATTATAATATATAATAAGGATTTCACAGTATATGGCGAGTATCCTAGTATTGTAGAAACGGCAAAGTCTATAGGGTGTAGTGAAAAAACAATAATAAGAGCGGCCCTCCTCTCTCTCTTTTACCAAAAATATTTGAATATTTTTGGGTAGACCGCCTTCGCCCCAATCCATTCTACTATGCTAATAGTAGAATGGATTGGGGGGGGGGGGGGGGGGGGGGGGGGGGGGGGGGGGGGGGGGGGGGAGAGTGATAAGCTGCAACCCTCTCTCTCCTCCCCCCTTTTCACAACTACACGAGTAGTAGTGAAAAGTGGGGAGGCGAAGCCGAGAGAGGGGTCGCTTTAAAAACTGAAAAGAAATTGTTAAAAAGACGTTGATTTGTCAAATATAAGTAAAATTTGAATTTAGATTATAGTCCCACGAGTATAAATTTCTATGCAACCTCTAGAGGAAAATAGAAATAAAGTGGAATAACCCTACAGGGTTTTTGAAGAAATATTACTATTATTTCTTTGGCAATATTAGTGAAAACGATCAAAGGATTTTTATTTTTTGTCGCCCTGCTCCTCACCTCCATTTATTTCCCCCTTCCCATCCAACTACTGCGCGTGTAGTAGTTGGATGGGGGGGGGGGGGGGGGGGCGGACGCATAAATGGAGGTGAGGATTTTATAAAAGAGTAAATAGTATAAAAGAGGAAAGAAATAATAATCAGAGATCGTCGGTCATCTAGGTGGTCGCGACAGGCTGGGTCACTAATGGGTGGCTGAAATGCTGCTTAATGCACAGTCGGAACTTTTAATTAAATGTAATTTAATTAATAGAATATACGAAATTAAAGTTATTCTAGCTTATTATGGATGTTTCTTCATTAATAATAAGTAAGTTTGTACGTTCTTCCATATGGTCAAATGAGCCTATGAGGTAAAGAATTATCCTTATCATGTTCAGCTTTAATACCAATTAAAGTAGGCTTAAAGCCTAATAAAAAATTCATGAGTATGTTTGTTGGTCTTGTCGATGGTGATGGTTATATTGAAATAGGGCCGCAAAAGCAATATAATAAATTAACAAAGTTGCCTGCAAAAAGTACAATTAGAGCGGCCCCCCTCCCCCTACGGGGGAGGGGGGGCTGCAACCCCTCTCCCTATGGGAGAGGGGTCGCTCGTTTAGTGATTAGATTACATAGCAGAGATACAGCTCTCCTGACTTATTTAACAAAAGTACTAGGGGTAGGGTCTCTTTCTAGCTTAACTTCTGTTAATCAAACGAGATTAATTTTCACGAAAAAAGATTTAGTGCAAGTAATAATCCCCTTAATGAAATTATATGATTTACAATTTTTAACTGGTAATAGAGCAAGACAATACGCTTTACTTAATTACATTCTAGATAATGAAGTTTTACATTGAGAAAATGTTGAATTTACTCCTTCTATACCTGTGTACAGCTTAAATGATTTGATTAATTTAGACTTTTTTGCTGATTGAGTAGTAGGTTTTACTATAGCTGAAGGATCTTTCGGACTTAAAGCGACTGGTGCAGCTTTCTACCAAATTAAACAAAAAGGATTAGAAAACTATGTTCTAATTAAAGCGATATGTTTTACAATTGCCGGGAGAGAAGTGAAGGCAATAAAGGCTGACATAGCAGATTGCTATCAATTAACATTATCATCTAAAATAGATGTGCAAAAAGTTGTGGATTTTTTTTCATCACCCGATAATCATCCATTATGTGGTTATAAACTTGAACAATATAGTGAGTGACTAGTAGGGCTGAAAAAAAGTAGCCGCTATCAAAGTCTTAATAATCTTGACAAGATTAACATTATTGGCTAAAACAAGACTTATTTTTTTATATAACATGATATTTAGATATTGCCTCAAATGCTGGGTAATTAGCTGCCCTCTCTCTTCTAGAGAGAGAGAGGGCTGCATCTCCCCCCTCCTCCGTAGCGGGGGACGCTTTTTAGTTATTTTATTTATTGGCTACTTTGGACAGTTTATTGTTTGTTTTGACTCCGTCCCACAATCAAGTATAGATGCATCTTTATTAACTACGCCTGTTTATTCAAACTTTAACCTGAATAAAAAAGGACATAAAACAATAAGCATTGATAGCAGAGATATTATCTCTATAATCATGGGGTCTTTACTTGGTAGCGGTCAGGTTGAAAAAATAAAGAATGGTAGTGGTACACGAATAACCTTCTTTCAAGAAGCAATACATGTAAATTATTTACTTTGATTGCATAACCAATTAGCCACTGCAGGTTATTGTAGTACAATCATACCTACAATAGGTAAAAGACTAGGTAAAAAAGGTAAACTCCTTAAAACTATTAGGTTTTCTACTTTTGCTTATACTAGTTTTGATTGAATACATGATATTTGACATGTGAAGGGTGTAAAAGTAGTACCTCAATCAATAGGTAATTATTTAACTCCTTTGGCTTTAGCTATCTGAATAATGGATAGTGGTGTTAAAGCATCAGGTGGATTAAGATTAAATACTAATTGCTCTTCTTATTCAGATTGTTTATTACTCGTTCAAGTTTTGTATAAGAATTTTGGAATCAAAGCTTCAACTCATTCTACAGGTGTACCATCTCAATATACGGTGTATATTTGAAAAGAATATATGACTGAGTTAAGAGATATAGTGAGTCCACATATTATAAAAGAAATGAAATACAAACTACTATCATAAAGCAGACTTTATCTATCCTTCTGTAACTAGTATGAATTAAAGGTTAATTACCTTGGTATAGTCATGTATTAAATATAGGAATAATCTTTACTGAGATTCCTATTAGGATAAATGTCTATAATACATCGGCGATACTGATGAAAACAGGTCAAAGATGTTTATTTAGCATTAAGACCGTCGGTAGAGTAAACTATCGCTACAGACTGGTTCATCGGTGGGTGTCTTAAATGATGCTTAATGTACAGTCGGGATCTTTTCTAATTCGGTTTGATTAGACACAAGGCTATACACAGTATTCAATTATAATCGTTAAAAATACGGTTTTATCTGGGGCCGGCTCCTCTCTCTCGAACAGCCTTCATCACATGGGTTGCGAAGCTACCCATGTGAAGAAGTATTTTGCCGTCTCCGCCGTACCTTTTTTATTTTCATTTTTTTATGCCTCACCCCTCCGCCTACGGAGTGGGACTACCCTCTCTCTCCTTCAGAGAGAGAGGTATTTTGAGGAAAAAATATGAAGTAGAGAGGATGGTTTATAAAAGATTTAACATCTCATGGTTGAGTGTATAGAACATGGTTTGCTTGTTTTAAATATATAAAGTCTTGTTTTAGACTAGAATAAGCAAATTAAAGATTTGGCAACAGTTAAGTAATAGCTGTTGGAAAATATCACTATATGCTGGGAACCTCTTATAACTAATTTACTCTAATTGTATAATTAAGTAAAAGAGCTTAGTTTAGAGCAATCAGCAGGAAACCAAAAGAAAACATTTATCTTAGTAGGATCCTCAGAGACTACACGTGATATATCCCCCCTTCGCGGAGGATGTTATTCCTTAGTTTTTTTGCTGCTTTATTTTTTTACCCTAAGCAGGGATGAGAGTATGAGCAGGCTGTAAAAATGAGAAGGGGGTAAAGATATAGTCCAAAATTAAAGAAATTTAATGTAACCTATTATACTATAATTAGATAATCAAGAGTAAATTTTTCTGATTCCCACTAATTTTTTTGAAACTAGTCCCCTGCTTTAAAAAATCTACCCGCAGGACGATTTTTTATCCCCTTGGCTTCGCTGGACCAGGCTGACCCGTAGTGATTAGTTTTAAAAATAAACAGCGTCCTGTATAAAATCTTTTATTCTTTTTTTTAGGACGTTTGTGGGACTGGGTTGTATATCTAAAAGGTTTATGTATTACTTCTTTAATAGTTCCTTTTAAATTATCTTCATCTAACCTGACCCCCCTCTCTCTCTTTTTTTTAATAATAAAATAATTAATAGTAAAGAAGAAAAAAAGATAAGAGAGGGAGGGCAAATAGAAGTACGTAGACTTACTACATCCTCTTCTGAGTTGGAAAATAATAATAACGGTCCCCATGAAGTATCATCTAAAGATAAACCTTCAATAAATCTTGGATTTATTGAATGATTTGTAGGTATCAGTGAAGCAGAATCTAATTTTATATGCCGAGTGCGTAAAAATAAAGAAGGAGTAGTAACAGGATTTGAGTTTGTGTTTAGAATTGCTTTACACCCTTTCCTCTGTTTCTTTTTATACAGCCCAGTTACTGGAAAAATTTACGGTGCCCTCCTTTCTCATTTATTTCCATAAGGAAATAAACGGGAAGGAGGGTCTTGATAAGGTTACCATCAATGAATTACTTATTTTCTAGGGAAAAGAGACCTTCATACTCTCTCAGTAGAGAGTGCCTCTCAAGAGGCCAGAATATCTTCTCAGGAAGCGAATGAAAATGGTAGCAGTATAATACGAAGAAAAATTAATCCTTATTATATTAGTGGTTTTATAGATGCGGAAGGTTGTTTTTCTGTTCTATTTACTAGAAGTAAAAAAATGAAATTAGGTTGAAGAATAGTAGTTAATTTTCAAATCCACTTGCATAAAAGAGATCGAGAGCGGCCCTCTCTCTCTCTCTCTTCTAGAGAGAGAGAGAGAGGGCTGCATAACCCCTTCTACGAAGGGGTTACGCTTTTAACAAGGATTAGAGAGGCTTTAGGAGGAGCAGGATGTATATATGATAGTAGCGAGAGATGCTTATATAGGGTAGACTCTCTAGAAGGTTTAACCTCTTCAATAATACCGCACTTTGATAAATATCCTTTATTAACTAAAAAACGAGCAGACTATGAGCTTTTTAAACAGGTTGTCCAAATGATGAATAATAAAGAGCATCTTACTGAGGAAGGTTTTAAGAGAGTTCTGTCTATTAAGGCCTCTATGCGTAATGGTTTAACAGATGCTCTAGCTGAAACTTTCCCAAATATTATACCAGTAGCTAACCCAGTCGTGGAAACTCCAAGTCCCCAATCTATTGACCCGAATTGAATTGTTGGTTTCACTGAAGGTGAAGGATGTTTTATGATACATGTTCAAAAACATTCTACAAGTAAATTGGGAAAAGCAGTAAAATTAAATTTTCAAATCACTCAACATGAAAAAGATAAAGAACTTTTAAATATAATAATTTTATATCTTAATTGTGGTACATTAAAAACTAATAATTTTTGTAAAGTATTAACTGTTACAAAATTTGAAGACGTATATAGTATCATTATTCCCTTTTTCCAAAGATATCCGTTACAAGGAGTTAAAAGATTGAATTTTATTGATTTCATTAAGGCTGCAGAGTTAATTAAAGTTAAAGCTCATCTAACTACTGAAGGGTTGGATAAAATCTTGCTTTTAAAATCTGGGATGAACTCTGGTAGAAATTATTCCTCTCATTCGGACTAGTCTTATGGTGTAAGACTTCCTTGACTTCTTGTTATAGTTTACTTGCTACTCTCCTATAATTAAAAGGACGATAGAAATGCTTTAGAATATATAAAAGCTACTTTAGGTTGTGGTAGACTTAACACCGAGCGAGATACATTAGTATTTACAATATCTCAATTAAGTGATATTGAAAAAATATTAATTCCTTTGTTTGAACAATTTCCATTAAACACAACAAAACATCTAGATTATTTGGCATTCTTTTTTTATAAAAAAAGAATGCATTTATTATGTTTTTAAACCGAAAAACTAGTGAATTAAATAAACAAGATTTATATTCAGATATTATTCAATTAAAAGATAGTATGAATGATAAAAGAGTATTTTATGATTTACCTGTAGGTCATCGCATAAGAATTACAGGTAATTATTTAGTGGGTTTACTGTAGGGGGATGGATCATTTTATTTAAATAAACACGATCTGGCTGTCCGTGTCTCATTTGTTACTACAACACCTAATAAAGTACTTTTAGAAAAGATACGAGAGTTTCTTCTAAGTCATTTAGACGAGTACTCTTGTATATTGGGTAGTTGCACTAAATTAATTAATATCAATGATAAAAAAATAAGAGGGAACAATAAACCTATCTCTATTTTAGAAATTTATCAAATTGATTATTTATGTAACATCCTAATACCTTATTTTGATAGCGAGGGGGCGCGCTACGCGCGCCCCCTTGCAGAGCCCCCCTGCGGGGGGGGCTCCGCTTACAATTTAGAACTAAAAAATATCTGGATTATCTAGATTTTAGAACAATAGCGGCCCCCCTCTCTCTCTTCTTAAGAGAGAGAGGGGAGCTGCATCTCCCCTGCAGAGCAGGGGGGATGCTTTTTTAACGTTAGAAGGTAAATATCTCACAGAAAAGGGTAAAGAATTAATAATTAAATTAGGTGATACTATGAATAATAACAGATTGTCAACTAATTCTAACCCCTTAACTCTTGATATGGCTACTAAATCAGAACTAGATCTATTGATTAAATCAAAACCTTTAATAAATATAGATTCTGAGGGTAGAGCTATGATAATAAACGAAAAAAAATATATAAGATCTACCTACATTATTAAAGCTATTTTTTTTAACGGTTCTATTAGTTATTTTACTAACGGGGTCTCTTGTGCTAAAGCTCTACATGTAAGTAATAACACTATAACACAGCGGTTAAATGATGGAAAACCTGTAAAAAATCAAGAAGGTTTAATATCTGCTCTAACTGTAAAAAGAATTAAAGCCTACTCTCCTAAATCTTCTGCATAGAACTATACTACAACCGCCTTATTTTATAATCCTTAATATATTAGTAATACAAAATACGTATTACTAACCTTATGAGTGCGATACCTTGGGTAGGACAAGATATAGTTGAGTCAAAAAACACCACAGAATATTCTACAATAGTAGCAACTGCTTTAATGTTGCCTACTATAGGTACTGTTAGTGTACATGCATTAAAAAAAGGTAACAAAAATTTAAGATTAGACAAAAAAGAATATCTTTCTATTCCTTCATCATTTATAGCTTTTTTAGCTGGTGTAATAGATGGAGATGGGTATATTCAAATAACTAGAACTACAAAAGGATTTATAACTATTAAACTTGTAATTTCAATACATTTAGAAGATATTTCTACATTAGAGTATGTCCAATCTGTATTAAAATTAGGTAAAGTTTCAATATACCGAGATCATAAAAGTCCAACTTGTAAATTAATAATTAATCGAACTGACTTACAAGAAGTTCTTTTCCCATTATTATTACACCATGGTATTTTCTTTTTAACTGATACTCGGAGAGCTCAGTTTGATTTAGCTATGTTTATCTTAAAAGATGATAAAAAAGTTTACGATCAAATACCAGCGTCCCTCTCTCTGAGAGAGAGGGATGCATCCCCCCTACGGGGGGACGCTATGAAAGAAATACCTACATTGTTTGAATTACCTAAAACAGCCTCAGATTACGCAAATTTAGCCTTTTTTAAAAACTGAATAGTTGGATTTACAATTTCTGAAGGTTCTTTCTACGTAAAAAAAAATAATGACGGATGCTTTCAATTAAAACAGAGAGTGCATGTTATGTTATTTGAAGCCTTTAAATTGGTGTTTGAGACAAACCGGAAAATAGACACTGAAAAAGGTCTCTATAACCAGTTTGCTGTCAGTTCTAAAGCTGACATACAAACAGTGATTAATTTTTTCTCGTTTTCAGGTTTTCATCCTTTAATTGGTCTGAAAAATATCCAATATTTAAAATGGTTAACAGTTCTACGTAACAGTTCTCGTTACGGTAATCTTAATTTTCCCGAATAAATGCCCTTTTTTCTGGTTATTACCTTCTTAAATAGATAATATCAAAAATAAAGTACTATACTAACAGAATTAGTTCTGTGAAAATAGGCTCCTTAAAACAGTAATGTTTTAGAGGCAAATGGGGTTAATTGCAAAAACATTTATTTAATATCCCACCGTTAAATTAAATAATTTGCAGCGAAGTTTGACACGGTATAATAAAATGTCAAAAACGTTCAACGACTAACAAGTGAGCAATACCGCAATAAGCTTGACAAGATAACCACACAACCTTTTTATTGCTTTGGCCTAATTTTCTTTTCTACTTCTCCTCAGGAGACCCTAATTGAAAAAGGCAACCGGAAGTTCTTTAACATTCTGCTTAGCTAGTCCTTTTCCTTGCTGATGGTGTAACCATAGCAGAGAATTAGAGACATTAAATTGGTTGAAGACATAGTCTAAACAAAACCGAAAGGTTTTGATGATAAAATTTAAAAATATTATCAATAATAATTTTGTTATCTGAGGTGGCTTGAATCAATTATTAATTGAAGAGCCTGACAACCGTGATGTTGTTCAGCAAATTCTGCTTAATGCTAGAATACCCCCAATATTAGTATTTGGATACGTCTGTGTTTACACAGCCGTGAAAAAGCCAAAATCATGGGGACAACTCGCAGGGGTTAGAGGTATATCTACTCTCGAAGCCTCTCAGAGACTAAACGCAGAAAATCTTACAAAAATTTCTCGTTCTTTTCATTTACCTTTATTTACTCGTTCTTGTTTATATTCATATTCTAATTTACATCTTTCAACCAGTTTGTCTGGCATAACTAAATGTTTTTTTTCATCTAAAGCCTCGACTAGTGCAAAGGGACTGACTCCGCTAATCACGATTGATAAGGGTGGCGAAGCCTGTTTACCTTCGGGATATGTTAGTGGATTATCTGATGGAGAAGGATGTTTCCATATCGCTTTTACAAAGAACAGTACTTTTAAAGCAGGGTTTCAAGTTAGAGCTATATTTTCTATTCAACTACATATAAAAGATCTTATGTTACTAGAGCGAATTAAATCCTTTTTCGGCGTAGGAACCATTAATATCAAGAAAGGTAAAAATGCAGGTTGTGCAATATATTCAATCCAATCCTACAAAGAGTTAATTTCTGTTTTAGTACCCCATTTTGATAAATATCCATTATTAACTAAAAAGAAAGCAGATTACCTTTTATTTAACTCTGCAGCCTTAAATATATTAAATAATGGTGAGCATCTTACAAATGAAGGGTTAAGTAGATTAGTTAGCATAAAAGCGAGGGGCGCGCCCCGAGCCCTAAAGGGGAATCGGGGCGCGCCCCTTGCAGCCCCCCCCGAAGGGGGGGCCGCTTCAATGAACCTAGGATTAACCGAGCAGCTAAAAACTCTTTTTCCTGATCTTCATCCAGTAAACCGTCCAATTATTAATAATAGTTCAACATTGATAACAAGAGATCCAGAATGGTTAGCATCCGCGCGCGCGGAGCGCGCGCTAGGATGCGTCTCCCCTGCTCCGCAGGGGGACGCTGGTTTTTTAGATGCGGAAGGTAACTTCCAGTGTGTAGTTAGAAAACAGGAAACACATAAATCAGGATATCAGGTTCTTTTAAGTTTTACTTTGACTCAACATTTACGGGATTTAGATTTAATGCTTTCAATTAAAGAATATTTAGGCGTCCCGCGCGCGGAGCGCGCGGGATGCCCTCCCCCCCGCAGGGGGGGGGACGGCTGTGGTAATATATATGTACAGCCTGAAACTTCAATTGTTAGACTTAATATAACTAAAAAATCAGAGTTAACCAATATTTTAATACCTTTTTTTAAAAAATATCCTCTACATGGCTCAAAAAAATTAGACTTTGAGGATTTATGTAAAATAGATGGTATTATTAAAGATAATTTACACAAAACAAAAGACAAAAAAACGCGGGCGTTTTTTGGTTGTTTGGGTTTAGATAAAATAAATATGATTAAGTGGAATATGAATAGACAAAGAACATATGAGTAAAGAATTAAAAAAAATAATAAAATCTGCCTTTTTAGTGAATAATAAAGGATCTAATACAAAGTGAAATTCAAATCATTTGTATTATGCGTATTTGGTTGGTTTGTTTGAAGGTGATGGATTTTTCACTGTAACAAAAAAGGGAAAATATTTTCAATGTGAGTTAGGAATAGAGTTGAGTATAAAAGATGTTCAACTTATATATAAAATTAAAGATTTATTAGGTGTAGGTGTAGTAGGGTTTAGGGAAAGAAAAGGAATAAGTATGGTATACTTCAGAGTGAGAAAAAAAGATCACTTAATAAATATTGTACTGCCTATCTTTGATAAATATCCTCTTTTTTCCAATAAACAATATGATTACTTGAGATTCAGAAATGTAATTTTATCTAATGTAGTGTTTTATGACGATATACCAGAGTACACTCGGCCTAATGAGCCTTTGAATTCAATTGAATCTATATTAAATGCACCCTACTTTTCAGCATGATTAGTTGGGTTTATTGAAGCTGAAGGTTGTTTTAGTGTTTATAAACTAAGTAAAGATGGTGATTATTTTGTAGCCAGCGGCCCCTCTCTCTCACTTAGAGAGAGAGGGGCTGCATCCTTCTCTCTCTGCGAGAGAGAAGGACGCTTTGATATTAGCCAAACTGATGCTGATATACTTATTTCAGCTATTCGTAAGTACTTATCTTTAACACCTAAGATTTATATAGACAAAACTAATAGTTTTAAATTGAAAGTTACAGGTGTTAGATCTATAGAAAATGTAATTAGATTTATAAATAAAGCACCTGTAAAATTATTGGGTAACAAAAAACTCCAATATTTACTTTGAATTAAACAGCTTCGTACTATCCCTAGATATGCTGAAAAAATAAACATCCCAAACATATACTAAATACAGTAAGATTATGATATAGTCCGAACAATGTAGAAATATATTGAGTGTAGCGAGAATTTTTTTGCGAACTAGCCCCCTGCTTAGCAGGGGGCCTTGCGAAGCATCATCGAAGATGAGGCTCCGCTAGCCTCCCGCGCGCGCTACGCGCGCGCTAGGAGGCGTCTGCCCTGCTCCGCAGGGCGACGCTAGTAAAAGAACGGGGCTGCCAACTTTTTTTGTTCTGTTAATAATGCTACTTTAAATAGATTTTTTGCCTTACATTTTGTATTACCTTTTGTATTAGCTGCTTTAGCTTTAATGCATTTAATTGCTCTTCATGATAGAGCAGGGTCAGGTAATCCATTGGGTATCTCTGGTAATAGTGATAGATTAGCTTTCGCTCCTTTCTTTTTATTCAAAGACTTGATTACTATCTTTATATTTATATTAGTTTTATCTATCTTTGTATTCTTTATGCCTAATGCATTAGGGGATAGCGAAAATTACGTTGTCGCAAACCCAATGCAAACTCCACCTGCGATAGAATTAAATATTTTATGTGTATTACCTCCTATATCTAGTGTGAATTATTCTGACATGGCAAGAGTGGAAGATGAAATTAATTTAGACAAAGAAAATAGTGTAAGTGAAAATAATTTATCCTTAGATTACAAAGAAATTTCAAATGAAGCGGCCCCTCCCTCTCTCTTAAAGAGAGAGGGAGGGAGCTGCATCCCCTCTCTCGAAGAGAGAGGGGACGCTCAAAAAGGCTTTATTACAATCCAAAATAAAAAGCAAGAAGTTTCAAAATTAGAGCTTCTGAACCTAATAAATCCACTTAAGGTCGGAAAAAAATTCTTCAAAATAATAGCCCCTATTTAATTAAAGAGGCAAAGTTTTAAATGGGCCCCCTTCCTCTCTCTCTTTTTTTTTTCAAAACAAGATGGAGAGGAAGGTTTTAGAGCATTAGTAAATGGTGTATTCCAAGCGTCCCTGCGGCGGAGCCGCAGGGATGCATCCCCCCTCCTCTATTTGTCCCCTTTGCACTAGGTGCAAAGGGGACAGAGGGGGGACGCTGAGGGACACATAGGTGGATATTTCCCGAGTGTTCCTACTATTACTTTCCGACCTTTAGTTTATATTAGTCAAAACGCTAGTGATTCAAGTATAGAGTTTTTAGTTATTTTATGAACAATTTTAGATAAAAACTTAAAATTTGATATATCTCAAAACGAATCCTCTAAATACTTTCATATTAGACTTTTGAGTCGTGATTGGGATTTTATAATAAGCAGATTAATTCCATATTTATCTTTGGTTTATGGGGACAAATACAAAGGGCGCCGCCCCCTCCTCTCTCATTTATTTCCATTAGGAAATAAACGGAGAGGAGGGTTTTAAAGACCTTAAAGATATTTCTAATCTTCATAAAAAATCTAATCTCTCAGATAGTTCTAAAGTTCAAGTTATAAGTTTAGCCTATAGTCTGGTAAATTCTCCACGTAAGAAAATACATATTTTAGAGAAAATTAAAGCGGCCCCTCTCTCTCTCGTAGAGAGAGGGGCTGCATCCCCCCTGCTTTGCAGGGGGCCGCTGTTTTAGGTGAAACTATGTAGACTGGATACCAAGAAAACATAAAAACATATCCTGACAATAATAAACCATTAAGTGTATTATTTATATTAGGGTTTTTACTGGGGGATGGAAACTTTGCCATAAGAATTAGAGATTCCAAAAAGGGAGTGTGATTTATTCCAATAATACGGTTAGAACAAAAATATACTTTAGACAATGATAATTTATTGAAGAAAATTGTTGAATATTTGAACAAGTTAGACACGGAGGCACGAATCTCTCAACATGAAAAAAGTCATAGCTCTACGCATATTGTTTTAACTATAGATAATAAAGTAAGTGTATGTAATTTTGTTAATGTTATTAAACAACATAGAGAATTGTTTTTCTGAAAACAAGAACAGATTGAATTAATCATAAAATCTTTTATTATAATCTCTGTTGCTGCAAGACATTGGAAAGAAAGTCAAATAGCCTTACTACGTTTATTATATAATAAAATAGAGAATAATCTAAAATTCAGTTTTGATTATTGGGTTAAAAGACTAGATGAATTGTACTTCCCCTCCGGGTAAAGAAAGAAAAAAATCCTCAACTTTAAATGAATTTTACATTACTATGTCTAAAAATAGAGCTTGAGCCGTAAACTTGCCTGTTGCTTTGAATATAAAACCAAAAACTAAATACTTTTTCTTTAAAACGTTTAATGATTCCAAAGATGAAGCATTAAATGCTGCGATTGATTATCGAAATGCTCAATTAAACAAATGGCTTATAGATACTGGATTTAAATAATTTCTTTTTTCTTATTAGTTAGATTACACTAAGCGAGGGGCTCCTTCGGAGCGCCCCTTCGGAGCGCCCCACCTTGGAGCAGCCCAGTCTACCCAAAAATATTATAATATTTTTGGTAAATTTTGAGGGAGGGGCCGCTTACTGTATAACCAAGGTTATACCCAATTTCTTACAAAAAGTTCTTTGCTTCACATGTAGGGAGACGACCAGGTCGAAAATTTCGACCTGGTCGTCAAATATCTGCCATAAATATCTGTTGTCGCCTAAATTTGAGTATTTAGAAAAAAAAGGGTGAATTGTCATAGACAACTTGGTGCTACAGTGTCGATAATAGCAGGGCCAAGTCAATATGCAGCGAAGCTTGTTTGAAGACAGATTTATAGAATTTATCTAGATATATTCGATTAATTATTATAAACAATAACGTTCAACGACTAGAAGGTGAGTATCTTAAACAATAATCCTTCCACGAGAGCCCTTCGTCTTGCATCTCTTTTTTTATGCAATAAAAAAAGAGATGGGATGATGACATAGTCTGAACCATCTTGTGAAAGATGGAAATAAAGGATAAAGAGCCTTTATGATAACAAACTTGAGTTCCGGAGTGGTGTACAGATGCCACTTAATCTCGTCATATGCTGGGAAACTCTAGTGCCTTATATACTAATAATGTTTTTATTTATAGTGATAAAGATAAGGAGATTATAATGAGCAATCAGCAGGAAACCCGCCTTGGTGGATATTAAAATTTCGACCAGTGGTATGATTCCTCAGAGACTTTACGCGAGACTTTGTTTTTAATTGTCATTAGATATAATTTTTAACTATGAAGATAAAGTCCACCAGATTACATATCTGATTTGTACCACAGTTCTTTTTTGCCTGGGGCTGATTCGGTGGGGGGTGCCCGCAGCGCGCCCCACTGCTGGTTCTACAAAAGGTATTAAAAGATTATCCGCGGCCGAAAGGGCAAAGATAACAATACCTGAAGAAACCAAAGAAGCCCTAGTGGGTACATTACTAGGTGGAAGCACACATAGTCCGAAGATCATCTACTAGTAATTCCAGATTAGTGTTTGCTCAAACTGCAGTATTACATAAAGAGTATTTTAATTATATATTAAATATGTTTCTGCCATTTTGTGCAGATAATTATACACCTCAATCTGGAATAAATAGAGATAAGAGAACAAATAAAAGTTACAGTTCTATATCTTTCACTACTATGCAATTACCTTGTTTTAATGAATATAGAGAAATGTTTTATGCCTTAAATGTAAAGAAAGTTCCAGAAAATATTTACGAGCTTTTAACTCCAAGAGGATTAGCTCACTGAATCATGGACGACGGAAGTCGCCATGGATCAGGACTTCATTTAAATGTATATGCTTTCTCTAATGCTGATGTTGACAAATTAATGTTTACATTACAGGATAAATTTGGCTTTAGATGCTCAATACATTATAACAAGAGTAAAAAGCCCAGAATTTATATATTTAAAGAATCTATGGATAGTTTAATACTAAAAACTAAACCTTTTTTTGTTAAAGAAATGTTATATAAATTAGGGCTTTAAACTAAGCCTTTCCCCTTTTAAATACAGCCAAATTTCAAAAATTTGGCTAGGTCATTTAATGTCTTTGATCTTTTACCTTTCTATGCTATATTACGTTCAATACCTAACAAAGCTTTGGGTGTTCTAGCTATGTTTTCTGCAATACTTATCTTATTAGCTTTACCTTATCTAGACTTATCTAGAGTACGTGGAATACAGTTTAAACCTTTAATGAAAATAAGTTTCTGAGCATTCGTAGCCAATTTCTTAGTCTTAATGAAATTAGGTGGTTTACACGTTGAAGAACCTTTTATCACAATGGGTCAAATTAGTACTTTCCTTTATTTTTTATGATTTGTTTTGGTTGTACCTATAATTAGTTTAGTTGAAAATTCACTTATGTGACAAGGAATTAAAAATAAACCTAAATTTGGACACAACAATACTTTGGAGTGCCACACAAAAATTACAAGGTGTCCATTCCGGACTACCCCCCACCGCCCCCTCCATCCAACTACTACTCGCGTAGTAGTTAGATGGAGGTGGGGGATCTTGTTGGTGGGGGGGGGGTCTTTTTTTTAAGAGGATTTACTGGGCTAATTAAAAATCTTAAGCGAAGATTTACTTTAAAAAAAAATAGTTGTAAGATTATTTTTACTTTTATTTTTATATGAATATGCTAAGCCTTTCCTGGCCCCCTCTCCTCGGACAACCCAAAATTATTTTAAATTTTTGGTCTTTTTTTTTCGCCCGATAGGGATCAAAAAAAGATAAGGAGAGGGGTATCTAGAATGGGAATGGTTAGATCATTATTTTTACCTTCTTCCTTTTATATTTTTTCTAGCATCCGCGCGCGCGGAGCGCGCGCTAGGATGCGTCTCCCCTGCTCCGCAGGGGTACGCTGTGGATTTTATAGCAATGATATTTGGTGAGATTTTCCTACCTAATACTATGGCTCCGCCCCCTCCTCCAGCTTCCAACTATATTCGTAGTTGGATGGTGGAGGAGGGGGTCATTAGAGGGTGACAATTCAACATATTGTAAATCAACTAAGACTCTAGATGGTAGAAAAACGTCTAATATGCTTTTCTCCAATGCGGATAACGACCGAAGTGATAGCGGTTTTGAGGGTAGCAGCAGTGATGAGGAGGAGGTGGCGGTGACGATGGCTGTTAATAGTGTAGTTAAATATGCACAAGAACCAAATCCGCAAATGAATTATCCAGGTGATTTACCTGATTTAAAAGATGCAAATCTCTTCAACACAGCTATAATTGAGGCAGATGATAGTCCCTCACGTATTAAAGCGTCCCCTCTTTGGCCCCCTCCCCCTCTCTCATATTTTTTATCTATTATTTTTATTTTATTCTTATGAAAAAATATTAAGAGAGGAAGAGGGGTTTTGAGGGGGCCGCTAAGGAAGATTATAATGTTATCCTTGAAGAATATAAGGATAGAATTGCTGGACACATTAAAATAATCGAGGAGTTGATAGATAAAGATTTTGAAGATAGAAACCCGGAGAAAGGCTCGGAAAACTTGGAAGCTGAGGTTTCTCACTTCGAAGGGGAAATCTTGGAAGAAATCGAAGGAATACGTAGCGCTAGAGATGATTTAAAAACAAAATTAGAATTTACAGAGGAGGAGGACGAGGATGAGGACGAGGACGAGAACGAGTAAAAAAAATCCCGAGCGGTCGTTATACCAAAGTTTTATTAATCAAAGTTTTGAAAAAGATTTGTCTGTATCGACCAAGGCCACTGATGTTGACAAATTAATGTTTACATTACAGGATAAATTTGGGCGCCCCGAGCGGCCCTCTCTCTCTTCGAGAGAGAGGTTTTCTTCTTTATTTTTTTTTTTTTTTAATTAAAAATTGAAAAGGCTTTAGATGCTCAATACATTATAACAGGAGCCGGCCGGTAAAAAAGCCCAGAATTTATATATTTAAATAATCTATGGATAGTTTAATATTTCAAAGTTTATACTCTACCTCTTTTCCATAACTCCAACCCGATAAAGATTATAGCCCTATATACTCAGAGATAGTAATCCATATATCTTTAATTAGGTTTATTCATAAACAAATAATTAAACGGAGCCGGCCGGCCGGCCGGGGGGGGGGGGGTACCAAAAACCCTATGACCAAGTAACGAGCTTTCACCTCCTAAACTCGTGAGGGCAAGGAGAAGGGACCACGTAAAACGTCTGGTAAAGCGAGGGGGCGCCCCTTCGGGGCGCCCCCCTTGCAGCGGGGGGGGGCTCCGCGCCCCCCGCCGCTCAATTCTCCGAGCAGGAACATACCTGTGACCAACTGAGGGGCACCAAATACAGGTGCACGGCACTTTAGCGCTAACGGCTCAGATTGAAATAATTGGCGCCGCCCCTCCCCTCTCATTTATTTCCATAAGGAAATAAACGGAGGGGAGGGGCGCCGCCCCTCCCCTCCCCTCCATCCAACTACTACTCGCGTAGTAGTTGGACGGAGGGGAGGGCCTTTAAAACAAGTTGGGGCTCTCTGATCGAAGCAGGAAAAGATATATCTCAAGTAAGTCAATGAATGAAATAATAACTCAAAAGATACCCATTCGTTCAGACGAGTTGTCAAGGATATTCATGTAGGGTAATCCCGGTGCCGTATCGTTGGGAGCAAGACCTCTGGGTAGAGGACATGGAGGCCCACAACAAAAGGACAGAAAGAGAAATATATTCAGTACGCCCATTAAGAGACTTCCAAATTGTAGGGCGCCGCCCCCTCTCTCATATTTTTTTTCTTTATTGTTTTTATTTTATTATTAAAAAATATTAAGAGAGGGGGGGGGGACTTTAAGCTAAGAGTGGGTGAATGGACCCACATGCCGCAAGGTATGGTTTGAAGAATAAGTTAGTGGGAGAATTAAAAATAGAACCCGCAGGAAACCGTGCAATGAATAAATATTTATAATATCAAGTCAAGAGGCTACTCAAAGCAAGAGATGGTACCGCAAGTCATCCTCCAAATCCAAAATTTCCACCCCCCCCAGCCCCCGGCTCCCCCTCTCGAACAGCCTTCTTGGGACCCCCTGGGGGGGTCCCCATGAAGTTATTTTGTGGGCCCCTTGGGCGCCCGAGAGGGTAAAAAAATGCAGAGAGGGGAGGCCGCCGGCCCTCCCCTCTCATTTATTTCCATAAGGAAATAAACGGAGGGGAGGGGCGCCGCCCCCCTCCCCTCCCTCCAACTACTACTCGCGTAGTAGTTGGACGGAGGGGAGGCCGCCGGCCCTCCCCTCTCATTTATTTCCATAAGGAAATAAACGGAGGGGAGGGTTTATAAGGGGGGGGGGGGGTTGAGGGGGGCCTCTCGGAAATAAACGGTGGGGAGGGTTGTAAAAAGAAGAAGGTACTGGAGAGATTTGCCTCCTGCCCCCTTTTCTCCCCATACTCTTCTTCTCTTCTCATTCTCTATTCCTTGAGTTAGGGGAGAAAAGGGGGGGGGGCGGAAAGAGGTTTAAATCCCGCCCTAGGAAGGGGGGGGGGGGGATCTCAAAGACGCAATGGAAAGTTAAAATGGAACCACAAGCCTCGGGAGAACTCAGGAACATGAAAAGCAAACTAAAGTAGTATAGCAGAGATCAGCCCCGACACGCACAAGTGCGCGTTCAGGGTGTGGGGGGTCCTGAAGGCGCGACTAGCCAGATGCAAACCCTGGATGTAGGTCGTGCCTCTAAATAAGGGCAGATAAAACGTGGGTAACACGAGGGGCTAAAGATGAACTGAAATGAAATAGCGAGCCGTGGAAGTTAGATTGAAAAGGAAGTCTAGTGGATTAAGCCAAAGAAACTAAACTGTGACCCAAATAGGCGCTAAGTAGTAGGTCTCAAAGTATTCTCAGACAGATACAACAGGGATCATTTCCTCGAGTTGTTAAAAACTACCGACATTCGAAAGGATGGATGCAGCATGTCAGATCGCCAACCGAGTAAAATAAAGGTGAAACGACCTCAAATGATTCCCTATGGGCAGTACAATTTTGTTAATGAGAACGAGACTGATTGGTGTTAACACCACAGTCACGAGGGCGCCCCCCCTCCATCCAACTACTACCCGCGTAGTAGTTAGATGGAGGGGGGGGGTCTTATTTGGATATCAGTTATGGGTAATCCCAGATTGTAGAAATGGCAAACAAAATACCAGTGCCCTACTTCAAGTAAGGCACCAGTGGCTCGTATTAAAATAAGTAGAACGGTGCTCGGACGATGCTCTATACAGCCTCTTACACGTTCGTCCACCGTTTAGTCACATCCTTTTCTCTCGGATATGCCGTCCAACTTTCCTTCTGGCCGTAGCAGTACTTGACCGGGTTCGTAGGTGATGTTCAATATCTGCTTCTCTATCTCTCTCTCTTCCCTTTACTTGGATTTCGACCGGTCGATTTTTTTTTTCCCGAAGCGGGGGGGGCGCTACGCGCGCCCCCTTGCAGAGCCCCCCTGCGGGGGGCTCCGCTTTACCAAATCAAATTTTTTTTTCTTGTCGAAGACTTAAGAGGTCAAGAACAAGATCGCGTTCCTGAGCATCCGTAAGTGAGCGTTCCCCGTTCAGCTTGCGTCCCGGAGATCATTGCTGGGGTGTCTGCTATAGCTCTGCTATGACCCTTATATTGTGTAAACAACGGAGCGAGCACCCGGGGGTTGGAATCCACCATATCCGAAAGAACAGAGCCAGCTAGGGGTCCCAAAAGGAGCGAGGGGGGGTTAACAAAAAAAGGTCTTTTGGATCCATGCAGGGGGGCATCCCGCGGTCTTACCCTCCCAAGGTTAAGGGGGGGGTTCTTTTACTTTTATCTTGGGGGGTTACCCCCCCACTAAGTCTGGTGAAGCCAAATCTTCGATCAGGAGGGCTCGTGATTGCGAGCGACCTTTTATCTCTCTATTTATCCGTATTTTAATTAGCTAATGCAACCTAGCCTAGCCTTCATGCAAGACCAGTATTGGTCTTGCATGAAGGAGCCCCTCGACTGCCAAGGGGGTGGGGTGGGCGGGCCGGCCCCATCTTCTTTTTTCTTTTTTAGGGAGAGAGTGGTAGGTCACGAGCAAGGAAAGGACCAACTTCATCTACCCTTACATTAAATCCGCTGGTCGTTATAAAGCTTAACTAACTCTATTATCTTTTCTATAAGGGACCTATTTAAAGACAAATCTAACTGCGTAGTCAGAGTGCAGACTTTCTTTTTGCAAGCCTTGGTCTGCATGCAGGGGGTTTTTCTTGTAGTCAAGCAGACCGATCTATTTTCTGCAAAAACCAAAGAAAAATTTAAGTGCCCTTGGTCGAGAGCTTCGGCTCTCGAGCAAGGTTGGTTAGTACTAAGGAGATTCTGTAATTTAAATAATGTTAACAATAATCAGGTGTATTCAGATTAAGAAGGAATTTCTTCAATAAAAAAACAAATTTATATATATGATCCAAGCATCAAAAATTATAGGAACAGGGCTTGCCACAACAGGTCTTATCGGAGCGGGAGTTGGAATTGGTGTAGTATTCGGTGCATTAATCTTAGGTGTTGCTAGAAACCCAAGCCTTAGAGGCCAACTTTTCTCATACGCTATTCTTGGATTCGCATTTGCAGAGGCTACAGGTCTTTTCGCACTTATGATGGCTTTCTTACTATTATACGTTGCTTAGTTTTCTTTATCCTTTCTTTGGGTTTAACTCAATTAAACCTAAACCTAAACCTAGAGTTATTGAGCACTGGGCTCCGCCCTATTAATTTATATTTCGCAGACTACTCTTTGGTTTCTTTACTAGTGGCATTTGTTTCTTCGGGTGAAGGCTCAGACTCTAAAAAGTTGTCCGTATTTCAGCACGCAGTTAAAGTCTATAATGAGCCTCTAAATCAGCGTAGTTTAATACGTAAAGACAATAACGGACTAGTAGGAGTATACGCATGGGTTAACCGGGTTAACCTTAAGATTTATGTGGGGAGCGGAGACCCCTTGTATGTGAGATTAAGCGCCTATTTCCAATCTTGGTTTTTAGCTCGCCCTATCTATACATAGTTAGAGCGAGGGGGGGCGCTCTCTAAATATGGTATGGTTAATTTTTCATTAGTTATATTAGAGTACACAGACTCTGAAAACCTAATTTCTCGTGAGCAGTTTTGAATTAATCTAATTCAGCCTGATTATAACCTTAACCCTACAGCCTCCGCGCGCGCGTAGCGTGCGCTAGGAGGCATCTCCCCCTCCTACGGAGGGGGGGATGCTGGAAATTCGACCAAGGTTGGCTATATATACAACAGAAAGTTTAGATAAAATGAGAGATCGTATTGTTTCAGAGGAAGCAAAGGCGTCCCCCCAAAGGGGGGAAGCATAAGTGCGGGTAAGAAAAGACTTGATCGTGAGGGTAAATAGGACGTGCCGCCCCCTTTTCTTTTTATTTTTTTTTTTTACTCCAATCCCCCCTGGGGCGCTGGGCTCCGCCCTACCAAAGGGGGGCCGCCAAGGAGCTGGGCGGAGCCCTACCCACAAATTAAAAATAAAAGGGCCTATATGAATAATTTGATTAAATAATATATAATTTCTATAAGTAGATACGATTAAATAAAAATTTAAAAGAATTTTGGACTTTAATTTTATCTAGTGAAATGGTTAATCAGGTTTTTTTTAATTTATAGCGGCCCTACGCCTTAGGCGTAGGCTGCGTCTCGCGCGCTCCGCGCGCGGACGCTTGTTGGTAGGTCGTCCCCCAACTTAACCATTTACGAAATGAATATAAAATAGGCCTCTCACTCCAAATTCTACGGGTATGGGGAAAGGAGGAACGGTAGACCATTATGCCTTTTTTTTTATAGGTGAGCAGTCTTTTTTAATGGAAAAGACAAATTTTGCTCTACCTAATTTTCCTATGCGAGAAAATAATTCGTGACCAGGTCGGTGTTCTTCTCCATGGCCCACCCCCCCCCTCCTCTCTCACCCATTTTCGCTTTCCCCCCCACACACGTGGTGTGGGGGGGGGGGTACGAAAATGGACGGAGAGGAGGGTTTGTATGATGTTATTTCTGATGTTATCGTATAAGGGGGGCAATGCGTAATCTTACCACCACACCGAGGTTATGCTTATCTTCCGTCTGGTGGGCTTTGGTGTGTGGGGGGGGGGGGGGGGGTTAGCCAAAAGGGAAAGATTGACGTTTCTGATTTTTCTTTTATACTTTGATGTTTGTGATACTTTGATGTTTGTGTTAGGAACGGAATAGGAATCCTGTCATTTGTTTGTTTACCTGTACGCACATGCTTGGTTTGATGAAATCTCATCCTATGTTCTATAATAAATTACCTTCTATATAGCATTGAAGGTTAATCATTTTAGTTTGAAGTTAAATCTGCGAATTTGGTATTAGGACTGTATAAAGTAAGCAGTTTCTTCTGGTTCAATTCCAGACGCAAGAAAATGCTTTTTGTCAGTATCACTCTTTTATTGTTAGTCAATGCGGTCACTTTGAGGCGAGAAAGATCAATATTCTTTAACCGGCTAGCTATCCTTATACTGCTATATTCTGGTATTATAGGTTATGATAGTTTATATATTAAACCTTTAGACACAGGAATAGGTATATATGGTGGTTTATTCCATACAACATCCATAACACATAGTTTTAACCTGTTTATAAGTATTCTAGGAGCTATAGTGTTACTATTAACTGCATTTTACCCCAGACGTTTCAAAGAACCTTACCCTTCGGGTGAGGGTCAACAATTTTTCCTAATCCCTCTTTCCCTTGCCTCCACAGGTGCAAGGGGAAGCCAGAAAATAAGTTCTGTATTTACGGAATACTCCAAATATACATATAGCTATTTAGAAATATATAAAAATAAAATAATTAGTAAGATGGGAGAACAATTTACAATAATAGAGTATCCTTTAATTATTTTATTTGTTCTAATAGGGGCAACATTTTTAATGTCTAGTAGTGATTTAGTTTCAATGTTTCTAGCAATAGAATTACAAAGTTACGGTTTATATATTTTTGCTACATTATATAGAGATTCTGAACTTGCAACATCAGCAGGACTTACATATTTTTTACTAGGAGGTTTATCTTCTTGTTTTATAGTGCGCCTTTGTGCCAGTTACCATTACGGATCCGAAAGATCTGAATACTGTCCAAGAGTATTCCCAGCAACGAAATTAGGTGGAGGGGAAAGCCGGACATCGAACCTAGCATTTTCGTCGAGTCCCCTACCAAAGGGGTCCAAAGGTGGGATTAGACCTAACCGGAAAGGTCGAATAGCCTGCCGAGCTGTTTTTTCTAAGGTTAAGATTGTATTATTTGAAGTCTATTCACCAGGGGCCTCCCCAAGAGGGCTTCAGCTCATCCGTGACAGGCTGAATGCGATGAACCAAGTTAAGATATGAAGAAGTTGGTTATGGACCATTCGCAACCAGGGTAAAATATTTACTCATAACGTGAAGAGTGGACAACCTAAGGAAAATTCAATAATGATAATAGGAACTAAGGGACTACCTAAAGGGCCAAAGGGCTATGGTAGCAGAAAAACCGTAGTACTGAACTCAAATAATCGAAGACCGACAATCACATCCAGTCTCATACAGAACGGAAAAAGAAGCCGTGTCTTGTCAGCGATTATTAATACAGGAAGGGTTTTAGGTATTAATGTTCGTAATATTAACAACAGCGCTGGAGGTTCCAGTACAGTTTCAACTGACGGTGTTGCAAAACTACGAAAAATTCATGTTCTCTGCAGGCAAAACCCAAACTTCATAGTGACGGACAAAATATACAGATTACTTTACGAACCAGCCTTATATGAAATAGCATATGACAAGCTGAAAAGGGGTAAACCCCCTTCCTGCGGTGGAAATATGACTCTGCCCCCTCTGGCCCCCCCCGGAGGGGTTGGGTTTAATTCAACAACTCTTGACGGAATGTCTAAGGAAGTGATTGAAGACATCATTAAACAAATGAGAGTGGGTACATTCAAATTCTCCCCGGGCAGAATAAATATACCCAAGCCCCGCTTCGCAGGGGGAACGAGACCATTAACTATAGCCCCTCCCAGAGACAAACTCGTTCAAGAAGTTATGCGTATGATTCTAGAAGCCATATTTGAACCGAGCTTCTCTGACTACAGTCACGGTTTTAGACCTGGCAAAAGCTGTCATTCGGCTCTAAAGGACGTGAAAACAAAATTTGGAGTAGCCACATGATATATAGAAGGGGACATAGCTAAATGTTTCGAATCCATTGATCACTTTAAACTGGTGGGAATAATAGGCGGGCGTGTTAAAGATCCAAGATTTATGGAACTTATCAGAAAAACCCTTAAAGCCGGGTACATGGAATTTACAAAATACACTCACTCGGTGGTTGGAACTCTCCAAGGTTCAATAATAAGTCCAATCCTATGTAATATTTATATGAATGAATTCGATAAATACATCGAAGGGTTGGAGAAGGAATTTAACATTGGAACGAAGGCCAGCAGAAACCCAGAATGGGTTAGCTGTCAAAATAAAAAATTGGCCTTGGTCGCGAAAACTTTAGAGGGCAAACTGAAATGACACAAACTTATGCTTAAAAATCCCTCAAAGCGAGGGGGCGCGCTACGCGCGCCCCCTTGCAGCTCCCCCCGGGAGGGGGGGCCGCTTTCTTTTGACCCTAACTACCGTAAACTCGTATACGTAAGATATGCGGATGACTGGCTCATAGGAGTCAGAGGCTCAAGGGAGGATTGTAGATACCTACTGGAGAAAGTGAGAACTTTCTTAGACTCCGAATTGAAGATAACTCTCAGCCATACCTTGATCACTAACGTGTCAGAATCAGCCTCATTCCTAGGAACAGTGATTGGGAGATCAAAAGTACAAGCCTTTCAAAAAACCCAGATCGGCCCTCTCTTTCCCCCCTCTCTCTCAAAGAGAGAGAGGGGGGAAAGAGAGGGCTGCATCCCCCCTTCTCAGGGGGGATGCTTTGCGATAAGGATTAACAAGGAATTAATATTAACCGCTCCTATACTAAGAGTGTTAAAGAAACTAGAAAAGGCGAGCTTTATCAAAGGTAATATATCCAATCCTAAAATGCACTGATTAGCTAATTCTAAGGACGAGATTATTTTATTATATAATGCCGTATACAGAGGTATAATGGAATATTATTGTTTCGCCAGCAACATTAACGAACTATCAGCAAGAGTCCATATCATCCTTAAATCTTCCTGCGCCAAACTCCTGGCGGCTAAATTTACGCTGGGTACACAAGCACAGGTGTACAAGGCTCTAGGTAAGGACTTAAAAGGAAAGGATAAACATGGGTTCGTCAAAAGAACCTCAGGAATTAACACAGGTTTCAGGATGAGCACTTAATGGCCCATTACTACTGATAAATGCTAAAATCTCCAAGGCTTCTCAACCGGTCGACAATCTATCTTTCACGTTATGTAAATCAACATATAGAGTTTAAATGCATCACGTAAGAATGATGAAAGATTTAAATCCGAAAGCGCGACTTCCATTTCCCCCCCTTTCAACCTACTACCCGCGTAGGTTGGAAGGGGGGGGGGGGGGGGAAAGTAAGGGGGGGGAGTCTCCGCCCAGAAATCATGGCTCAGAAAACCGGAAACAAATTGTTCGCCCCTCCATCATCCAACTACTCCGTAGTTGGACGATGGGGGGGGGGGGGGGGGGATGTAGAAGTTGCCCGACCAAGGTGCAATACCACTCAAATAAGGAAGATTAATCTGTATCTATCTGTCCAAACCAAAAAAAACGCAGTACGCAACCTGCGCAGTAAATAATTTAATATTAATACTAGAGAGCCGTATGATGGGAAACTATCACGTACGGTTCGGGAAAGGGGGTGTATTCTGGTAATAGGGATACATCTCTAGTTCATTTATTAGGTTCTTGTTTATTGTATTTAAATTCTGGGATTACTAATTTAGATGGTATATATGTTTTATCTAGTTTATCTGAAGTTAATGGCAAAGAAGCTATAGTTGAAACAAATAAATATTTGAATTTAGCTTTACTAATTATGTCAGTAGGATATTTATTTAAAGTATCTGCTGCACCTTTCCATTTTTGATCCCCAGATGTTTATGATTCACTCGCTACTAGTGTGACGATTTTCGTAGCTACTATACCAAAGATATCTTTATTCATATTCTTATTGGAATTAGTTCACTATGCGGGATTATCTATGTCCGAGTTCAGTTGAATTAATGCTTTATTGCTTAGCTCATTATTATCCTTAATAGTAGGGTCTATCGTAGGATTAGTTCAATATAGAATAAAAAGGTTGTTAGCTTATAGTACAATTTCTCATGTTGGTTTCTTATTATTAGCTTTAGCTGTAAATAGTGTAGAATCTATCCAGGGGTTTTTATTTTATTTAATGCAATATTCTTTAACAAATATTAACGTTTTCTTTATCATCATTCTCATAGGTTATTCTTTAACTTTTGTTGAAAATAATAGTGATAAACATAAATTGTTAGATTACTATCATTCACCTTTACAGCATATTAGTCAACTGAAAGGTTATTTTCACCTAAACCCATTGCTGTCTTTAAGCTTAGCTGTTTGTATATTCTCTTTTGTGGGTATACCGCCCCTTGTAGGTTTCTTCGGAAAACAAATGGTTCTTTCAGCAGCTTTACAAAATGGTTATGTTTTCCTTGCATTAGTAGCTATCTTAACCAGTGTAGTAAGCGCAGCCTACTACTTGAACATTATCAAGGAAATATTCTTTAATAAAAGTAATTATACTATAGGTCCAGTGTATCATAATACACACTTTTCTTCTTCTTTAACAATAACAATTTCAGTATTAACTTTAGTGATTTTATTATTTATTATTTCTCCAACAGAATGATTAAGTACAGCTAGTATACTAGCCTTAAATTTATTTAATACTTAAATGAGTTCAATAATTTTATTCTTTATTTTCATCTTATTTTTAGCATTCGCTTTATTAGCTTTAAACTTACTACTAGCTCCACATAACCCTTATGCAGAAAAAGTTAATGTGTTTGAGTGTGGGTTTAGCAGTTTCCTTAACCAAAATAGATCTGAGTTTAGTGTTTCCTTCTTCGTGTTTGGACTCTTATTTTTATTATTCGACTTAGAAATTATTTTAATTTATCCTTATGTGGTTTCTGCCTATAATAATTCAATTTATGGTCTCGTAATTGTGTTGGTTTTTTTAGCGGTTCTTACTGCGGGCTTCGTGTTTGAAATAGGACGTGGTGCTCTTAAAATAAACAGTAGACAAAGTAACAATTTAAATAGCATTTATATCACTCCTGTTGCTTCTCCTTCTCATTTTGCCAGTTCTAGTGCCAAAGGGTTTAATAAAAAATTAAACCTAAACCCTAATGCTAAGAAAAGATTCTATTCAACAAAAAGTGAAAAATCTCAAAAGGGTGAATTCTTCAAACAAATCACTAGATCATTAAGAGAAGGTGGCTCTCTTGAGAGTGATAGTCCTTTTATTATAGCAAATAGATTTTTTAAAAAATATCCTACGTTTGAAACAGCAAAAGATAACATAAATTTAGAAATTATTCATTCTATCCTTGGCAAGCATATTGAAAATTTTAATGTAACAGCATCAGAATTTGAAATTTTACGAAATATTACACCAATGCGATTCGAGCTACCTATTACAGAGAAAGGTGCTTTTACTGAAACGGTAGGAAAATATTCACGTAATAGTAAGTCGGGCCGCCCTGGAGTTTATATATTTACTAATAAAAAACGGATTTTGTTACGTTGGATCTTCAGTGTCTCTAGGTTATAGATTACCTAGAGGTTATTTGGGCTCTGCTCTAGGGAAAAGAAAAATAGATTTAGTCCTTAAAGAGTTGGGGTTATATTCTTTTTATCTGGATATTTATATTTTACCTGAAAATTTGATTAACGCACTTGAAACAGACAAAATTAAAAATTTAACATTATTCTTAGAGCAATATTTCATATTATATTATAATCCTGAATATAATATTTTAAAAGTAGCTGGTTCTTCTGCTGGTCGTACATTCTTGCCAGAAACAATAGAAAAAAATGAGAGCTGCGGCTTTAGCTTCCCCCCCCGCAGGGGGATGCATCTCTCTCCTCCTCTATTTATCCCCTTTGCACTTGGTGCAAAGGGGACAGAGGAGAGGACGCACGTGGATTAAATGGAGAAAATAATCCTATGTATGGTAAAACTCATAGCGAGGAAACACAGGCTAAAATCTCAGCATCTAAGAAAGGTATAAAACTATCAGAGGAATGAAAAGCGAAACTTTCAGCTGCACTTTCAGGTGAGAATCATCCTTTATACGGTAAGAATCACTCTGAGCAATCTAAACTTCAAAATTTACATTCTCAATCCACTAAAAAAGGCATAGAAGTAACTGATTTAGAGACTAAAAATATTACTTCTTATCCTTCAATTCGTGCAGCTGCTAGAGCCATAGATTGTAATGATACCTCAATTCATAGTTATTTTAGAGATAATCAACAAAACCATATAGAGGAAGGTATGTTTTTAAATTATTGTAATTTTTCCATTATCGCTCGGAAAAGCCAAGGGCTTGCTTCGCTAGACCTCCTCTCTCTCTGTTTTTTTTTCTTCCTTTATTGTCAAGTTATTTAAAATATAAGTCTAATACCGTCAAATAGTGAAGAGTTCTGTAGGATCTGTTTAGGAACCTGCAGGAGTCGCCATGGATCGCGTTATGGGGTAACCCCAGGCGCTAGAAACGGCAATTTAGGTACAATGTGATGCTTTTCGCAGAAGCAACGCATTAAATGGCAGCTTGCTCTCTGGTCTTCGGACCATGTGGGCCTCAGAATTAGCATACGGTAAAACGCACTAATCGAAGCAGTGGGCTATATAAGACTTCCTGCGAACGATAATTATCTTTAGCGGAGCCCCCTCCCTCTCTCTCTTCGAGAGAGAGGGGCTCTGCGTCTCTCTCTCTTCGAGAGAGAGGACGCTTCTTTTTGGTATTGGCAAGACAATTTCTGGCTATGGAGTACCCCCCTACGGAGGGGCGCCCCCCCCTCCATCCAACTACTACTCGCGTAGTAGTTAGATGGAGGGGGGTCCTAAAAGGGACTTCCAGACATAATCTAAACACAGGGGAGAGACTACCGTATACTTAGCCTTCTAGGGGCGCCCCTCTCTCTCATATATATTTTTTTTTTTACATTTATATTATTATTTTATTATAAAAAAATATTAACTTTCATTATATAATGAAAGTTGCGGAGCCAGATAGAGGGGGGTTCTATTTGGAAATTGAGATCTTGGCTTCTCTGTTGCATTATAAAATCGATTTATTGTTAACGGCTGCGCTCGGCCCTCTTTTCATTATTTAATTTTTTAAAAATTTAAATAATGAAAATTTGTAGAGGCGGTAACGGTAAATCTTTCCCCGGTGAACAAGCTTATGGCCCGTTTGGGAAACTGAGCGGGTGGGGTTGGAATCCTCCTTAACCGGTACCCTTAGGGTACTTTCAAGCAGAAAGCAAGTCGTAAGCTGAGGCCTTACCCCCTAAATCCTGGGTGGAGATGCGTTCGTTCGCCTATTCGTTCGTCTCGTATCTTGGTCGGTTACTGTCGTCTGGCAAGGTCCAAATGATGTGATGATTAAGTATACCTGTATACAGAAAATTAATTACATAAAAAATTTCATTATTAGTGAATAACTCTTACCATCCGAATGTTAGATATTTTCAGTATTAATTCCCTTTTTAGGCGGTTTGGTATTTAGTTATTGTTTTTTTTCCTATTTGAAGTTTGAAATGATATAGACGAAACTCAAACTTGAAATTGGATCTATGTATTAAAAATAAAATGCAACATATCCAAACAAATTTCAAACGATACCCCCTAGAAATAATATTTATTCCTTTGATATGTACTATAATATGTTCTATGCATTATAATAGCGTCCCCCTCTCTCTTACAAAGAGAGAGGGGGAGATGCATCCCCCTCCTACGGAGCCGGGGGCCGCTATTACAAAGGAAAATTAGTTATATGTTGGTATATCTCATACAAAATAACTAATTCAGTGAAGGATAAGCACCTCATACAAATGGTGGAGCTAGCTTCAATTCTATTGATTAAGAATAATAAATATTTGAAAACAAAACATGTTTAACTTAAATACCCTAAAATCTATAAGATCGTTTAACACACAATCATACAATAAAGTCCTAAAATTCTATAATAGTAGAAAGGAAAATTTTAAACGGAAATTTACATTAAGATATCTATTTAAGAGTTTATTAATTATTTCTCTTGTGTTTTTGGCTAGAAATATAATTCAATCTTGTGGTCCTTTGTGGTTAGCTAATTTGCCTGTAATTATTTCAGAATTAGTTACTTTAGGTAAAGGGTTTATCGAAGTTATAATAGGTCCTACTAATATAGGTGATCCAAATAGTTCTGGTAAATTTCCACTTGATTCTAAACAAAAAATGACTTTAGGTGGTGGTAGTTCAACAAATAATATATCTGACAAAGGGCCTAATGGTACTACTTTATACATGAACGATGCCGGTGGTGGCAGTCCTGATTCACCTTTGTCTGCTAATTCCTCTTCATCTGAACTCCCCCTCGAGGTTAAATCAAAGGATTACTCAAGCGAACAACTTATGAGTTCAATTGAAGAAAGTCGAGTATCTAACAGATTTCTTTCAGAAAATGAGGATGTTAAAATTTTACCTGCAAGTTTACTAAAGCCAGAATTATTTAACACATACATAATATCTCCTGGTGAAAATGAGGAAATAACCAGAATCAAGGTCGTATTTAATCGATGACTTAATGAACAAGGTGAGTTATTAGAAAGCGGCCCCCGGGGGGGGGGGCTGCAAGGGGGGGGCGCGCTACGCGCGCCCCCTCGCTTGAAGGAAGAGAATATTTTTATAACTGAGTTATAAATAATCTTTATTCGGACGAGCGTAAAATACAAGATCTACCTTCTGACGAAGAAGGTAAAAAAAAAAAATAAGATTTGGGTCTCGTTTTATGGAAGCAGGTATTGTGAGAAATAAAGAGAGTTTTTGAAAGAACGGATCTAGAATTATTTCAATATGTGATTCAATCGAAAATAAAAGAAAATCAACAGAAGGTGAAATCCTAAAAAAAATGCTTGAATTACGAAATAGATAAGTGCAATTTAAAATAAAAAAAGATGCATCCCCACTCCACCTTCGTTTGGCTGTATACCAGATGGTGGTGGGAAGTAACGGTTAAGCTTAACTCTGGCCGAAATAAAATCTTGGGTATGCCAATTGGAATAATTTCAATATTGGATGGAGCGGGGGCGCGCTAGCGCGCCCCCCCCTGCGCCAAGGTGGGGCCCCTTCGGGACCCCTCCTTTTCAATTTCCATTCCCTCTTCAAAGCTGCTCTCTCCCCCAGACCCCCCCCCTTCACTGCTAACAATAGTCGTTTACCCAACGACGTGTCGAGCTGACCTCTCCGAACCCCCCTCCAACCATCCAACTACTCCATAGTTGGACGGTTGGAGGGGGGGGGGGCTTGGTAAAGGTGCGTCCCCCTGCGGAGCAGGGGAGACGCATCCTAGCGCGCGCTCCGCGCGCGCGGACGCTCTGAAAATAAACTCCCGCCAATCAAACAATTTAAACAATATCTATATCTCTCCTTCTGCTTCCCCTTCTCATTTTGCCAGTTCTAGTGCCAAAGGGTTTAATAAAAAATTAAACCTAAACCAACGGAGGAATTATTCAACAAATAATTATAAGCCAGAAAAAATTTATGGAAATGCCGATACCCAGAAACAAAAAAATTTATCTAGAAAACAAAGGCAAATCTGGGGTTTATCTTTGAACAAATTTGATAAATGAAAAAAAAGTATATAGGGTCAGCAATAAACCTAAGAAAAAGATTTTATGACTATTATTCTTTAAAATATTTAATGTATGGAACGAGTCCTATAAAACGCGCGATTTTAAAGTACGGCTATTCCAATTTTAAATTGGAGATCCTTAAATATTGTGAAGCTTCTGAAACTCTTAAAATAGAAATAATTTATCGATCAATTAGAACCAGAATATAATCTAGCAAAGGATACAACTTCTCCGGTGTTAGGTCGTAAACTTGTTAGCTTCGCAGCCAGGGTGATACAAAAGCGTCCGCGCGCGGAGCGCGCGAGACGCAGCCCATCGGCAAAGCCGATGGGCCGCTAAGATGAGTGCATCAAAGCGTCCCCCCTCGCCCCTCCATCCAACTACTACACGCTAGTAGTTGGACGGAGGGTGGGTTGTTAGAGGGGGGGATGCAGCCCCTCGCCCCTCCATCCAACTACTACGCCGTGTAGTAGTTGGACGGAGGGTGGGTTTTTAGAGGGGGTCGGCTCGGTATAACACACTCGGTATCAACTAAACTTGCAATGTCACTTTCTAGATCTAATAGTATAAAAATAGAAGTTACTGATTTAGAATTAAATATTAAAACTATTTATCATTCAATAAGTGAAGCAGCTAGAGTGAAAAATATGCCGACCGGTTTCACAGGCCTGCGGAGCGTCGCGCGCGTAGCGCGCGCGATGCATCCCCCCTCCTCTATTTATCCCCTTTGCACTTGGTGCAAATGGGACAGAGGGGGGACGCTGAAAAAAAATATTCGGCTGGGCGCAGCCCTATATTTAATATCTCAAAAACCTTACAAAGGAAGGTATCATTTTTTTTTCATAAGGTAGCAGCCTTATAAAAATTATAATTTTAGGTAGTACGGTTTATAGGGCCCCTTCTTTCTTCTCGGCAATCAACCAATCTCAACAATATCTATCTTTCTTCTCCTTCCTCTAGCGGCCTCCTCTCTCTCTCTTTCAGCCTTCGCCAATCCATTCGTACTATGCTAATAGTAGAATGGATTGGGGGGGGGGGGGGAGAGTGAGAAGCTGCATCCCTCTCTCCTCCCCACTTTTCAAACAACTACACGAGTAGTAGTTGTGAAAAGTGGGGAGGCGAAGCCGAGAGAGGGGACGCTTTAATGGATTTAAAATCCATTAAATCTAATCCCGGGTACGGCCGCTCCCGGGCCCTGCATGCAGCCTGCAAGCAGGGGGGGGGGAGCGGCCGGCCGGTAAAAAAAAAGAATTTTATTTTTTTTACCGGCGGGCGGGGGGGGGGGGGGGGGGGGGGGGTAGTGCTTTTACGACCAAGGTGCCTTTCAGATATGCGTAAGTATATTATTTATTTTACCAATATGTTAGTATTGGTGTTACAAAACCAGCTTGAGTCATTTTGAGCTGGTTAAGATGGCAATTTATATTTATTTTAGAAAAAAAAAATGTTACTATTACTATTGTTATTGATACCTTTAATAGGTATATTTATTATATCTAGCCGTTCAGATTTTTCAGCCTCTAGTTCAAATGAAATTAAAACCATTGGTTTAACTACATCAATTATAAATTTATTAATCTCATTAGTTATATGGATTCTATTTGACTTTAGTCAAAATCAATTTCAATTTGTACAAGAATACCATCAAGTAAGTTTTTGTGATTTTTATTTAGGTGTAGATGGTTTATCTATATATTTCGTAATACTAACTACAATAATAATGCCTGTAGCATTATTATCTAATTGAAGCTCAATAAGAGAAAATGTAAAATCATATGTAATAATAATATTATTATTAGAAACACTACTGTTAGCCGTGTTCTTAGTATTAGATATCTTTTTATTCTATGTTTTTTTTGAAAGTACATTACCACCCTTATTCTTATTAATAGGATTATTTGGATCTGATAATAAAGTAAGAGCTAGTTTATATTTATTTTTATACACATTATCAATGGGTGTAGGCTACCGCCCCTCCCTCTCTCTTATTCAAAGAGAGAGGTATTTAAGTGTAAAAGAGCCAAACTCCGGGGAAGCCCTAAAGCTCTAGTAACCAAAGTCATCAAGGAAACAAGGTGGGCGGCCTGGTTAATGACCCAGGGTAAGGTAATATCACTAGAGATAGACGAAAGAAAAATGGGTGATCGCGGATCTAAATCAGCATATGCTGTAAAAGAGCAACGAGTAGACGGTTCTTCAGCATCAGGTAAGTATGCTGTAAGGTGTACTCTAGTCGCCGGGAAACCGGTTTTTGGGAGAAAATAAAATTTCCTTCACCATAATCACCGGTATGGGCGAGCATTCCTCCATTCAACAACAATTACACATAGTTTACATGAGCATGAAAAGAAACTCACTACCCTAGTAAAACCTTTTCAGTTAATGAAAAAGTTAGACCCTTGATTTGTGACAGGAGGCCCTCCTTTTCTTTTTGTTTTTTGGGGGTTTTTTTTTTTGCCAAGAAGGACTCCGCATAAGCATAAATAAAAAAGATAAGGCCCTCCCGAGCGGCCCTCTCTCTCTTCGAGAGAGAGGTTTTCTTTTTGATTTTTTTTTTAAATTAAAAAAGAAAAGTTTTTAGATGCAGAAGGTTGTTTTATTGTTAAAGTATCAAAGAATAATAAATGTAAAACAGGCTGGCGAGTGCAAGCATCTTTTGCTATAGAATTACATGGTAAAGATAAAACTTTATTAGAATATATAAAATCCTTTTTTGGGACAGGTACTATTATACCTAATCAAATAAATAATTCTCTTCTGTATTCTGTAGAACCACTAAAAGGATTAAATAATGTAATTAATCATTTGCAAAAGTATCCTTTATTAACTCAAAAATGAGCAGACTTTGATCTTTTTAAACAAGTAGTAGAAATAATGAATCGTAAAGATCATCTATCTCTTGAAGGTTTACATAAGATTTTTAGTATCCGAGCCTCTATTAATTTAGGTTTATCTAAACCCTCCATCCATCCATCCATCTTCTGTCGAAGATCGATGGAGGGAGGGGCCGAGCGAGGGGGCGCGCAGCGCGCCCCCTTGCAGCCCCCCGGGAGGGGCCGCTCAAACCAGCTTTTCCTGATATCAGACCGGTTCCAAGACCCATAGTTGAACCAGCAAAAACCATTGATCCGGCCCCCTTTTCTTCTTTAATTTCTTTTTTTTTTTTAAATTAAAAATGAAAAGGTAATTGAATAGCAGGTTTTACCAGTGGTGAGGGGTGTTTCTTCGTTTCTATCTATAATTCTTCCACTTGTAAATCAGGTGAAGCTGTAATGTTAAAATTTCAAATTGCTCAGCACAGCCGGGATAGTGAACTTATGAGAAGTTTAATAACTAACCTTGGATGTGGAAGGATTGAACTAAATTTAGGAAGGTCGGCTGTTTATTTTGTAGTAACAAAATTTAAGGATATTACTGAGAAGATAATTCCGTTCTTCGTCAAATATCCTCTTCAAGGTGTTAAAGTTAAAGATTTTGAAGATTTCAAGAGAGTCACTAAACTAATGGAGAATAAAGCGAGGGGGGGGCTCCTTCGGAGCGTCCCTTCGGAGCGCCCCTTGCAGCCCTAACCCCCGCCCTTTTCTTCGGGCGCTCCCGAGGGGGGCCGGCGCGCCCCGGGGAAACCTTCCCCCATCCGATCTGACCCCTCCCTCCCATTTATTTCCATAAGGAAATAAATGGGGGGAGTGGCGATAGAAGATGGATGGGGGGATGTAAAGGGGGCCACCTCGGACGGCCACCCAAAACATATTTCATATTTTTGGTTTTATTTTTTATTTTTTTTTTAATTAAAAAAGAAAAGAATTTATTAGGGAGCCGGGTGGGGGGCCGCTCATTTAACAAAACAAGGATTATCTCAAATCCATTCTATAAAATCAAAAATGAATTTTCTAAGGAATTCTAATTAATGCTTATTGTTTGTGTAACTTAGTAGAATTCTGCTCATGTTAGAAAAACGGGAAAATTGTGTAACAGGTGATGAGAAAGAAATAAAGTAACCCAAAATTAAAGATAGCACAACAGCCAGTCCTAAATTATTAAACTATAACAAGGACAAAGTTGTGAACGTATTAGGATCTTTATTCTTATTATTAGCAATATTAACAATGTCTTCTTTAATGGGAACTACTGATTTTGAAGCTTTATTTAAAGGAAATTTTAATCCTTCTACTCAAATGTTTTTATTTGCTGGAGTTTTGTTTGCTTTTGCAGTGAAGACCCCAGTCATATTCTTACACACTTGATTATTAAAAGCTCATGTTGAGTCGCCTTTAGGTGGAAGTGTAATTCTTGCCGCTATTGTTTTAAAATTAAGTCTATATGGAATATGTAGACTAATCTTACCTATACTACCTGTAGCATCTTTAAACTATACTCCATTAGTATATGTAATCTGCGTAATAACTATTGTTTATGCTAGCCTTAGCACTCTTCGTACCACTGATGTTAAGGAGTTAATAGCTTTTTCATCAGTATCTCACGCAGCTGTATACCTACTCGGGATTTTCAGTAATACGGTCCAGGGTATTGAAGGTTCAATACTTTTAGGTTTAGGCCATGGTTTTGTAAGTTCAGGACTTTTCATTTGTGTAGGAGGTATACTGTATGATAGAACTCATACCCGTTTAATTACATATTACAGGGGACTTGCACAGATTATGCCTTTATTCTCATTATTATTCTTTATATTGTGTTTAGGGAATTCGGGGACTCCTCTTACTTTAAATTTTGTAGGAGAATTCTTAAGTCTCTATGGAGCCTTTGAGAGAATGCCTGTTCTCGGTGCTCTTGCTTGTTCTTCGATAGTATTTTCAGCCGCTTTCACTTTCTATTTATATAATAGAATAGTATTCGCTGGTAGTCTTTCTTCTTACTTCTCTGTGGCTATCCCTGACCTAAACAAAAGAGAATTTACTATATTAGCTACTTTAGTAGCATTTACTGTTTTCTTTGGTTTCTACCCCGCACCTATCTTAGATGGTTTACATTATTCTGTTTCAACTTTAATTTATAATTATAGTGAACCTTGTGTTGCTTTATTGCTCTCTCTTCCTATTTCCAACGCCTCGGGTTTAGCCAAACTAAACCTAAACCCGAACAGCCCAAAAATATTTCATATTTTTGGTTTTTATGTTTCAGGGTTTTGCGATGGTGAGTCTTGTTTCAATATTAGAATATATAAAAGTTCTGACAGAAAAATACCCCCTCGCTCCGCCCCTCCCCTCTAATCCAACTACTACTCGCGTAGTAGTTGGATGGAGGGGAGGGCCAATATATTGGGAGGGGGGGGGGGGTAGGCCGGGTGGTGTGTGACACTAAGGTTTTCTATAGAATTACATGGGAAGGATAAATTTCTTTTACAGCGTATACAATCCTTTTTCTCCAACAGGGAGGGTCCCCTCCTCCAGCTTCCAACTACATTCGTAGTTGGATGGTGGAGGAGGGGGGCACAGTATTTGGGGTATAAAGTAGGTTCAATACGCTGTAAGGGGAAGAGATGGAGGAGTTGTTTATACTGTAACTTCTATCTCAGAATTAACTGATGTTATAATCCCACATTTTTTGAAATATCCTTTATTGACTCAATAATGAGCAGACTTTCTTCTATTCAAATCAGTTCTTGATTTAATGAATCGCAAAGAACATCTGACAAGTGAAGGTTTACGTAAAATTGTTAGCATTCGAGCCTCCGTTAATAATGGTTTAACTGAATAGTTAAATGTAGCTTTTCCGAATATCATCCCAGTTGAAAGACCTCTAGTTCAATTGGCTTAAATTCTGGCTTCGCCCCTCTCTCTCTTTTTTTTTCTTTATTATTATTATCCGCTCCGCCCCGAGGGGAGGGGGTGCATGGGGCCCTACGGGCCCCCAATGCTCCCCTCCCGGGCTAGCCACCCTCACCACAGCCCATTACCCAGGCAGGGTAAGGGTCTGTGGGGGGGGGGCTGCCGGCGAGTTTCTCATTTCTTTCCACCCCCATAACTACGAGTAGTAGTATATGGGGGTGAGGGTCAGGAAATAAACGGTGGGGAGGGGCGCCGCCCCTTCTCACATATTTTTTATTAAAAAAATATTAAGAGAAGGGGGGGGTCTTTTAATGGGCGACAGTTCTGTTTCAAGACATGGCTTAATAATCTGTACGACCAAGGCTTCTTTTTCAGTCGAAGATATTATTCGGCCCCCTTTTCATTTTTATTTTTTTTTTTTAATTAAAAATGAAAAGTTTGATGAATGTTCTCATGATCCGGTATGGATTAGAATGTACAATACATTTAAAACGTAGACAAAATCAAAAAATTGAAAATATGATTTATATTAGACAACGTTCAATGCCTCTTTTACGAGCTATTGTTAAGCCTCACATGCATCATTCGACCAAGGCCGCTTTACAAATTAGCAGTCGGAGGCTAGTACAATTTAACCTAAACCCGGCAGCCCCCCACCAAGAACTACCCCCACCGATCCCCCCTTTTCATCGGGCGGGCGCGCCCGCCCGCTGAAAAGGCCCCCCTTTTTTCTTCTTTATTTTTTTTTAAATTAAAAAAGAAAAGGCTTATTAAAAGTTTAGTTACTGCCTCCGAAGGAGCCCCCGACTCCCCTCTCGAACAGCCTTCTTGGGACCCCTGGGGGGGTCCCCATGAAGTTATTTTTTGGGCCCCTTGGACGCCCGAGAGGGAAAAAAATGCAGGAGCCGGGGGGGGGGAGCCGGGGCATTTAAAATGTGGTAAGTGTTATACTCCATTAGGTTATAAACATGTGGATTTTCGACCGGTCGTGAGAAAAACATCTGACATTTTTGACAAGATTATTCCGTTCTTCAACAAATATCCGCTACAAGGCGTGAAGGTAGATGATTACGCTGATTTCTGTAAGGTAGCTATCATTAAAAAAAACAAAGGTCATTTAACACAGGTTGGGTTGGAGCCGGGATATTATAAAAATTAAAGCAGGTATGAATCGAGGAAGATCCAATTAACTTTGTAATTTTAATATCATCTATTACAAGGAATTTATGTAATAAAAAGGTTTAATAATAAGATTATAAAATAGGCGATGGCGGCCAATGCATATCTTTCTTAAAGATAATAAAGCGTGTTTTAATCAGTCTACTCAAATGTTTTTATTTTTCTCGGCAGGCATGTATTTTCTTTTCTTTTGCAGTTAAGACGCCTCTCATTTTCTTAAATACTTGACTATTAAAAGCTCATGTTGAATCACCGTTATCAGGAAGTATTGTTCTTGCAGCTATCGTGCTAAAACTAAGACTATACGGGGCGCCCCCGAGCGGCCCTCTCTCTCTTCGAGAGAGAGGTTTTCTTTTTGATTTTTTTGAGAGGGCCCCTAAAAAAATTAAAAAAGAAAAGGTTTTAGATTCGTTTTACCTATATTACCTGCCGTCAGTCTAGAATTAACACCCTTCGTCTCTACGGTTTGTGTTATAACAATTATTTACGCATCCTTGAGTACCCTGCGTACTATTGATGTTAAAGAATTGGTTGCATATTCATTACGTAGCTCATGCTGCTGTATACCTGCTGGGGGGGGTATTTAGTAACAGCATCCAAGGTATTGAAGGTTCAATACTTTTAGGTTTAGGTCATGGGTTGGTTTCTTCAGGTCGGACAACCCTTGGGGACCCCTGGGGGGGGGTCCACATGGTATTTATTTGTGTGGGAGGTATACTGTATGATAGAACTCATACCCGTTTAATTACATACTATAGAGGGGCCTTTGGGCGCAAGTAATGCCTTTATTCTCTCTACTTTTCTTATCCTTTGTCTTGGAAATTCCGGTACACCTTTAACATTAAATTTCAAACCCCCGTAGGGGAGTTATCTTACGTCTATTCGCCCCCATCCATCTTCTATCGAAGATCGGATGGGGGAAGGGAGATGTTGTCTTCCAGGTATGGTTTTTCGGATGACACTACCCTTTTGACGGCTCGATATCGGTTTATAATGTTGGTTTCAGTGTGCGAGCCCTCTTCGTTTCTGGGTGTCATCACGGAGTGAAAGGCTTCGTTTTCGGGAGTCACGTCGGCTCGGACTGCTCGAAATTTTTTAGTCGACGACTGTTGTGGATGAATATTAGTTCCTTGGGGCGATGAGGATGTAGATGGAGTAGAGGAAAATTTTGCGATATCTCCCCTACACCCTCCTATCTTTTCAGATGAAGTTGATCTAGCGTCCCCCCTCTTCCGGAGGAGGGGGGGGATGCATCGCGCGCGCTACGCGCGCGCGACGCAATTTTATGGATGTGGTGTTCAGTAGTATCATCTACTTCGAGGCTTTGTAGGTGTTTCCGTTTATGGCGGGCGCCCCTTTTCATCGGGGGCGCTCCCTTTTCTTCGGGCGCTCCCCGATGAAAAGGGGCGCCCCCTTTTCTTCTTTATTTTTTTTGTGGGGCTCCGCTCCGCAGGAGCCCATTTTTTTTTTTTAATTAAAAAAGAAAAGGGTTTAAGAAAGAAGACGGTTGGTTATGGGTAAGTTGAATGTAGGGCATTTCGATAGAGGAGATATGCGAGATTTCGGTATCAGATATAAGCGAGAAAGTTAAAATAAAAGGAGCCTCCTCAGTTTTATTCAACGGAACATATTTAGGACCTGGTAGTTTTCTAGCCGGAGCGTCCCGCGCGCGGAGCGCGCGAGATGCATCCCCCTCCCCCCTCCCCTAATTATCCCATTTGCACTTGGTGCAAATGAGAAAGGGGGGGAGGGGGGGACGCTTGGATTTCCTAGCTGATATTACAGTGCCTCCTGAGTTTAATTCAACGCACATACCCCCTTGGATTATCCTTGCGGACTACCCTTGGGACCCCCCGCAGGGGGGGGGGGGGGTCCCCATGGGCGCCGCCCCCTTCTCACATATTTTTATTAAAAAAATATTAAGAGAAGGGGGGGGGTTTTTATTTGGTGAAGTGATCTATTACTATTTACATTTCTTGGTTTACGTGGGGTACAGATTTAGTGAAATGAGTTGGTGAGGCCATAACGAAGGGAAACCTTACGGATATGCCCGCCCTTTTCTTTTTAATTTTATGAAGCCCCCCTTTTCATTAAAAAAAAAATGAAAAGGGCCCCCCCTTTTCATTTTTTTCCCTTTAAATGAAAAGGGCCCCTTTTCATTTCATTTTTTTTAAAATGAAATGAAAAGGGGGCCCTCCCTTTTCATATTTTTTTAAAAAAAAAATATGAAAAGGTTTATAAAGCGGCCCCCTCTTTCTTTGAAAGAGGGGGGAGCTGCATCCCTCTCTCTCTTCGAGAGAGAGGGCAGCTATAAATTTGATATGTAAGGATACCTGATCTAAATTTAATGTTAATTATAAAAGTATGATGACCTCAATTGACACTTCTCTCGGAAGTCCAAATTAAGGAACCACAGTTAAAAACTGGGTAAATTTTGTCCTAAAGGTGTCAATAGAATGAGTAATACAATATTTATTTCATAAATATCATCTTGATAAGCAAATTTTTGGGGTGAGAGGGGAGGGTTGTTAATAGAAAAAGAATTGCAAGCTGTACTGCATGCTTGCATGCATGCGAGCGGTCGCATGCACGCGGAGCCAAGATCTGGGGGGGGGGGGGTCAATGGCGGTTTAGCCATTTTATAAGAAAATTCTGGGGTTTATAGTTCAAAAGGTAGAACAACTATTTGTGGAATAGTATGCTCCATGTTCAAGTCATGGTTTACCCCCTTTTAATTTCCCTTTTAAGAAATTTAATTTAATTATATTACACTGTAAGTAAGTATAAATTTGGCAATTTTGCCCTTCGAGTCCTGATTAGCATAATCGATTAAAAATAAACAAATTATTTAAACCTTTATTAGTCAATTCTGTACCGTAAAATCGAAAATACAAAATCCTCCCCTTCCAGGGGGAGGGGTCGTTTTTGTCCCTTCTTGTATGCTCCGTCCCTCCCTGCCGGCATGCAGCCCCTCTGGGTATATAGTTAATAGGGTAAAGTAAAGGCATGCCTACTTGCTCTTGACCTGCTCAAAAAAGTGGCGCCTCACCTTGCTCTTGCCCTTTAATTCCCTTGCTCTTGTCTTGATCCACCTTGCCCTTCCGCTTGGCGAAGCGCCCATCTTTTTTATTTTATTTTTGTGCTCAGGTGTATGCAGCACGCTTGAGGTATAAAAATACCTAAATACATATACTAAATAGGGGCAGTCATATCTCCGACTAGCCTACCAATCAATAAAAAAGGCAAGGCTGATGCAATAGGGGGGGTTCGTTCCTGCTGCAATTTACCCCTATGCTGAAATTGATAAGGCCAACGTGGGTCTAAGAGCCATCAATAAGGAAACTGGATCTATCACTGAACAAACTTAATAGACAAAAATCTTATGCAGGGAGTTCTGCATATTAAGACAATAGATATAATTATTACTATTCCATAAGGAATCTGAAAATGAAAACAAAGATTAATAACAGCGTATATATTAGCCTTACTCAAACACGGTACTCAAACTTCAGTTTTAAATTACTAATTTTATCTTTTAAATCCCTGCGCTTCCCAGAGGGGTGGGGGGGGGGGGGAAACAATATATTAAAGATAGCAGCGGGTGAAAAAAAATATATATTTTTAAACCCATCATTAGGGTTAAAACACATCCCTCCGAGAGGAAAAGAATTCCCTGGCTAAATTCAAATATCGTAAGTTTACTGAGGAGCGCCCCTCTCGAGAGAGAGGGGTGCAAGGGGCCTACGGCCCCTCGCTAGTGGGTACTTACTAAAATGAGAGTTGAAAAGTCTTAAAACCTTCTGAGGTAACACTACGCGGTCACGTAAACGAGCAGCTATAGGAGATGCGGTTTAGGTTTCTAACAAGGAAAGAGGTGCGGGCTCCGCCCCATGTTAAATATGTCACCATTTGTGCAACAGCAAGAGAGCTTAATGTTTCTCTATTCCTGGTATGCAACCAAAGAACAACACCACAACACCACCACTCCATCACTCCGTATACCTTCCCTCATTATTCCAGGGTTAGGTACAATCTTAAGCTAAATCAAAAGTAAAACTTTTTCGATCTTGACCTTCCCTTCTCCTTGCCCCTTACATGTATTCATACATCCCACCCCACACCCCCACACCCTTATGATCTGTCCCCACTTATATTTACCCACCATAGCAGCTCCGGCTCCCACATATTTTTTAATAAAATTAAAAATAAAAATTTGACCGGTCGCACTGCATGCAGACCAAGACTAGCCATACTCCGTTAGCCTGTGCATGTGCCTTCCTGCAAAACCAGTACTGGTCTTGCATGAAGGCTATGAAAGGTAGTTGTAGGAGGGGGACGGGGGGGGATAAGTAATATGGACACCTGTGTGGGGGGGGGGGGGGGGTAGAATCGAGGAGCAAGGTCTTCATGCAGTGCAAAAGCAAGGTAAGGCATATACCAAATCATAACATTCGGAGCCGGGGAGTGATACCACTTAAACCTTATTTTCATCAAATATCTTATGGCTACGCCCATTGATATTAGGGGGGGGGGGGTAGCCCCCTATAAATATTTATTTATAGGAAATAAATATAAATGATTAATAATACTTCTATAAGTAATATGTTAAATCATCTTTAGTTTAGAGTTAAAACCGCGAATTTGGTATTAGGGCTGTATAAAGTAAGCAGTTTCTTCTGACACAATACCAGACGCAAGAGGATACGTAATGAGTTCTGCAGATTTATACATTAGATTGAGCCATTACTATTCTATTAGCTCACCCCCAAAGGGCAGTCTGAGATATACTTAAAGCTGATGAACGTAAGTTCTTTTACTTTAATAGTGAAAAATTTTCAATAGTCTTTGAGGTTGCAATAAAGAAAGAGGTGCGGTCTCCGCCCCATGTTAGAAATATCACAGTTCGTGCAACAGCAAGGGAGCTTGGTGTTTCTCATGCAACTATCTTAAGTCATATCTCAAGAAAACCTTTACGGACCATATACCTAATCAGAAAGAGAAGTGGTGCGTAAACCCTATTGGGAATAAAGATATCTACCCACCACCCACGGCCACGGCCAGCGCACCCTACTTCCCACTGACTGCATGCAGTCCTTTTTTTTTGTCTTTGTCCTTTACAGTACCCAACCATTATTTAGCAGCCCTGTGTGGTATTAGCCCCAAGAACAGGGGGGGGGGGGGGGAGGAAGCTCAGCCTGGATAGTTCAATTTAGGTTAGAACGTTAATTTCATGCATTAATAATGAGAATTCAACTTTCTCTCCCGGCTAGCCTTTTTTTTTGACCCCATTTTTTTTCTTCCCTTGTCCTTTCTTCTTGGACCCCTTGCTCCGCATTAACATAAACTTCTTAAACACGTTATTATCTTGTATCTTCTCAAGCGTCCCTCTCTCTAGAGAGAGGGATGCAGCCGGAGGCCACTAATGGGTTAGGAAATTACTACCCTAAAAAAATACAATTTTTTTTAGGCTCCAAAGTTTCATATTATTATTCGCAGTACTTATTACCGCCTTGCTGATAGGGGCCAACTTATTTTTTTTAATGTCTATAAGATTTTTCTTTATAACTAATTTATAATCCATTCAAATACTTCCATAATACTTGAAACTCTGTAAGGATTTCAAGGGTCAAAATCTGTCAAGTTAATAGTAATAAAAAGTCTAATCTCGGCGATATGGTGAAAATCTTTCAACAATTTTTATGCCTGCAGGAGAGCAACCTTCCTCTTTTCAGACCCCTCCCTCCAGTGGGGCCACAACCTGGTCGCAACGCATGTTGTGGCCCCAGTGGAGGGGGGGGGGGGGGGGGGAGGGGGGCCACGTGCTAAATTTTATGCACTAAATTTAGCGACGAAGGCTGCTCTTTGACCGGTCGTGCATACCTTTCTGCATGGCCCATTGGTCCTCATAAAAAAAATAAATTTAGGGCTTTAAATGCCAAAAGAATAATATTAATTAGTTTAAATACATTATTATCAAAGAGTAAAAGTAAATAAATTATTAATCGATAAGCATATTTCGTTGTGAACAGAACGATGGTTTTTATCTTGTAATGCGAAAGATATAGGGACATTATATCTTATTTTTGCTTTATTTTCAGGGTTAATTGGGACAGCATACTCGGTATTAATCAGATTAGAATTATCTGGGCCAGGTGTTCAGTTTATAGCTGATAATCAGCTATACAACAGTATAATTACTTCCCACGCGATCTTAATGAGTGCGCCAATGCGCTCCGGTTCTTGGATGTCTCGTAATGAGATCCTGGATGCAATCTGCCAGGTAAAGTGCATAGAGGCTGGTAGGGCCAAACCCTACGAGGAAACTCAAACAGCTAAGCTCTATGAAAAGGGTATAAATGGGAATCGTGTAGGATTCCTAGGACGTATGCCTCAACTAAGTTATATGGAGTTTAGGTTAACGAACTTGACACATACAGTCAGTCATTGATGGGACCTTTTGCTAAACTACACCAAGGGCAAATGTGTAATATTCGATATGGATATCATTAGCTATATCGCAGAGGCAAATATATTACATGACAACACGCAGAGTGGTCAAAACGTATGCAAGGATCAACATATAACATTCCAAAACGGGGAACTTTGGGATCACCTACGGGAACCAGTAATGGCTCCTAAGAACCTACGGGTCAAAAGCGTCCCCTCTCTCGAAGAGAGAGGGGATGCAGCCCTTCTCGGACTACCCTCTCTCAATTTTTATTGAGAGAGGTTTTTTTTTAAAAAAGAGAAGGGCCGCTCGTTGGGACCCTTAAGGGGTGGTGGCGGAGTTGTCGTAGTACGAGGTTTTCTCGGAAGGACAACAGGTTCTTATCTGGGTGTAAGAACGTTTACGTCAAAAGCCGGTTTGGGTAACCAAGCGAAACGTGGCAGCGACATAAAAAAATCACCCTACTCAAAAAGTTTTAAAGAAATAAGTATGAAAAGAATAGCTAATATTAAAAATCTAGTTTCAGCGTATGAGTTAATCAAGAGTAACCCTGTAAATATGACCCAAGGGATTGGAGAAATAACCTTGGATGGAATAAACCTGAAATACTTTGAGAAGACTCAGGCAGAACTGAAAGCTGGAACATACAGTTTCCCACCGGCCATAAGAGTAGAAATACCTAACCCTGGGAAAAAGGAGACGATACCTTTAACAATAGCAGCCCCTAGGGATAAAGTTGTACAAAAGGCCATGCAGATGGTCATGGAACCAGAATATGAAAAAATATTCATGGAATCGTCTCATGGATTCAGACCTAACAAAGGTACTAGAACAGCCTTACAATATTTAGAAGCCAAATTCCAAAGTGTACATTATATTATTGAAGCGGACTTCTCAAAACTGCCTTACGAATCGCTACCTCATAACAAGCGTCCCCCCTCCGGAGGAGGGGAGATGCACCGCGCGCGCGTAGCGCGCGCGGCGCTCATGGAAATACTCAAAAAGAGAATAAACTGTGAAAAAACGTTACGGCTGATAATTTCCAGCCTAAAAGCTGGATTCGTCGAACTAGGTAAACTACATGAGCAACTCGGCGACGGTACACCGCAAGGATCGGTATTAAGCCCACTATTATGTAACATCTACCTCCATGAGTTGGACGTCTTTATAGAGGGATTAAAACTGGAGTACAATAAGGGAGAAAGACGTAAAAAAAACAAGGAATACGAGAGGCTGGGAAATAAAATAAAATACATTTCCTCCCACCCCCTGGGGGGTGGGAGGGGTAGAAAAATGGGCTATGATACTACAAGGGCTGACGAACACCGTGAGTTAACGTCAAAAATGCTTAACACACCAAGAAAGAGACAAGATGACTCATACATCAGAATCCATTATGTACGTTATGCAGACGACTTTATAATCGGGGTTGAAGGTAGCCATAAATTGACACACAACATTCTGCAAAGGCTAAGAAAGTTTATTGAGGAAGTACTAGGACTAAAACTAAACGACTCAAAAACGGGGATTACTAAATTCTCAGATAAAGCTGTAGACTTTTTAGGTTACAAACTCATGCCACCGCATAAAAAAGGAGCTATCAAGCCAATGGAAACATTGAAAGAGAAAAAAAGTGACAGAATCATAACCCGTAGAAATAAGATTAGAATTAGAGTAGCTATGGACTCGGCAAAGGTGTGAAAAAAATTAGAGACTAGCGGATTCATTCGAAAAAGAGTTGACCAAGATAACGGAAAATCTTTAATTTACAGAGGAACATTCAAGGGAAACTTAATTAATCTAGAGCATGCAGATATCATCAGATATTACAACTCAGTGATGAGTGGTATATACCACTATTATAATTTTGTAAACAACATGAGTGAATTAGCCCATGTAATGTGAAGACTAACCGAATCATGCTGTCTAACATTAGCAAGAAAATTCAAATTAAAAACAATGATGAAGACTTATCGAAAATTCGGAAAGGATTTGGGATGCGACATTACATTGAAAAATGGGGTAGTCAAGAGAGTATCAATCTTTAAGCCCGCAGATTTAAAGAAGAAGAGCATGATGAGCAGTACTAAAACAGTCACAGACCCTTTTAAAAGTCTGTAAACTGTCTGAAATAATAAGTTCACCAAATCCAATCTTTTCCAACAGTGTGTTATATGCGGTAGCGAAAGCGTCCCCCGGCTCCTACGGAGCCGGGGGGGGGGGGGGGATGCATCCCTCTCTCGAAGAGAGAGAGGACCGCTCTGTGTAAATGCACCATGTACGTAAAATTAAGAATTTGAGAGACCCTAATTCAAAGTTAGATTTCTATACAAGACAAATGGAGGCCATTAATCGTAAACAGATACCCCCTATGTAAAGATCACCACATAGTTCTACACAAAGAAACATGTAGCGCCGCTTCTCCCCTCTCACCAGGCGAAGGCCACGGCTCCATTTTTCGCTTCCCCCCCACACACGTGGTGTGCCGCTCCGCCCCTCCCCTCTCACCAGGCGAAGGCCATCCACTTACGTAGTAAGTGGACGGAGCCGGCCGGGGGGGAGCCGGCCGCCCCCTCTCGAACAGCCCTCTCAACGCGGGGCTGAAAGCCCCGCGTTGAGAGGTCATTAATTTTTCAGTTTTCTTTATTATTTTTATTTTATTATTAAAAAATATTAAGAGAGGTGGGGGACATATTAGGGGTATGAAAAAGGACGGAGCCGACCGGTGGGGAGGAGTTTAGAAGGAAAGAGAGATATTCAAAAAATATCTAAATCCAAAACTAAAGAAAAAGGTAACGATGTGAACAAAAAGGCTTAACCTGAGCGTGACGGTATAGTATACTTATAACTAAGAAGCGGCCCTCTCTCTTAGAGAGAGAGGGCTGCATCCCCCCCTCTTTCTCATTTGCACCAAGTGCAAATGAGATAAATAGGGGAGGGGGGGACGCTTTAGAGGATATTCCAAGATAGGAACTGGAGAGCCGTATGATGGGAGACTATCACGTACGGTTCGGAGGGCGGCAGTCAACGTAAGAAGACGAGGCCGACCCTACTTTTTTTTATGGTCAACAATATGCTGCATATGTTAAATTCATCTTCAGTCTCATGGGCCGCTTCGCATCCCAAGGTAAATAATATCATAGTATGTAAAGGTAGGTAACGATAATAACAAAAAGGCTGCCACCCCCCTTAAACTCGAAATACAATTATACGCCCACTCCCTTTTCCACATACCCAGGCTAGTCGGATGCGACTTCGTCTTATCCGTATGATGACTTTGCCCTATGGAGTGCATGTAGGGAACTGTCAAGGTCAAGGCTCGGTTTTGGCTCCGGGGCTAACGAAGGCCCCCGACCAAGGACTCTTTTTTATTTAAAAAAAAAATTCCAAAAGAAAACTTGTGTAACCACATAGATATGAAGTTGAAACTTGCTACGCGAGCAGGGAACTGGTACCGTACAAACAAGGCCAGTTTTGGCTCCGCTATCGAAGTTGTGCAGAAAAATAACCAGAAAAGAGCACTTCTATTCCTGCTGGGCTAGGGCCATTACCTAACCAAGAAAGAGGGGACAGGCCCCCGGCTCCCCTCTCATGGAACTACTACACGGCTCCCCGACCGACCAAGGTGCTGGGGCGCTTGCATGGCTTGGGGGTCCCCCCTGCAAAGCAGGGGGGACCCCCATGCCGGCCCCCAACATCATATTTTTTCTTTATTCTTTTTATTTTATTATTAAAAATATAAAGAGCGGCCCCCTCTCTCTACGAGAGAGGGGGCTGCCTCCCCTCTCCCTCTTTACCCCTCCCTCTTCCGATCTGACCCCTCCCTCCATTTATTGAGAGGGGACGCTGCCGGCTCCGTTGGAGGAGTTAAATTTAAGTAGTAGTTAGACGATAGGGGGAGCCTGCATTAAATAGGAAAGGGATGCCGAAAACAATAAAAAAAAATATTCCATATAATTAGCGTATTCTTTTAACTGGTTTTAACTTTGTGCCCTTAAGATAAATCTTTACCCCTGCGCCAACCAGGTCTGCATGCATGCCCCCCTGGGGCATGCAGGGTATTTCCCCGTAGCCGGTTAAAAAAAATCAAATTATTTTTTTTTATTACTGGCCTGCATGCAGCCTGCATGCAGGGGGGGGGGGAACAGGTGGAGCCACAAGGCCCGGCTCCACTCTCACCAGGCGAAGCCCACGGCCGGCTCCATTTTCGGGCTAGCTTCGCAGCAGAAAATGGAGCCGGCCGGAGGCGGGAGCCGGGGGGGGGGGGGGGGGGGGGGGGGGGTTTATTCCTTAAACCCTAAAACAAGACCATATTTACAAACAATAACCCCACCTTGGTCGACAATTGAATAAAATTGTGAGCAATACCTTTACCTTAGATTTACGTTGTTGATGTATTGAAACAATTATTAATTGTTACATATAATGGAAAGTCCGGTGCTTTTTAATCATATAAGTTATTTTCTTATTGTGGCAATCCACTAAGCAAATATAAACATAACAGAATTATGCGGTAATTAAGGATAAAAATCCTGGATTTAAAAAGAAAATATAAGCATAGAGATAAATGTAAATGCCTTTTATCTCTATTGATAGTGAAATAAGAATCCTATGATAAGCTTTAATTAGACTAACAGTTTAATCAACTAAACAGAATTCGGCTTATGTATATCAAGGTTAAATATTTTATCTATTGCCCAACTTCGTTAGCCCTGCTTGTGTAAACAGCGCTGCCCTTCAACCTACCGCACCCAGAGGGGTGGAGCCGGCCGGCCGAGCGAGCGGGGGGGGGGGGGGGGGGGGGGGGGGGGGGGGGGATGCAACCTGCTGCGAAGCTAGCGACCAGGTCGTTGAAACCCCCCGCACTTTTTTTAACTTGTTAAAAAAAAATTAGCAACCGGCCGGCTCCTGAATAGTGGTAGGGTGGCTGCAGACCTGGTCGTTATCCTCCTCCCTGGCCTAGCATGCAGACCGGTCGATCTGCGACCTGGTTTCTTCAGCCTTGGTCGCAAAATCAAAAAAAAATATATTTTTTTTATTTTTTTTTTTTATTGGTCGGCTGCTCTGCTCACGCCACCCAGGGGGGGCTGCTTAGCTGGGGGGGTCTTAATGAATATAAGACGTGGGTTAATGAATTGAATTCAATAAGGGAGATAAGTGGAAATTTACTTACCTAAATTCTAGCACTGAAGAAATATACATTATTGTATATTATATTTAACATATAGTATTAAATACATTACCAGATTATTAATACTAAGGCATGGCCGGGTAGTATAGTAATATACTACTTTCTTTTCACTATATGCTGGAACATCTTTAGAGCGGCCCTCTCTCTTCGAGAGAGAGGGCTGCATCCCCCTGCTTTGCAGGGGGGGGACGCTTTTGAAACTAGTACTGCATGCTTTCGGAACTCAAGAGTAAACGAAAAGCGGCAGAATACAGTAACATATCAAAAGATTAGACAACCAGCAGGAACCTAAAGGTATAAGGGGTTATGTTATGCCTTAAGTATTAAACACTTTACTAGCAGGTTCCTCAGAGACTACATGTGAAATACCCTATTAGATTTTTTTCAAAAAAAATTCAGGCTAAAGATATAGTCCGAATATTAACGAAAGTTAATGAGAATAGAATTGCATGCCTGCTTTAATAGGAGGATTTGGTAAAATTAAAGGTTTAAATTATAATTTTAAAGATTCTTCGTTCCAACCTAACGAGGTGTTACAGTTTAGCACTGCGCCGCCCCTCCACTCTTCTTTTCTTTTTCAAAAAAAATGAAAGAGTGGAGGGTCTTTAGATAGTGAAAACGCTATGTCATCACCTAAACCTGATGTTGCAAAAAAATCATCTTCTTCATTAGCGAGGGGGCGCGGTGCGCCCCCTTGCAGCCCCCCGAACCCCCAATCCTACCGTACTACACAAGTAGTAGGTATGATTGGGTGTCTGGAGAGGGGGGCCGCTCCTTACTTAGCTGGATTAGTTGAAGCAGATGGTTCTATAGCGGTTCATGATTCAAAGAGTAAATCTCAACTTTATCGTCCTAAAATAATAATTGTGTTCAGTTTAGTTGACAAACCTTTGGCCGATAGATTAGCTCTTATAACTCAAGTAGGTAAAGTTTACCTGAAATCTGATGCTGGTTATGTCTTATGACAAATTCAAAAAAAAGAAGATGTCCTAGTACTAATTAACTTAATTAATGGTTATATGCGTACTCCTAAAATAGAAGCATTGCACAGAGCTATTAATTGATTTAACCTATTTGACAATTGTACTCTAGAATGTCTACCTTTAGACAATTCACCTATAGATAGCAACAGTTGATTGGCTGGTTTCAGTGATGGTGACGCGAACTTTTCTATAACTTTAACCGATCGTAAGAAAAATGGTAAAGTTACTGGTAAAAGATTGCAAACTTTTTTCCGAATTGAGTTAAGACAAAATTACCATAGAGGTGAAAGTAGTTCTAGTAGTTACTTTGCTGTCTTGAGTCTAATAGCTGAATACTTAAGTGTTAACTTGTTATCTAGAACTAGACAACAAGGTGATAAATTATTTTTTGCCTTTATGGTTTTAGCTCATAGTACCATAAGTCATAAAAAAGTCAGAGCTTATTTCGATCGTTTTCCTTTATATTCTTCCAAATATTTAGCTTATAAAGATTGAACCTATCTTCAAGATCTTCGTCTGTCTGGTGGTGTTTTTACTAGTGAACAGATTGCTGAAGTTCAGTTTATCAAATCTCAGTTTAATAGTAAACGAAAAGTTTACGATTTTTCTCATCTTGAATCTTTAACAATATAATTTAAATTTAAAAGAAATTGCCGTGGGCGATAGTAATACCGCTCTTATTACATAACTATGTGCGGGAAAGCCCTAAAGTCTTTTTGTAGGATGTTGTGAAAACTTCACGCCCCCTCTCTCATATTTTTTATTTACATTTATATTATTATTTTATTATAAAAAAAATATGAGAGAGGGGGTATACGTAGGAGCGTACACAGACCATAAAGATCAAAAAGAATAGAGCCCATCTACTATAATTTTTAAAGGAGATTGGTAAAAATGGATAATCCGCAGGAAACCAAAGAATAATAGTTAATTATTTTACTGGGATCCTCAGAGACTAAACGTTATGTTCCCATACTTGCTACTCAATAGCAGCCTTTGGGAGAAGATATAGTCCAATTTATAGTTGAAAGATTATAACATATTGAATTTCTTATTACCATTACTAGTTGGGGGTCCGGATATGGCAAAAGAACAGGATCTCCTTGAGAAAAATTTAAAAGCTTGCTGTTTCGAAACAAAAAGAAACACAAGTAATGTATCTAATGACAATAAGCTAGGTTCATATTTAGCAGGTTTATTTGAAGGTGATGGTCACATATGAATTCAAAAACAGATAGGTAAAAAAAGGCATAACCCCAGATTTTGCATAACTTTTGGTTCAAAAAATGAGGCTTTAGCTAAAAAATTACTTGGTGTTATAGAATCAGGATTTATCAGATATAGACCTAAAGATAATGCTTGTGTTTTAGTGGTTTCACCTGTAGTGGGCTTAAAAAAGATAGTAAAATTAATAAATGGAGAATTAAAGACACCTAAAATATATCAACTACATAATTTAATAGATTGATTAAATAAAAATCATAATACAAATATAAGTAAATTACCTTTAAATAAGGATAATGTAGAAAACAGCAGTTGATTAAGTGGTTTTGTAGATGCAGATGGTAGTTTTTCTGTACAATACACAAAAACAGAAGACGGAGCAAAAAAAAGAAAAATATCTTGTAGATTAAGAATAGAACAAAGAATATTAGATCCAGTAACTAATGAGGATTATTCTTCTATTTTAAATCAAATATGCTTATTTTTAAATTGTAAATTGTTAACTAGAACACAAAAATCTACAAATAACACATACTATACTTTAACAGCGTCCAGTAAAGTATCTTTAGAGATTATTATTAACTATTTTAACAGATATCCGTTATTTTCAAGTAAATACTTAGATTATAAAGATTGAGAAAAGGTTGCCCATTTAATTATTAATAATGAACACTGTACAGATAAAGGTATAAACACAGTAGAACTCGCTAGAAGTCGAATGAATACAAAAAGAACTGACTTCAACTGAGATCATTTGAATGGTTTATATTAGATACACACTACTTTTAATTTTTCTCTAAAACATGGGAATGCCGTTAGAAAGTGTAAATTTTCTAATTATGATTTCGCTATATGCATGGAATCTCTCGAATTTGGATTGATTAATCCAGTCAACAGATGTATAGACACCTGGTTGGTCTACATAAATTATGTAGACATAAAGTTAGTAAATAACTGAACTAGTCGTAAAATTTATACATACATGGGAGGGTTATGCCGGAAACCAAAGTAATTTATTTATTATAAGGATCCTCAGAGACTACACGCGAAGCTCCATCTAGATGGATGAAGACATAGTCCGTTTGGGTAAGAAATTACTTAATTATATAGATTCCCAAGACTTAATAACATAAGTTTCTGACTACTTCCTCCTAGTTTACTTCTGTTTGCATTTGCTAGTGGAATAGAGAACGGTGCGGGTACTGGTTGAACTCTTTTGAAAGGTAAGGAGTTGCTCTTTGGTAACTTAGAGGCAATAAAACTCTACTCGATGCGTGAAATCCTTGTAGTTTTCATAACTTGTACTATTAGCTACTCACTTTTATTAGAAGTAGTAATAATGTTAATAGTATTCTTATATTTTTATATTCAAAGCATAAAAAATATAAGTACAAGACAATACGCCTGGGAACAAAATATATTAATGCTAAATTCCCATCAGAGACTAAACGTAGAGCATCCAAATAATATAGAAATATATGACCATTCTAAATCAATTAATAAATCTAAATATTATGAAAACAAAGATAATTTTCATCAATGATTAGTCGGTTTTACAGATGGTGACGGAAGTTTTTCTATCATTAGAGTAGCCGAAGGAAAATGAACTCTTTTCTTTAAATTAACTCAAAGTACTTATAATTTAAGAATCTTATATTACATTAAAAAGCAATTAGGTGTAGGTTCAGTTCACATAGATGCTAATTGTAATAAAGGGGATTTTAGAATAAGAGATAGAAAAAATATAGGTTCTATAATACTTCCTATTTTTGATAAATATCCTCTATTAACTAGTAAAATTTTTTCATATCAAAAATTTAAAAAAGCATATGAAATACTAGAAAATCCTAATTTATCTACAAAAGATAAAGATAATTTATTACTAAAATTACAAAGTGAACAAATGCCGACAGACTATATTTCTCCTGCTTGAAAAGCAATAAATTATGAAGTTAATAATACTCATGAAGCTAAATCCATAATGAGTAAATATTGACTTATAGGTTTTACTGAAGCAGAAGGTAGTTTTTATCTTGTAAGTAAAGATTCTAGTCGTATAACTCATGCTTTTGAAATAACTCAGAAATTAGATCCTATAGTTTTAAAAGCTATAGCTCTTATACTGGGTATAAGTGTAAGTAAGAAAAAAACATATTATACAGTAGTTACTACAAATTCACGTGCTATTTCTAATATAATAGATTATTATAATAATACTATGAAAGGTATGAAATCTGTAGAATTTAGAATTTGAGCAAGATCTTTTGTAAAACATAAAGGTAATTATGAAAAATTGAGTAAAATTAGAGAAAATATAAGAGTTTTAAGAAAAATTAGATTAAATGAAAAATTTCAAGTTAATAAAAAAGATAATAAATAGAATGGATTTGGATGAAGGTATAGTCCAAACCATCATGTGAATGATGGATATAACGATAGTATTTCGAAAATATATACTTTTAAGGTAATTTATATTTAAATTCTCTTTGCTTATTATTATGTGAAGAAGGAGCATATCGAAATATGAGGTTATAAATATAATGTTACCCACCATTATCAGGTATCCAAAGTCATAGTGGAGCTAGTGTAGATTTAGCTATATTTGGATTACATTTATCTGGAGTTAGTTCACTTCTGGGTGCTATGAACTTCATCACTACAATTCTAAATATGAGAAGTCCTGGAATAAGATTACATAAAAGGCAGAGGTGTTTTTCTGCTATATTGTGTATAAGAGCCAAACTCCGGGGAAGCCCTAAAGCTCTAGTAACCAAAGTTACATTGGAAACATTGTAGCCGGCCCTGTTAATGACCAGGGGTATGGTAATATCACTAGTGATGATAGTATATTGAAATGGGTTATCGCGGATCTAAATCAGACTTACTTTTGAGTCTTCTTCTTATTTTTATATAAAAATAAAATGGATAGGCGGAGCCTCATCCAAAGCACCACCACAAAGTCTGTAAAAGAGCAACGAGTAGATGGTTCTTCAGTATTTTCTAATACTGTAAGGTGTACTCTAGTCGCCGGGAAAGCCGGTTTTGGAGTAAAACTACACACCAGGATTTTACGACTTAAATTTTCATAGGTATATTTCCTACCTTAGTAGTAACCTATTGAGGTTTAGTTAATATCCTGTACGTAGAAATTCAATCCTCTTAATTTATATACACTTAGTGCTTCGCAACATATTTTTAGGATTGATTATGCTTCTGGTTATGTATACTTAATGATTATGTTTATTTTCAAACATTTGAATATTATTAATTAGACATTTCGATCTGTAAAAATCTTATCGAGTTAAAGTGATATAAATGAATAAAACGAAATATACTACTAATACAAATAATTTAAACCCTAATCTTGTTACAGGTTTCTGTGATGCTGAAGGCTGTTTTACAGTAAATATTAGCAAGAACCCTAAACTTACTTTAGGTTGAAGTGTTAAATTAGTTTTTAGTTTTCATTTACACTCTAAAGATTTAGATAGTTTATATCTAATTCAACGTTTCTTTGGTGTAGGTAGTGTAACCGTACACGGAGATTCAGCTATGTTCCAAGTTGTAAGACTAAGTGACTTAGCTCGTGTAATTGAGCACTTTAATAACTATCCACTAAAGACTCAAAAGTATGCAGACTTTTTATTGTTTAAAAGAGCTTTTGACCTTGTAAATAATAAAGAACATCTTACTGAAGCAGGTCTACGTAAACTTATTAGTATAAGAGCGTCGCCCCCCCCCTCTCTCTCTTTCAGAGAGAGAGAGGGGGGGGTCGATGCATCCCCCGTCTGTCTACGACAGACGGGGGCCGCTTCTATGAATAAAGGTTTACCTGAAAGATTAGAGGCTGCTTTTCCTAATATTACTCCAGTGCCAAGACCTCAAGTTTCAAAACCTACTTTGGAATCAAACACACCAGAGGTTAAACATTGAATGGCTGGATTTGTCTCAGGTGAGGGTTGTTTCTTTATTAAAACAAGGAAATCTAAAACTCATAAATTAGGCATGAGCGTTGCTTTGAATTTCTTAGTAGTTCAACATATACGTGATGCCAATTTATTGGAAAGCTTTGTACAAGTTTTTGGTAGTGGTTCTTTCTCTATAATAGAAAAGTCTGGTATTGGTAGATTTGCTGTGTCAAACTTTTCTTGTATAGTAGATAATATTATACCTCTTTTTGAAGAGTACCCTATATTTGGTGCAAAAGCTAAAGATTTTGAGGACTTTAAAGAAGCATCAGTTCTTATTAAATCTAAGGCTCATCTTACTAAAGAAGGGTTAGACAAGATTCTCTTAATTAAATCAAGAATGAATTTTAAAAGGTAATTTACAGTAAGTAGTATATAATTAATATACATAAAGACTTCTATTTGAATTTGATTTTTTTGATAAATATAAAAAAGATATTTCAGAAAAAGTAAATAAAAAGATACGTAAGTGTTTACGTGCTATAGGTTTGAAAATAGCTTCAGATTAAAGTTACCACATTAAGATAAATAGTTGTCATTATAGTAGACTAATGGTTGATTATCATAGTATACTAATCTAAGTAAGGTCTTATTTGATAAACGTTTATTCTTTTTGTGGACGAAATTAGCACTATTTGGTTGAGCTGTAGTTATTACAGCTGTTTTATTATTATTATCTCTCCCAGTATTAGCCGGTGGACTAAAAATTGCGCCGGCTCTAAATCTGGCTATATGCTGGGACACCCAATATTTTTTTGTAGAGATAGGGCAATCAGCAGGAAACCTGTTAAGTTTGAACTTTTCAGGGATCCTCAGAGACTATACGCCAGAGTTTTATTTTTGTAAAAGTAGAAACACTACAATTAAACATATGAGTACTAAACCTAGTTATTATCCTGTTAGCTTTCCATCAAAAGATGAGGATACCGTAAATAAATATTTTAACAAGGATAGTAATACAAACAAATTTTCTTCTTATTTAACTGGGCTAATAGAAGGAGACGGAAGTATAATAGTACCAAAAATTGAGAGATCAAAAAAAGGTTTTCTTAATTATCCTTCTATAAAATTAGCTTTTGATTTAAGAGATTTTCCTTTAGCTCAATTAATTCAAAAAGAATTGGGTCATGGCTCATTATGCAGAATGAAAGGGGTTAATGCTTATCTTTTACAAGTTAACAATAAGGAAGGTATTCTATCTTTGATAAGCTTATTAAATGGTAACATGAGAACATCTAAAATTAATTCACTTTATGAATTAATTGATTGGTGTAATTCTAAATATGGCTTAAATATAGTTAAGAAACCGATTGATTTTAGTCCTATTGGTTCAAATAGCTGGTTTGCTGGGTTTATTGATGCTGATGGTTCTTTTTCTATATTTATTAATAAAAAATCAATTAGAATTAGATTTAGCATTACGCAAACGGGTGAAACCAAATTAGGGTTTTCTAATCAAGAAATAATGAATTTACTTTCAGAGTTTTTAAATGTAAAGGTATGTAAATATGAACTAAAAAGACATCCTTTTTCTTTAGAATTAACTGTAAAAACACAAAGCATAAAAAGTAATGAATTATTAATAAATTATTTAAATAATTTTCCACTTTGATCTAGTAAATATCTAAATTACAAAGATTGATCACAAGCCTTGGATATATTTAAAACAGTTTATGTGATTAAAGATAAACCAAAAGATATTTTCTTGCAACTGAATAACCTTAAAAAAGGTATGAATAGTGATAGAACTATCTACAATTGAGATCATCTTAAAAATTTTTACAGCCGTCCCCCCCTCTCTCTATAAAGAGAGGGGGGAAGGCATCTCCCCCACTGCGTGGGGGGGACGCCTAAATAGGATATAGTGCCAATATGTACCAGTATTTGTTGTACTGTTTTCTCAATTCCTTCTTTCCCTATTTACTATATAAAACAAGGAATAAAATTATCTACTAGATATGAGTTAATAAAATATAGAAATTATACTTCTTTTAATAATAGTGGTTCTAAAACACAATTAGCCTCTTATATTGCTGGATTAATAGAAGGAGATGGAACTATACATGTTCCTAAAACAGAAAGATCTGATAAGGGTAATTATAACTATCCTTCTATCCAAATAGTTTTTCATTTGAAAGATTTACCTTTGGCATTATTAATTCAAAAAGAAATAGGTCACGGTTCCATAAGTAGAAGAAAGGGTGTAAATGATTATATTTACACTGTTAATAATTTAAAAGGTTTATTATTGTTAATAAAATTAATAAACGGAAATATGAGAACCAATAAAAATTTTACATTACATAAATTAATAGACTGATTAAATACTAAGAATAAAGAGCGCCGCCCCTCCCCTCTCATTTATTTCCATACGGAAATAAACGGAGGGGAGGGTCTTAATATTGAAAAAAAAGGGTTAAATACTAATTCTCTTATTTCTGACGCTTGATTGTCGGGATTCATAGAAGCTGATGCTCATTTTTCAGTAAGAGCTACTGAATCAGGAAAATATCCTAAAATTGAATGTAAATTTGAATTAACTCAAAGACAAATTGACCATAATAATAATGATAATCTGTTTTTTTTAGAAGAAATAGCGGCGGGGGGGGCGCGGAGCGCCCCCCCGCTGCAGGAGGGGGCGCCCCTTCGGGGCGCCCCCCCGCTAAACTATTCCTATGTACTGTTAAACCTATTAGACTCGAAAAAGCTAATCCTCAATATAGAATTAGAACTACTAATATAAAAGGTAATTTATCAGTAATTGATTATCTTACAAAATATCCCTTGTTTGGAACTAAATTCTTAGATTTTCAAGATTGAGTGAAAGTCGTGAACTTATTTAAAGAAGGAAGAATGGATCATAAGCTTAACATAGCTAAAGTAAAACTTATTAAATCTCAGATGAATGATAATAGAACTGAATTTATATGGGATCATTTACAAAACTTTTACAACTTAAATAAATAAGATATAGTCCAATCATCAACGTAAGTTGGTGCGTATCTACTCTAAATTTATTAGGCTGCATAAAGTAGTCCTTAAATAAATTTTTAAAATAGTAACACTATTATGAGATTATGTCTCGTAGATCAATATAATTAGGCAATTACTATGGTCGAAATATGGGACTGAGAAACCCGGCCCCCCCTCCATCCAACTACTACTCGCGTAGTAGTTAGATGGAGGGGGGGTTTTATAGGCCAATTTGTGGGAGTGAACCTCCCGCTATAAACCATCAAATTGCGGGGACATCCTAAAGCAATTTCAACCAAACAAGAGTGGTAACGCATCTTGTGGCACAGGTAATGACTCGTGGTAAGGTAAAATCGAAATTGATGCACGAAAGAAAATGGATAATCCGCAGCCAAGCACCACTTATGACTAAGTAAGTGGTGTGCAGTTCATCGACTAGATGTTGGTTGGCGTAAGCTTAAAATATAGTCAAGCCCCACCTGAAAGGGTGCAGGAGAACATGTGTATAAGTTCTCCGTTAAATGGGTAGTTATAACTACTTAGGGAGAAGGACCTCGTTCTCTGCCTGTAAAAATGGCTAAAGAGGTAGATCTGTTTAACTGATCGTAACTTCAACACTTCATTCTTCGAAGCTGCTGGAGGAGGAGATCCTATTCTGTACCAACATCTTTTCTCGACTTACGTATTTAAAGAACTATCTTATCTTTTTGTTTTACCTGTATCCAATGTATTACCTCAAGACAAAAATGGTTTGTCTAAAAATGAATTTGATTTTACTTTGTTTTATGATAAATATAAAACCTATTTACCTGAAAATTTATTACCTTCTCCTAGTTTTTTAACTTGATTTATAGGATTTACAGAGGGGGAAGGTTCTTTCATTGCTAACAATAGGGGTGATTTGTCATTTGTGGTTACACAAAGTACAAGTGACATTAGGGTTTTACATTTCATAAAAGAAACTTTAGGCTTTGGGAAAGTTATTTCACAGTCTGTTAAAACTAGTAGATATGTAACACAAAGTAAGAGAGAAATAGAGATTATTATTACTCTTTTTAATGGTAATACTGTTCTACCTACTAGACAAAAAGTATTAGAAAAATTTATAGCAGGATTTAACGTCTGAGTAAGTAAAGGGACTATTAGATTAGAGCCTATAAAAAATAGTCCGAATTTCATTTTACCTCGTTTAGATAACTATTGACTAGCCGGGTTTACTGACGGAGAAGGATGTTTTACATATTCTATAACTAGTAGAGGGTATACTTTTAATTACAATATAGCGGCCCCCTCTCTCAAGAGAGGGGACGCTCAAAAGGGTAAGGAAAATCTTGTTATTTTTGAGACATTTTGCGAACTTTTTAATGGGGGAAAAGTATCTCCTCATTTTGTAAAAAACGTTTATGAATATCGTATTAGTGGAATTAAAGCTTGTCAAAATATATTTCCTTATTTTGACAAATATACTCTTTATTCAAAAAAACATTTATCTTACACTCTATGAAAAGAACTTCATAGTGCTTTAGTTCGAAAAGATCATCTTGATCCTGATAAAAGATTAGTGATGATGGAGAAAGCAAGATTGATAAATAATAGTTCTTAAAATATAATGGGAAAACAAGCCATGGTTAATATATATGTAAGTTATGAAGCTATTTTAGACAGATGTAAAATATATATAAGATCTAAAATAGTAAATACCACTAGCGTCCGCGCGCGTAGCGCGCGAGATGCATCTCTTCGCCCCCCACACACGTGGTGTGGGGGGCGAAGGATGCTTGGTATACCATAGGTTTAGTTAATGTCTGTTAAAATGCTACTTGTAACTCTTAAATTAAATTATTACTGATATAGCTCAGTCATTTTTAATCTTTCTAGTGTTGTAAGAAAGAAGGAAAAGTCAGTTTAGACATTAGCGATGCTAGTGAAAACGGTCAATGAATCTCTTATTCAAAGACCGTCGGTTGTTTAAGAAATCGCTACAGACTGGTTCACTGGTGGGTGGCTGAGATGCTGCTTAATGTACAGTCGGTTTCTTCCTTCACGAGTTCCGTTCGTGATGCACAAGCCCGGAGTTTTATACTACCGGTACCTGAATTTAATACGAGAGACATCTACTACGTAGATGTAAAGTTAAATTTGAAGAAATGGAAGATAAATAGAATGTACAGGTTTAGTAATTATATTAGCATCAAGTAGAAATACTTTTAATTTTTTTACCATTTTACACTAAGCTCACTGAGCGAGGGGGCGCGCGCAGCGCACCCCCTTGCATCCCCCTACGGGGGGGGACGCTTTACCCTAATCAAACAAAACCTTCAAAAGAAGGCCCTCCGAGCGGCCCTCTCTCTCTTCGAGAGAGGTTTTCTTTTTTTTTAATAAAAAAGAAAAGTTTTTAGAGTGGTTTATTGGATTTTCGGAAGGAGAAGGTTCTTTCATTTTAGCGTCCCCCGTAGGGGGGATGCATCTCGCGCGCTACGCGCGCGGACGCTAAAAGAGGAGATTTATCATTTGTTGTTACTCAGTCCACTTTAGATGTACAGGTTTTAAATTATATTAAAGATACTCTAGGGTTTGGTAAAGTAATTGTACAATCTTCAAAACAAAAGACACATAGATTTGTCGTTCAAGATACTAAAAATCTCTTTTTAATCTGCGGACTTATTTGTTTATTATTTATAATAATTTTAGGTTACATTTCTTTACATTTGGTTTCCTGTTATGACTTAGACTTTTACTTTGAATATTTGACCAAGGCGTGTATTATTCCTGCTGTTATTTATTCTAATCCTGTTAAACAAAAGAAATCCATTTTAGATGAAAATAGTCGTAAAGCAGGAGTATACCGTTGAACTAACAAATTAAACGGAAAAATGTATATAGGTAGTAGTGTAGATCTACCAAAAAGATTAAACCAGTATTATGGAAAAAGATTACAAAATTGTAAATATATTAGCCTTATCTATCAAGCGGCGGGCGCGCGTAGCGCGCCCGCTGCAGCCCCCTCAAATGAGGGGGGCCGCTATTATAAAATATGGGCATTCCAATTTTACTTTAGAAATACTTGAATATTGTGAACCATCTAATGCTGTAGCTAGAGAACAACACTATATCGATATTTTAAAACCACAATATAACATTTTACAAACAGCAGGGTCACCCTTAGGCCGTAAACACTCAGAAGAAGCAAAGGCGTCCCCCCGAAGGGGGGATGCAGCTAGTAGACTGGGTCGTCTACACTCAGAGTAAACTAAAGCGTCCGCGCGCGGAGCGCGCGAGACGCAGCCCATCGGCAAAGCCGATGGGCCGCTAAGATGTCAGAAGCTGGAATCGGTCGTGTATTTTCAGAGACAACTCTAGCTAAATTAAGAGAATCGCGTCTGGGTCGTAAACACTCAGAGGAAACTTTGGTTAAAATCGCAGCTGCTAGGCTTGGACGTCTGCATTCAGAGAAGGCTAAGAGAAAAATTAAAGCGAGGGGGCGCGCGCAGCGCGCCCCTTGCAGCCCCTCTAACAAAGAGGGGGGCCGCTTTTCAATCTACAAGGCTAAAAACCCGGTGGCAGGTAGAAAGGTCGAGGTTACTGACATCCAAACTGGTGAGACAACCTTATATGATTCTGTTCGTAAAGCTGCAATAGGACTTGAAACAAATCACACTACAATAAGGAATTATTTAAAAAATAAACAGCGGCCCTCTCTCTCTCTTCTAGAGAGAGGGCTGCATCCCCCTGCAGAGCAGGGGGACGCTTTACAAAGATAGATTTAAGATAGATTAGCTGTTTACTGTTTAATGGAAATATGGTCTTTCCTACAAGATGTGCCAGATTTTTAACTTTTCTTTCAATTTTTAATGAAAAACTTTAAAAAAAATCTTACTACTATCTCACCATCGAAGGATTGTGTATCTCCTTCTTTAAACGATGCTTGATTTGCGGATATAACAGATGGTGAAGGGTCTTTTACTGCTTCATTGTTATCAAATAGTTCTGCATTTAGAATCAGATATATCTTGACTCAGAAATGAGATGCTAAAAAATTTGGGCGTCCCCTTTCTCTCTCCCGAACAGCCTTATTGGGACCCCTGGGGGGGTCCCCATGAAGTTATTTTTTTGCCCAAGAAGGACTCCGCATAAGCATAAAAAAAATGAGAGAGGTATTATGAATCTCTTTAGCCAAAATTTAGCGTCCCCTATCGGGGGGATGCATCTCGCGCGCTACGCGCGCGGACGCTATTGGTTCAGTAGTTTCACACTCTGCTCCAAATGTTTGAGAATATAGAGTTAATGGTGTAAAAAAACAGTAAAGGGTTATTTTCCTATTTTGATAAATATAGTCTACATTCTAAGAAAAAGGATAGTTATTATAAGTGAAAAACGCTCCATTCTCGGCGCCGCCTCCCCCTCCAACGATCTGACCCCTCCCTCCATTTATTTCCATAAGGAAATAAATGGGGGGGAGTGGCGATAGAAGATGGTTGGGGGGGAGTTTAGTAAATGGAGATCATCTAAATTCTACTACTAGACTAGAATTAATAGATCTATCTAAACAAATTAATAAACCTGTATAATTTATTGCGGAAAAAAGGGGTGGGTTTAGTCAAAGCTATGAAACTATTTAAGGCAGATGTAAAAGTAAGTAAGACTTTATTTAGTGAATATAATTAATATACCAGACCCCCTAGTTCTTGCAGTTAAACTTGTTATGTAACTCTTAGAAGAAAATAACAAAGTGCAAGGGCTATACTGGTGGAACGGTCAAAGCTACCCAGGCCAAGACCGTCGGTTTTCTAAGAGACCGCTACAGACTGCCTCACCGGTGGGTGGCTGAGATGCTGCTTAATGTACAGTCGGCTTTCTCTTTTATTACCGAAAGGCAAGTAAAAGGCTAACGAGGGTATTGAATAGTATCTTTAGTTAGGTTTTATAATCAAGGGTGCAGAAATGATTATAGAATATGAAATCGGATTCTTCGGTCAAATGTGGCCCTTAAATATAATATTTATGCAACAAACTATAAGCGGGGAAGTGATTAATCTATTGAATACTTTTGTAGTAAGCTGTACTCAATACACCTCAAAAGTAAAAACTTCAAGATGTGTTTTAAACAATCCGCAAGTAACCAAAGCGCTTAGCTCGTGAGTAGGAACTTCAGAGGCCATACGTTTGTTATCTTATTCTAATTCGAATTCTGAGAAAAAAGTTGTTAACGAGTGATTAGCTGGTTTAATTGACGGTGATGGAACATTTATATTATCAAAAAAAGGTTATGCTAGTCTCGAAATTACTATGGAGATTAGAGACGAACATTGCCTAAATATCATTAAAAATAAATATGGAGGTTCTATTAAGTTAAGATCTAACGCTAATGCATTAAGATATAGATTACATCATAAAGCAGGCTTATTATCCTTAATAAATGATGTAAATGGTTTAATAAGAAATCCAAATAGAATGATCCAGTTAAACAAAATTTGTGATCATTATGGGTTAATATTTATCTTTCCCTCAAAATTAACCTATGATAATGGTTGATTAGCTGGATTTTTTGATTCTGATGGAACAATTTCTATTAATAAAACTAATACCCAATTATCTATATCTGCCACTCAAAAAACTACTCAAATTTTGGAACCTTTAGTTGAACTTTATGGAGGATCTATTTGTATTGATAGAGGTAAATATGAATCATTTAAATGGTATGTCACAAAAAGAGAAACTATCTTAAATATAATTGAATATTTCAAAAAATACCCTTCTAGATCAGGTAAAAAAAGTAGACTCCATTTAATTCCAAAATATTATGAATTAAAGGACTTAAAGGCGAACACAGCCCCAGAAAATAGTCTTTTATACCGTAGTTGGAAAATTTTTTATGACAAATGATCAAAATTTGAGGAATAAACTCGGCGCCCCTTCCAACTACTCGCGTAGTAGTTGGATGACTTCGAACCCCGCCCTCCCCTCTCATCGCGGCCCCCTCCCTCTCCACCTACTATGTGAATAGTAGGTAGAGAGGGAGGGTCTTTGAGAGCGAAGAGAGGGGAGGGGGTTATTTATGCCCATAAAATTTTTATGGCCCATACCCAAACCCCCAGCGCCCCCCCTCCCCTCTCATTTATTTCCATAAGGAAATAAACGGTGGGGAGGGTCTTTGATGGGGGGGTTCTTGGGTGAAGATAAAGATATGGTCCAAATAATATTAAGAATATTATAGCACCCAGAAGTCGAAATTGATATAAAAATAACTACTTTTATTAACTATTACATTCGCAGCGGAGCTAGCGGAGTGGCAGATTTTATTACTCTTTTTATTTATAATACAACAAATTTTTTGCCTGCATGTAGCACTATTCCTGCTGCATGCAGCCATTTTTTGCTAGCTTCCCCTACCCCAGAGGGGGCTAGGGTAAAGGAACAGTCCTCCCCCTCTCAAGACCCCCACGGCCACAACCTCCGCTCATGTCTCCGACAAGCAGAGGGGAGGGTGGGGGGCTCCGCGGAGCGTTGCTTATATTTTAAGGGACCCTCCGCACTGCATGCGCCTATTTCCCCCCTCACCGGAGGTGTGGACAAAGGCGGGGGTGGGTCATATAATGCAAGAGCTACTATTAAATGGATTAGTATTCATGCACCTGTTCATTTAAAACCTAAAGGGGATAAGGAATTTGGTCATTATTTAGCTGGATTAATAGACGGGAATGGCTATATTAGTCCATTTTCTATTACTATATCTTTTAATATTTTAGATGCTTCACTCGCTTATTATGTAAAAAAAATAATAGGCTCAGGTAAGGTTTCTATTTTTAAAAATAAAAAGGCTGTTCTTTATTCTTTACGTAATAAAGAAGGTATCGAAAAAGTACTTTTTTTGATAAACGGAAAGATTCGATCGGAGAATAAATTAAGACAAATTAATATACTTTTAAGTCAACCTCGTTATAGTTTATTAAATAGCCAAATAGGTTTTAAATTAAATTCTTCAGATAATTTAGTTAATCATTGGTTAGCAGGGTTTTCAGATGCTGCTTTGGCTGAAGGCCATCAGAGCCTGCATGCAGACTCTGTATGTCCCCGAGGTAGTTTTCAAATTAAAGTGCCTCAGAGTCGAAATGATATTATACCCATAACAGGAGTACATTTCGCTTTCCAAATTTCAGGAAAAGAATCTATTTTAATTGATAAAATCGCCAAATTCTTGGGTGGATTTACGAGGGGCCTTGGTCGTAAAACTGAAGATTGACATTACTACTCTTCAACTAGTTTTGGATCAGCTAAAAAAGCTATTAGTTATTTTGATAAATATCACTTATTATCTAGTAAGTATGTTAATTATTTAAAATGAAGAAAGACATATTGTAAATATATGAAAAAAACTGAGTTTACAACTTATAGTGAAATTTTAAGTAAACATAATAAACATCTTGTTGAAAATGATACCGACCAGGTCGGGTTCTTGCACATTCCCTTTCCATAAGCGAAGCAAGTTTCCCTGCGCCTTTGGCTACGCTTATACGAAGGATGTGCATATTTTTTTCCGCTGCTTCGCAGCGTAAGTAAGTAAGTAAGTAATAAAAAAAGTCCCGGTATCCGGAGGATGTGGAGGCGACCAGGTCTGAATATAAATGCACACCCCACAACATCGGCTGCGCCGATGCGGACCTTGGTTGCTGAATAAGGGGTAGCACCTCACCCACACCCCTTCACCCCCCCCGCCGGTTAAAAAAAATCAAATTATTTTTTTTATTACCGGCCGGCCGGCCGGCTCCAAGTGAGCGAGCCTACGGGGTAAAAAAAAAATTCCTGGCTCTCCGAAGGAGGCCCCCTCTCTATTTTTTTTCTTTATTATTTTTATTTTATTATTAAAAAAAAATATAAGAGAGAGGGGAATTTATAACCCCGCAGGGGCTAAAATTAAATATTTGGGGGGCTGCTCTGCTGGCGGGGGGGTAGGGTACAAGCAGGAATATAGCTGCGGCCCACCCCCCCTCGGCCCCCCTCCCCTCTCCTTTATTTCCATAAGGAAATAAACGGTGGGGAGGGTTTCAGAGGGGGAGGTGGGACGCATCCCCCCTATGAGGGGGGACGCTCTTCTGGGGAGATAAAAATATATAGGCTTCTTAACGTTGCTATATGCTGGGACTACTTCGATATTTAGTTTTAAATACTCCATCTTAAATTATCAGCGGACGGCTTTAGCCCGTCAGTAAAAAAGTTAAAACGATGAAGTAAATCAGCAGGTAACAGTTTTATATATCTATTTTATAACATATTTATAAACAAAACTGGAACCTCAGAGACTTTACGCAACGAAATCGCAATAAATACATGGCCAATTACATCCCCCGGCTCCAATGGAGCCGGGGGGGATGAGATGCGGCTAAGAATTAAACCTATTTCTGTTCATGTACCTACGGTCTCCCCTTTTCTTTTAATTTTTGTAACCAAAATTAAAAGAAAAGGTCATTAAAAGCCTGCTAATCATACTTAATTTGCGAGGGGGGGTGCAGATGCAGCATGTCTGCATGCGCCCACCTTCGGAGAAGAGGGTGCAGCACTCCCCCTACGTTGCCACCTACGCACAGCCCATTACCTTACAGGCTAAGGGTCTGTACGGAAAAAAAACAAATTCTTTTTTTTTTATTACCGGGCGGCTACTCATTAGATCTAGCCTCCCAAAAAAAAATTAGCTGGGTGGTGGCCCAACCTTTTTTTATGGGCTGCCCCCCACACACGTGGTGTGCCGCTCCGCCCCCGGCTCCCCCCTCTCACCATGCGAAGGCCATCCACTTACTACGTAAGTGGACCAGCAAAGCAGGGGGGGAGCCGGGGGGGGCCACCTCTCTCATATTTTTTTTCTTTATTATTTTTATTTTATTATTAAAAAATATTAAGAGAGGGGGGGGGACATATTAGGAAAAGGGGGGGGGTACCTTCACCCCCTTCCAACCGATCTGACCCCTCCCTCCATTTATTTCCATAAGGAAATAAATGGGGGGACTGGCGATAGAAGATGGTTGGAAGAGGGGGGGGATTGTGAGGGGTGGTGCTAACCGCCCCTTGTTCCTCCTCAATTGATCCGAGGTGTGGGTCTGCATGCCCTGTCCGTCCTACTCCTCATCTCCATTTATTTCCCCCCTCCCATCCAACTACTACGCGTGTAGTAGTTTGATGGGAGGGGGGGGGGGGGGCGGACGCATAAATGGAGATGAGGACAATTGGGGGGGGGGGTAGTATAAGGGTGGGCGCAAGCGGGAAAAAGGAAATATAGACGCCTTGGTCGAATATAATACAAAAAATGTTACTATTAAATTAAAAAAAAATAAATGATGAACAGATTTAGTGATACTACTGCGGTTTAAGATAAAGTCCTAACAAGGATGTTAAGTTCTTGAGTATTAAAAAAAAAGAATAGATTTATATAATTATTTAAACTATTCGATTAATAAAAAATTCTTGTTATATATTAATTATACCTGGTTTTGGTATTATTAGTACAGTTATTTCTGCTAGTTCAAACAAAAATGTATTCGGTCAAGATGGCCCTTTAATTGGAATATTACAATTAATGCAACAAACTATATGCAGGGAATTCAAGAATTGTTATAACAATTCGCTATTACAAAATACTAATAATGTAAGAAATATTATATATTCCTTTATAGTAACAATTTTTGTAATATTGAACAATCCGCAGATAACCAAAGCACGAAGTGAAAACTTCAAATCTGAAATAACAAAATTTTTCCGGTTAAGCATGTGAGTAGAAATTTCAGAGGCCATACGTATGTTGTCAACTTGTTTATTAATTTCACTAGCCCTCCGGGCAATGAAATTAAACAAAAATAATAGAAAAATATTCGACCCGGTCGTATGTCTCACTAATGATACTGACATTAATAGTGGCTGCATGCAGCCAACGGATACTAAAATTAATACTAATATAAGTATTAATAATAATAACAATAGTAGTCCTAAATTTACAGATGGTAATAATGCTAATAGAAAAGCGGCCCTCTCTCTCTCTCTTCTAGAGAGAGAGAGGGCTGCCTCCCCCCTTCGTAGAAGGGGGGACGCTTTTAACGAATGATTAGCAGGATTAATCGACGGAGATGGGTGTTTTCAACTATCAAAAAAAGGATATTCTAGTCTAGAAATAGTTATGGAACTAAGAGATAAACATTGTTTATATCAAATTAAAGATAAATTTGGTGGTTCAGTTAAGCTACGGGCTGGTGACAATCATTTAAGATATAGATTACACCATAAAACAGGAATGTTAAATCTAATTAATTCTATAAATGGTTTAATTAGAAACCCTGCCCGAATTCTTCAATTAGGTAAAATATGTGATAACTATGGTATAAAATTGATTGACCCTAAACCTTTAACTTATAATAACGGTTGGTTTGCTGGATTTTTTGATTCTGATGGAAGTATTTATATGAATGATAAATCTGGTCAATTATTTATTACTGCATCTCAGAAAAATAGATTTATATTGGATGCTTTAGTTGAACTATATGGAGGTACTATATACCCTATGGTTAAAGTAGGTGCATTTAAATGAACCTGTTTTAGAAAAGATGAAGTATTATCTTTAGTTAATACTTATTTTAAAGCTAATGCTTGTAGATCCGAGAAAAAAGTTAGATTAAGTATGGCTAATAAATTTTATGAGCTTAGAGCGTTACATGCGCATAAAGCAACACCTGATTCAGTATTAGGTAAAGTTTGAAAAAATTTTACTGTTAAATGGGATAAAGTAGTATCTAAATAAACCCTACAACTGGCCTTCGGGCCTCCCCCCCGGCTCCACGGCTCCAACTACTACACGCGTAATAGTTGGAGCCGTGGAGCCGCCCGGGGGGGGGGGGGAAAGTAATAGATATTGAGTATTTTTTTAGTTGACAAAGAGATGGTCCATTTTCATTAAATTGAATAGTATCTTGGAATGGTCAAATGTAGGCCCACTTTTATTTTTTTTTAGTGTGAGCAACCAGGCTCAGAATGAGCGACCTGGTCGAAAAATTTTAGTGAATCTTCACTATGTGCTGGGAACTTCTAATAACCAAGATACTATAATCCCTTCCCTTTACTTTACTTCCGGTCGTTTCCCTCCGCTTTAGGTTAATTCCCACATTTCGTGGAGCCAAGGAGGCTGGGGGGCTTAGTTAGGAAAAGGATAATTCTAGTAAAAAAGCTTTGTTTCAAAAAATTTATATTGAAACACCAACAATAATATTGTAGGGGTTTATAACAATGAACAATCAGCAGGAAACCTTATTGAACATTTAACTTTCTCCAATAACCGGTCCCCCGGTGCGCCCAAAGGGCGACCCAATAATATTTTATATTTTCGGTAAACCAATTTGTGGCCGGCCAACTTCGGCCTTGGTCGGCAGCGTCCCGCGCGCGCAGCGCGCGAGATGCCTCCCTCTCTCAGAGAGAGAGGGACGCTCATATTTTTTTTTACCGGCCGGCCAACTTCGTAGGCAGGCCGCAACTATTATTTTTATTTTATTATTGAAAAAATATTAAGAGAGGGGGTATCTTTTGAGGTTTGGTTTACAAAGGGATCCTTAGAGACTACACGTGAAGGATCATCACCGCCTCTGGCCTTTGCAAAGCGCCCGGTCCACTTTTCGGTCTGTCCCCCTAATATTTAATATTTGGCCCCCTAACGGGGGCGCTAGCCCGTATGCCCCGCTCGAGCGGCCCTCTCTCTCTTCGAGAGAGAGGTTTTCTTTTTTTTAACAAAAAAAAGAAAAGATTTATAGAAACCTTAGGGGCGCAGCAGACTTCATGCTGGCTCCGAGGGCTTGGCTAGCAGGGGTCCTCACATATCACCAATATAATATATTATGCAATATATTATATTGGAGCCGGGAGCCGGGGGGGGGGGGGATGATTAAGGTATAGTCCAACTTTTTATAAATAAACGTACACTATAAAATTAGTTCTGCCTCAAGATGGGAGAGAAGCGTCCGCGCGCGTAGCGCGCGAGACGCAAGGGAGGAGGAGTTGTATACAACTCCTCCTCCCTCGCTAATTAATATAAAAACCGCTCGGCTCCGGCCTTGTTTTTTTTGTAAACTGTTAATAGTAAACATAGAAAAGAAAGAAGATCAATTATATTTATAAACTTTAATTTGACGAAATAATAGAATTATATTTCTATAAGAGACCCTTTTACAGATGTACCATACCTGGAAATTGGTTTAGGAATGTATGTAATGTAAAGGATGTTAACAATAATCAGGTGTATTCAGATTAAGGAGGCTATTCTCCAATATAATATATAATTTTTTCAGGGTACAAGTTTTAAATATTTTAGGTAATGGATTTGTTCTAACAGGCTTCATTGGAGTAGGTGTAGGTATTGGTGTAGTATTCAGAGCATTATTCTCAGGTGTGGCAATAAACCCCTCTCTTCGTTTTTATTTACTTACTTTGGTTTATTTTTACCTGTATGCATGGGACTCCGCCCTGCTCCTAGATTCTGCTTTTGTCGAAGCTACTTGTTTATTTGCTCTCCCCATTGGTTTATCATCCCAGACTTCTTTCTCTACTAATCCAGAGTCGAAAATTGATCTTTCAAACTCTCTTCATCCCTACTGGGTTACTGGTTTCACGGATGCTGAAGGTTGTTTTTCCGTTATAGTGGAAATTACAGAATCTTTGAGTTGAAAGGTAAGAGTTTCATTTGAAATTAATTTACACGAAAAGGACACAGAAATTTTAAATACATTGCAATCTTTTTTTGGGGTAGGATCTGTTTATACTAGATTGAACAGAAAAATATCTGTTTATAGAGTAACGAATGTGAAAGACATTAATGATAAGATTATTCCTCATTTTTCCAAATATCCGCTTATTAGTCAAAAAAGAGCAGATTTCTTATTATGGTCTAAAGTTGTTCAAATGATGACAAACAAAGATCATTTGAATTTATCAGGGTTTTTAACAATTCTTACTTACTATGCTTCTATTAACAGAGGTATGTCGAAGAAAGTTTTAAAGCATTATCCTAATATAATACCTTATACTAAACCTACTTTTGATTTACCTGACCAATTAAATCCATACTGAGTATCAGGGTTTACAGCATCCCTCTCTCTCTCTCTCGGAGAGAGAGAGAGTAGATGCATCTCGCGCGCTACGCGCGCGGATGCTGGTGATGGGGGATTTTCTATCTATGTTAAATCGGCTAAAGATTGTGTTTCAGGCGAAAAAATATATTATGTTTTCCGTGTTACTCAACATAGTAAAGATATTGAACTTATTAAGTTGTTAGAAAAGTTTTTTGGTTGTGGTTTCGTACACAAAAGATCTAACTTAAACACACCTAGATGTGATTTTATAGTCCAAGATAAATTGTCTATCCTAAAAAAAATAATTCCTCATTTTGATATTTATCCACTTGAAAGTTTAAAATCAAAAGATTATCTGTGTTTTAAACAATGTATGTTAATGATAGAATCAAACAAGCATTTGACTCTGGAGGGTTTAACTCTAATCAAAACTTTGAGTTTCGAAATGAACGCTCAAAGGTTAAAATAGAAATTAAACCTAACCCCAAGCCATGAACGAAGTTCATGCATAAATTCCCCACCTAGGGCCCCTTTTTTTTGCAGCGAAGGGGGGGAGTCCCAACTTTTTTTACTGGGGCGCGCCCCGGTGCGTAAGCGACCCAAAAATATTTAATATTTTTGGTCAAAATTGAGGGGGGGGCGCCCGCCCCCAAGGTGGGGGGCCACAAACAAAAAAAAGAAGCGCCGCCCCTCCCCTCTCTTCTTTTTTTTTGTACAAAAAAAAGAAGAGAGGGGAGGGACTTTATAAACAAAATAGGTATATAAAGTAAGTGTACGTTTTATTATAAATTGTAGCTACGCAATGATGTCTATAGGTGTATTAGGATTTGTTGTCTGAAGTCAAGTGGTGGCTTTCCTTTATCGTGAGGTAGAGGTAATAAATTTCGCTGTGTGCTGGAAAAGCTTAATGTGTATAGATACTTTGTATAGTGAAAATTCTATATATTTTGCTCAATCAGCAGGTAATCTTTGTTTAACGAGTTTAGTCTTTGTAATGGCTATCTTGTTCGTTAGCCTGTCTACCCCCAAATCGAAGATTTGGTGGGTAATAAAAAGAACTTTGGTTCGTTTTCATACATCAGCAAAATCTGATAAAAAGGGTGATGATAAAAAAACAGACAAGAGAACCTCAGAGACTACACGCGAAACATCTTTTAATTTTAGAGAATTTAGAGCATTTACAGGCTTAACCCCTGAGGTTGTTTCTGATGCTTGGTTAACATGATTCATTGGGTTTTCTGAAGGTGATGGTGCTATTCTTACAGGGCATACAAACGACAGACCTCGGTTTGTATTAACTCAAAAGGAAATATCTATATTAAATCACGTCCATGAAACTTTAGGTTTTGGGAGAGTGAGAACATATGGTTCCTTTAGTAGATTTTTAGTTGACGATAAAAAGGGTATTCTTGCTCTAGCCCATTTATTCAATGGGAATTTAGTATTAGACAAAAGAAAAATTCAATTGAATAAGTGATTGGATCTTCTAAATATAACTAGTATAACTAGCAATGTACTCCCTTTATTATCTAACGCTTGGTTATCCGGATTAATTGACGCCGAGGGTTGTTTTAATGTTACTCTGTTTAAGAGAAAAGCTATGACTTTAGGCTATCAAGTTAAGCTAAGATTTATGATAGACCAAAAAGATAGCTTAAACACATTATTATTTATTAAAAATCAATGAGACATGATATTAAGTCACAGAAAACTCGCAGGAGGGGATTCTAGCTCTATGTACCGTGTTGAAACTAATTCATTTGTTAGAGTTAAACCTATAATTGAATATCTAAATATTTTTAGACTGAAAACTAAAAAACAAATATCATTTGATAAATGAGTTTCAGTCCACAAGTTAGTGTGTGAGGAATCACACTTAACAGAACAAGGACTTAATGAGATTATAAAGATTAAAAAGGAAATTAACCTAACAAATAGTATTACAGGTAAAACAGGTAGCAAACTCGCTTAAAGATGAAGATATAGTCCACAGGTTTTATATACAAACGTGTAACATATTTTCGCCATATTTGCAGTAAAATGGTTAATAATTTAACGTTACATATAAAACTAATCGCACCATATGTATTCAGTAGGTTTAGATGTCGATACACGTGCGTATTTCACAGCTGCTACACTAATTATTGCAGTTCCTACAGGAATTAAGATTTTCAGTTGGTTGTCAAAGTCCTTTAGTAAGACTTATATGACCAAACACAATAGTAATAAAGATTTAAACAATATTTATACATCTAAAGCACTCGTACCCTATGGTTCTAATCTTTCTTCTACTGTAGGTTATCCAAGGTTCACAGCTTTAGAAAGAAAATCCATTCTAATACCTAATAACCTTTTTCCTGTTTTTATAGGTATTCTTCTTTCAGATGCTAATATAAGTAGATCATATAAAGGTGATGCTAGATTACAATTTAAACAAACAATTAAACATATTGAATATTTTTATTTTGTTTTTTCCAAATTAAGTCATTATTGTTCTAAAGGTCCTTATACAACTAGAACAATTGTACATAAAAAAGAACATATAGGATTAGGTTTTACAACACGAACTTTACCTTGTATAACAGAATTATATAATAATTTTTATGTAGACAATAAAAAAATAATACCGTCTAATTTATTTGATTTGTTATCATGAGAAGCTTTAGCTCACTGAATCATGGGAGATGGTACTTATAATTCTGGTGTAAGAATTCAAACAGATAGTTTTACGGTAAAAGAAGTAGTTTTTATTATGAATATATTAATGATAAAATTTAATCTTGAATGTTCTTTACACACACAAAGAGGTTATCCTGTTCTTTATATAAAAAGTAAATCTATAAAAAAAAATCTACATAATCTTTTACCATACATGGATAATTCTATGAAATATAAAGTATTAGGTAAAAAAGTATAAATAAAATTAAATTTATTCCCGGCTCCGCCACCCCAGTGGGGCAGGTTTGTGCGCACTACCGTACGCCAAACTATTGTTAATATGGCAAACTCGAGAGACATCCTTAAATAAGAATATAAATTATGAGGGATTATCGTCGAACTAAGTGGTTATACGAAAGTATAATTCAATAAATTAAAGGTTTATTGAGTAAAATAAATAATTTTATTTATTTTATCTAAAAGCGTAGAGGCCAGATGCCATACTATTTCTAAGTAATATAACAAGTAGAATATATTATATGAAATATGAAGGAATGGTCCGGGTTACTAGTAATAGACAGTGCCTTAAACAAGCACTTAAGTGAAAATATATAGATATCTATCACTTTTTTTATGAAACATAAAGCCAACTAGATCTGAAACGATCGAAGGCCCTACCCCGAGCTACATGTTATGGTGGTTCATTACAATTTACAACACCTATGCTATTTGCACTAGGATTTGTATTTATGTTTACTGTTGGAGGGTTATACTCCACTAGCTCTCCTAAAAGGCAACTATATGCTGGAAACCTCTCAAAACTAAGATACCGGGCCGGCCGCGCCTTCAGTCGCGGCCAGGCCAGCCGGCGCCACGTTGTGGCATCCGGTTAAATATTTACCCTCGATCATCACTTCGTTCGATGATCGGGGGGGGGGGGCTTCGCCGCCGCGCTACGCGCGGCGGCGCCGGTGACAAAGCTTAGTTTGGAGCAATCAGCAGGAAACCAAAAATCGTTGTCACAATCAATGATTGAGTAGTATCCTCAGAGACTACACGTAGCCATCATTGAGTTTACTAAAACAAATGATAATATATAGTCCGAAAATAATAATAATTTATTATTTTTGTTTATGAGTGTGATTACACCGCTTCTCAAGGAAAATATTTAGATTCTTTTGTTTTGTCTACTTGTTTTTTAACTAAAGCGCCTCTCTCCCCCGGAGGGGGAGAGAGGTGCAGCGAGGGGGGCGCGCGCAGCGCGCCCCCCTTGCAGCAACCCTTTTTGGGTTGCCGCTCCTCTCTCTCGGAGAGAGAGAGGGCAGCTGTAGAACAATTAAAACCTGTTAAAGTTTATAATAATTTTAAGGAAGATAGACTACAGTTATTAAAAGATCAACAAGATAAGATAGGTATTTATTATTTAGTCAATTTAATAAATGGCCATAGCTATATAGGTAGTTCTATTAACCTTGCAGGAAGAATGCGAAATTATTTAAATAATACTTTTTTAAAAAATAAAAAAATTATTAATATGCCTATTGTAAAAGCATTGTTAAAATATGGACAGGATAACTTTGCTGTTTTAATTGTAGAATATGTAGATGTTAAAAAATTAACTACACGAGAAACTTATTATATTACTCAATTATTACCTTATTATAATGTTTTAAAACAAGGTTATTCTTCAATAGGGTATAAATATACAGAAGCTACTAAACAAATGCTTTCTGAATTAGCTAAAAATAGAACACATTCTGATCAAACAAAAGCTTTAATATCAAGAGCTTTAGTTGGTGAAAATAATCCTTTTTACAATAAAACTCATTCTGTAGATTCTAAATTAAGAAAGATAGAAGCTAATTCGGCATATTCTGTTTATGTTTATAATTCATATAGAGAATTACTAATAATTTTTCCTTCAATTAAAACTTTAGCTAAGTTGATTAATTCTAATCATTCTAATATAGTAAATTATATACAAAATGAAGCATTATTTAGAGGTGAATGGTATTTTTCTAATATACCTTTTAATTTGACTGATACACCTTTAATCTCTGACTGAACTTCAATTGAGTCTAATAATCTAACTTTAGAAATTATTAATAATTCGCAAATTAAAAAGGCTATATTTGTATATAACATAAATAAAGAATTTATACGAAAATTTGAGGGTGTAACACATGCACAAAGAGAATTAAATATTAATCATGATATAATAAAAAAATATGCGTTACTAAATAAGCCATATGAAGGATATATTTTTAGTTACGAGAGATTGAAAGATTAATTGCAGCCTTCACAGGGGGGGTAGGTTTAAATCGAGCCCTCCTTGCCCCCTTTTCTCGACCATTGTGGGCCATACTCTTCTTCTCCGGGCGGCCCCATCATCTCTATTTCCTTGAGTTAGCCACAATTTACCTCTCTCTCCGTGGGAGAGAGAGGGTAGACCGAGAAAGGGGGGGTTCAACAACCTGCTGCGAAGCTAGCTACCAGGTCGTTGAACCCCCCTCCGAAGGAGCCGGCGCATAAAATTGTTATTAGTGATTTACGTAAAATTCTTATACTTTGTAAGTGGAGTGGTCTTAGCAAATGCCTCACTAGATATTGCTTTCCATGATACGGTTTTGATTGATCGGCCCCCCTCTCTCTCTCTTTCAGAAAGAGAGGGGGGCTATAGTAAGGTGGCCTTGTTTATTCCTGGTCCCCACCCCTCCTCTCTCATCCATTGTCATCGACAATGGACGGAGAGGAGGGCTATTAAAAAGAATGAAGATAGTAAAGAAAGTGATGCTGAATACATAAAAATGTTTTGGGTTGGTTTAATGGATGGATATGGTAGTATTCAAGTGAATCATTGACGTAGTCAGTCATTGCAATATAGACTTGTTATTAAGTTATCCAATATTACATCAAACTACAACATGTTAATAAAAATTGCCAAGGTAATTGGGGGAAGTGTAAGGATAACTGGAAAAGGTAAAGACGTTATTTGGGTAGTTAATAGGAAAGAAACAATTCAAGAAATTATTAGTATTTTTGATACTTATCCTCCTTTAACTTCAAAAAAAATATGTCAACTTGAATTCTTAAAAACATGTCTATTGGAAAACTCAGTAGATTTGTACTTATCAAATAGAAATTCTAAGTATATAAACCAACCAGCTATTCTTAATTCCGATCCATTCGGGCTTGAAAGAAATTCTTTTGCCTTACCTAATTACTTTAAGGGATGGCTGTCAGGATTCATAGAAGCCGAAGGTTGTTTTTCAATCAGAAAAAGTAATAATCATTCCTTTTCTATAGGGCAAAATGATGATCTTTATTTAATGAATGCGATTAAACAATTCTTAGGAGCGACTAATAAAGTTAGAAATCCCTATCGTAATTTTTATTCTCTAGAGATATATAAAAAAGAAACTTTAAAAAAAATTATAAATCACTTTAATAACTATCCTCTGTTAGGGGAAAAAAGAGAATCGTTTCAAAAATTTAAACAAGTGTAACCTAGTAAAGATTATTTTAATAAATCAAAAAAAAATGACTTTTATTCCAGTTATTTGTAAATTATTAGGTTGTTTTCAAAACTCCAATAATATATTATTTGCAAGCCCCTTTTTCAATAAGTCCAATATTGAGCCAAGTATATTCTCAGAATAGTGATCCATTTAGTACCCAAAGGGCTAACACTTATATGGTTGATGGATATATAAAGAAATCTATAATCACTATTTCTGCTGAAAATTATTTAGAAGATCAGTCAGTTGAGCGGCCCTCTCTCTCTCTTTCAGCCTTCGCCCCCCAATCCATTCGTACTATGCTAATAGTAGAATGGATTGGGGGAGAGTGAGAAGCTGCATCCCTCTCTCTCCTCCCCACTTTTCACAACTACACGAGTAGTTGTGAAAAGTGGGGAGGCGAAGCCGAGAGAGGGGACGCTTTTTAATAATCTTTTTACGTTATTACTTCTTAAGCCCATTCAAATATGTATCGGAAGGTGTAGAAAAAAAGTTTCATTCTCAATAGTTTTCTTTATATATAGACATATATATAATGAAAACCTACTCCGTTGGCGATGGGGCGCGGAGCGCCCCCACCTTGGCGCGTCTCCCCCTACGGGGGGGGACGCTCCACAACATTGAGTATACGTTGAAAATAGATATAGGATACCTGACTTTGTAGTAGGGAAACTTATGGATAATGATGAAAATAATGATACTCAACATGTCTTATTCGGGGAAGTAAAAAGAGCAGGTGCAAATATTTATGCTGCTTTAGAGCAATTATCTGGATCTATTCAATTAGAGCCTATTGAAGAATGTTTTACTTGTTTTGCAGTTTTGCTTATAGGTGTAAAAATAGCGTTTTATAAATATAATAAAATGATTTCAATTCAGGCTGAATTTTCTGAAGTGTTAGGTGATAGACCAGGGGATCCTAATTTGTTGAGTCCTGGGCTTCGCCCTACTCGGACTACCCTCTCTCAATTTTTATTGAGAGAGGTTTTTTTTTGATTTTATAAAAAATAAATTTTTGTAGTAGCTCATCCATCTACAGATGTTAGTCTAGCTGAGCCTATTATTATTGATGGAATAAATAGAGGACATTTGTGAAATTTAGAAACGCAAGAATATGCTGTTCATACTTATTTTACCCATATTGTGAATGAAATATGTAGTTGGGATTACCCTGATGCCTCTGCGGCGCCCCTCTCTCTATTTTTTTTTTTCTTTATTATTTTTATTTTATTATTAAAAAAATAGAGAGGGGGGGTTTTATGATTGGGTATTCCTAACTGAAGAATTTTGGGGGGAAAACAATCAAAATTTAAATAAAGTGTCATGTTGTCTTGCCACCATGAAAAGCCTCATACCCTTTTCGGTAATATATATAACTTATTATTATACATATTGCTAACGGTAAAAAACTTTAGCTTTATAGGCCGCCTCTTATTATTAGAACGGGTTTTTACTTATTTTGACCTATACCCCTTACAAGGCCCTCCCCCCATCCAACCGATCTGACCCCTCCCTCCATTTATTTCCATAAGGAAATAAATGGGGGGGGGGGAGTGGCGATAGAAGATGGTTGGAGAGGGGGGGGGGTTGATGAGGGGTTTTTAATAATGATGGTCGAAAGTATAAGCATGCAAAATATATTGAAAACAAGAAAAAAGATGGGGTTATCTTTAAATTATAGAAACATAGTTACGAGTTTTTCTTCTCAAACTAAAAATATTGACTCAAAAAGGCGAGATCCTAACTGGGTAACCGGAGTAGTGGATGCCTCTGGGTCATTTATAGTTTTTATAAAAGTAAACTCACAGAGTAATAAACATCTAATACGTCAAGTACAAGCGGCCCCTCTCTCTTTCAGCCTTCGCCCCAATCCATTCGTACTATGCTAATAGTAGAATGGATTGGGGGAGAGTGAGAAGCTGCATCCCTCTCTCTCCTCCCCACTTTTCACAACTACACGAGTAGTTGTGAAAAGTGGGGAGGCGAAGCCGAGAGAGGGGACGCTTCGCCCCCCTCCTTTCTCATTTATTTCCTAAGGAAATAAACGGGAAGGAGGGGTTTTGATATAGGTTTGCTCCGCCCCCGGCGAGGAAAAACTTTGTTTTTCGTGCTAGCGGCGTGCTTATATCTTTCTTTGTTTTCTTAAAGCGGGAAACGTATATAAAGTGTAAGAGAATACCGTGGAAACCAAAATTAGTTTTTAATGTATTTAAAGACTAATAAGTAGGATCCGTAGAGACTAAACGTGGCAGTCGAAAGTTTATTAAATTAAATTAGTAGATAAGTTATAGTCCGATCCCTAGGGTGACCTGGGCCACAACCTCCCCCACTACGCTATGCTAGTGGGGAGGGGAGGGGAGGTATGAAAACGACCTTAGTTATGTATTTAAAACAATGTAATACTTAATCTAGAAAAAGATAAATGATTACAACTCTTAAATTTAAAGGTAAATAGGTCGAAATTCCCATGCAAAATACAATTAAATGACTTATTATGTTGTAGCACATTGGGGAGAAATTATTACTTGTTCGTTAATTCCTATTGCAACACTTCCTGTTGGCTCTACTGAGTGTTTTAATGTTCTTGAATCAGAAGGGACGATTAGAACTTTCTTTGTTAAAAAGAGAGGTGTCTATCTATGAACAAACAAATCAAACGCAAAGCAATACGTGGGAAGTGCTATGGATTTATCTGCTAGATTGTCAGACTACTTTATGAACTCATATCTTAAGTATCAAGTGAGTAGGGGTAGTTCTATTTCAGCAGTGGTAGCGCCCCCTCCCCTCTCTCGAACAACCTTCTCTCTCTCTTTCAGAGAGAGAGAAGTTTTTTTTTTCAAAAAAAATGAAGAGAGGGGAGGGCCATTGAAGGGTATTACAAACCCACAACATGGTAAAGAGGGGCCAGAGGGAGCTGCGTGAAATCATAAGCATTCTCCAGAACAAAAAGCATTATGGTCTTTAGCACGTAGTACACCCATTTTTGTTTATGATGCCTTTACTTTAACATTTAATTCTGTTATTTATGGTTATGAAAGATTAGCTAGCCTACTGGGCGTACACGTCAATACAGCTAAACGTGTTGCTAAATCAAGTAATGTTTATGCAGAAAAATATATTATTTCTTTAGTAGAATTAACTAAGGAAAAACTTGTAGGGCCCCCCCGAGCGGCCCTCTCTCTTTTCGAGAGAGAGGTTTTCTTTTTTATTTTTTTTAACCAAAAAGTTCAAAAAGAAAAGGCTATTAAAGCTAATGTTAAACGTAAAACTACGGCTAAGCGTGAAGTTCATGTATATAATAAGGATAAGTCAGTACTTCTCAAAACTTTTGCCAGTGTTAATACATTTGTAAAATTATCTAAGCAAAGTGGTTTTGTAGTTAAACTACTTTGTGAGTCAGATTCTCTTCTTTGGTTGGATGAGTACTTTATTTCATACGACTTAATACCTAGTGCGGATAATTCACTTACTAATGTAGGTGAATTCAATCCTAAAATAAGAGATCGAAAAACTAGTATTCCAGTTTATACTTACTCCCCAGATGGGACTACTTTTATTAAACGCTATTCTAGCCTAAGAGAATGTGTAAAACACTTTGAGGGAAATCGTAATTCTAACACTAATACTTTGAATTTACGTATTGAGCATAAAGAGCTTTATTATGGAGTAAGGGTTTCTTACACTCCTTTATTTGATCATCCAGTATAATATTAATTTTCTCTCTCAATGCTACCCTGCGGCTGCAACTATCATCTTTGTGAATTGTGATAACAAAATTGCTCTAAATGCTGAAACACCAGACTAAAATCTCTTATTACTAAGTATATTGACTATTAACGTAACTTGTTAAGCATAGATTTTATACAAGTGGCAATGTAAGAGATTTGGGCAATCAGCAGGAAACCAAAGACATTTGTCGAGTAGGGTCCTCAGAGACTACATGTGCAACTCCTTCTACTCGCCTCCTCTCCGTCCATTTTCATCGAAAATGGACGGAGAGGAGGGAGGAGCGTCGCCCCCCGGCAGGGGGGCGATGCAAGGGGTAGCTTTGCTACCCCTCGCTGGAAGGATGAAGATATAGTCCTAATACTTGCATGGCTCCGCCATGCGTTTTTTGATACGTATGTAATAATGGGCACATTTCCATTATGTTTTATCTATGGGTGCTGTGTTTGCACTTTATGCTGGATGGTACTTCTGAATACCTAAAATATTAGGGTTAGATTACAACAGATTATTAGCTAAAGTGCATTTCTGGTTATTATTTATCGGGGTTAATACTACGGGGAGAAAGTGTTTTGATCTTAAGGCTGGAAAAAGATTTATCCACGGTCAAAATAAACCATCGCGCCCGCCCCGAGGGGGAGGGGTGCATGGGGCCCTACGGGCCCCATGCACCCCTCCCCTGGGAAGGCAGGCTACCCTCAAAATTGCGCCCATCATTACCCTGCCAGGGTAAGGGTCTGTGGGGAGGCTGCCGGCGACTCTCTCATTTATTTTCACCCCCATCAAACTACTACTCGTAGTTGGAGCCGTGGGGGGGGGGGGGACAAAGGAGCCGGCCGGGGAAATAAACGGTGGGGAGGGATTTAATAAAGATGGCGCCGCCCCTCCCCTCTCTCGAACAACCTTCTCTCTCTCTTTCAGAGAGAGAGAAGTTTTTTTCTTAAGAAAAAATGAAGGAGGGGAGGGACTTTGAAATGTTTTTTGATGACGTTCAGGCTAGTAAAAGAGATATTTATAAAAAACTAAAGGATGAAAAAGGTGTCTATATGTTTATTAATAAAATTGATAATTCTTGTTATGTTGGAAGTAGCGTTGATTTAAGAAGAAGAATGGCTATTCACGGCCTCCCCCCCCCCCGAGGGAGGGGTGCATGGGGCCCTACGGGCCCCATGCACCCCTCCCCTGGGAAGGCAGGCTACCCTCAAAATTGCGCCCATCATTACCCTGCCAGGGTAAGGGTCTGTGGGGAGGCTGCCGGCGACTCTCTCATTTATTTTCACCCCCATCAAACTACTACTCGTAGTTGGAGCCGTGGGGGGGGGACAAGGGAGCCGGCCGCGGAAATAAACAGAGGGGAGGGCCATTTAAGGGGTTGAAAGGAACACTATCTCCGCTATATGGAATAGGTGGTAAATCTGTTTTCTTTTATAGCGAAAGTGGAAAAGAATTAATCTTTCCATCAATCAACGCAGCCAGACAACATTTCAAAGTTAGATGACAATTGATCAAAAAGAATCTTGACACGCCCCCCCCTCCACGTATTACGCGAGTAATAGGTGGAGGGGGGCCATAATTGGGTTACTTTACAAGGTGAAAAATGGATGATACAATCAACTCCATGCATACAGTCAAAATAAATAGAATTAGCTCCCAAACCAATCTTTCTATATGCTGGAATCCCTCACCCTTAGGGCTTAGGCTCTAGGGGGGGATTAAACCTAAGGCTTAGGTACTAGCCTTCCAATTAGGCTAGTTACAATCTTGAGTATATCTAGGTAATCAGCAGGAAACCAAATAACTTGGGGTGGCTTTGTCCTAGGTTAAAGTAGGTTCCTTAGAGACTACACGAAAGAAACTTTTACTTGCTGAATAAGTATCGGTTAAGATATAGTCCAAGTATTAAAGGAGTTACACTCTTTTTTTATATAGTAATACTACTTTCTTCCCTCAACATTTCTTGGGTCCATTGTAGGCTCATTTAGATGGTAACATTTATTATATATTTATCACTATTTGCTGGGAATACCTAAAACCCTTAGAACTTGAGCCCGATCGACCCCTTTTTCCACCCCCCCTCTCCCCTCTCACGGCTCCAACTACTACACGCAGCCTTGGTCGTAGTTGGACTGCATGCATAGCGGAGCATCCCTCCCCTATTTATCTCATTTGCACTTGGTGCAAATGAGAAAGAGGGGGGGAGGAGATGCCTCCTAGCGCGCTACGCGCGCGGAGGCTGGAGGGGCTAGAGAAAAAAGGAGCCGGGTATGAGTAATGTAAAAATCTTAAGGGGTATAATGGACAATCAGCAGGAAACCAAAGACAGATGTCGAGTAGGATCCTCAGAGACTACATGTGGTACATCCTTCCCCCTTTTTTTTCCTGCCTGCAAAGAAGAAAAAAATTGGAGCCGGGATGAAGATATAGTCCATTCCAAATAAAAATATTCTAGAGTTTCTCTAAAAAAAATTCTCCTTTAGAACATAAACCAATTTATGGCGCCGCTCCGAGGGGAGGGGTGCATGGGGCCCTACGGGCCCCATGCACCCCTCCCCTGGGAAGGCAGGCTACCCTCAAAATTGCGCCCATCATTACCCTGTCAGGGTAAGGGTCTGTGGGGAGGCTGCCGGCGATGCTCTTCGGACTACCCTTGGCCCCACCCGGCCCCTCCCCTCTCATTTATTTCCATAAGGAAATAAACGGTGGGGAGGGTTTCAGGAAGGGGGCCATGGTTTTAATTTTGGCCGCCCCTGCCCCCTCCACCGTATTACGCGAGTAATAGGTGGAGGGGGGGGGCTAAAAAAGCTAATAAAGAGGGGACCCCCAGCATAAAAAAAAATGAAGAGAGGAGGATTTATAAAAACTGTAATAGTTCAAAAATTAAATATGAATTATTTTTCTATAAGTAATATCTTCAGATATTCAAATTTTTGAAGAAAGAGATATGTATTTTTATGTGGCGCCCACTTTCGCTTTCTCCCCACTTTTCGACCAAGGACCCGCATACTCTTCTTCTCTTCTTATCTCTATTTTCTTGAGTTAGTGGGGGGGGAGAAAAAGGGGGGGAATAAGAGGGTGCCCCAATTTCGCCCTTTTTAATGAGGCAAATACTAGGTAAATAAATTAATAAAATATAAATAAAAAAAAATGTCTAATACAAATACAAATAGAAATAATCAACAAATAAAAATATCTGCTTCGTTATTCTCAGAAGATAAGGTGGTTTCTAGTGAATCTTTAGATATGGAGTCAACCTTGGTCGAAATAGCACCTGTTTATCCCAATAAACCTGTTAAAATATATCACAATGCATTAGAAAGTAAGAAAGAAATTTATCGAGATTTTAACGGGCAATCTGTAGTTTATATGTGATTTAATAGAATTACAGGTAAAGTCTATATAGAAAGTACCATAGATGGTGGTAAACGTTTTAGAGGATATTTCCAAACTGCCCTATTAAAAGTAAGAAGTCAAATTTATGCCAGTATATCTAAATATGGTCACCAGCCATTTAGTTTGGCTATATTAGAAGTATGTGGTCCTACAGGTAGTGTATCTAAAGAGGATTATTTAGCTAGAGAGCTGTTTTATATAGATTGGGGCCTTTTAAAGACTATGGAATTAAAGTATTAAATATTAAAAAAATTCCCCAATCATCCTTAGGCTATAAACACACTGAAGAAACCAAAAAAAGAATGTCTGAGTCAAGATCAGGTGAAAAAACCCCATGTATGGTAAAGAAAAGTCCGACGAGTTTATTTTTCATCAAAAGAAGGACAAATTTGGACCAAATAATCCGGCCCCCCTCCAACCGATCTGACCCCTCCCTCCCATTTATTTCCATAAGGAAATAAATGGGGGGGGGAGTGGCGATAGAAGATGGTTGGAGGGGGGGGGGGGGGGTCAGTATGGGGACCCCTATAAAAAAATCAGAAGAAACTTTGGCTAAATTGAGAAGTTTGGTGTATGTTTATGACTTAAACGATAACCGTAAATTCCTCGGTAGTTATGGTTCAGTAGAGTTCACACTACACCGGAGGTGTTGGTGTTTAAAATAGGACATAATACTCTTACGAAGTATTTAAAGAAAGATGGAAAATATAAAGGATTTTTATTTTCAAGAGAACCTCTTCACAAGTAAATTTTTATTAGTTGGAAAATTGTAGCTACAAGGTATGCCGCGTCGTATAAGTGATTACCCTGATGCTTTTGCTGGCTGAAACTTAATCTCTAGTTTTGGATCTATCATTTCCGTTATAGCTACTGCCTTATTCTTATATATAGTGTACGATCAATTAGTTTATGGTAAAGCCGTATCAAGAAACCCTTGATTGGCCCCTCAGTTCTTCTATGACTTGTTACAAGCATTATTGAATAGAGCCTATAATTCTTTAGAATGGTGTTTAACTTCACCACCTAAAGCCCATCCTTTTGTATCTCTTCCTTTACAAAGTTTAATTTTCAAAATTTAATTTTCAAATTAAACCTAATTTTCAAAATTTAATTTTCAAATTAAACCTAATTTGAAAATTAAACCTAGCCGTAAAACCCATGGCCCGCCCTTCCTCTCTCCCGAACAGCCTTCTTGGGGACCCCCTGGGGGGGTCCCCATGAAGTTATTTTTTTGCCCAAGAAGGACTCCGCATAAGCATAAAAACAAAAAATGAGAGAGGAAGGGGTTTTAAGGGTTATGAAAACAAATATCACCCAGCACAACTTCGTTAAGCAGTACCCACTACACCGCTACACCAGCCTTGGTCTGAATGCAGTGTTGGTGTAGGCATCCTAGGTCGAAAAAAAGAGAGGGTGACTTACTACTCAAATAATTATACCTATATCGGGTTCCCGCCCCCCGCTCCTCTCTGGCCCCGCTCCTCCTCCTCTTCTCGAACAGCCCTCAACGCGGGGCTTTCAGCCCCGCGTAGAGAGGTTTTTTTGCCGCTAGCTTCGCAGCGCATAAAAAAAATTAAGAAGAAGAGGAGGACATTTTAATTGAAAGAGAGGAGCGGGGGGGGGGGGGGGCTGGGGAGTTTGTTTGTTGGTTGGCTCCGCCGAGCGGTCGCAAAACAAAAAAAGGATGCTGTCTCCCTGTCCTTTTCCCATTCACAACTTCGTTAAGCAGCAGCCATGGCTCCGCCTAGCCTACTGGGACAGGAACAGGGGGGTCGGATTGGCTCCACGAGGCCCCCGACCAAGGACTCTTTTTTTATTGCCTCCGAAGGAGCCCAGGGGTGCATGGGGCCCTTCGGGCCCCATGCACCCCTGGGAAGGCAGGCTACCCTCTAGCTAGCGCCCCTTACCCAGGCAGGGTAAGGGTCTGTGCGGAGGCCGCCGGCCCTCCTCTTCATTTATTTCCATTAGGAAATAAACGGAGAGGAGGGCCCCCCCGCCCCTCCCCTCTCATTTATTTCCATAAGGAAATAAACGGAGGGGAGGGGCGGCACCCTCTCCCCTCCCTCCAACTACTACTCGCGTAGTAGTTGGACGGAGGGGAGGCCGCCTGCCCTCCCCTCCATTTATTTCCATAAGGAAATAAACGGAGGGGAGGGTTTATAAGGGGGGGTGGGGGGGGGGGGGGGTTGAGGGGCCCTCTCGGAAATAAACGGAAAGGAGGGTTTTATTAAACAATTAAAAAAGAAAACCCCCGACCAAGGACTCTTTTTTATTTAAAAAAAAATTCCAAAAGAAAACTTGTGTAACCACATAGATATGAAGTTGAAACTTGCTATGCGAGCAGGGAGGCTAGGGGGGGGGGTACATACAAAACTAGCCCCATGGCTCTCCGCACAAGATCTGCCCCTTCTCCTTCTCTATTCCAGAGTATCTGGTATACAAGGACAAGGAAATACCTTAAATTTGCGGCATGCAGGTAGGGGATTACTGTGGTAGCATGCACAAGCCCCCCTCTCACCAGGCGAAGCCCACGGCCGGCTCCATTTTCGGGCTAGCTTCGCAGCAGAAAATGGAGCCGGCTGGAGGCGGAGCCGGGGGGGGGGTTCGTTAGGGGGTACAGGGGGGTAGGGTAGCAACGTGTGTTGTAAGTGAAAAGGCCATGGGGATAGGGATATGTAGCAGATGGTTCTGCGTTTTGATTGCAAATCTTAAATATGGGGTTCAATTCCTCCATATCCCTAGTGGCAGCATGCCATGCTGTTATCGCCTTGGTCGTACAAGGGGTTCTTCCGGAGTAAACTCATATTGTACTCAGCCTTGACTAAAGAAAATGTTTTGTCCCTATTCATTCTACTGTTAACTAGCCCTCGCCCTCTCCAGTGGAAATCTGATAATTTGAAGTGTATCGTACCATTAGATTAAAGCGTCCGCGCGCGCGCTGCGCGCGCTAGGACGCATCTCCCCTGCTTCGCAGGGGGACGCTATGTTCTTTATTCCAGATCTAACTTCTAATATTTAGTGAACAGGAGTAAAGGAATGATTGTTATTAATAGAATAGTATTAGATCATGAAAGCATTGTATAGGTATAGATTATGTATTTATAGGAGCAGCAAGCATCCCCCCGGAGGGTGAGATGCCTCCTAGCGCGCTACGCGCGCGGAGGCTGTGTGTATACGACCATTGGAGTGAAAGAGTTTGGGTGCGTAGCCCTTTCTCTTCAAAAATTTTGTGTAAAAATTGAAAAGGCTTCCCACTTCCCACTCCGCTCACCACTCACGTAGGCTCGGCTACGATCGGATCGGAGTTGTTGGTATGGGTAAGCGCCCCTCTCTCATATTTTTTACCTTGCAACTATTATTATTTATGTTATTATTATAAAAAAAATATTAAGAGATGGGAAGGGTTATTGTAGGTAGGGCTCCGCCCAGCTAAAATTTAAGTTGCTGATAGCCCCTACTTCGGACAGCCCTTGGGGACCCCCCTGCGTGGGGTCCCATGGTTTTTTAAAATAATATTTTATATATTAAATATTATTTAACTTCTATAAGTAATATAATATATTAAATATAGAATGGAAACACCTTAAATAACCAAAATTAGGTCATCTTAACAAGGGATGGCTGATTGAAAAAGGTAAAAACAACGTTGAGTTTGATGATGGCTCTGATTGAATGCTATTCAAATGCTTGACACATGCTAATCAAACGTCTATTTTTATTTATAAGCTAAGTACTAGTAATATAAATAAATTAGAAAGTGGTGTACAGGTGAGCAAATGGTATGATAACTGCCTTAGAGTAAGTGTGTGATACCTTATAATAATAAAGAAGTTACTGATAATAACTTTGCTTTAAGATGTTATCTTAATACCTCGAGTAAGTAGAGTAGTAGTAAAAGTAATGGTTTAACTAGCTTTATCTCGTAGTCGAGTCTGAAAGGTCCTTCGACCACATTGGAACTGAGACAAGTTCAATGCGATTTAGCACAGCAGTGAGGAGTATTGGTCAATAGCCTAACGGCTGAACCAGCGATTTGAAGGAATGAATATCAACATTTTATTATTTTTGAATAAAGTTCTGGCTAGAATAATGATAATGACAATTTTCTATCTAAATGTCTTGACTAAGTCACGTGCCAGCAGTCGCGGTAATACGTGAGAGACGAGCGTTATTCATCTTTAATTGGTTTAAAGGGTACCTAGACGGTAATTCTTGCCTTAGAATGGGAACAGAATTACTAGAGTTTTATGTGAAAAGCTTAGAATTGGTGGTGTAGAGATAATATACAAAAATACCATTAGGACTGGTAAAGGCGAAGGCAAACTTTTATGTAAAAACTGACGTTGAGGGACGAAGGCTGGGATAGCAAACAGGATTAGATACCCTAGTAGCCCTAGCAGAAAATGATGAATGCCATAGGTTGTATTAAATGGCCTATAAATGAAAGTGTAAGCATTCCACCTCAAGAGTAATGTGGCAACACAGAAACTGAAATCATTAGACCGCCCCCGAGACCAGTAGTGAAGTATGTTATTTAATTCGATGGTCCACGAAAAATCTTACCACAATTTGAATATTTAGTGACAAGAAATTATGATTAATTTGTTAAAAAAATATAACTTTTTACAAGCGTTGCACGGCTGTCTACAGTTAATACCGCGAGGGGTTGGTTGGCTCCAAGAATTGACGTACACCCTAACTTTATTTAATGCTATGGTTTTTATTATAATATTATAAAGTAGTTCACCGATATAATGGATGTGATAATAGGGATAAAGACAAGTCATCATGACCTTAATATTGTGGGCTATAGACGTGCCACATATGCCTTCACAAAGGGATGCTAAAATGTGAATATTCGCTAATCCCTAAAACAGGAGACAACATGGATTGTAGTCTGAAACTCGACTACATGAAAAAGGAATTACTAGTAATCGTGTATCACCATGTCACGGTGAATTTTTTTTCGGGAAGGTACTAACTACTCGTCAAGCGCTGAAAAGAGTTCATGCAATAAGTTTAGTGTAGGGCAGGTTTGGCTTTTTTCCCACCGACCAAGGCGGGGTGAGAAAATCTGTCTTACATTTTCGAATGCGGAACTCTGATTAGGGTTAAGTCGTAATACGGTTCGTGTAGGTGAACTTGCACGGGAATGATTAATTAATAACAATACCCCACCAACAACCCAAAACATTTGCCTTTCTTTCCGTCAGCTAAATACTCTATTGGAAATTTTAGTGCGTTGGCCTAATTGGCAAGCCGTCGTTCTACGGATATGTCATGATGCAAGTTCGAGTCTTGAACGTGCTTCCGTACGGCCTTTCGAAAACCTGCTTCAGCGGCCCCCTCTCTCTTTCAGAGAGAGGGGGGGCTGCATCCCCTCTCTCTCTTCGAGAGAGGGGACGCTTAATGGCTGTATGAAACAGACCAGGAAAATTGAAAGGTTTTCAACGGAAATCAAGGGCCGCCTTCCCGGCTCCACCTACGCCCCCCTCTTCCTTCTCAAACTTATAACACGCCCCCCGAGGGGAACCCTAACGGGGGGGTTGAAAGTTGGAGCCGTGGAGGCAGGGGGGGGGAGAAAGGGGGGGGGGGGGGACCCCGCCCGGGTTTAAACAATAGATAAATAATAGAGGCCTTACCGGGGTCACTCGGATGAAACCCTAGTACCCTACTCCTGGACCTAGGTCTTTAAGAGTAGCGGCTAGGGGCCAACACTCCTCGACATAGTCTAAAAAAGCAGGTATGGTAGCTTATAATAACATTTATAAAAAACTTAAACAATGAGAACAACACTTAAATTATTAGCTGCCCTCTCTCTCTTCGAGAGAGAGGGCTGCATCCCCCTCCTACGGAGGGGGGGACGCTCCGGAACGAGTTGAAAATAACGAACTATGGAATGATCTGGTAGGAAAATCGGTATGTATCTATCCAAATGCTTTATTACAAAAGGAATCAATACTTACAGAAAATAAAGGAAAATCGGGAGTCTATCGTTGGACAAATAAAGAAAACGGAAAAAGTTATGTCGGATCTGCGGTAGATTTAGGTAGAAGATTTTCAGAATATTATTCAAAAAAAATTCTTGGTTAAATCATTAACAAGGGGGAAAAGCAGAATATATCAGTGCGCCCCTCTCTCATCGGGCGGCCCTCCCTTTTCTTTGGGATTTTTTTTTTTAAAAATTAAAAAGAAAAGTTTTTAGAAACAAGCCCGAAGAGAGAGGGGGCCTTATTAAAGAACGATTATTTAAAATTCCAACTAGAAATTCTTGTCTACTGTGAAGCAGAAGATGCTGTTAACTTAGAGCAAAAATTTATAGATTTATTAAAGCCAGAATATAATCTCTGTAAAATCGCGGGGGGGGGGGGGCGCCCCTCTCTCTATTTTTTTTTTTCTTTATTATTTTTATTTTATTATTAAAAAAATATAAGAGGGGGGATCTAGTTTGGGGCGTATTACCACAGAAGAGACTCGTAAAAGACTTAGAACTGTTAGACTGATAAGAGAATACTTAAAGTCCCCTGAACACAGGGCAGAAACGCTCTTGGAATATAGGCTACGTAATTTAGAAAAAGCTACCGGCTCCTGGGCTCCGCCCTAGCATGAAAAAAAATGGAGTATAGAATTAGTAAACTCCAAAATACTGTGGAGAAAATAATAGCATTCCAATCCGAAAGTAAAGAATCAATGGAAATTCGAGCGTCGCGCGCGCGTAGCGCGCGCGAAGCTGCATCACGAACCGCAATTGCCATTGAAGTTACTGATCTTGTATCCGGAGTAACAACTATTTTTGCTTCTGCCAGAAGAGCGTCCCCCCTCGCCCCCCTCCATCCAACTACTACACGCGTAGTAGTTGGACGGAGGGTGGGTTGTTAGGGGGGGGGGGGGGATGCAGCCCCCCCTCGCCCCCTCCATCCAACTACTACACGCGTAGTAGTTGGACGGAGGGTGGGTTGTTAGAGGGGGCCGCTGGGGAGTTTCTAAATGCAAGTAATTCTACTTTTATGAACAAAATAAAAGGAAAAAATAATAAGCCTTACAAAGAAAGATTTATTATAAAACTTCATAGAGGGTAGGTGAACTTGCACGGGAATGATTAATAACTAACAATACCCCACCAATAAAATAATTATTATAAAGACAAATTCTTTTTCTAACCTTATCCCTGGTTGGCATAAGAGATCAGCTAAGCGTCCCCCTCTTTCGGAGGGGGGGATGCATCGCGCACGCTACGCGGGCGCGACGCTTCTTTGGTGTTTCTTTGGTAGGTTAATATTACTGAGGCAGTGGAAGTCTGCAAGTTTAGTCCCGTGAGGGAGAGTGAAAGGGTTGGAAGACGAGAGAGCAACAAATGTCCCAACCCCCTCTCTCTTTTTTTTTCCTTTATTATTTTTATTCTATTATCAAAAAAAAAGATAAGAGGGGACTTCGAAAGGGGTGGAATACCCTCTTCTGATCCTCTGTGATACAATGGGGGTTAATGCTACATGGTGATGGCTATTGTGGAGAAAGTAAGTATTTTAATAAAAACTGCGGCTCTGCAGCCATCCTGGAGACCATACCGCTTGCGCCCCGACCAAGGACTCTCTCTCGGACAGCCCTCTCTCTCTTTTTCAGAGAGAGATTTTTTTTTGAGGGGCCTTAACTAATTAACCCCCACTTTCCAACCCACCCATCCATCCAACTACTACACGCAGCCTTGGTCGTAGTTGAAATGGATGGGTGGGCAAGTGTGGGGGGGGGGGGGACTCGTAGAGGAGCCGCCCCTTAAAAGACCCGTATACAATCTAAAACTAGTAGTGAGGTCGGCTAAGACTCTCGTTACCTATAGTTGAGGGAACTATTCCAGTTTGGAAATAAAGGAACAATCCGCGTGGCCGCCTTGGTCGTGCGTGCATAAAAGTGATGTCTTTATCAACTGCTGGCCGGAGGCCTCAATTTTAAATTAAAAAAAAATGAAAAAAAAATAATGATACATCAATTATCCGGAATTTAATCCCAGTAGCGGCCCCCTTTTCATTTTATTTTTTTTTAATAAAATGAAAAGGGGGGGGCCTTTTCTTCTTTATTTTTTTTTTAATTCAAAAAGAAAAGGCTTTTTAAGGTAGATATAACATCAAATATCTCGGTGCTGGAACCGAGGGTTAAGTCGTAATACGGTTCGTGTAGGTCAAGACAGAAGCGTGAGAAGCTCCTTGGGCCTTATTGTCAGGGACAACCCCTGGCTACAAATCATCAAATTGCGGGAATACCCTAAAGCAATTTCAACCAAGCGGGCACGGTAACGTAGCTCGTGGCACAGGTAATGACTCGTGGTAAGGTAAAATCGAAATTGATGCACGAAAGGAAATGGGTTATCCGCAGCCAAGCACCAGATTAGTTTTGGTGTGCAGTTCATAGACTAAATGTTGATTGGCGCAAGCTTAAGATATAGTCAGACCCCACCTGAAAAGGTGCAGGAGAATCAAAATTTATTCTCCGTTAAATGAATAGAAAATTCTATTTAGGGAGAAGTACCCAACTCGACCAAGGACGCTGTTATATGGGACCCCCCGACCTATCAAGGTGGGTGGGCCGCTTGCATGGCTTGGGGGTCCCCTATCTAAGAGGGGGGACCCCCATGCCGGCCCCAACATATATTTTTTTATTCTTAAAAATATAAGAGAGGGGGCTTTAAAGGGGAGATTTGGAACTTGCACGGGAATGATTAATTAATAACAATACCCCACTAAACAAACAAATATATTACTTTAAATTTAAATGCAGCCCAAGGCCCTCAACCCCCCCCTCCGGCCCCCAGAGCCACAATTTAGGCTAGGGTAGTGAAAAAAATATTGATTTTTTTAAACCAGCCCCTCCGCCCCGACCAAGGTGGGGTATGGTTTATTCTCCAGCAAAGCAGGGACTTTCTCCTTTTTACTATTCCTCCCTCCTAGACAAGGCAGCCGGTCCATAGGGAGTAGCTTTGACGGGTGTGGTTTAATTAACACAATACCAAAAAATGCCCCTGCCTTTACCCCCAAAGGTGCGGATACGGGGCTTGTTTAACCTTCTAGACTGCAGCCATGTGGCATCATCGAAGAATGATGCCAGCATCGGAAAGTAACTTTCCGATGTTTTCCTACGAAGCGCCCTCCTTTACGACCAAGGTGCCTTCTTTTCCTTTACGTCACGAGGGTTTATTTATATGAAAACCTAAACCTGTGATTCAAGACTGATGTCTCTGATTAGCCCCCCTCCTCCGAGCGGCTCCATTTTTTTTTGCTTTCCCTCACACACGTGGTGTGCCGCTTCGCCCCTCCCCTCTCACCAGGCGAAGGCCATCCACTTACTACGTAAGTGGACGAGCCGGGGAGGGACATATTAGGGGGGGTACTAAATGGACGGAGCCGGCCTGAGGAGCCGGGCTATGAAATAGGGGAGGAGCCGGGAGGGGGGGAGGGGGAGGTGTAAAGCTAGCCCCTGTGGGGCAGGGTGGCCAATTAATTGATCAAAGGTATATCTTTCATCCAGCCTAGGTCGGAATTTATAAACAACTGTCCGGTCGTGTTATACTGGAATCAAAGAAAGTTTTAATAAGTCTCTCGCAAAACATGAAGAAACCATTTTAAACGGTCCCTCTCCTCGGACAACCCAAAAATATTTTATATTTTTGGTCTTTTTGTTTTTTTTCTGGGCCCCTTGGGCGCCCGATAGGGATCCAAAAAAAAGATAGGAGAGGGGGGGTTATATAGAATATCAACATTATCTCCCTTTATCTGGAGCCCTGAGTCCATAACAAATAAAATTACATCAACTCCACCGAGCAACATAATTAGGTTACACGCCCCCCTCTATCAACGGACAGCCCTTCTCTCTCTTTCAGAGAGAGAGAAGGGCTGTCCGAGAGAGGGGGATATATAGACATATATATAGTTGTAACCCTGCTGGGCTGGCCATGGGGTCGAGAAATGGCCTTCTTATGCTTGAACAGTGGAATAAAGGATTCTTGGCCTGCGGAGCCGGCCTTGGAGGAACTTAGGCTAAAAGATGCAGAGAGGTCTAGTTATGATAAATTGTTTAAAGCGGCCCCTCTCTCTCCTAGAGAGGGGGCTGCATCCCCTCTCCCTCTTTACCCCTCCCTCTTCCGATCTGACCCCTCCCCATTTATTTCCATAAGGAAATAAATGGGGGGGGGGGGGGGGGGGGGGGGGGATAGAGGGGGGGGGGGGGGGGGGGGGGGGGGGGGGGGGGATTGTGCAGATCTAAGACATCGTACCGAAAGTCGTATTAAAGAAATAAAAAACTTTAAACTGTGGTATTTTATAACCGTAAAGGTTATGACATATTCACAAACTTTATTACTTAATTACCAGCGTCCGCCTCACCCCCTACCTGATTTTAGCGGGGAACAAGCCAAACTAAAAAAAAAATAAATTTTGCCTAGCTCCGCTGTCCCGGCTCCCAGCATGGCTCCGCCATGCAGGGGTGGTATATATTTTTTTAATCTAAATATTCGGTCTGCATGCCCTAACGAAGTTGTGCATGCAGACCAAGGCTGGAAGGGGCGCTTTGCATGCTCGGGTTTGCCACCTAACGAAGGCCCCCCTTTTCTTTTTAATTCCAAAAAATCCCAAAGAAAAGTTGTGTAACCATAGAAATGTAGACATAGATATGTAGTTGTAACTTACTACGCGAGCAGGGAGGCTAGGGGTGTTCCTCCGGACCTCCCGGGAAACGAACGGTAAATATTAAGGGTGCAGCATTTTTATTCAGACCTGGTCTGAATAAAAATGCAGAAAAAGTAAAAAAAGGGGGTGGAGTGATTAAGGAAGGTTCCGTTATAGGTAAGGTGGGTTGAGCTGTAAACTCAATAGCGATAAGCTTTTAAAGGTTCGAGTCCTTTTCTTCCTATTATACCCAGATTACCTTTTTTTACAATCGGCCCTTCGCTTGCAAAGCGACCAGGATACTACTAAAGGGCTGCTCTTCACCCACACCCCTTCACCCCCCGCTCCAAGTGAGCGAGGCTAGGGGGGGGGGGGGGTAGGCTACAAGGTAAATATATATACAACTTGCTACGCTGGCTAGCCTGCGAGGGGGGGGGGGGGGGTGGTAAGGTAATAAAATAGTTTAAAGATTTATTCCTTGTCTCTCCAGTGGCCAGCCCCAATACCGCAGCAGCCCTGCGGGCTTCAAGGAAGCTGCGCCCCTTCGGGGTGCACAACATCCGGAGGTTGATGCGACCAGGTCGCATCATCCCACCCCCTGCTCCAGCCTCATCTTCCCGGGATGCAGTCAATAAACTTCTTCCCTCTCCCTCTCTCCAGAGGAGCCAGTTCCAGTGGAAAAAGGGAGGCTACAGGGGTCTGAAAATGGACCAGGAAAGCAGGGGGGGAGGCTCCCTACCTGCTCGCCCCTCCCCTCTCTCTTTTTTTACCCTCTCGGGCGCAAGCCCAAAAAAAAACTTCTCAACGCGGGGCTTTCAGCCCCGCGTAGAGAGAGAGAGAAGGCTGTTCGAGAGAGGGGAGGCTTTAAAATAGAAAAGGTGGTAGGTGCAGGGAGGCTAGGGAGGCTAGGGGGGGGGGGGGGGGGGTAGGGCTTTGCTGCGCTGTGTCCAGCATGCAGTCCTTTTCCTATTCACAACTTCGTTAAGCAGCAGGGAGACCCTATAGGGACAGGAACAGTAAAGGGGGGTAAGGTGGGGGGTGAAGGTTTATTTAATTGGCGCTTCGCTGCTTATCCGAAGGATGTGCTGCATGCAGCCCTGTGACTGAAAAATAAAGGGGGGGGGGGTTTATAATGACCCTATCACCTCCGCCCTGTCTATGCCCACCTTACGGAGCCTCCACCTTCTCCCGAGGGTGGAGAGGAAGGGAGGGTTAGGAAGGGCGCTTCGCAGGCTCGGATTTGGGACCTAACGAAGGCCCCCTTTTCTTCGGGGGGCCGCTCCCTTTTCATCGGGCGGGCGCGCCCGATGAAAAGGGCGCTCCCGGCCTTCTTATCTTTTTGATTATTAAAAAAAATTAAAAAAGAAAAGTTTTAAAAGGGCGCTCCCTTTTCTTTTTTATTAAAAAAAAATTAAAAAAGAAAAGGTTTTAAACCCTCCCCTCCATCCTTCTACTAACGTAGTACGGATGGAGAGGAGGGGCGGCGCCCCGATGAAAAGGCCCCCGACCAAGGACTCTTTTTTATTAAAAAAATAAAAAAGAAAAGTTGTGTAACCATAGAAATGTAGACATAGATATGTAGTTGTAACTTACTACGCGAGCAGGGAGGCTAGGGGGGAATAGAAGACAAGGGGGGGGTGGCTGCTTAGCCTCCGGGAGCCGGGTATACGTCCACCTTCGGAGAAGAGGGTGTATAGCGCAAGCATGCAGTACTATTCGGGAGCTATGGGTCGGCTTGTTTCACTATTAAGTTAGCGTCGCCCGGGGCGGAGCCGCGGAGCGATGCATCGCGGCGCAGGCGGCGCGACGCTAAAAAAAGAATTCAACTTGCCTTGTCCCCCGCAGATCTGCGCAGTCCTTGAATGTCCATTGCCTTCACCTAGGACCAATTGGGCGCATGTATGCACAACTTCGTTAGCGGAGCCAAAACCGAGCCAGTAGCTGTACCAGTTCCCTACCTACATTTTCCAACCCACCCACCCATCCATCCATCCAACTACTACACGCAGCCTTGGTCGTAGTTGAAATGGATGGGTGGGGAAGTGTTGGGTCGCCCTTTGGGCGCAGGAAAAGGACTGCATGCTTGCGAGCGGTCGCATGCACGCGGAGCCAAGATCTGGGGGGGGGGGGGGGCAGCCATGCAGGACTAATACCTAATACCCAATTGGCGCTTCGCATCCAAGTTCCCTCACCTTCATGCAAGACCAGTATTGGTCTTGCATGAAGGTGGGAGCCCTAGGGGGGGGGGGGAGGAGTCAGGGGGGAGATATTTCGTTCTTGTATTCCGTGTATGCCCTGCATGCTGGTACCAAGCCATGAACTAAGGTGAAAAGCTAACTAAATTAAAATAATTTCGCCACTCCGCGTATTCTTAAAGTCTTCATAGCTCAACGGTAGAGCGGAATACTGTTAATATTTTTATAGAGGTTCGATTCCTCTTGGAGACTCCACCCAAAAGGTATAAACATCGTCCTCCCGTGGATGGCTTCAGGTCTTGAATCACATACAGACATCTTTACAATGTACATAAGGTTATCTTTGTAGCGAATCACAAAGATCTTCCAGGGTCCGAAATTGCTCGGTGACGCCCGTCTTCCTTGCATCCTCCCCACCTATCCTCTATAGGTTATGTAGATGTGGGAGGGTAATAGACCCATCCGGGACAACCTCTTCAAATATAAGAGAACTCTGACGGGGGGCTTCTATGACGGCAGCGACGAAAATTAGGGGGGGCGTGCCTCTAGGCCGAAAGGAGCGAGATTCTATTGATTAAGCAAATAAACAACTAAACCGATGAAAAATTCTTAGACAAAGAATACTGAACAATCTTCATAAGCATAATATTGGTGGTCGTAGCACCCGCGCGCGCGGAGCGCGCGCTAGGATGCGTCTCCCCTGCTCCGCAGGGGGACGCTGTTAAATATCTCTCTCATCACCTTGACGTTTTGGCTCAAGACTACACCGAAGAGGAGGTATGGGAAGCTGCTATTGTAAACGATAAAGAGGGTACAATGGAATTCAACAATATCAAAGTGACGGGGGGTTAACGCCATAACAGATACCTTGGGACAAACCACAGCCTATGTGGCCGGGGTTGAAGGTATAGTGAAGTTTCAGAAGCATAGCTATTGGCTCATGGGATCTAAGATAGCAGAAAGCGCAATGGTAGGCCGCAGGTTCAATGGCTACATTCTCATTACCCCTAACAGGAATGGAGCTACTTCCACTCGGAATCCAATCCGGGGGGGGGGGGGGTAACAGCAGAAGAAAAGTATGTGACAGTTAAGGTCACAAATAATGTAGGTCCCACCTTCGGATTATTATCCGACAGGCAGTCCTGAGGAGTGCTTTAGACTGCATGCAGTCTGCTAATGGAACATGTCAACACTCTCCTCTTCCTACAGGCGTTAATTGTCGCATTGGCCTTACAGCTGTTAATTATGCTCGCAGTACGACAGCTAGCGCAGAGAGAAGGACTACTAAAGTCGTTAAATAAATGACCCAGAATACAATACATAGCGAGGGAGGAGGAGTTGTATACAACTCCTCCTCCCTTGCGTCTCGCGCGCTACGCGCGCGGACGCTCCCCTCTCTTCAATTTTTTACCCTCTCGGGCGCAAGCCAAAAAAAAAACAGAAGAGAGGGGAGGGGACCGAGGGGGGGCGCAGCGCGCCCCCTTGCAGCCCCCGGGAGGGGGGCCGCTTCCAAACTATTAGCTGAATGGTCAACCACAAACACTTTCTGGATCTATCTAATCGTCATCTCCCTAATAATTTTCTCACTAGCAAGCCGCCCCCCCTTCTCTCTCTTCGAGAGAGAAGGGGGGGGGTGGGACTTGCATCTCTCTCTCTCTTCGAGAGAGAGGACGCAAGTCTTTTTGGGACATTTGTAGTACAACAGACTATTTTCCCCTCGGACTAGCCTTGGCCCCCGGCTGCCCCTTTCACTTTCAGGGGGGGGGGGGGCTGCGGGGGGCCATGGTTTTTATTTATTTTAAAAAAAAGAGGGATGACCGGATTAGCGATACCCATATACTCTTCCCCACCTTCGGAGCCGGGTGGCAAAACATCTGTACCGAGAATTCTAACGATTAAGAGCTGCGTCCCATCCCCCTCTCTCTCAGAGGAGGGGGGGGTGGGACGCTGCATCCCCCCTCCCCACTCCGTGGGGGGGGGGACGCTGCTCTGCTGGGAAAATAAATATAAGACGTTATAGGGAACATGACTGAATACTACGAGGAATTAGACCAATCGAAACTTTTATACATGATGATGTAGGTGATTTGCACGCGACCGGTCGAATTGAGCATGATAGGAGATTCGGAAGGGACAAGCGGCTCGAGCGGAGGCCATGTTAGAGCTGCTCTTCACCACCCCTTCACCCCCCCGCTCCAAGTGAGCGAGCCTACGGGGGGTGAAGGGGTGTGGGAGAGGAGCTACTCCTATAATGTCAATACTTAGGCTTCCATATACAGGGCATCGGGGGTCCCCCCGATGCCTTTCAACACTGCAGTTCGGTGATGATGGACGACCAAGGCTGTATGGGGACTTACCCTGGAACCCCCGGGCACACGAGACCCTTCCACAATTAAGGGCACATGGACTCCAAATTGCAGACAAAGACGGTGACTCAAGATGGGTAAAGAAGGAAGGAGTCTGGCTTCTTTCTACACGACCAAGGCTGCTTCATCGCTTCAACCTACGACCCCCCTCTCATCCAACTACTACACGCAGCCTTGGTCGTAGTTGGACGGAGCGGGGGGGGGGGGGGTCCTAGAGGAATTTAATGGTATACCCCTTCACACTATTACTGAGAAAAACATCGACGCTTTAGTAGGAAAACGTATAATGAGGAAGCAGTCAGAGCACCATGAACATTAAACGTGAAAAGGGCCGACTTCGTCGACTGCTGGCCAGACAGAATGTATTTTGAAGGAAACATAAGTAGGACGAATCAAAGGTAATAAGTTTCCCTACCAGCCTTGGTCTGCATGCAGTGTGGCTAGTAAGAAGTTCAACAATGAGGAATACGTATCTATACCGCAAACTGACAGCACCATCATGTGTCAGTACTTAGGAACCATGTGAAGAGTGGAAGACAAGAAGGTAAATTCCTATCAAAAGGACTTAATTCGCAACCCAGGAGGTCTCCATTGGGAATCGGTTCTGTTACTTGTGGGCTTGAACACGGGATGTTACAATCCTCCGGTAGGACTATAATTTTATAGCACGGAATAAGCGGAGAGAGGTAACTGGGAGCCGTGGGAGGAGAGAGTGTAGCTGAATACTCACACCCGGCTCCGGTGAGAGGGGAGCCGGCCCTTCGTTAAGCAGCAGGGGACCCTACTGGGACAGGTACAGCCTCGGTTTTGGCTCCGCTAACGAAGGCCCCTTTTCTTTTTTCTTCGGGGGGCGCTCCCTTTTCATCGGGCGGGCGCGCCCGCCCGAAGAAAAGGCCCCCGAGCGGCCCTCTCTCTCTCTTCGAGAGAGAGGTTTTCTTTTTTTATTTTTTTTTAAATTAAAAAAGAAAAGTTGTGTAACAACATACATATGAAGTTGAAACTTGCTACGCGAGCAGGGAGGCTAGGAAGGGAGGGGGTAGGGCTTTCCACCTAAATCATATTCAATTAAAACCAGGCCCCCTCCTCTCTCATTTATTTTCAATGAAAATAAACGGAGAGGAGGGTTACATTAAAGATAAGTATTATCCCTTGTATTTTCCCAGTATAGCTGGGGCCATGCAATGCACCCGCCCCTCTCGAACAGCCCTCTCAACGCGGGGCTTTCAGCCCCGCGTTGAGAGGTCATTAATTTTTCAGTTTTCTTTATTATTTTTATTATTTGCCTCCGAAGGAGCCCCGAGGGGGGGGGGGGGGTGCATGGGGCCCTTCGGGCCCCATGCACCCCCTGGGAAGGCAGGCTACCCTCTAGCGCCCCTTACCCAGGCAGGGTAAGGGTCTGTGCGGAGGCTGCCGGCGACTCTCTCATTTATTTCCACCCCCCAGCCCCCGGCTCCCCTCTCTCGAACAGCCTTCTTGGGGACCCGCAGGGGGGGGGGGGGGGTCCCCATTAATTTATTTTTTTTAAAGAGAGAGGGGAGCCGGGCTTTTAAGTGCAGCCACCCCCTCTCTCATATTTTTTAATCTATTATTTTTATTTTTTTTCGCCCCGCCCCGAGGGGGGGGGGGAGGGGGTGCATGGGGCCCGTTGGGCCCCCCAATGCTCCCCTCCCGGGCTAGCCACCCTCACCACAGCCCATTACCCTGGCAGGGTAAGGGTCTGTGGGGGGGGGGGGGGGGTAGGCTGCCGGCGAGTTTCTCATTTATTTCCACCACCATAACTACGAGTAGTAGTATATGGGGATTAGGGGGGAGGGCCCTCTCAGGAAATAAACGGAAAGGAGGGTTATTAAAAAATATTAAGAGAGGGGGGAGGGCGCAGCCCCTCCCCTCCATCAAACTACTACTCGCGTAGTAGTTGGACGGAGGGGGGGGGGGGGGAGGCCGCCGGCCCTCCTCTCTCATTTATTTCCATTAGGAAATAAACGGAGAGGAGGCCCCCGCCCCCCCCCCTCCCCTCTCATTTATTTCCATAAGGAAATAAACGGAGGGGAGGGTTTATAAGAGGGGGGGGTTGAGGGGCCCTCTCGGAAAAAAACGGAAAAGAGGGGCCCGCCCTTTTCATTTTTATTTTTTTTAATTAAAAATGAAAAGGTATTATTGACCAAAGATAAGAGAGGTCCCCCTAATATTAGCTGGCCCTGTCGATAAATATTCTATACCCCACCGACCTGGTCGCAAATAAAACTCGAACTACCCCCCCACCAAGAACAACCCAAAAATATCTTTAATATTTTTGGTCTTGTTGGTGGGGGTCTTTTGGGTTCCCACAGATGGCAGCGCCAGGGACCCGTTAGGCTGTACATCCTTCGGATAAGCATGGCCTTTTCCCGGAGCCAGCCGGGGGGGTCATGCTGCATGCAGTGTTTTTTTTTTTTGTCTGCCCCAGAGGCAAAGACCGCCTGCATGCAGGGGGTATTTTTTTACCCAGAGAGCAAGGAATTTTGTGTTTTGTCCAGTTATGGGGGGGGGGTGAGGGTTACCCTCTTGCCTCCACCCCACCGCCTTGGGTGGTGGTGGTGGTGGTGGGGGGGAGGGTAATGCGCCCTGGCTTGACCCAAAGGTGCGGGAGCCGGCCCTGCATGCGACCCCGTTATTCTCGTGCAGCCATTGAAAGGCCATATTTACTTTAATTTCAGCCACCCTGGCTAAGGGGAGCGGGGGGGGGGGAGGGGTGGCTGCAGACCTGGTCGTTATCCTCCTCCCTGGCCTAGCATGCAGACCGGTCGATCTGCGACCTGGTTTCTTCAGCCTTGGTCGCAAAATCAAAAAAAAAATAAAAATATATTTGATTTTTTTATTGGTCGGCTACTCTGCTCAGGGCCGGCTCCGCAACCCAGAGGGGCTGCTTTGGTGGGGGTATTTCCCTCACCGGAGCCGGGTGTGTGTAATACCGACCAGGATTATTCTTACGCCCCCCTCTTCTCTCATTCATTCCCTAGCGTCCCCTCTTCCGGATGAGGGGGGGTGCATCGCGCGCGCTACGCGCGCGCGACGCTTTGCTGGGGAATGAACGGAGAATAGGGCTTCAAAAGAGTTTTATAATTCTTTAAAAAAGTAAAATTTATTTATAAATGCGCTATAATAATTTAAATTATGTATTGTTATAAATTATTATTATAGCCGATAAATAGTTATCATCCTAAAAAATAATAAGTCAGTAAAGGGCAATTTATTAAAAAACAAATATGAAAAACAACAATAACAATTTTTCTCCAGTGGCGGTTTATGAAAATGCTAAGCGGCCCCTCTCTCTTAGAGAGAGGGGCTGCCTCCTCTCCCTTCGGGAGAGGACGCTTTGTAATGAACTGATTTGGCTGGAAAACCAAGGCAAATCAGGAATTTACAAGTGGATTAATATAATTAATGGGAAAACATACATTGGTTCTGCGGTAGATTTAGGAGTTAGATTAAGAAGCTATTCATATGAAAGTTATCTTAATAGACATACTGATATGGCTATTTGCCGGGCTTTGCTTAAATATGGTTATGAAAATTTAAGGGTTGAAAATTTAAAGTATTGTTCTTCAGAAAAACTCATGGAATGGGAGCAATTCTTTTTTGATTTATATAAACCTGAATATAATATCTTAAAAACAGCGGGATCCTCTTTGGGATATAAACATTCCGAAGAATCCCGGGTTAAAATCTCAGCTGCTATGACTGGGGCGCCGCCCTCCCTCTCTCTATTTTTTCGACCCTTAAAAAAATGAGAGAGAGGGAGGCTTATTAAGGGAACTCCAAAATCGGAGCAACATAAGGCTGCAATCTCGGCCGCTCTGACGGGTAATAATAATGGAAACAATCAACCTAACGCTCAAGAAATTATAGTTACTGATTTAGAATTAGGTACTAAGAATACTTATCCTACAATTAGAGCAGCAGCTAGAGCCCTAAATCTTCGGCAGTCTAGTATTTCTAATTATTTAGCATCTAACAACCAAACTTCGTTTAAGAAAAGATATATTTTTACAACGATTTAATATGAAAAATTTATATATTCTTTCACCTCTTTGCACCGGAGCCGGGTGTGGTAATTCACTGGGTCTATCTCAAGTAAGAACTTTATCTTCACTTCGTTCTGTTGTAGCAGTTCTTAATCCTTCTTTCATCCCCGGATTCGCCCCATATGGTGAATCCACATTTAGTGTTAATGCTACAAAATCTGATTCTCGCAAAACGGGCTCACAAGTTCAACTAAGATTTACATTAACTCAACATTCGCACCCCCAGCCCTTTCGGGGATTCAGGGGCCCCACTATTGATGCCTTACTCTTCGGTAATATACAAAAAAAATTAGGCTGCGGTTCTCTCGGGGGGTCCCCTCTTTTCGACCCCTATTTTTTTTGCCCTCTCGGGCGCAAGCCAAAAAAAAAAAGTAAATTTATAGAGTCTGAGAGACCTGTCGTTTATCTTATTGTAACTAAATTATTGGGTATTGAAAATATTATCAAGGGCTCCCCCCAGCCCGGCCTTCCTTTTCTCAACGCGGGGCTTTCAGCCCCGCGTAGAGAAAAGTTTTATTATAAACACCCTGTACATGATGTTAAATCATTAGACGACCAGGTCGCTGACTTCCACAAAGTAGCTATGTTAATGAAGGATAACCGCCACCGACCAAGGGCCGCTTTGCAGCGGCCCTCTCGAACAGCCTTCTCTCTCTCTTTCAGAGAGAGAGAAGTTTTTTTTTGCAAAAAAAAGAGAGGGCTGCATCCCCCCTTCTACGAAGGGGGGACGCTCTTTGCACCGGAGCCGGGTGTGGGGTTAGCTTCAATTCTATTGATTAAGAATAATATGAATAGATCAAGAACATGTTAAACTTAATAAACTTCAATTCTTTAGCCGTATTTTCTGAAGCTTTAACTAACGGATACCAACCTGTTGCATTAGATATAATCACTTTACTTTCTATATTATCAGGAATATTTGTAATAATTACAAAAAACCCTGTGACGTCCGTAGTATTCCTTATCAGTTTGTTCGTTAATATAGCGTGTTACTTATTCCTGATCGGTATGCATTTTCTGGGCCTATCTTACCTACTCGTCTACGTCGGAGCTATATCTATGCTTTTTTTATTCACTATTATGTTAATAAATGTTAGAACTGCTGATTTATACAGTAGTTCAAGTAATAGTATACCTCTTGGCTTTATAGTATCCCTAACATTTTTTTACCCTGTTTATAGTATATTGCCTTTGGCTACAAATGACAAAGATGTTCGAGCGGTCGATATAAGTTTTGTAAGTAGTAGTAAGTGAGATACTGCACTTAGTCAAGTATCAGACATTTCTTCTCTGGGGAATCTTTTATATACATCACACGCGATTTGGTTGATTTTAGCTTCTATTATTTTACTACTAGCGATGGTAGGGGCCATTGTTATAACAAAGGACAGCCGAACCGAAAATCTAGGTTTCGCATCGCGCCCCCTTCGGGGGCGCGATGCATCCTAGCGCGCTTCGCGCGCGGACGCTTCTTCTGGAAATACTAAACCTAACCCCTCAGCTATGCAGGGGGGGAATGGTAGTCCAGCCCTCCTACCCATGTAATTAATGCTAGCCTGCTTTGTGGAGCCGGCCGGCCGGGAAAAATATCTTATTCAACTATCCCGGGGGCCGGCTAAAATATTGAGCCGCAGTGGCTTACAGGCTTTTGCACCCCAAAGGGTAGGGCTGCTTTGCTGGGGACATTCGTAATTTCGTTTGGTAAGAATAAAAGAAATAGCGTCCCCTAATAAATTTTTGATAATAATAAATTTTTGGAGGATGGCTCTGCATGCAGACCTGGTCGCGGGATGATCTAAGATCAAGGGTCAGGTTGATCTATCGTTCCCCCTTTTCCTACCCCCCCCGGCTCCCAGATCTCTCCCCAGGCGAAGCCCACGCTGGCTCCATGGGTTTTCCTTACCCCCACCCCTCTTACCTGGCGAAGGCCATCCACTTACTACGTAAGTGGACGGAGCCGGGGGGGGAGGGACATATTAGGGGGGGGGGGGGTAAGGAAAAATGGAGCCGGTCGTGAGAGGGGCGGCCGCCCCCCGGGTCCTCTCTCATCCAACTACTACACGCCCCCTCTCGAACAGCCCTCTCAACGCGGGGCTTTCAGCCCCGCGTTGAGAGGTCATTAATTTTTCAGTTTTCTTTATTATTTTTATTTTATTATTAAAAATATAAAGAGCGGCCCCCTCTCTCTACGAGAGAGGGGGCTGCCTCCCCTCTCCCTCTTTACCCCTCCCTCTTCCGATCTGACCCCTCCCTCCATTTATTTCCATAAGGAAATAAATGGGGGAGTGGCGATAGAAGATGGATGGGGGAGGGGGGCGGGAGAGGGACGCTGCCGGCTCCGCTGGAGGGGTTAAATTTAAGTAGTAGTTGGACGGAGCGGGGAGGTAGTTCCCCGACCGGCTCCTTTTCTTTTTTATTTTTTTTTAATTAAAAAATAAAAGCTCCCCCCGGCCGGCTCCCCCTCTCTCATCCATTTCCCTGCTTTGCTGGGGAATGAACGGAGAAGAGGCCCGGCTCCTCTCTCTCTCGAACAGCCCTCAACGCGGGGCTTTCAGCCCCGCGTAGAGAGGTTTTTTGCCGCTAGCTTCGCAGCGCATAAAAAATTAGAGAGAGGAGGGGCGGCGCCCCTCTCGAACAGCCTTCTCTCTCTTTCAGAGAGAGAGAAGTTTTTTTTAATAAAAAAGAGAGAGGGCTATTAAAGGAGGGCTGCTTTTCTGGGAAGGGAAGGAGGTGTATAACGACCAGGATACTTCGTTACCCCTCACCCCCTGCTTATCCTTATTCGGCTAGTTCAGAACCAGTTTCCGGGGACTGCATGCAGTTCCCGGGCACTGGTTCTAGCGGATTTCGGAGCCGGGGGGGGGTGGGGCTCAAGGAGCCGGCCGGGGGGGGGGGGGGGGGTTATACATAAAACCTAAAGGTACGTAAGGCTATTGAAGGTTTGGTTTGCTAACGAAGAATCCTGGTCGCCAAAAACAAAAAAAGTGGCCGGTAAAAAAACAAAAATCAAATTCTTTTTTTTTTTTATTACCGGCCGGCCTATAGATATTAGTATAGTAGTTAAATTGGTAGAGAAAAAAACCTCAAATTATAAACACGTAGTATTTAGAAAACCCAGATATTCCCAAAAAGTTAACTTCTCTTAAAGCTAAGCAATTCAAGGATTATGTATAACAATATTACCTCTTATAAACTATAATCTAAGATATCAATAAATTATTAAACGACTACTCTTCTTTTAATTTAATCTTGAATGTAAATATCCTATGTATTTTTCTGTGGCGCGCCCAACTACTTTTTATTTCTTTTCCATGCCCGCCAATATAGCCTGCATGCAGCCATATAGGCTCCCTGACAGGTATACCTTTCCGTGTGTGAAGTGGCCCATATCTTCTCCTCCCACCTTACGGCCCTCCCACCTATAATCCTATCCGCATATTCGCGCCATGCAGTCCCTTCTTCCCTCTCCCTCTCCTCCCACCAGCAACGCATGTTGCGACCAGGTGTGCATGCCAGTGCAAGCAACCCCAGGATACTCCGTTAGGCGACCCGCGCGCGGAGCGCGCGGGATGCCTTCCCCCCCTTCGGGGGGGGGGGAGACGGCTCGATTTTTCTCCGGGGCTAACGAAGGCCCCCTTTTCTTTTGGATTTTGTTTTTTTTAAAATTAAAAAAGAAAAGTTGTGTAACAACATACATATGTAGTTGAAACTTGCTAGGCGCGACCAAGGCCGCACACAAAGTGTGGCCCCTCCCCTCTCACCAGGCGAAGGCCATCCACTTACGTAGTAAGTGTACGGAGCCGGTGGGGGAGGGGGGGGGGCTAGGGAACTGGGGGGGGGGGTGAAAAAATCAAGGGACCCTATCACAGTGCGGGGCTAAAGCCCAACCCGGCTCCGGGGATGGAGATGCAGGGGTTGCTGCATGCCAGCATTCCGTCCCGGCTCCGCTTTGTGTGGCTTTAGCGAAGCCAAAAAAGGATTTCTAAAGGACTGGCCCAAAAGGAAAATGTAGAAATGAGGCATATCATGGGTAAATAAATTAAATATAAATAAATTAAATATAAATAATATGACAAATTTAACGAGAAGTAATTTTCAAGCACACCCTTTTCACTTAGTTTCTCCATCACCTTGGCCCTTATTTACTTGTATAGCATTATTCACTTTAACAACAGCTGGTGTATTAACAATGCATGGCTTTTCTAATGGGGGATATTTTTTAACATTAGGTTTTTTATCTTTAATTGGTTCTATGGCATTTTGATTTAGAGATGTTATCTCTGAAGGTAGAGCGCAAAGCTTGTTTTCTCGTGTCATACTGTCTAAATATACTTTAAATACTACAAAAGCGGCGGGGGGCGCGGAGCGCCCCCGCTGCAGCCCCCGGAGGGGCAGCTATTTCTCTTCCTCCCACCTCCCCACCAGAGGTGGGGAGGTGGGAGGTGTAGAAGAAATAAAACAAACTCTTATTAACTTTTCGACCCCAGAAAATAATCTTCGTGAAGCATATCTAAAAAATAATCAATTCGGTTATTACTTAGCATCCGCGCGCGCGGAGCGCGCGCTAGGATGCGTCTCCCCTGCTCCGCAGGGGGGGGGGACGCTGGGGCCCCCTTTTCTTCGGGGGGGCCGCTCCCTTTTCATCGCCGGCCCGAAGGGGGGGCGATGAAAAGGGCGCTCCCTTTTCTTTTTTTATTTATTTTTTTTTAATTAAAAAAGAAAAGGTTTTAAAACCCTCCCTCCCCTCCCTCCATCCAACTACTCCGTAGTTGGATGAATGGATATGAGGGGCGGCGCCCCGATGAAAAGGGGCCCGCCCCGGGGGGGGGGGGGGGGGGGGGGTGCATGGGGCCCTACGGGCCCCATGCACCCCCTGGGAAGGCAGGCTACCCTCTAGCTAGCGCCCCTTACCCAGGCAGGGTAAGGGTCTGTGCGGAGGCTGCCAGCGACTCTCTCATTTATTTCCACCCCCCCCACCCCCGGCTCCCTCTCTCGAACAGCCTTCATGGGACCCCTGGGTGGGGGGGTCCCCATGAAGTTATTGTGGGCCCCTTGGGCGCCCGAGAGGGTAAAAAACCCAAAAAAAGAAGAGAGGGGAGCCGGGGCTTTTAAGTGTAGCCACCCCCTCTCTCATATTTTTTTAATCTATTACTTTTATTAGCCCCACCCCGAGGGAAGGGCGCCGGCCCTCCCCTCTCATTTATTTCCATAAGGAAATAAACGGAGGGGAGGGTTTATAAGGGGGGGGGGGGTTGAGGGGCCCTCTCGGAAATAAACGGAAAAGAGGGGCCCGCCCTTTTCATTTTTATTTTTTTTAATTAAAAATGAAAAGGTATTATTGACCAAAGATAAGAGAGGGGGGGAGGGGTGTAAAGGGAAAAGATTTTAAACAGCCCCCCTCCGGGTAGGGTCCCCTGCCCTGCGGGGTAGAGAAGTTGTTTATCATATGATCCTTTCTAAAGAACATCTTACTGAAGCAGGTAAATTAAAAATTAGATTGATAGAATCTGAAATGAAAAGTAATAAAGAGTAGTTTTTCGAGCAAGGCACCATTTTAATTTTATTGATTAAATAAATAGTTTTCATTATATATAGACATATATATAATGAAAACCTACTCCGTTGGTGGGGGGGGCGCGCAGCGCGCCCCCTGCAGAGGGCCGCTGCGCGGCCCTCCGCTTTCCAATTTTTTTACGACAGTATTTACATATATAAACTAAGTGCCTTCATTAAACTTTTCTATATGCTGGAAACACCTAAAGCCTTAAGTACGTGGGTTCACCATGTTAAAATCTTAATGGATATTACAATGGACAATCAGCAGGGAACCGATAGATTTATAATTATCTTAGTAGGATCCTCAGAGACTATACGTCAAGAACTAATACGTTATAAGTAGTATAGTTAACCCATTAGTTAAGATATAGTCCAGCCGACTATAGAAATATATCAGGTTTTTGACTTATTTAGGAAATCACACTAGTGCAGTTCAACGTGGTCTTAACTTAGGAGTTGCTTTATTTATAGTAGTGCGCCGTGGAACCTTTAATCGTCGTGAGTTGTTATCGTCAACTCGATCGTCTTTTTCATTTATACGATCATAACACTGAAGTTAGGCCGAGGGGAAAGCCCGGAGCTGAACATAGCATCTTCAGAAAGGGGGGGCAGGGACAAAACCGTTAATGTCTAGTAACCCCTCGAGTTATTCTTCTCCATGGTAAGGCCTATAATGGTCGAACTTCGCTTGCCAGTAGCCTCAAAATAAGGGCCCTCCTTGACGGGATAGGGAGAGTATTACGATAGGGTGATCGATACTATGTCACCCAAAAGAAAAACGGTAATATGCGTTGGGTAACAAACTTAATTAAGGGAAGGAACGGAGTACCTAAAGAGAAGCACGAAGCGAACAATTTCAAAGGGAACGCGGGATCACCTAAAGAGGAGTAATCCATAAGGTGACGGAGGAGTAATAGTACCCGTTTTAATAATACGACTCAAGTAACGTTGAGTGAAGGGGAAGTACTCTATACAATCGACATTTGGGGGATGGCATACACTGCACAGGATGTGCTGGCCCTATAGGCAAAGTGGATGTTTCTGTCCGCTCGAAATCACCTCCGCCCCCCCCGAGGGGGGGGAGGGGTGCATGGGGCCCGTTGGGCCCCCAATGCTCCCCTCCCGGGCTAGCCACCCTCACCACAGCCCATTACCCTGGCAGGGTAAGGGTCTGTGGGGGGGGGGGGGGGGGCTGCCGGCGAGTTTCTCATTTCTTTCCACCCCCATAACTACGAGTAGTAGTATATGGGGGGGGTGAGGGGCCCTCTCAGGAAATAAACGGGAAGGAGGGGTTTTGTCAGGAGGTCGGGTAAGTCGGTTTGGAGAGCCGTATGATGGGAAACTATCACGTACGGTTCGGGAAAGGGTGGCTGTCATCCTTCCGGGGGGCAGTTGATCTAGTTCACTCTGAAGCATTATTCTTTCTAGCTATATTTTGGGCCTTTTTCCATAGTGCATTATCTCCAACTGTTGAACTAGGAGCTCAATGACCTCCTATGGGAATCAACGCAATTAATCCTTTTAATAAGGTCAAAGGATCAACTGTTTTACTTATATTATCTGTTATGCCAGTTACCCGTAATTGTGCTGACGGTAATGGTTTAAACCCATATTGAATTAGTGGGTTTTCCGTCGCGGAATCTACATTTATAATTTCCATTCGTAAAAAAATTAGACTTAAAACTAAAGTGATCCGTGGAGGCTGCGTTTTCGACCAAGGCCAGCATTAATAAGAAAGATCTAGGGATCTTAAAGAAAATTCAAACTTACTTCGGTGTGGGAAATATCTTTTACAATAAAAAAGATAATTGTTACCATTTTACAGTTGCATCAATAATAGACTTGACTAATGTAATAATCCCTCATTTTTTGAGATATCCTTTACTTTCTCAGAAACAAGTAGATTTCTTTTTATTTAAATCGGTTGTTGAACTAGTTAATGCCAAGGAGCATCTTACTCTTTTAGGCTTACAAAAAAAAATTGTTAATATTAAGGCTAGTTTGAACAAAGGTTTATCAAATTTTCTTTTTTAATTAAAAAAAATCCAAAAGAAAAGCCGAGCGGCCCCCTCTCTCAATGAGAGAGGGGCCTGCATCCCCCCTCAAAACAAAGAGGGGGGGACGCTTAAAAGAAGCGGGGGGGCGCAGCGCGCCCCCTGCAGAGGGCCGCTGCGCGGCCCTTCGCTTTCCCTAACTGAAGTCCAGTTCCAAGACCTCCTCTTCAAGTATCAGAAATTCAAGATCCAAATTGACTAGTGGGTTTCGTAAATGGTGAGGGTTCTTTCCATATAAAAATTGCTGTATCTAAAACTAATATTTCAGGGTATGCAATTAGATTGAAATTTAGTATTGGTCAACATTATCGTGATTTTGAATTACTTAGTAGCTTTACTAGGAATCTTAGTTGTGGATATGTTATGCTGAACGCTAAATTACCTAACTGTTCTTTCACCGTAACGAGATTTTCTGATGCGGTAGATACTATTATACCGTTTTTCGAAAGATATCCTTTGGAGCCGGCCGGGATACAAAAAAAAGAGATTTTTTGGATTGATGTCGAATTGCGAAGTTAATGGCAGACAAAACACATCACACTAGCGCAGGGTTAAGTTTAATAAGAGAGATTAGAAATGGAATGAATCAAAGAAGAAGCGAGTAATTCAAGTTATTAATCCTTTGTCAAAGGGGCATCGGTCGACCCCGATGCGAAAAGAGCTATATGCGGGGAACTTTAAGAAAATCTACACTTAGGCATACTGGTCAGGAGGGTTCGTCTACCCCCTACCCCACCTTGGTCGGGGGCGGAGCCCGGGTGGGGGGGCTAGGGATAGTCAAGTAACAGCTAGGTTTTCAATTTAAACAATCCGCAGGTAATATTATATAACTGGTAAATAAATAAGAAATTTTTGGGAGCCGGGCCGCCGGGGTGGCGGTCGCGGCTCGAGGCCCCCTCCCCTCTCACCAGGCGAAGGCCATCCACTTACTACGTAAGTGGACGGAGCCGGGGGGGAGCCGCCCGGGGGGGGGGCGGCGCCCCCACCTCTCTCATATTTTTTTCTTTATTATTTTTATTTTATTATTAAAAAAATATTAAGAGAGGTGGGGACATAATAGGGGGTACGAAAATGGACGGAGCCGGGGAGGGTTCTATATGGTATAAGGATACTTCTCACCTCAGGCGTCGCTGGCGCAGGAAAATTCATCATTATTATTTGTCTCAGTGTATAGGTAGAACCTCAACGATCACACGCTCTTGTATAAATTATCATGAAGCGACCGACCAAGGCGCGAGCCGGTCGTCTATTTTTATCCCCGGTCTCCGACCGAACACAAATAAGTCCTGGTGGCAACATCACCGAATTATCAGAGGGGGTCGGTCGAGAACATAATGAATAGGTCACTCCGTCGGCCTCCGGCCACCTTCTGATATATTTATATATGATATGATCTAATCTATATTTTAATTAATTAATATATAAAGTTTGTGCAACTAGCCTTCTTTACAAATACCCGATGAATATCAAGCACAAATACCCGCTGAATATCAAGCACCTCACCGGAGGTGTGTGCAATTTTTCGGAATGTAAAACCGGGAGGATATAACAAGAGTAGTTTTCCTATAATAAATAAAGAAGACTATGAAATTTTATATGGGCTAATTTTAGGGGATGTTTTATATCTCTTCCTCCCACCCCCTGGGGGGGGGGGGTTGGAGGGGGGGTAGAAAAATACTGAAAATGCTTCTTTAAGATTTGAACAATCTATAATTCATAAAGATTATCTTGAGCATTTATTCAATAAATTTAGCGGCCCTCTCTCTCTTCGAGAGAGGGATGCATCCCCCCCGGCTCCTACGGAGCCGGGGGGACGCTATTTAGGAACAAATAATGTGTCAATTAGAAAAGCGCTGCCCCCAACCCCCTCCGGGGATGGGGTTTCCCAACCCCAGGGGGGGGTAGGGGGGGGGGGGGGGAGAGGGGGGGGGGGGAGAAAATTATTTAATACATCCAGCCTTTATTTTGTTACTCGTCAATTGACGGCTATAACAGAACACCCTACTTTATTTTACCCTGAAGGAAGAAAAGTAGTGCCATTTAATATCGGCAGCCTATTAACAGAAAAAAGTTTAGCCTACTGAGCAATGGACGATGGTGATAATCATAAATCAGGTTTTATTCTTAATACCAGTGGATTTACTCTTAACGACGTTAAAGCCCACCTTTTCTTTTTGATTTTTTTTTTAAAAATAAAAAAGAAAAGGGCCCTCCTTTTTCATATTTCTTTTTTTTTAATTAAATATGAAAAATTATTAGAGGCGGCGCTTAAAAATAATTGAGATATAAATACTTCTATTCATAGCAGAAATAGACTTTATATAAATTCTTCTTCTTTCTCCCACCTCCCACCAGAGGTGGGGAGGTGGGAGGTGTAAAAATAAATTTATTGAATTAGTTAAACCCCATTTTCACTCTTCAATGTTATACAAAATTAATTAATTAATATGATATATTGTTTGAATTACCTTTATTAAATACAGTTATATTATTATCATCTGGTACAACGGTGACATATGCTCACCATTCTTTAATACAAGGTAATAGAGCTGGAGTTTTATACGGTCTAATAGCTACTTTAGTATTAGCTGTAATATTTACTATACTACAAGGTGTTGAATATTCAGTTTCATCATTTACTATATCTGATGGAGCTTTCGGATCTTGTTTTTACTTTTCTACTGGTTTCCATGGGTTAACACATATAGCCCCTACCAATCTTATTATAAGTAATTCCAGCCGCATCTCATCCCCCCGGCTCCATTGGAGCCGGGGGGGGGATGGAATTGGCCATGTTAAAAGCTACGCAGTTTATACTAAAATTCACGCAAATACGCGCTGCTTCGCAGGGGGGGGGGTTCAACTATCAACGCATGTTGCATGTTTAAACCCCCTAAAATTAGCCCAAAACTTTAGTTCTTTCCCCGCGACTGCGGATGGTAATCTAGATAATAGCAAGAAAAAAGATAAACTTTATTTGAAAAATAATAATAAAATATATTCACAGCCTACAACTCCGACCCGGTCGTAGCGGGTAGGATAAAAATTTGTCAGGGGCGGCTCCGCAGCCCCAGCCCCTACAATGGTTTGCAGGATTTTCGGATGCTTCTCATGTCTCCGACAAGCAGAGGGGTGGGTAAAACTTATAAAGGTTATAAGTTTATTTATGACTGGGACTGCGGAGCCAGCCCTGTTAATTTAATTACACACACCAGGCACAACTTCGTGACCAAGGCGGGGGAATAGAGCTGTTAACCGTATAGTACATATAAATATTATACGATATAATAATAAGTTTGACAGAAAACAGGGTAAATTGCATATAACTCCTTACATTACCATATATTGCATCCGGAATAGCAAGCAGTAATGAGTTTGGCCCCCTCTCCTCTCATTCATTTCCCAGCGTCCCCCCTCTTCCGGAGGAGGGGGGGGGGATGCATCGCGCGCGCTACGCGCGCGCGACGCTTTGCTGGGAAATGAACGTAGGAGAGCCACAATTTACCCCAAACATGTCCCCCCTCCATCCATCTTCTATCGAAGATCGGATGAAGGGGCGGGCTCGTATTTTTTTTTTTTTGGGGGGGGGGGGTAGGCCGGGGACCTTTTCATTTTATTTTTTTTTTTTAATTAAAAAAGAAAAGGGTTTTATATGGACAATATGCAGCCAAGCATATATTAAATAAGATTATTTAATTTTCGTCCCCGAAGGGGCTTAAATAATAATCCGTATTAATACGAGGGATATATGAAGGTTCAACGACTAGTAGGTGAGTACTTTATTTACAATAATCCTGCCACGAAAGCCCTGCAATAGAATATATTGCATAATATATTATATTGGAGACATAGTCTGAACAATAATGTAAATTATTGAAATAAATTTTAAATGAATTTATGATAACACAATTGTACATGTTATGATCGGTACAGCCTTTATTGCTGTAGGGTTTTGACGTGTTTTTGCATATCATTCTACTGACTCGCATCACCTCGGACTAGAGTCTGCTATACTTTATTGACATTTCGTAGATGTTGTCTGGTTGTTTTTATATGTTTCCATTTACTACTGGGGTTCATAGACTCTTTGCAAGATCCTTCTCTTTTCTTATTTATGGGTTTAATTAACATTAAACCTAAATCTAAAACAAGTCCAATTTCGACCGGACGTTAAATTAGCTGGGCATCGGGTCGGGCGCCCCGAAGGGCCCCCGATGAACCCAACCTGATTTTGTAACAGTACAGAGAAAATCAGAAGCGCCGCCCGAACAGCCCTCTCTTCATTTTTTTTTTCAAAAAAAAATGATGAGAGAGGTTTTTTAATTTTTTACTGGGGCGCTGGGCTCCCCTAGCAGCCTTGGTCGGGGGCGCCCACCAAGGAGCTGGGCGGAGCCCTACCCACAAAATCAAAAATAAAAGGGCGCTCCCGGCCCCCCTCCCCTCTCATTTATTTCCATACGGAAATAAACGGAGGGGAGGGTTTTATTCGGGCGCTCCCGAGGGGGGCGCCCGGCGCGCCCCGGGAAACCCCCGAAGAAAAGGAAAAGGGGCGCCCCCTTTTCATTTTTATTTTTTTTAAATTCAAAATGAAAAGGTCTATAAAAGTACGACCAGGATGCACTAACGAAGTTGTGCATGCAGACCAAGGCTGGTAGCGATAAATAACTAATTTCGACCGGTCGTTATTTAATCTATATAAAATAAATTTATTACAAATCCTTTTTATTTAAAAATAAATAATATTAAATCTATTAAGCCTTGTAATAAAAAAAATCACCAAGTTCTACTAATAATATTCAAATATATAATGGAGCCAGCACTAAAATATAAGCGCGGCCTTGGTCTAAAAATATAAGCGCGGACCAGGTCTGCATGCAGTGGCGTCTGGCCGGCTCCGCCACTGCATGCAGCCATGCATTTTCCCCAGGTTGGCTATGCTTGTTTTCCTCACCCCGTGCCTTCCTTGTCCCTGTCTCCACCCCATATCCTCCGGACACCGGTTAAAAAAAATAAAATTATTTTTTATTACCGGCCGGCTCCTTGAAGAAAGCATGCGATCTGGTCTGAATATAAATGCAGCACAATATGTGCATGAGGGCTAATTGCCGCGAAGCACCCAATTGGGGGGGCGCAGCTTCAAGGAAGCGCCCCTTCCTCCCACCTCCCCACCAGAGGTGGGGGAGGTGGGAGGTGTAGAAAAAGGGCTGCTCTGCGGGGGGGGGGGGGGTACAAGGAGTGCATGCAGCACATATGGTACTGCGTGCTGAAGCGGGGGGGGGGGAGAGGAATATAAATTTTGTATGCTCAAGGTACCATTATTTGCTATCCGGTATCCTATCCGGTATCACTAAGGTCTCGGAATCCGGTAATCGGCAGAATGTGGAGGCGGCCGTGTGGATGTGGTAGCATGGAGTGCATATAGCCTTTCCGGCCAGGTCGGATGGCCTTTACTATAGCCTCAGCTATTCCCTCCTGCTGCATTTATATTCAGACCGATCGCAAGCATGCAGCCCCTCTGGTATATGGCTGGCTGGGAATACAAGGACAAGAAGCAAAAATATGAGTGCATGGCTGGGAAATTGAGGAGGGAGAGGGCTTCATGCCAGCATGCTTCAAGGAAGCCACCCTCCTCACTTGTATACCCAACGATTCCCACCCCCAGTTCTTGCACCTAATTCCGCACAGGCCTGCTAAATAAATAATGGTCTGCTTCAAATTTTAGCAACCGGTAATAAAAAAACCAAAAATAATTTGATTTTTTTACCGGCCGCCCCCCCTGCATGCAGGCTGCATGCAGGGCCGGCCGGCCGGCTCACCGGCCGGCCGGCTCCAAAATAATGGTCCACCCACCGGCTAGTTCCAGTACCTGTTCCTCTTCCTGTTCCTGTTTCCCTGGGACTGCCTGCACCCTCTTCTCCGAAGGTGGACGCATGCAGAAAAAGGGAGGCTAGGGATCCTACGGAGGGTAGAACTGTCAAGGACAAGGAGCCGGGGAGTGACTGAGGGACATGGTCAAGACCAACCAATTGCTCCGCCCTACCCCTACCCCCTGACTCGATAAATAGAACGAGATAAGATAAGAAGAGTATGGGAGGGAAAGGGGGGGGAGGTAGGGGGGGTGCTGAAGCAGCACCCCCTGGGTAGGCTGCCTACCCACAGCCCTTACGTAAGGGTCTGTGGGGAGGCTGCCGGCGACTTTCTCATTTATTTCCACCCCCCAGCCCTTTCCAACCCCCATCCAACTACGAGTAGTAGTTTGATGGGGGCATGTGGGGGGGGGGGTTGAGGGGCCCTCTCGGAAATAAACGGAAAAGAGGGGCCCGCCCTTTTCATTTTTATTTTTTTTTAATTAAAAATGAAAAGGTATTATAAACAAGACTGGTCCATTAATAATGTTTATGAATGTTAAGGTTTATATAATTATTATAGATATTTGTGCCTAAGATTAACCTGCCTGGAGGGGGGAGCTGTGATTATCCGACCAAGGTGGCTTAAATTAATATAGCCCCACCCCCACTGCATGCAGACCAAGGTGTGTGGGGTTATGGCCTCCCAGCCTTGTTGTGGCAACTATATCTTTCTTCTTGAATTCCCTTTCGATATCCGCATGGAGAGCTCCGACTACCTTATGTCTATCTCCCGTGCAGATGCAGTGCTGCATGCAGCCTGCATTTATATTCAGACCTGGTCTATCCGCTAGTTCAGTACCTGTACCTGTACCTGTACCCGGGTACTGCATGCACCCTCTTCTGCGAAGGTGGACGCATGCAGACTGTATGCTGGAAAAGCCTGCATGCACAACTTCGTTAGGGACCCTAGGGACCCTACTGGAGCCGGGCGGGCTGCATGCAGTGCACACTTCGTAAGCAGCAGGCCGCAGGGATAATTAATATTTAATTAATAAAACCAACTAAAGTGAAAATAGCAATAATTAAAAATGTTTCAATTATTATTAAATTATATACATGAATACTGTGATGCACCTAGACCCTGGGGTTTATATTTCCAAGATAGTGCTGCACCACAAATGGAAGGGCTAGTTGAATTACATGATAACATAATGTTTTATCTTATTATAATTTTATTTGGTGTAGGTTGGATATTAACTTCTGTTATAAGAAATTATGCCAGTACAAGATCCCCAATCTCACATAAATATTTAAACCATGGTATATACAATGTGCCAATATACAATATTTCTAATCCTATAAGCCCCCTTCTATCGGAGGCGGGACGCATGATGAAAGTGTTGTCGGTTAAGGCTAAATTAAGAGCGCATTCCTATTATTATTTAAAAAAAATAATTAAATTTTGATTCAAGACTGTTCCGGTCACTTCTCGACGCGGTTTAAACTTAATAAACTTAACAGGGGTAGCCCTATTTATATATATATTCTTCGCTCCCTGCTTCGCAGGAGAAGCTATAGTTTTAGTCGCAAACCTCGATGCATTATTTATACCTGACGCGAATTTTTATCTTTCTATTTCTAGTTTTTCCCCCCTTAACCCAGGTACCCCGGGGTGGGGTTCCCCCGCCCCTGTAAAAAGTTATGAAAATGCTGGTACTATGAAAAATTTGATTATAAAGGAAAACGAAAACAAATCAGGTATTTATCGTTGGACTAACAAATACACTGGTGATACTTATATCGGCCAATCAACTAACTTATCTGCACGATTTATACATTATTTTAATACCTCATACCTGACTAGTAAAAAGCAATTAATTATTTCTCGCGCTTTAATTAAATACGGGTATTCAGGATTTTCTCTTGAAATCCTTTTAGAATTTTGCGAAAAATCTGATTTACTTGAAAGAGAGCAATATTATCTTGATCGGCCCGTTTTCGGACTACCCTCTCTCAATTTTTATTGAGAGAGGTTTTTTTTTTTTATTTATAAAATTAAAAAAAGAAAACTTTTAAAACCAGAGTATAATATCTTAAAAATAGCAGGATCATCTTTGGGCTTCAAACATTCTGAAGATACTAAAGCAAAAATTAGTAAATGTCTTAAAGGAATATATGTAGGAAAGAATAGTGGCGCCGCCCCTCCCCTCTCATCCAACTACTACTCGCGTAGTAGTTGGACGGAGGGGAGGGCTTTTTTTGGTCGGGTTCATTCTGAAGAAACTAAGGTATTAATGAGCATTAAAAAACTGGGAGATAAAAACCATAATTTTGGTAGAACTCTTTCTGAAGAAACCAAGGAGTTAATTAGACTTAGAGCACAAGGTAGAATTCATTCTGAAGAAACCAAGGCATTAATTAGTCAAAAACATGGTAACCCTGTCAATGTATATGAAAAAGTCTCTGGAGAGTTTAGTTTAATAGGAAGTTTTGTTTCGAAAAGAAAAGCTGCCCAATTTTTGGAGATTAGTGCCGGTTCAGTAACAAGATATATGCAATCAGGAAAACTCTTTAAGGATAAATATAAATTTTCAACACGCTAGAGACCAACACTAACCACATGGATTATCAAGGAGCTGCCCCCACGGCTCCCCCCTCTGGGGGGGGGGGGGGTGGGGGGCTGCATCTCCCCCCACTCCGTGGGGGGACGCTGCTCTGCTGGAGAAAAATCCGCTCCTCCGGGCGCCCACTACAGTTAGCGCGCCGCCGCGGACGATAAACAATTAGAAAAACCTGTAAATTAAATTTTCACTATATGCTGAAACATTCTAACGCCTTAGATACTAGTAATACTTATTGATTTTACAGTGACAACTCTAAGGATATTCCTAGAAACAATCAGCAGGAAACCAAATCTGTCCTGAACTACTCTGCGTCTTCGGTGGTCTGCTCAGCGCAGCTGCTCTAGCCGCCTCGCGGCTAGTGGGCGGCCTGCTTTTCTTGCCTCCGAAGGAGCCCCGGCTCCTTTTGAGGGGGGGTCCCCCTCTCTCTTTTTTTTTATTCTTTTTACTCGCCCGGCTCCGAAGGAGCCCCCCGGCTCCTTTCTCGTTTATTTCCCGCACCTTGGCACGCAGGAAATAGGGAAAGGAGCGGGGGGGGGGGGGGGGCCGCCCTTTTCATTGGGATTTTTTTTTAAATTAAAAATGAAAAGGTATTATTGACCAAAGATAAGATAGGGGTCATTTATTTCCCGCACCTTGGCGCGCAGGAAATAAACGGAAAGGAGGGTTTTATTTTACAAAAAAGAAAATTTTATAAACCTCCCTTCGGCCGGCAGAAAAGCTGCTAAAAATAAAAGCGCCCAGCTTCGCAGGGGCTTCTTTAATAAAAACGCCGGTATTCAGCAGGACGATAAAATGGGTTCCCCAGAGACTACACGTGAAATACGCGGAATGAGCCGTGTAAAGATATAGTCCTACTCGACAAGATACATACATAAGTCGAGCTGACATTAATCGAACTAGTATGAACAATTACACCTGCTTTAATTTTAATATTAATAGCCTTTCCTTCTTTTAAACTATTATATTTAATGGATGAAGTTAGTGATCCTGCTATGTCAGTGCTTGCAGAAGGTAACCAATTTCTTTTAAATGATGGCCTTAAATTTTATATATTAAATAAAATAAAAGACACCAGTTATTTAGCGTTGCTATTTACTGGTCAAGTAAACAATATTCTATCCTTACAGACTAAGAGTAAAAATACTAAAAATACTATTGATAATCATATGTTTCATACTAAAGTGAAAGCTGCTAAAAGAATAGGTCCACACGATCAAGAAATTATTTCTGTTATAATTGGATCATTATTAGGAAAGTGTGTTAACAGGAGATCTGTTGAGGGTACAAGATTTGCTTATAAACAAAGTATAGTTCATAAAGATTATCTATTTTGGTTATTTGACTTTTTCCATAGCAGAGGCTATTGTTCAAACTTAGAACCTAGAATGTATACTAGAAGACTAAAAAAAGGAGACCAAGTTATAGAATATTATGGGTATGAATTTAATACTTTTACATTCAGAAGTTTTAATTGGATTCATAAAATGTTTTACACAAAAGGTAAAAAGGTAGTAAGTTTGGAAATTGAAAAATATTTAACTCCATTGGCATTAGCTGTGTGGCTTATGGACGATGGAGGTTTTGCTAAACCTGGGACTAGAATATCAACAAATAGTTTTAAATTAGAAGAAGTGGAATTTTTGGCTAAAGTTCTTAAATCAAAATTTGATCTAGATTGTACAGTTCAAAAGATAGGGACTATAGATCAATATTTCATTTACATAAAGGGTTCATCTATTCCAACCTTAAGACAAATCGTTTTGCCTTTTGTACATCCATCTATGCTCTATAAATTAGGATTATAAATTAGAATTATAAGTTTGAATAATATAGCCCCCGGCCAATAGGAAGGCTGCATCTCCCCTGCTTTGTTACAACTACATATGTAGTTGTAACTTGCGACCTTTATTCGCGAGCAGGGGGACGCTTTTATGGTCTTTGGATATAATATCAAAGTTCTTTTAACCCACACACATATATAAAATAGTCGTGAGATAAATAGACAAAGTTTTAGTTTTCTTTTTCACCCCGCCCTTTCTTCTTTATTTTTTTTGAGAGGGCCCCTAAAAAAATTAAAAATGAAAAGGAATTTAAATGCAGCAGGGGGACCCTAGCCTACGGGGGGATGCTCCCCCTTCATGGCCAACTTCGTAGCGTCCCTCCTCCGGAGGAGACGCATCCTAGCGCGCAAAGCGCGCGGATGCTACGGAGTTATAAACAATGTATCTATTTATTTCTAAGTTTCCGACAGGATTCTTAAAGGAGAGTTTAATACTTTCTTTTGGCGACATGAGTGAAAACAGTTAAAATATTATTATTGATAATATCTAGATAATAATACAAGACTGTCAGTAAATAGTTTGTTTTCTTTTTATTTATTGCAACAGACTGGGTCACTTGTGGGTGTCAATTTATTTGATGCTTAATGTACAGTCGATAGGGATATTTAATCCCTGCACCAATGATATTGGAGTTATCAATACTCTGATTTTTTAAATGATGATAATGAAAATATCGAATTTGATTCCTACATGATACCTGAAGAAGATTTAGAGGATGGTGGTTTAAGAATGTTAGAAGTAGATAATAGAGTTATACTCCCTGAATTAACTCATATCAGATTTATTATTACAGCTGCCGATGTTATCCATAGTTTTGCAAGCCCGGCCCTAGCAATTAAATGTGACGCATACCCGGGCCGTTTAAACCAGGTGTCTGTTCTAATAAATAGAGAAGGTACTTTCTACGGTCAATGTTCTGAAATCTGTGGTATCCTTCACTCTTCAATGCCTATCGTTATCCAATCCGTTTCTATCGAGAAATTCCTAACTTGATTAGAAGAACAATAGGGTTTATACACCAATAAACCTAAACCCGGCCCGGCTCCTCTTGCGAAGCTGCTCGGCCTACCCAAAAATATTTTATATTTTTGGTATTTTTTCTTTATTATTTTTATTTTGCTTTTCTCTAGGTCCTGAAAATGTGTATGTAACCTATAAGACGCAGCCTTGGTCGTGGTTGAAATGGATGGGTGGGAAAGTGTGGGGGCACCGGGGGGGGGGGTTCGCGTCTCCTGCTTTAGCGGCCCTCTCTCTCTTAAGAGAGAGGGCTGCCTCCCCCTCCTACGGAGCCGCCCTTCCTCTCTCCGGCCCTCCCGAGGGGCGCGCGCAGCGCGCCCCCGGGAAACCTTCCCCCATCCGATCAGACCCCTCCCTCCATTTATTTCCATAAGGAAATAAATGGGGGAGTGGCGATAGAAGAGGTATGGGGGGGCGATGTAAAGGGCCCCGCCGAGCGGCCCTCTCTCTTCGAGAGAGAGGTTTTCTTTTTGATTTTTTTTAAATTCAAAAAACCCTAAAGGGGAATCGGGGGCGCCCCCTTTTGCATTTTTATTTTTTTTTTTAAATTAAAAATGAAAAGGTTATTAAAACATAAAACTTAACGAGGCCTTGGTTGGGACCCACCCTCCCACCCTCCCACCCACCAACCCCTACCAGCCTTGGTCTGCATGCACAACTTTGTTAGTGCATGCAGGGCTGGTCAAAGGCACCTACCATTATTTAGTACATTCTATTTCCCCCGGGTCAAAGCCTGCATGCAGGGGGAGGGCTTCCTTCGGAGCCGGGAGGGTAGGAGCCATGCCACCCTGCCAAGGCCACCCCCGGAGGGGGTGGGAGGGACGGCGGGGTAATAATTTTATAAAGAAATGGTGGCCTGCTAAAGCCTGCATGCACAACTTTGTTAGCCGCGGAGCCGGACAAATAGTTGTATTAAATAATACCTACTTTATATACCCCCTATCATAGTTTATCTTAATTGCCTTTTACTGCACTGAAAACATGGGCCCTTTCGACCAAGGTGGGAAAACAGGAGGACCCCGAACCCCCTACCGTACTTCGCTAGAAGTAGGTAGGGGGCTGTGTAGGGTGGGAAAAGGAGGAATATATAATAATTTTTATTCACCCCCCAGCATACTTCGTAAGCAGGGGGATAACGGAATATCTCGGGAGCTGGAAAGCCGCCCCTTTAGTTATAGAATAAATTAAATAATGAAACATATGAATCTTGCATTATTACTTTTTTTAATAGGTATTCTAGGTTTTGTTTTAAATAGAAAAAACATAATCTTAATGCTTATCTCAATAGAAATAATGTTATTAGCTATTACATTTTTAATATTGGTAAGTTCACTTAGCTTTGATGATATATTAGGCCAAACATTTGCTATATATATAATAGCAATAGCTGGTGCAGAATCAGCAATTGGTTTAGGTATTTTAGTCGCTTTCTATAGATTTATCTCTTCTCTAAGTTCATACTGTCTATCCTGTGGCAAGAAGAAAACCTATTCTTTACCTTATGTACCAAGCGTGAGCTACGGTACAAGAGCAGAAAGAAATTATTCCACTAACCAATCTAAAAATTATTCTACTAACCAATCTAAAAATTATTCAAGTGATCCTTGATTTATTACTGGGCTGTTCGACGCTGAGGGTTCTTTTGTAATTACAATTTTAAATAATTCTAGATACAAAACTGGATGGAACGTCCAAGCTAGAATTCAAATAAAAATGCATGAAAGGGATAGAGCGGCGGGGGCGCGGAGCGCCCCCCGCTGCAAGGGTGGGCGCCCCTTCGGGGCGCCCCCTCGCTTTAATTCAATCAATTCAAGACTTTTTTCGGAGGTATAGGTTATGTATCTAAACCTAATAACACCTCAACGGTAGAGTTTAGAGTTAGTACTTTAAAAGATATAATTAACGTTATTCTTCCTCATTTTGATAGCTATCCTTTAATAACTCAAAAGTTTTCCGACTATATATTATTTAAACAAGTTGTTTTACTCATGCTAGATAAAGAACATAATACTTTAGAGGGAGTACAAAAAAATTGTTAATATTAGAGCGTCTCTTAATTTAGGTATATCTAAGAATTTAAAAGAAGCGGGGGGGGGGGCGCCCGAACCCTAAAGGGGAATCGGGGCGCCCCCTGCAGAGGGCCGCTGCGCGGCCCTCCGCTTTCCCAAGAGCTGTTCCACCCCCTCTCTCTCTAGAGAGAGGGGGAACTGCATCCCCTCTCCTACGGAGAGGGGCCGCTGTTCCTGTAAAAAGACCGGAGGTTGAAAACAATGCAGCATATAAAAACTTATCTCCTGAATGAGTAGCAGGATTTGCTACAGGGGAATCTAACTTCTTTATTACTGTTCAAAATCTAAAACTAAGAGTGGTTTAGCCACCTGACTACGTTTTTCAATAGGTCAACATTCAAGAGATCGCGCCGCCCCCCCTTCTCTCATATTTTTTATTAAAAAAATATTAAGAGAGGGGGGGGTCTTATTATTCGAGAGCCTTGTGAATTTCTTTAAGACCCCAGCACGTAGAAGGGGAAATTTACCTTATTGAGCCCTCCCATCTAATAAATCATGATATAGTACCACATGTGTTAAGAATGGTGTTACTAAAGATGGTAATCCAAAAGGTCATCTGAAAGATCTTAATCCTTTTTACGTTACAGGTTTACGTAGATGGAGAAGGAACATTTGTTGTATCTATCTACAAAAGCGAAGATCGTAAAACAGGATGACGTCTTCAACCTTCCTTTTCTATAGAATTTCATAAAAAAAGATTTAACTTTATTAAATAGTATACAATCGTTTTTTTTTCTGTAGGTACTATAAGAATTCGTGGAAGAGATGGGCAAGGTATTTACTCTGTATATGACTTAGAAGAGTTAACCAATGTTATTATACCTCATTTTGATAAATATCCTTTATTAACTCAAAAGAGAGCGAATTATCTGCTGTTTAAACAAGTGGTTGCTATTATGAAGAATAAGGAACACCTTACTTCAGAAGGATTAACAAAAATTATTAGTATTCGGGCCTCAATGAACAAGGGTTTAAGTGAGACACTGTATACTAATTTTCCAGGTATTATCCCTGCTGTTAGACCTTTGGTGGAGTCAATGAAAATTCCTGATTCTAATTGATTAGCTGGTTTCACTGAAGCAGAGGGTTGTTTTTATGTGTCGATTAATAAATCTAAAACAACAACAGGTTTCGCTGTTCAACTAAAATTTCAACTAACTCAACATTATAGAGATAAACAACTAATGGAATGTTTAGAAACTTATTTAGGATGCGGTAGGTATGAAGCTAGATCCCAAAATATTCAGGCGGGTAATTTTGTCGTAAGCAAACTATCAGACATCACTGAAAAAATAATTCCCTTCTTCGATAAATATCCCATTCTAGGGTGTAAATCAAAGGATTATGCAGATTTCAAGCGGGCTAGTGAACTAATTCAAAATAAGGCTCACTTGACGGCTGAAGGGTTAGATCAAATTAAGAAGATAAAGGGAGGAATGAATACAGGAAGAGAATAATAATAAACTGTATCTTAACTATGTTTCAGGCCTTTCTGACAGTGAGATATGCTTTACCGTAGGTGGTTGGTTATAAAGAATAAAAATTACAAAAAGTAACCCCTCTCTCTCTGAGAGGGGTGGGTAGGTATGGTGGGTAAAGAACGAGCAGTGGGATAGTGGATCTTCTTTCATTAGGCTAGAGGGGGTCAGGTTATTTATAAAAGATCTCGTTTTATTGAGTGCAAACTTTTAATGTTGTAGGTTCGTTCAATTTCTAAAGGAAGTAGCTAAATATGAAAAACGTTCAGTTTGTGAGTTTATTGTCACAAGAACTGATCACATAGTTGAACACATAATTCCTTTTTTCGAAGAACACCCAGTAGTAGGGTCAAAGCATTTTAATTACCTAGATTTCAAGAGTGCAGTATATATTATTAAAAATAAAGAACACTTGAATCCAGATGGGAGAGGTTTAGAACAAATTTTACAACTAAAGAGTGGTATGAATAAGGCCATAAATAATCACAGTGAGACAGGCAAGGAAGAAATTTAGATCAGAAAAGGTGGAGAAAACCTTCGCCTAGTTTTACATTGAAAAATGTTTCAAGTAAGTTTAATAAAAATAATCTAAACGTTTTCAATATAAGGCAAAACCTTCAAATTGCGGGGAGTTTTTAAAGACAAATCTACCAAATTGATACAGTAATGTAATTAATGGAACAGGTAATGACTCGTTGTATGGTAAAAACGATTTGTATGAAGAAATGAAATAGATAATCCGCAGCCAAGCACCAAAAATTTATGCCCCCTCTCTCTCATATTTTTTTTTCTTACATATATATTATTATTCTATTATAAAAAAAAATATTAAGAGAGAGGGGTGTTATGTAAAGAGTGGTGTGCAGCTCATCGACTAAACGGAGGTTGGTAAATAATTATGAACTCTTGCTTCTTCAAGGTTTTTTGCCGGAGGCTCGAATCCATAGGTCTATATCTTCTCACGAATCCAGGGCAAAAATAAAAATTCTAGAAGCCATTTTAGTTCATAAATTATTTGCTTAAGATATAGTCAGGCATAACGTAAAAGTTATGGGTATACCCAGCCGTCCTAAGGAAATACGCGCTGCTTCGCAGGGGGGGCTTCAACTTGCAACGCATGTTGCATGTTGAATACTCCCCGCGCCCAAATTTCTATGGTAAAGGGGAAACACGAAGAGGAAGTATAGGAATAGAATATTAAATAATGTATTTAGCTATAATTACTTTACCCTTACTAGGATCAATAGCTTCCGGTCTTTTTGGAAGAAAGATCGGAGTCACTGGAGCACAATTAATTACTTCTAGTTTAGTAATTCTTACAACACTGTTAGCTATAGCTGCTTATTTTGAAGTAGGTTTAAATAGTATACCTGTTTCCATCAAGCTATTTACCTGGATTGATTCAGAATCATTAAACGTATTTATTGGTTTTCACTTTGATTCCTTAACAGTATCTATGCTTATCCCCGTTTTAATTGTATCTTCTTTAGTTCATATTTACTCCATAGGATACATGAGTCATGATCCTCGAGGTCGCGTTAAGGGAAAACGCGTCTATGGGGATAAATTGTCAAACTCCGGGGATATCCTAAAGCTTAAGGTACCAAGCTGTAGTCGAAAGGCTATAAGTGGCTGAAGTAATTACTCAGGTACGGTAACAAGTCTTAAGATGAGTGAAAACGAAATGGACAATCGCGGATCTAAGTCAACCATACTAAACAGTATGGTTGTAAAAGAGCAAAGAGTAGACGGCAGTTGATCCATTAAGCCACAATTAATGGATTTAAGGTGTACTCTATGGGGTTTCGAAAGGAACGGAGGTATAAAACTCGGTTTCAACATGCAACAAGGTTGAAACTCCTATGTCAAAGTCCCATCTAAGCAATTCGGTTTAAAAAAATATTCTACCTATAATTCTACTATTGTAAACCCTGGAGTCTGATCTGGTTTAATAGATGGTGAGGGTTCATTTAGTATAATAGTAGATAGAAATAAAACGCGTAAATTAGGTTGACGTGTTCAATTGAAATTTCAAATAGGTCTACACACTAAAGATCTTAACTTATTATATCTATTACAACAATACTTGGGTGGTATTGGTTCTATTCATTTAGCTCGAAACCGAGAGATAGTTAATTATTCAATAGATTCTATTGAAGATTTAAATAAACTTATTATTCATTTAGAAAAATATCCGTTATTAACTCAAAAAGCCGCGGATTTTTGATTATTTAAACAAGTGGTAAAACTTGTAAATAATAAAGAATATCTTACTGTTGAAGGTTTAAATCAAATAGTAAATATCAAAGCATCCATGAATTTAGGTTTATCTGACATGTTAAAATCAGAGTTTGCTGGATATACTCCAGTTGAAAGACCTGTAATAAATTCTGACAATGTAATTTTAGACCCTCATTGAATTTCAGGATTTGTTAGCACTGAGGGTAACTTTGATGTTCGTATACCATCAACCAACAGTAAATTAGGTTATCGAGTACAATTGAGATTTAGAATAACTCAACATAGTAGAGATCTTAGATTAATGGAGAAAATAGTTGAATACTTTGGGTCAGGAAAGATATACAAATATGGTGGTAAGTCTGCTGTTAGTTTAACAATAGTTGACTTTACTGATATTACCAATATAATAGTTCCATTTTTTAATAAAAACCCTATAATTGGTATAAAACTCTATGATTGTCTTGATTGATGTAAAATTCATAGTTTAATGATTAATAGTGCTCATCTTACGGTTGAGGGTATAAATTCCATTAGAGAGATAAAATCTGGTATGAATATAGGTAGAAGTTTTGAAGATAAATAACCATTGTTAGTATCAAACACCCAATAAACCAATTGTAGGATAAATTTGACTTAATTGCATAATCAAAGATTCTTTAGTTACTTAAGCTTATTCACATGATTTATGATCATGTTAGTAACAGCTAATAACTTTTTGTTAATGTTTGTAGGATGAGAAGGTAGCCTTAATATATGCCCTAAATGGTTAAGCATGCCTGACTATAGTGTTTTCTTAAGTTTTACATTTTTTAAACATATTTCTAATCAAAAAAGATCCTTTTTTTCAAATAAATTAAAATCAAAAGAAAGAATAGGACCACATAATATAGATGTAATATCTTTAATAGTAGGTTCCTTATTAGGTAATACATACCTGGAAAAAAGAAAAACTGGATTAGCGTCCCTCTCTCTCTCTCCTAGGGAGAGAGAGAGAGTAGGACGCCTCCTAAGCGCTACGCGCGTGGAGGCTATTAGAATAATATTTGTAAAGTGTAATAATAATGTAGAGTTTTTAATGTGGTTTCATTTATTTTTAACTAAAAGAGGATATTGTAATTCTAATAAGCCTAAATTATCTAAAATAATAGCTAAAGGAAATAAAGTATTGTTTAGTTATTGTATTAGTAGTTATAGTTTCTCTAGTCTTAATTGATTATTTAAGATGTTTTACAGAGATAACATAAAAATAATACCTCGTAATTTAAGTATTTACCTTACACCATTAGCATTAGCTATCTGATTCCTAAATGAGGATTTAAAATTAGGTAAATTAGCTACAACATTTCGTGTTTCTAGAGAAGATTTGAAGTATATATCTCTTATTTTAAAAAATAAATATAATATAGATACAGTTATCAAGTCAAAAGGTAAAAATTTAGCCCCAGGCCGGCCGGAGGCCGGCTGAAGGGGCTGCTGCGCCGGGGGAACTTTATACATTAAAAATTCCTCTTTGTCTACCTTCTCTAAAATAGTAAAGCCACACATATTACCTTCACTACACTACAAATTAAATGGACACCTTGTTAAATTAAGTTTACCTGGTACTTCTGGTCTACATTTCTCTTCTCTTTCTTCTTCACGGCCCGCCCCTCCCCTCCAACTACAAATGTAGGCGGAGGGGAGGGCTAAATTAGGGGTATATTCTGCTAAAAGAGAATATTCAACTAATAAAGATCTCTCCAATGTAAAATATACAACTAAGTATAAAACAGAGTTTGTAATGAGTTTAGTACAAAAAGAAGGGCGCCGGGAAGGTTTAAAAACCCTGTGCACCCCTATAACAAGGGTTGATAATAAAGTTTTCTATTCATCGCTTCCGACCGCAGCGAACGCGGAGGGTAATTATAAACCTGAAAAATTATATCCCAATGCGGATGTAGCTAAAACTCAGATCTTATCGGATAATAAGAACCAATCAGGAATTTATCTGTGAAGAAATTTGATAAACGGGAAAAAATATGTTGGCTCATCCAAGGATTTAAGAGTTAGACTGCGTAAATATTTTGATATAAATTATTTAGAAAGACATAATAATATGCAAATTAGTCGGGCTCTACTAAAATATGGTTATTCGAATTTTTCTATTGAAATTATAGAATATTGTGATCCCTCTGAGCGGCCCTCTTTTTTTTGATTTATTAAAAAAAAAGAGGGCTGCCTCCCCCTCCTACGGAGGGGGGACGCTATTAACAAAGGAGAAATACTATTTCTCCCTATTAAACCCAGAATATAATATCAGTAGGGAGCCTGGTTCTCCTATGTTAGGTCGTAATCATTCAAAAGAAACACGTGAAACGTTAGCAGCTCTACGGTTAGGTCGTGCACATTCCCAAGAAACCCGTAAAAAATTATCAGATGGTAATATAGGTCAAAAAGGAATGCCGATTAAGGTTACGGGTATAGAAACAGGTAAAACCATGAATATGTTTCAATAACTCAAGCTGCAAAAGCGTTGGAATTACACCCTGAAAAAGTTCGCCGTTGTATAATATCTAAAAAGGTTTTACTAGACAGATACCAAGTTAAATTAGCGAGTGATACTTAATTTATTTTTTTTTGACTATTGCGACCATAACACAAGATTGCGTGTAGAACAATCTTATCCTGATAAAGAAAAATACTTAAGGAGTTTATATAATTTACTCGAGCCTTTAACAACTATGACTCCTGTTGTTCTAACAAGAAAGGATAAACGAAATGGTTCTGTTAATAAATCTCCCCGGAGGAGGCCCTCCTCTCTTTCTTTTTTTCAAAAAAGAAAGAGAGGGGGATTTTAGAACTTTAGCTATGCCTTGTCTAAACTATTATTATGATTTGTTTTACAAGGACAAAGTAAAAACTATTCCTAGAAACTTAGGTGAGTTATTAACAGCATCTTCCGAGGAAGATGCATTCTGAATAATGGATGATGGTGGTAAATCAGTTTATAATCAAACTATACTACATACTAGAGCGTTTATTAAAGAAGATATTATATATCTTCAATCTGGCCCCGCCCCTCCTCTCTCATTTATTTCCTATGGAAATAAACGGTGAGGAGGGGCGCCGCCCCCTCCCCTCTCATCCAACTACTACTCGCGTAGTAGTTGGACGGAGGGGAGGGTTTTTTTATGGAAAATTTTGGTCTAAGAACTAGATTAGAAGAAAAGAAAGAAGGCCAATGGGTTATATACATACCAGTTAAACAAAAAACAAAACTTAAAGATATCGTGGGACCATATATGCATGAAAGTATGTTATACAAAATATAATAAATTATTCAAATGGTCCCTATAAACACTTAGTTAGGATAACTTGCCATAGTTAGTGATAATATATTTAACAATCAAAATAGTTTCAGGTTAAACTGAAACCTTCGCGCTATGCGCGATGGAGAATAAATAGATTAAAACCTTATAAGTTTGCCCTTAAAGTATTACACTTTACGGGTTTTAATTTTCACTAGCGACATCATTGAAAACGATCAACTAAATAAAATTAATTTAAAGATCGTCGGTTATATTTTGGATCGCGATCGACTAGTCCAATGATGGGTACCTGTAATGGTGCTTAATGTATAGTCAGAATCTTTATATTATATCATATAGTATACTAGGGCTTTAAGTAAAACCTATTAGGTATTAAAGTACAGGGGTTAATAATTTAATTTTTTGCGTATAATAAATAATTATACACTTATATTTATAACCCAAGGTTTGGTTGGAATTTGTTCTTATCTTTTAGTTAATTTCTGATACACTAGAATAGCAGCTAACCAGAGTTCAATTTCCGCATTATTAACTAACAGAGTAGGTGATTGTTTTTTAACTATTGGTATGTTTGCTATACTATGATCTTTTGGTAAGAACCCTAAAATGTTAAAAGTTTATTTAGATAGAATGGAAAAGAAAATCTCACAAATACTGCGGCCCCTCTCGTCCCCCTCTCTCTCAAAGAGAGAGGGGGAAGAGAGGGGCGCCGCTCCGAGGGGAGGGGTGCATGGGGCCCGTAGGGCCCCATGCACCCCTCCCCTGGGAAGGCAGGCTACCCTCAAAATTGCGCCCATCATTACCCTGTCAGGGTAAGGGTCTGTGGGGAGGCTGCCGGCGATGCTCTTCTTTTTTTTTGGCCGCCCCTGCCCCCTCCACCTATTACGCGAGTAATAGGTGGAGGGGGGGGCTAATAAAGCTAATAAAGAGGGGACCCCCCAGCATAAAAAATGAAGAGAGGAGGACTTATAGACAGTGAGAAGAAACTCTAATTCTTCTCGTAACTTTGTTCTGGCCCCTTCTTCTTTAACTGAAAAAGTTAATCCTTTTTATGTAACAGGGTTTTGCGACGCTGAATCTAGTTTTATTATTGACGTGTTTAAAAAAAATTGGACATTGGCAGCTAGATTCAAAATTAAATTACACCCTATAGATTTACCGTTGGCCCCGCCCTTTTCATTTTGATTTTTTTTTCGACCCCTAAAAAAATAAAAATGAAAACCCCCGGTTATATAAACTTCAATCCCTCCCCCTCTCCCCCCTTTTCTCCCTAACTCGAGAAAGAGAATAGAGGTATGAGAAGAAGAGTATGGGCCACAATTTACCTCTCTCTCCGTGGGAGAGAGAGGGTAGACCGAGAAAAGGGGGGGAGAGGGGGGGGGGGAGGCTGGCTACCCTCTAGCGCCCCTTACCCTGGCAGGGTAAGGGTCTGTGCGGTGGCTGCCGGCGACTCTCTCATTTATTTCCACCCCCCCAGCCCGGCCCCCTCCCCTCTCTCGAACAGCCTTCTCTCTCTTTCAGAGAGAGAAGTTTTTTTTCTTAAGAAAAAATGAAGTAGGGGGGGGAGGGGCCGGCGGCCTCCCCTCCATCCAACTACTACTCGCGTAGTAGTTGGACGGAGGGGAGGGGGGGCGCCCCCCGAGGGGGGCGCGCCCCGAACCCTAAAGGGGAATCGGGGCGCGCCCCCGGAAACCCCCGATGAAAAGGCCCTCCGAGCGGCCCTCTCTCTTCGAGAGAGAGGTTTTCTTTTTGATTTTTTTTAAATTAAAAAAGAAAAGGGCCCTCCTTTTAATTGAGGGTTCATTGTTCTATTTCTTGAGTTAGGGTCGCTGGCGCATGAAAAAAAGGGGGGGGGGGCAGTAAAGAGGATCTGGATAAAATTAAAGCAATCAAAAATAAATTTAACAGTAAGCGGGAGGTATTCGATTTTTCACATTTAGACTCTTTAACATTTTAAATACATTGCCGTGGGCGATAGTAATATCGCTCTTATTATATAACTATATGCGGGAAACCCCTAAAGTCGGCCTACCCTTGGGGACCCCCTGGGGGGTCCCATGGTTTTTGTAGGATATTGTGGAAACTACTTTTTATTTTTTTATATTATTAGAAGCGTACACAGACCATAAACATTAAAAAGAATAGAACTTATAGCATTGTGTGCACTGCTGCATGGGTAGCTTCGCAACCCATGCTGGGGGGCGGGGGTTGTTCGCACCAAGTAACATAGTTACAAGGCTCCGTGCATGCAGGGGGGGCACATTAACTATAAAAGTGGTGTGCACCTTCTTCCGGCTCCTTTATTTTTTTATCTTAGATCAAAAAAATATAGCACACAATTATATTAGTGACAATGGACAATCCGCAGGAAATGAATTTAATTTTAAATTCTTGCGCAAGACAAGGGGGCTTTCTGGTGAAGGTTCTTTTGTTTGAATCCTTGAGTTTATAATTAAAGTAAGATCCTCAGAGACTACATGTTATACCCCCAGCATGGTTTTTTTCTGGGGTGAAGATATAGTCCAATTTATAGTTGAAAGGCTATAAGGGTGCTTGCAAAGCTAGCATCGAATAACGTAGTTGTTAGCAAAGCAAGCACCTACAATTGAATGTAGATTATGCAACTGTGTTTTCATTAGCCCCATTTATAAGTGAAAATATTATAACTATAATAGGTATTTGTTTATTAATTGGTGCTATGGCTAAAAGTTCTCAGATAGGTTTTTTGAAGGCCCTTAAGAATTGGTGATTTTTTTCACAATTCTTTCGAACTTTGATATATGCTGGAAAGATTTCAAACGCTTTAGAGTCCGTAGGTTCATTATTTAGCACCCAGAATTTATGTAGGGCGACAAATGAAAATGACCCGGAAAAATCTCAAGGACAAGGAATTAATCAGCAGGGAATAAATAATTTAACCATTAAAAAAAAAAATAAAATTAATAAAAATAAGGCAAATCCTTATTTTATAGACTGATTTATAGGATTTTCTGAAGGAGACGGCTCTTTTGTAATTACTGGCGGGAAATCTATATTCTCTATTCATTTACATAAAGCGGATTTACCATTATTACATGAAATAAAAATTCAATTAAACATAGGTAATGTTTATGAAGGAAAAGCTTCAGCATATTTTATTGTAAAAGCTAAAGATGAGATTCATACTTTAATCTCAATTTTTAACGGTAACCTGTTTTTACGCAAAAAACATATACAGTTCTCTAGGTGAGTGTTAAACTTTAATGAAAAAAATAAATTAAACATTGAAGTTGAAAATCAGATATTTAAACCTTCTTTAAGTGATAATTGATTAGCTGGATTTATTGATGCTGAAGGTACATTTTTTGTCTCTATTACTAAATCAAATATTACTCAACGATTTCATATAGACCAAAAAGATGCTGATTTAGAATTTGCCTATATAGGAGAACTAATTAAAGGAAAAACAAGTAAATATAAAAAATATAATAGAGTAGCTGTAAACTATTTAAGTTCAAATACTATTATTGAGTACTTAAGTACACATAAATTAATATCTATTAAAGCTAAATCTTTTGAAAAATGAATGCAAATATATGAATATAGAAAAACCAAGCCAGCGGCCTTCTCTTTTTTAAAAAAAACAGAGAAGGTTGCATCCCCCCTCCTTCGGAGGGGGGACGCTTTAGAACCTGTGGATTTCGTTATGTTAAAACAAAAAGCTGCTTTAATCAACGTGTTAAGAAATATATCAAAGTCACCGGCTAAATAGTTATGTTCTGAGGAATATAAGGTTGGTCAAGTGAAGGCCCTTAAAGAGTCATGATTTATGGTTTCAGACTTTTTTCGCACTTTGATATATGCTGGAACGATTTCAAATGGCCCCCCTTTTCATTTTGATTTTTTTTGAGAGGGCCCCTAAAAAATTACAAATGAAAAGGCTTTAGAAACCGCAGGTCCAGTACATGTTTCTGTACTTCCTTTTCAGTCCTCGATATTAAGACATAAAAGATCGGCTAGAAATAAAACAGGATTGAGATGTTATAGTACTGGCTTAGAAGTATGGGGAAGAAATTTAAGATCTACAGTTGGAGAGAAAGTTACTCGTAGGGAGTCAGCAATGGTAAGGCTACCTTGGCATATTCAAGGGGTTATGGTAGGATTAATTCTATCTGATGCTTGCTTAAGATTACCTAAAAACTCTAAAAATGCTCTATTAAGACTTAAACAGTCTTTAGGACATTTTTAATATCTTTGGTCTGAATTTATCACTTTGTCTCATTATTGTCCTAGTTACCCCAAATTCGGTACTGGGACCAGAGCAGGAACTCGGGTTTATGATTTACTATTTTATACTCGGTCACTTCCTTGCATTACGGAATTATATAATCTATTTTATGTAAATGGAATAAAAATTATTCCACATAATATTTATGAATTATTAACACCAGTAGCTTTGGCTCATTGGGTCATGGGAGATGGATCAAAGAAAAAGTATGGTTTGACGCTTTGTTCTAACAGTTATTCTATCCCAGATGTTGTTCTATTGATGAATGTATTAATGATTAAGTACGGACTTGTTTGTACACTACATCTGGATAAAGGAAAACCTACAATCTATATTGCAGCAAAATCTATGAAATCATTGAGAACAATTGTTGCTCCCCATATGGTACCAAGTATGCAATATAAAATTGGTTTAGGCTGCGATGTAACTAAATTAAATTCTTCTCCCCTAGGTGGAATTATATACCCAGCGGCCGCTTCTAGCTTACACGAAGAGACAAATGATCCTCCCTGCGGTGGAAAATTTCAAAGACAAGGAATCAATCAGTAGGGAATAAATAAATTGACCGACTCAAACGGATTTAACAAACGATGGCGCCCCTCCAACCGATCTGACCCCTCCCTCCCATTTATTTCCATAAGGAAATAAATGGGGGGGGGAAGTGGCGATAGAAGATGGTTGGAGAGGGGGGTCTTAGAATGGTTTATAGGGTTTACTGAAGGAGATGGTTCTTTTGTAGTTACAGGTGGAAAGTCTGTTTTTTCTATTCATTTACACTTAGCGGATTTACCTTTATTGTACTTTATACAAAATCAATTAAACATGGGTAATGTATATTTAAATAAAGATTCTGCTACTTTTATTGTAAAGGCAAAAAAAGATATCCTTGCTTTAATAGCAATATTTAATGGTAATCTTTTTTTACGTAAGCGGCAAATACAGTTTGAGAAATGAGTTATAAACTACAATATAAAAAATAAAACTAATATTGAAATTAAACCAAATCAGTTTCAGCCAGGCCCCCTCTCATTTATTTCCATCCGGAAATAAACTTTTTATTAAAAAAATATTCAGAGAAGGGGGCCGGCGGCCCTCCCCTCTCATTTATTTCCATAAGGAAATAAACGGAGGGGGAGGGGCGGCGCCCCTCCCCTCCATCCAACTACTACTAGCGTAGAAGTTGGACGGAGGGGAGGGGGCCTCCGAAGGAGCCCCCTTCTCACATATTTTTTTTTTAAAAAATATGTGAGAAGGGGGGGGTCTTTAAAGGGTGACTGATTAGCTGGCTTTATTGATGCTTAAGGGAGTTTCTTTGTCTCAGTTTGTAAAATAAGAATTGTTCAGCGGTTTGCTTTATCACAAAAAGACGCTGAACTAGAGTTTTTATTTTTAAGTAAACTAGTTCAAGGAAACCTTGAAAAATGTAAAGGCTTCGACCGTATTATTGTAAATTATTCTAATTTAGATATCATTATTAATTATTTAAATACTCATAACTTACATTCAATTAAAGCTAAATCCTTAGAAAAATGACTACAAATATATGAATATAGAAAGAATAAACCAGCGAAGCCCCTTCAGGGGCTTTGCATCTCTCCTCTGGAGGATGCTTCAGAAAAAGTAGACTATAAACAAATGAAAAAAGATGCTAGTTTAATAAACCAGCGTCCCCCTGCGTAGCAGGGGGAGACGCATCCTAGCGCTCCGCGCGGATGCTAAGAAAAAACCCGACCGGTCGAAAATAGAATTTTATTATATAAATAACGTCCCCCTGCGGGGGGGACGCATCCTGCGCTCCGCGCGGATACTATGGTTAATTATTTAGAAGACCCTCAGAGACTGAGTTTAAAAACTCCTGGGTTTAGAGTAAATTACTTTATTTACGAAAAAGAAAATAAAATGTACGTGACATTTTTGGTTTTATATTAAATTTAGAACCTTTTCAAACCTAGACACTCAAAGTAGATAGTAATGTATGTTATTATCTAAAGATATAGTCCAATTTTTTTGCTTCACGTCTGGCTTCCTCTAGCGATGGAAGGTTGGTGTAACCGGGCTTTCCTTAAACTTCACTATATGCGGGAACATCCTGCTTTAATTCTTGGTCCACTCAAGAGATATTTCTTGCTCGGAAAAATCCAAGAACAGGGACAATCCGCCGGAAACTTAATCAAGTGCTCTAATTTCCCTCTCGAACAGCCTTCTTGGGGACCCCGCAGGGGGGGGGGGTCCCCATGAAAATTTTTGCCCAAGAAGGACTCCGCATAAGCATAAAAAAAAAAGAGAGAGGACCGGATTAGTGCAAGATTTAGGTTCCTCAGAGACTACTCGTGAAGCATTTATATTAAAAGATAATATATTCAAATTTTGATTAATAGGGTTTGTTGAAGGAGACGGCTCGCTCCGCCCCGAGGGGTGGGGTGCATGGGGCCCGTTGGGCCCCCAATGCTCCCCTCCCGGGCTAGCCACCCTCACCACAGCCCATTACCCTGGCAGGGTAAGGGTCTGTGTGGGGGGGGGGGAGGCTGCCGGCGAGTTTCTCATTTATTTCCACCCCCCATAACTACGAGTAGTAGTTATGGGGGGGGGGGGTGATGGGCCCTCTCAGGAAATCAACGAGAAAGGAGCCGGGCCCGCCCTTTTCTTCTTTATTTTTTTTTAATTAAAAATGAAAAGGTTTTATAAACAATAAAGATGGCTATCTAGAATTTAAAATTACACAATCAAGCCTGGATGCTCAAGTATTATTTTATATAAAAAAGAGCCTAGGTTTTGGTGTTGTAAGAATTCAAGATAAAAAAAAATAACACTCATTGCTATAGAGTAAGAGATAAAGAAGGGTTATTTAAGATAATCTCGGCCTACCCTCTCTCTTCTTCAAAGAGAGAGGTATATTTAATGGTAATTGCTTGTTCTTAGACAGTAGAAAAGAACAATTTAAGTTATGACTAGCTGCCTATAATTACAAATATAAACAAAACATTACTTATCTAGAAAATAACAATAAACCCAATTTATCTAATTCTTGGTTATGTGGGTTTACAGATGCTGAAGGTTGTTTTACTTGTTCAATCATTGACAAACCAACAAATGGTGGCTTAGTTAGATTAAGATATATTTTATCTCAAAAAGGTAATTATGATCAGATGAAATATTTAGCAGATATGTTAAATGGTAAAACTCATTATCTTAAAAGCTATTCAGGTTACAATATGACAGTTAATACAACTAAATTAGGTCTAGTCATTAAATATTTTGACCTTTATCCTTTTAAAACTAAAAAACATATAGTTTATTTTAATTGAAATAAAATGTACAAGTTGATAGTAGACAAAAAGCATTTAACTGCTGATGGTTTAACTGCGCCGCTCCTCCTCTCTTCTTTTTTTTTTCAAAAAAATGAAGAGAGGAGGACTTATTAAAAGATACAATAAAAATTTAAATAGATTAGACAAGATAATATAATATATTATAATATAAATGAAGATATAGTCCGAACAGTTATTAAGGTAACTGAGTGTTTTTATTTCATATATAATAAAAACCAACATATTTGCCTACACCCGTTTCTGCATTAATACACGCCGCTACAATGGTAAACGTTTGCCGTGGATTGGCGTGAGTCAATCTATTATTATATTGCTATATGCTGGAAAAACCTTACATCAAGTTTATTCATATTTTAAGTAATTTAAATAAGATGAATAAGAAAATCTTGTGCGGCCCCCCCTTCTCTCTCTATTTTTGTTTCTTTATTATTATTCTATTTTAAAAAAATTTAAGAGAGAAGGGGGGGTTTTTAACAGGGGGCCTCGCCCCCAGTCTATATGTTTTAAAGGGGGTTAATCAGCAGGAAACTCTTTCATCTGAAACTCTAGATATAAATGAAGATGAGAAAGGCTCCTCAGAGACTACACGCGATATAACTTATAATTTTGATGATTATTTAAACCTAAAACCTTTACCGGCGCCGCCGCGCGTAGCGCGGCGCGTAGCCCCGATCATCGAACGAAGTGACGATCGAGGGTAAAAATTTAACCGGATGCCACAACGTGGCGCCGGCTGGCCTGGCCGCGACTGAAGTCGCGGCCGGCCCCGCCAAAGATTCATAGAATGATTTATAGGTTTTACAGAAGGAGATGGTTCTTTTATCGTATCTAAAAATAAAGTTTATTTTGATATAACTCAAAATCGACCGTGGCTTCGCAGAAGATATACAAATTCGAGGGGGCGCGCGCAGCGCGCCCCCCCTTGAATTAGGTTTTGGGGGAAGTATTAATTAGAAGTGAAAAACATAGAAATGTTGGAGTTTTTTATGTTTCTTCGACCGTGGCTTCGCAGAATTTTTAAGATTAATGACAATATTTAATGGAAATCTTTCTACTAACTATAAAAAAGAACAATTTAAAGTTTGGTTAGACACATTTAATCTACAATATAAAATGGATATTCCATTTATAGATAAATTAGTTAAACCTAGCTTATACTCCCCCCTTCCATCCAACTTCTTGGAAGTTGGAAGGAAGGGGGGGGGGGTAATGGTTGAATTTACCGGCCGGCCGGCCGGCCAGCTCCGAAGGGGCCCGGTTGGTTTTCCGACGCCGAAGGATGTTTTACTGGGGCCTTGGTCGTAAAAAGTTGTAGAACTTCTAAACTTAGAAGAGCGAGGGGGGGGGTTAAACCCCTTGCAGCCCCCGGTAGCCGGCCGGGGGGCCGCTCCACATTTAACATTTTCAGTTTCTCAGAAAGAATTTTATATAATAAACCTCTTACGAGAAGTATTTTTAAATGAAAAAGAATCAGACCTTAAAAATATTAAATATGATAAATCTTGAGATGGCTGAGTTTTTCATTGTTCTTCTTTTACTAAACTTAAAATAATTTTGCGGCGGAGCCGGTAAATTATTTTTCTATATATAAATTAAAAACAAAAAAATCTCCCCGACCAAGGTGCGCATTTAAAAAATGATGTAAAATACATGATATGGGGGCCCCTTTTCTTCGGGCGCCCCCTTTTCATTTTTTTTTTAAATTAAAAAAGAAAAGGGCGCCCCCTTTTCATTTTGATTTTTTTTTTAAATTAAAATTGAAAAGGTTTTAGATACAAAACATCTTACATTAGATGGTTTAAATAAAATAGATTTATTAACAAAAGATATTAATAAATTCAATATAAGTTAAAGATATAGTCCGATCCATCATTAAATTGATGGTGTGTTATTCCTTTATAAGGTTAGTTTTTAATCATATCGTATTATATAAAAGCATGGCGGAGCCGGCCCCAACTTTTTTTTTCATGACGACTGCTAATATTGTACTATTCAGGGAATAACCAACACAAATGAACTGCCGGTGTTTATTTATTAATGCGGGCATCTCCTTTAATAGAATATAGTTCAACTGTTTTAATATTATGTTTATGAATTGGAGCTATTACAAGTGTTTTCAGTTCTCTTATTGGACTTTTCCAACAAGATATTAAAAAGGTTATAGCTTATTCAACTATGAGCCAATTAGGTATGATGGTTATTGCTGTTGGTTTATCGTCATATAATGTGGCTTTATTCCACTTAGTAAATCATGCCTTCACGGACCTCTTTTCGGCTTGCTTCTCCTCTCTCATCCATTTTTAATGGACAGAGAGGAGGATTTTAAAAGACAAAGCCCCTCCCCTCTCGAACAGCCTTCACATGGCCTTCGGCCAAGAGAGAAGTTTTTTTTTTAAATGAAGAGAGGGGAGGTTTGTAGAGGGTATGTAAAACTTGGCTATATACTGGGAACTCCTAAAGACTAAAATACTTAATTCTAAGTAACAATTTTTAGTATGTAATATTTATTGAATTAAATGGACAATCAGTAGGAAACCCACAATATTTAATTAGATATTTAGTAGGATCCTCAACGATCACACGCCAAGATTATTATTAGTAATTAATAATAATATGATATGATCTACTCACCATAGAGATATGGTGTTAACAAAAGGGTGAGTATGATTAAGCTCGACATAATTCTGATTATATTAGGGGGGCTAATCCGACCAAGGCAACCCCCCGGCCGGCTCCGCCCTTTACTTCCCCCTTCCATCCAACTTCTTGGAAGTTGGAAGGAAGGGGGGGGGGTGAAGTTAGCAGGGGGGGGGGTTATTGAAAGGGAAAACCATTATTTTAAACTATTAAAACCTGATTACAATATCTCACAGGAAGCTAGCGAAGCCCCCTCCGGGGGCTTTGCATCTCTCCTGCGGAGGATGCTCTTAGATGTTAGGCCGAAAACATTCTGAGGAAACCAAGAAAATATTAAGTGCTTCTGGTGTGGGTAAAAATTTTGTAATCAAAAGAACGGAGCCGGGAACAGAAACTTCGATTATCTCTTTCTTCAGCCTAATACTCAGAAAATAGAAATTTCAGCCCCCCTTTTCTTCTTTAATTTTTTTTTTAAATTAAAATTCGATGAAAAGGGGCGCCCCCTTTTCATTTTTTATTTTTTTTTTGTGGGGCTCCGCTCCGCAGGAGCCCATTTTTTTTAAATTCAAAATGAAAAGGCCTATAAAGGTAGATATACTTTTAAAAAAGTATAATTATTTCGATCAAGGAGGGCTCGCTTACGCAGGCATTTTTTTGTTTTTGAAAACTCCCCCTGCATGCACAACTTCAGCCTTGGTCGGCCCGGCCGGCTCCCCCTGCTGCATGCAGCATTTATATTCAGGGCTCCAAGCGGCCCCTCTCTCTTAGAGAGAGGGGCTGCCTCCTCTCCCTTCGGGAGAGGACGCTGCAGGGGGGGGGGGGTTCACAACATTATCCTGGAGCAATACCCAAAGAAGGGTCAACATTTCTATTAAATATGGAAGAAGTTCGTAACTTACCTAATAATGGATCCGAAGGATGCCCCCCGGCCGGCCCCGCCCGAGCGGCCCTCTCTCTCTTCGAGAGAGAGGTTTTCTTTTTTATTTTTTTTTTTTCCCGGCTCTAACAAAGAGGGCGCCCGCCAAGGAGCTGGGCGGAGCCCTACCCACAATAAAAAAGAAAAGGTTTAAAAGACAATCAATTTATTTTTTTTATTACCGGCCGGCCGGCTTCAAAGCGGGAGCCGTTAGCCAAGTCTTTTACGACCAAGGCATGTTTCTCTCCCTAATTTTACTATTATTTAATTAACCTCTTTTAGGTCGATAATCTATTACCTTTTGTTATTGAAGTGTCTACAAAGCTCTTCTTTTCCTTGGTGCAGGTGCAGTTATTCATGCTGTTAGTGACAATCAAGACTTTAGAAAATATGGAGGGCTACGGGCATTCTTACCTTTAAGTTATTCAGTTATGTTAATAGCTTCACTTAGTTTAGTTGCTTTCCCTTACATGACTGGATTCTATTCTAAAGATTTTATTCTGGAATCTGCCTTTGGTCAATTTTATTTTTCTAGTATTGTAGTTTACTTTATTGCTACTATTGGTGCAATATTTACTACATTATATTCAGTTAAGGTTTTATACTTAACTTTCCTAGCTAATCCCCGTGGACCTAAAATAAATTATAAACAAGCTCACGAGGGTGATATTTTCATGAGTTTACCTTTAATTATTCTGGCTATTTTCTCTATATTCTTTGGATATATTACTAAAGATATATATATTGGACTTGGTTCAGCATTTTTTGCTGATAACAGTTTATTTATTCATCCTTCACATGAAATTATGATAGAAACCGAGTTTGCAGTACCTACTATTTTTAAATTATTACCTTTTATTTCTACTATATTCTTTTCTGGATTAGCTCTGGTTTTATCTGAATTTTACCCTAATTTACTAATGTCATTTAAATTCACTAGATTTGGCTATAATCTTTTTGGATTCTTTAATCAACGATTCTTAGTAGAGTTATTCTATAATAAGTTCGTTACTGGTACTATTTTAGCTTTAGGTGGACAAACAACTAAAATTATTGATAAAGGTTCTATTGAATTAATAGGACCTTTTGGTTTAGAAAAAGGATTACTTAATTTAAGTAAAAATATTGCTAAATTGGACACAGGTATTATTACATCTTATGCTTTATATATATGTGCGCCATTGTGTGCATAGAGAGGGAGTTTATTAAACCCTCACACCTTTTGAGGAAAGGGATCCAATACTTCGGGTGAGCCTTAACTCATGGGAGGAAACTCCAACGAAGATAGCTATTGGAAAAGTGGAAGAAGGACGTGCTGGAAACGTCTAGTATATTCTGCTACCCGAGTCGTACATGGCTAGGTTAACAAACCTGATATTACGGTACGTGGTGGTATTAAAGGCCATATGCTAAAACCCAGACTAGGGCATATCATTCGGTCTTCTGAGATAATAATATATGTATTTCAGAAAAGGGAAGACGAATCCACATTACACAGAGTAAACAAAAATACCGCAGGGGGCTAAATACGACATTTACCAATCTATGCGAACTATGGGATCTCCTAAGGGAACCTGATGGGTTGCTAAATAACCGCAGATGTTCACATGTAGCTGGAGCTGCATGTTCAAAAATCACGGGATTGACTTAAAGTCATGGAGACGGAGCCATCGTAGTACTGTAAAAAGGAAGGGTGGCAGTCTGGATAGAAGATCAAGGTAGTCCAAAAGCCGGCCTAACAAGGTGAAATCGTGGCAGCGGACTACACACAATTATCAACTATTCAGATGGAGAGCCGTATGATGGGAAACTATCACGTACGGTTCGGAGGGCGGCGAGTGCTGTAAAGGACTAGGGCCGACCCAACTAATTGGTTTAATCTTTTATATATTAATTTTAACGTTTGGTACAGCAGGTATATTTGACGGTTTCTTTAGTTATACGGCGTAGCTCTTTCTATTTTCCCTATTTGGCTTTATCCAAATGCTAACAAAATATCAGAAAACCATTATGACGAATGTTAATGGAAAATTTGGTTATCGTTGGATAAACCTAAACCCTACAATAATACAACAGCTTGGCCTGCGGAGCCGGCCATGATTAAAAACCCAAGGGGCCCTTTTCGACCCCCTATTTTTTTTTTGCCCTCTCGGGCGCAAGCCAAAAAAACCCCCCGGCCCCCTCCCCTCTCATTTATTTCCATAAGGAAATAAACGGTGGGGAGGGTTTCATTGGGGCGCTCCCTTTTCTTCGGGCGCTCCCGGGGGGGGGCGCCCCGAATCCTAAAGGGGAATCGGGGCGCGCCCCCCCGGGAGCTTCCTCCCCCCCCACTCTCTCACAGAGAGAGGGGGGGGGGAGGATGCATCCCCCCCCTCCTACGGAGGGGGGGTCGCTCCGAGGGGGGGCGCGCGCAGCGCGCCCGCCCCGATGTAAAGGGCGCCCCCTTTTCATTTTTATTTTTTTTTAATTAAAAATGAAAAGGTTTTATTTCCCAGTAAAATTTTATTCTAATGCAGATGAGCAGTAGGCGGAGCCTACTGCTCAAATTTGTGCTGCCCACCCACCGCCACCGGAGCAGGTTTACAATATATATAATGTAAACTAAATAATGGTCGAGCCTTTGACCAGGTCTGCTTGTTATAACGAAGTTGTGCATGCAGACCAAGGCTGGTAGGGTATAATAAAAAGAAAAGTTGAATTTATCGTTGTCGGCTCCTCCCCATGCCCCCCCTCCCCTCTCACCAGGCGAAGGCCATCCACTTAGGCCCCCTCCCCTCTCATATATTTCCATAAGGAAATAAAGGGTGGGGAGGGTATGTAAGTGGACGGAGCCGGGGGGGGAGCCGGCCGCCCCCTCTCTCATATTTTTTTGGGATTTTTATTTTATTATAAAAAAAATATTAAGAGAGGGGGGACATATTAGGGGTACGTAAATGGACGGAGAGGAGGGATTTAAAAGTGGAAAACCTATGTTGGAAGTGGAGTAGACTTAGGTAAAATAATTTGATAATATTTTTAGGTCGTAGCCCTGCCGCTGCCTAGCTTGGTGTAGGGCTCCTCGCTACCCAAGCGTACGGTTTATATTTAACCCTCGATCACAACCTGCGCAGCGGGGTTGTGATCGGGGGGGGGGGGGGGGTGGGCGACCAGGATACTTCGTTAGGGTGCCCCAGGCCAAATGTGGCTTTGCCTGCCCATGTATATTTGTCACTCTCTTCGTAAACATGGCTATTCTAATTTTAGCGCCACAGGCTTATTTCCAGCGAAGCCCCCAGCCACCCTAGCATGCAGACCAAGGTGGGGACAAGGAGGGAGGCTGGGGGGGGTAGGGTAATCCCGCTTTACCTGGATCTGCGCAGAGCAGAAAAAACGCCTAACGAAGTTGTGCATACTTCGTAAGCAGCAGGGACGCTTCGCAGGGCCCGCCCTTTTCGGACTACCCTCTCTCAATTTTTATTGAGAGAGGTTTTTTATTTTTTTTTCCGGCTCTAACAAAGAGGGCGCCCGCCAAGGAGCTGGGCGGAGCCCTACCCACAATAAAAAAAGAAAAGGGCCCGCCCTTCCTCTCTCCCGAACAGCCTTCATGGGGACCCCGCAGGGGGGGGGGGGGTCCCCATGAAGTTATTTTTTTTGCCCAAGAAGGACTCCGCATAAGCATAAAAAAAATGAGAGAGAGGAAGGTATTATAATAGTGCGCTACCCGGAGGGTTGGGTATTTATCCCCGGAATACTCAAAGGTGCAGAGGGAAGAATGGAGGATCCGGAGATTCAGAGCGAGGGGGGCTCCTTCGGAGCGCAGCCCCCTTGCAGCCCTAACCCCCCCGCCCTTTTCTTCGGGCGCTCCCGAGGGGGGGCGCGCCCGAACCCTAAAGGGGAATCGGGGGCGCGCCCCCGGGAAACCTTCCCCCATCCGATCTGACCCCTCCCTCCCATTTATTTCCATAAGGAAATAAATGGGGGGGGAGTGGCGATAGAAGATGGATGGGGGGATGTAAAGGGGGCCATCTCGGACGGCCACCCAAAACATATTTCATATTTTTGGTTTTATTTTTTATTTTTTTTTAATTAAAAAAGCCAAGAATTTATTAGGGAGCCGGGCGGGCCGCTATTCTTCCTAGTATGAATATAGGCTGAGATGGAGCCGGGAGGAAGAGGAGTCGGGAGGAATAAGGACCTGGCGACGATGGATTCTCCATCATCGCCAGATCCTTCTTCACTCCGGTGTGGTTGGTATTTGATGGTGGTCCGCCATGCTGCTATTTGGTTGCGGATCCCTAAGATGCTGCGGAGGCTAGAACCTGATGGGTGGGTGGAGGGAGGGAGGGTGGGTGGGTGGTAGATCCTGATAGGTCTGCATGCTAGGGTGGAAGGTAAGGGAAGGCAGGGTGGAGGGTGGAGGGTGGAGGGCAGCCCTGTCTCCAATTAGCCTCACCATATATGTTACTATTACACGCCCCACCCCCTCCTCTCTCTCATTAAAAACCAAAAAATGAGGAGGGTTTTTATTTTGATCTTAGTACTTCTATAGGATTTATGATATAAAACACCTATTTATTCTAATTACCCTCATTACAACCTTAACAAAATCACGGCTTTTTCCACAAAAAATATGAGCCCGCCCGGTTTATTCCCGGGTGGGCGGGGGGGATAACATATATATCTAACACGGTAAAAAAAATGTACCGGCCTCCGACCAAATTTAAGCGGTGTATGTCCCCTTGTATGTCCCAGTGAAGCAGGCTTATCCAAAGGATGTGCAGCTCCAGAATTAACAAAGTTGGGCATGCAGACCAAGGCATCTGGTTAGAGAACCAGACGCCTTGGTCTGCATGCAGTGTGAAAAATAAAGGGAGCCCATCGCAGTGTGGGGGGGCATACCAAGGAGCCGGCCGGCCGGTCGGCCGGGAAAATAGTCTCCTTGGTCAACATAGGATAAGAAAATAAAAAAAGAATCATTACTATTCTATAAGAAATATTATTAAACGACTATATTAATCTCGATTTTGCACATTCAATTTTGTACCATATGGGGTATTATTGCCTACTATTCAACAACCCCGGAGCCGGGGGGGGTGAGGCTCGTATCCCTATGTCCCATCGTAGTGGTATTCCCTGTGTGTCCTTGCATGTCCCCTTTCATACCTTGAAGCCGGGCATGCCTGCCGCAATGCATGCAATGGCTACCCTCCCATCACATGCCCTGCGAAGCACCCATTGCATCCCTGTAGCTGGGGCCCCACGACCAAGGCGGAGTGGGGGGGGGGGGGAGGAGCGGGGAGTGCTTTTTATTTTTTTTTGGGATTTTTTCTAATATGTTGCCTTCTTTAATTCGCTTGAATGTCCTTGTCTCAGCCATGCATGCCTTCAATCCCCCTTCAAGGCGTCCATCGGAGATGAATGTCGCAAAGGTGGGAATAGCAGAGGAATAGGCTGCAGGGTGGAAAAGGAATAGCAAAATATGCAAAAACCCTGCCTTCCTTATTTTTCTAGCCCTAGGGAAGCATGCCTTGGTTGTGAATTTAACCCCATACTCACCCCCTCCGATGGCCTTACTCTTCTTCCCTCTGCACAACTTCATTAGCGGAGCCAAAACCGAGCCAGAAGCTGTACCAGTTCCCTGCCTACACTTTCCAACCCACCCATCCCTCCATCCAACTACTACACGCAGCCTTGGTCGTAGTTGAAATGGATGAGTGGGGAAGTGTTGGGTCGCCCTTTGGGCGCAGGAAAAGGTCTGCATGCTGGACACAGCAGGGCAGCTAGCCTCCTTCACCCTAGGCTAGTCGGATACATGGCTAGTCGGAGACCCGCTACACAGCCCTTTCCTGCCCCCCTTTTTTCCCTTACTCTTCTTCTCTTCTCGTCTTTATTTTCTTGAGTTAGGGGGGGGGGGGCGGGAGCTGGGCGGCCGGCCGGGTAGTTTATACCCCCTGCTTATCCTTATCAGCTAGTTCGTTAGAACCAGGTGTCCCAGGGGACTGCATCCTGGAAAAACCCTGCATGCATGCACAACTTCGTTAGGGGCTGGATGTGGTAGCATGCAGTGCGCCCACCAAGGAGACAGCAGGTGTCGAGGAAGGGGGGGGGGGTAGCCCTTCGGAGGCTATGCACATCCTTCGGAGGCCGAAACCATTAGCCTGCACCTTTGGCTCCGCTTATGGCTTCGAAGGATGTGCATATTTTTTTATTTATAACCCCACCCCCCGGGTAGGGGGGGGGGGGGGGTGGGGTTCTTTAGTTAGGGGTCATCGGGAATTCACTCCTTTGGATTGGCCTCCTTTCCCTTTCGCCCATACCTGCATGCAGGGCTACCTGCGGGACCAATCGGGGGGGTCAGGGAGGAGAAGGCGGTAAATAGAAGGGGGGAGCATGCAGGACAAGAAAAGGAATAGTGACAAAGACAAAAAAGACCGCCGACCAAGGCCGCAGCGCAGTTTTTTTTTACAAAAAAGGGATAGGATGGGATTCAAGGAAAGGAATACTTTAGAATGGGCGTACCATGTATACCTGGGCCTTTAATTCCTGCTTCTTGTCCCTTGAATGTATTCCGAATGGGTGGAGGTGGGGGGGGGGAAATACACACCTTCTTGAATTCACCCTTCCTTGTATACCAGACGGGTCAAAAAAAAGGGAATAGGGATGAATGAAAGGAAAGAAGGGGTGCACCCCGGCTCCGGAGGTTGTATGCCCTTTGCAGCATGGCAAGGATATTCCTTCCCTATTCCTCTTTTGTCCATGTCCAGCATGCTGTCCTTGAATGTCCGTCCCCTTGTCCTGTGTCCCGATAGGTCCGGAGGTAGCCCATTTACCTTTCCCCGGGGGGGAGCCGTGCAGAGGAGTGTTTTTTTAGGTTGTCCTTTCTCCCCATTTCTGCAGGGAGGACTAATCCCCAATTATCAATTGGGGCTATCTGCGGCTACCTGCGCCCAATACCCCCTCGAAGCCCCTCCCAACCTACTACACGAGTAGTAGGTTGGGAGGGGGGGGGGGTCATTAGAGATGAGAGGGGGTAGGTCGGGTGGGGTGGGCAATATCGAAGGGGGGATTAGGTATAGGAATAGAATAGAAAGGGGTGGGCATTAAAGGACGGGAATAGGAATAGGTATACAAGGACTGCGTTTTCAGTGGCTCCAGCCTACGCCCACCCGGCTCCCTCTCATGCATTTCCTAGCCCCTCTGGCCCCACCCCCCTCTGCCACCCCCTGCCATCCCGACCAAGGCGGGGTACGGAAATGAAGGCTGGGGACCCTCCGGCTTTTTAGGGAAAGCTTGGGTGCTCCTCCTCCGGCATACAAGGACTGCATGCGTCCTCGAAGAGGGTGCTACCTCATCCACTGCATGGCTAGCTCCGCTGCACATCATCCGCGATACCGGATAGGATATGGGTGCACAACTTTGTTAGCGGGGATAGGCTCGGTATTGGCTTCTAACGAAGGCCCCCCTTTTCGGACTACCCTCTCTCAATTTTTATTGAGAGAGGTTTTTTATTTTTTTTTTTAAATTAAAAAAGAAAAGTTGTGTAACAACATTCATATGTAGACATACATATGTAGTTGTAACTTGCTACGCGAGCAGGGGGCTAGGCAGCCTGGGGGGAGACACAATGACATAGAATACCGTCTTTATAAAAATTATTGACACCCTCCGGAGGTTGCAATAATATGTTAATAGTTTTTAATTTAACCTCTCATAATTTGCAATAATAATTTACTGAGACCTTGGCTCAATTGGTAGAGCATATGTCTTTTAATCATTAGGTTACAGGTTCGAATCCTGTAGGTCTTACAAGAATAAATTAAACAATACATTCTCAAAACTATACTTCTATTAGTAGAATTAAACGATATGGTATATCGTATTATATACCAAATTATTCTTATTTTATTTATAATATAAACTAATAAAGATTATTGCAAGCGAACAAGTTAACTCTAGCGTGGCTCCGGTCTTTCTTCCAAAAAGTCTGAAGCTATAAAACCCCAAAAAACTATTGATCCTATGTAACAATGGTAAAGTAATTGTAGCTAAATATATTATTAATGTTCTATTTCTATATCTATAGAAATAAATTAAACATGAAAAAATTAGATAATTTTAAATCAGCAGCGATTTATGTCAAGGCTGGTTATCAAGAGAAACAAATTATCCGTGAAAACCTACCTTGGGTCCTTGGGTCCTTGGGTCCTTGGGTGGAAAATCAGGGGGGTATATCGCTGAACGAATAATACTAATGGTAAAAGCTATGTTGGCAGAGGAGTAGATCTATCCGTTAGATTAACCCGTTTTTTTTTTCAGACAAATGAATGAATACTCAACTCAAAAAAGGTAAAAGTGGAATATATAGCGAGGGGGGCCGGGCGCGCCCCCTTGCAGCTCCCGCCTCCGGCGGGGCCACGGCCCGACCGACCAAGGTGCTGGGCCGCTTGCATGGCTTGGGGGGGGGGGGGTCCCCTATCTAAGAGGGGGGGGGACCCCCATGCCGGCCCCAACATCATATTTTTTTTTCTTTATTATTTTTATTTTATTATTAAAAAATTATTAAGAGAGGGGGGCTATATTAAAGCATGGGTTATCAAACTTTAGCCTGTAGATCCTTGAGTATTGTGTACCGTCCGATGTAGTTTCGCCTTGATCGAGAACAATATTACCTTGATCGGCCCGTTTTCGGACTACCCTCTCTCAATTTTTATTGAGAGAGGTTTTTTTTTTTATTTATAAAATTAAAAAAGAAAACTTTTAAACCCCGAATATAATATCTTACCTACTGCTGGATCATCTATTGGCTACAAACATTCGGAAGAAGCAACTCTTAAAGCCCGAGTATAATCTATTAAAGAATGCTTACTCGTTACTTGGTTATAAAGATTCAGCAGAATCTCGAACTAAAATGAGTGCTCACGCAGAGAATAGATCAGAGGAAACTCACCTTGGCGCAAAAATGTCACTATCTCTACCTCCCGCTGAAAAAAAATAAAAGTTACTGACGTAACAACTAATATTAGTACTTCTTATGATTCTATGTGTGCAGCAGCTAGAGCATTAAATATAAGTATAAGCTGTATTAGTAGATATTTTTCTCTGCAAGCATGGGGCCGGCTCCGCTCGCAAAAAAACCGCCGCTTCGCTGCGCCCAAAGGGCTGGGCTGCGCCCTATAAAAATATGTTTTTACAAAAATAGATTAGGAGCGTTTCATTAGGTGTTCGACCAAGGCTGCTTTACCTTTACTGTTGCTAGTTACTGACACCCATGCTTCTGTGCTTAATTTTCAGCCCTCCGGGCAAGGGTTTAATTTTGTTATTCAACCTAAACCTGCACTTCCAATGATTTTCTTTATTCGAGGAAGTTATGTTTTAAACCTTTTTTAATTTACGTCAATCGAAGAACTTTTCACAGATTATGCAGGAAAATAAAGGCAAATAAGGAATTTATAAGTGCGGGCTCCGCCCCATAATGAAATTAATGGTAAAATATATATTGGTTCTGCGGTGAATATCCCTAAGAGATTATCTCACGGCCTACCCCCTCTCATCTGGCCCCTCCCCTCTCATTTATTTCCATAAGGAAATAAACGGTGGGGAGGGTCAATGAGAGGGGTATTTTTCAGAAAAATTTATGGAGACGAGGGCCCCACCTACGGAGCGTCCCTCTTTCTCGTAGAGAAAGAGGGATGCAGAGCCCCCTCTCTCTCTTAGAGAGGGGGACTCCGCTGGGAGGGGGGATGCTGCCAGCCTCGGCTCCCAAATGGTTGTAGCAGTAATTTTGGCCGACCAATCAGTGGGGGATAGGGCTCGCTTCAAGGAAGCACAACCTCCCGGAGGTTGTATGCCCTATCCCACAGGGGCTCAAAGGCAAAGCCCTCTGGTAGCCGGCCGGCCGGGTGGGGAATACACGCCATAGCCATGCCTTTCGATGCCCTTGTATGCCGACTAAAGTTCTAAAGTCGGAGTAACGAAGTTGGGCATGCACACCTAGCCCCTTCCCTCTCATCCAACTACTACACGCAGCCTTGGTCGTAGTTGGACGGAGCGGGGGGGGGAGGGCTTGTATGGTAGGAAAAGGGTCAAGGAAGGAATACAAGAAGCCGGAGCGCAAGAAGGGTATTAGGAAAGCCAAGCCAACCCCTAGGCAAGGGTAGGGCTTGCTCCGCAATATTTGCGAAGATACGGGGAACAAATCCGGTGTACCCCTTTGCCTTGTCCCGAGGGTCTGCCTGCAGGGACAGGTATACCTGTACCGTGCTCCTATTCCTTGAATGCCCCTTGTATGTATGTCCCTCTTCTTGTCACACTTGGTCCTTGGTATGCCTATTCCTAATCTCGGGGGGGGGGGGTCAAAAAGTAAAAGAAAAAGTAAGTGCAGGACAAGGTCCAGGGAAGGAAAGGTATACATCGACATACAGTCGGCCACGGATAAGGGACAAGTACAAGAAGGGGCTTTCCTCTCCCACCTGCTTATTCCAGGACCCACCAGCATATTCCTTCCCCGCGGGATAAGAGCCGTAGTGGGGGGGGGTAACGAAGTTGTGCATGCAGGGTACAAGGCAAGGGGTAGTGGGACACTGGGGGACATACAAGGGCTGCATGCACAAGCCCCCAATAGGGAGGCTCCTCTCTCACCAGGTGAAGCCCACGGCCGGCTCCATTTTCGGGTTAGCTTCGCATCATAAAATGGGCGGAGCCGGCCGGAGCCGGGAGCCGGGGGGGTTCGTTAGGTAGGCTAGGGAGGCTGGGGAGGGACGTATATTTATTTTAGTTATTTCTTTATCCTCCTTACTTTTTAAGTTTAAATTAAACCGCCCCTCCGACTTCGTCTGCTATGCATATTCCCCGGTTTGCTATGCAGCCCCTTTTGCCTGCTAAGCGCCCCCCCAAAGGATTTCTAAACGCGTCTGGCATATCCGTAGTATATGCCGGCAAAATTTTGAGAATCAAAATTTTAAGGCCCACTTCGCAGGGTGAAAAAAAAAGGGGTGGCGATTATAATTATCTTTATATAAGAAATAGAATATGAAAGTGAAAAAAAAATTATCATTAAATAAAAAAGAAAATGGCTATAGGTTAATGGTAGACTGGTCGTTTTCCAAGCGATGGGTGCCGATTCAAATTCGGCTGGCCGTATAAAAATAATACTTATTTAAATGTTCTAGTTCTTGGCTGAATTTCCCATGTGTGCCCGCGAAGCGCCCCATCATGCTCCGCTTCACTTCCGTATACATAGGTAAATCCAGAATACGATATCTTACAGGTAGTAGGATTATTGGCGGTTAAATACACAGCCCTTCGGCCCATGTTAGTAATTATATAAAAAGTAAAATTTCGACCTACAAAGCAGGGCTGCGCGTAGGCGCAGTTAAGAAAACCCTAACCGAGGTTTAATTAAAGCATGTTGGCCTAATTGGCAATGGGTTGTATTACGAATACGTCGAATGTAAGTTCGAATCTTGTACGTGCTTCTTAGACATCTTATTTAAGCTTAACCTATTTACTCTAGTGCCACTGTAATTACAATAGGTTAAGCGAGCGGCCCCCGCAGGGGGCCGCTTGCAAGGGGGCGCGCTGGGCGCGCCCCTCGCTCTAACTGAATGATTACTGTATACACTATATAAATATATAATAAAGTAGGCTTTATCATGTTTAATAAAAAAAAAATAATTAGTGTAGGTGCATAAATATCAACAATTGATTCCCACCCTCCAGCATATTCCAGTGGCCAGCAGCAGCTTCTTTGCCCACATGGGATAAGGATAATACGGCCTTGGTTACAACTACATATGTAGACATACATCTGTAGTTGAAACTTGCTAGGTGCGACTAAGGCCACACACAAAGTGTTGACCCACCCTCCCCTCTCACCAGGCGAAGGCCATCCACTTACTACGTAAGTGGACGGAGCCGGGGGGGAGGGACATATTAGGGGGTATGTAAATGGACCAGGAAAGCAGGGGGGGAGGGATGCCCCCCTCTCCTCTCATTTCCTACCCCCTCTGGTACACCCCTACCAAGGTGGGGGGGGGGGGGGTAGGAAATGAACGGAGCCGGGGGGGGGGGGGGGGCCGCCCTCCTCCTCCTCTCTCATCCACTTACTTCGTAAGTGGACATATAAGAGGGGCTATAAATAGAAGAGGGTGCATACACAAACGAAGTTGTGCATGCATACCAAGGCTGGTAGGGACAAGGGAAAGGTAGTGGTAGGAGGGGGCGGATTGTGGGGGGGGGGGGGGGTAGTCATAGGTGGCCAGCCATGTCCTTCCATTTTCTTCGGCTATGGTGAGCGGTTGAAAAAAAATCCCTATCCGGTATCGCGGATGATGTGTAGTGGAGCTAGCCTTGCAGTGAATATAGCGGCCCCTTCCAGGGGGGCTGCATCTCTTCTTTCAGGAGGATGCTTTTAGTTAAATATTCGTATCGCTTTAAGGCAAAAACTTTATAAGAACTTTGGGGGGGGGAGAAAAAGGGGGGGCGAGAAAGGAGTAGCCCCGGCTCCCCCTCCTACGGAGGGGGGGGGGGCTTTAGGTATTCATTGGAAATTTTAGCAAATCCGTCCGGGGGTCAAGGAAGGTTAATTTCCGCTTTGGTTGTCACCCACTGTAAGACGCGTAGGTTGGGTCGTCTACTCAAAAATTCTTTCTTATCTAAAGAATAAACCTAAGCCCCAGACGAGGGAGCCGGCCGGGAGACACTCTGCATGCAGGGAGGGAATACACGACATACATGCTGCTCGGGGGGGGGGGGGGGTTCAAGGGAACCCTCTGGGTGCTTCGCCAATATTGGTCCCCTTTTGCATTTTGCTACACATGTATAAAATGGGGGGGTAGTAACCCGCGGCTCCCGGTCGGCTCCCCCAAAATTAATATAAAATTTGTATAGTGGACATTTATATTTTTTTTTCCTAATCGGGGCTAGTAACTTAAGTAGGTAAAGGCCTTCCTTGTCGAGGAACGGAAATGCTGGATCGAGGCCGGCCTAGCTCGAAAATAATTATTAACATGGAATTAAAAATAAAATAAAATTTGTCTGCCCCCAGAGGCAAAAGGCAAGGAATTTTTTTTTTTCTAATTAATACTGCATTAATTTAAAGAGATTTAACTATACAAATTTCTATAAATAAATCTTTATGTCTAATACTTCTAAGATATTTCCTAACTCCATTTATCTAGGACCGGGGAAGGCAGGGTTTTAATGTCAAAACTAGTTGAGCTGCCTCCCCGGCTGGCCCCTCTAATATTATGTATCGAATATAACAGAAATCTTATTCTATAAGAAGTATAATTGGATTTTTCCAAAATTCCATTTATACTAAAATATCTCAACCGTGAAGGTAAAGTGGTGAATACGGTGAGTGACCAGTGGCGCAGTGAAAAGACAAGTGAGTTTACACTTAACCAGGGGTATTTTGGCCGCACAATAAGTGTGTGGGGACAGAGCTGTCTCACGATTCTGAAGACCATCCCTGAATCGGTTTTAACCGGAAAGGAGGTGCCGGACGACCGGTCGTCTCCATCGCCCGAATAGTCGGAAAAATTAGCAGCCATGGCTCCGCCGACCGCTCGGCGTCGGCGCGCGCAGCGCGCGCCGACGCCCCCTGGGGGGGGGGCAGCCCGAAGGGGGGGGGGGGGTAAGGAAAAAAAAATTAAGCTACCCATGTTTCCTTTGGTTACATATTCAAATGCTGAGCATCAGAAGGCTCAGATTCTTTCACGGCCCCTTCCCCTCTCATGGGATATTACACGGCTCCCCCGACCGACCAAGGTGCTGGGGCGCTTGCATGGCTTGGGCAGCATCCCCCCTTAGAAGGGGGGGGGGGATGCTGCCCCAGGCCGGCCCCAACATCTTTTTTTTACCTTGCAATTATTATTTTGATTTTATTATTAAAAAATATAAAGAGCGGCCCCCTCTCTCTACGAGAGAGGGGCTGCCTCCCCTCTCCCTCTTTACCCCCTTCCCTCTTCCGATATTCGATAGAAGATGGATGGGGGAGGGGGGGGCGGGAGAGGGACGCTGCCGGCTCCGCTGGAGGGGTTAAATATAAGTAGTAGTTAGACGATAGGGGAGGCTAATAAAGGTAAAGCAGGAGTCTATTGGTGCGGGCTCCGCCCCTAATAAAATTAATGGTAAATCATATATCGGAAGTGGAGCTAATTTCTCTTGTACCCGGAGCCGGGGTGTGAGATTATCTAAGAATTATTCAGAAAAATACATTTGTAAACTCAATTAAAAAAGGCCGCCGTCCAAGGCCGCAGCGCAATCAATAGCGGCCCTCTCTCTCTTTCAGCCTTCGCCCCCAATCCATTCGTACTATGCTAATAGTAGAATGGATTGGGGGAGAGTGAGAAGCTGCATCCCTCTCTCTCCTCCCCACTTTTCAAACAACTACGCTCTATGTTAAAATATGGTAGGAAACCGGTAGGCGGAGCCATGGCTGCTAACTTTCAATTGGAAAACCTAGAATACTGTGAACCATCCAATGCAGTTTCAATATGGCCCTGTCCATGTCCCTGTCCCGCTCACGTAGCAAGTTACAACTACATATGTATGTTTTCATATGTAGTTGTAACACAACTTCGTCAGTAGCCAAAACCCCCTGTCCCGGAGCCGGGGGGGGGGGGTGATGGTCATGCTGCAATATTACCTTGATCGGCCCGTTTTCGAACTACCCTCTCTCAATTTTTATTGAGAGAGGTTTTTTTTTATTTATAAAATTAAAAAAAGAAAACTTTTAAACCCCGAATATAATATCTTACCTACAGCATGGCGGAGCGCCCATCTTTTTGGCTTCAAACTTGCTTCGCCTTTTCCCGAGGACGAGTTGCGAGCCGAGGGAGGGATAAACTCGGCTCCGCCCCTTTTCTCTCATTCATTTACTAGCCCCTCTGGGGGGGGGGGGGGGGGGGGGGAAAGGAAATGAACGGAGCCGGGCGGGTGGGAGAGGGCTATAAAAATGAGTGACCCCACCTTCGGTAGAAATAAAAAGGTAAATTCATTCAGTAGAAACCAAAGCTAAATTGTCTCTTTCTCGTTCTGACAACATAAAAGTTGAAGTTACCGATCGAGCGGTCGAAACTAATATTTCTACTACTTATAATTCTATATGTGCAGCAGGTAGAGCCTTAAATATTTTTCAATCCAGAATTACTAAATATTTTGCGAGGGGGGTGCAGATGCAGCATGCTTGCATGCGTCCACCTTCGAAAAAGAGGGTGCAGCACTCATCCTAGGTTGTCCCCTACGCACAGCCCATTACCTTACAGGCTAAGGGCTGTGCCGGGGGGGGGGGGGGGGGTCTCAAACCAACAAAAACCTTACAAAGGTCGATATGTTTTCTCCCCGCTCGGCTCCAAAAGCCAGGTGTAAAATAAAATAGCGTTTAATTGGGTTTACGATCAAGGCCCCTTTCCTTCCCTCACCACCCGGCCGGGGTAAAACCTAACCCCGCCCCTCCCAGCCTCCAACTTACTACAAATGTAGAAAGTTGGAGGCTGGGAGGCTGTTAAAAGAGGGGAGGACTAGGCTCCCTCTGGCTCACCCAACCCTTGCATGCAGGCTTTGTCCACACCAATAACTCCGACCCGGTCGTAGCCGAGCCTACGTGAGGGACCCTAGAGGGGGGGGGGGAATAGTCGCGGGTACTAGTATTGGCCCCATCTTTCCATTTTAAAACAATATTCTTTCTGCAACCAAGGCATGTTCCCCTTTTACTCGACCTGAAGGGGCCCTTCGAGTATTTATTATAATATTTAGTAGACATAGATGGCTTTGTTTTATCACTGGTTCCTGCAGCAACTTATTAAAACGGCTCCTGATAATCAAAAGAAACAAATTATTAAAGAGAATAAGGCTAAATCAGATATTTATTGCTGCTCACCAGCCTTGGTCTGCATGCACAATAAGGGCGCCTTTTCCAGCCTGCACAACTTCGTGACCAAGGCGGGGAACTGGAACTGGGGGGGGGGGGGGGGGGGGGGGGGCTCCTCTCTCTTATTTTGTTTTTGATTTTTATTTTAGTATTAAAAAAGATAAGAGAGAGGAGGGTCTTAATAAAGTAAATATAAGATTTATATGTTTTCGCAGTGCTTACGCCTCCAAAGGATGTGTAGACTCCTCCTGTGCATGCAGGCATCCGCCTGGGCGGATGCCTGCATGCAGTGCTTATTTATAGGGGGGTCCCCCTTAAATTTAACTTGCTATGGCCGCGAAGCGGCCCAACAATTTGTTTATATATACAAAAAAAAATAATAAGGAAAAGTCGCTATTGGTAAGGCAAGATATTTGCTAAATATTGTGTATTTAACACTTAGATGTTCAAATCATCTCTTTTCCGGAATAGCCACTTACAATTTAATTATATAATATTATATTAGTATTATTTTCTATAAGTAATATAAAATAGATATAAATAGTCTAAATAGAATAGGGCCGCTTCGCACAAGGAAAGGAATTCTTTTGTGGGTGGGCGGATAGCAGTGTTTTTATCCGATATCACTTTAAAAAGATGTGTGATGGCAATTTGAGCTATAATTGCCTATAGTCTATACCCTTCCTAAGCCGAAGGGTCAAGGTCTGCATGCAGAAAATAAAGCATGGCTCAGATATTCAGCCTACGAACTGGTCCGGCCCCCTGAATGAATTCCCTACTTGAACGGTACCTCCTCCTCCACTGCATGCAGACCAGGTCTGCATGCAGTGGTGGTGTGGGGGGGGGAGTACTATACCAGACTAGCACCTCCTTCCCACTTGCCGCTACGGAAAGGGAGGCGTGGTACAAGGGGATGCGTGCTTCCTTGCACTTGTCCCTTTTTGCCTTGTATGAATGTCCCTATTCCCTTTCCTTTATGAGCTGTGGGTCAAGGGGGAGTAGGGACATTCATAAAAGGGGGGGGGGGGGGAGAAAGGGGGGGGGAGGCAAAGGAAAATATCCTTTACATACCCTCCCTAACCCCAATGGGAATGAACCGAAAGAGGGGCCCTAGGGAGGGGGGCTAGGGGGGGGGGGGGGGGATATAGGGCGCTTCGCTGGGCAACCTGCTTGAACCCTAATTTTTACCCCACTCACTTGGAGTGCCGCACCGCCCCTCTCACCAGGCGAAGACCATCCACTTACGTAGTAAGTGGACCAGCAAAGCAGGGGGGGGGAGCCTCCCCCTCTCGAACAGTCCTCTCAACGCGCTTTCAGCGCGTTGAGAGGTCATTTTTTTGGTTTTTTTGTTTTTTTTGTTTTATTTTGTTTTTTTTTCTTTATTATTTTTATTTTATTATTAAAAAAAATATTAAGAGAGGGGTCATATTAGGGGGGGGGGGGGGGTGAAGGGGTGTGGGCGATAAGCTACCCCTTTGCTTGCATGCATATTCCCCGGTTTGCTATGCATGCACACCCAACAACTCCGTTGTATCGGCCCTTGGTAGGAACTACCGGGATGCATGCTAATCCTCCGAATAAGACGAAGGGGGTAGCCCTTCGGAGGCTATGCACATCCTTCGGAGCGAAACCATGATCCTGCGCATTTGGCTCCGCTTACGGCTCCGAAGGATGTGCATAATTTTTTTGGTTTTTTTGCTGGCATGCAGCCCTGTCCCCCGGAGATCGGGGGGGGGGGGGGGGGGGGGGGGGGGGGGGGGGGGGGGGGGGGGGGGGGGGGGGGGGGGGGGGGGGGAGGGGGGGGGGGGGGGGGGGGGGAGGATTAAATAAAATTCTTTAATTCTGCTATGCCTTCCTTCCTAGTCGGTAATACCAGAGGGTCTGCATACAGGGAAAGGGGAATATCTGATCAGGTCGTGGCCCCTCCCCTCCTCTCTCAATTATTTCCTGCTAGCATCCGCGCGCGCTCCGCGCGCGCGGATGCGTCTCCCCTGCTCCGCTGGGGACGCTGGGAAATAAACGGAGAGGAGGGTTATAAAAAGGCGGCATGGCTTGGGCTAGTTTTAGCCAGGTGGCCTTGGTTGCATGCGCGACCAAGGCCAAAAAACTACGCCAAGGCTAACCCGTAGCCGGCCGGTAAAAGTAAATATCCTGCCTGCATGCAGTCAGGATATTCTTCTCCTGCTTGCATTATACCCCGCCCAAGGCCTCTTTTATGCATGCAAAAAGCCGAAATTATCAGAGGGTCTGCATGTAGGAAAAGAAATTTGTGCATGCATGCCAGCATGCAGACTTTAGTTTTTTATTTTTATTAACGGGCCAGCCATACCTATTCATACCTTTGTATACAAAAGGGAATGGGAGGGAGCCGGGAAAACGACCAGGATACTTCAGCCTTGGTCGAAAAAACAAAAAGATATAAATTGATTTACCTTTAATTCCTTCCCTTGCTTAGTCCTACTTTAAACTTTTGATGTATACCCATATCTTACTTCTTGTCCCTTAATTCGGAGGGCATGTAGTGCATGCACCCCCTGCAGCCATGCGTCCTCGAAGAGGGTGCAGGGCTAACGCTCGTTGTGTGCGGGGGGGGGGGGTTAAAGGAATCTTCGGGTTCTTGCTTCCCCGTGTGTATTTCCCATATCTTCCTTCTTTAATTTCCTGACATGGAAGTCTCCACCAGAATCTCCCTTGTCCCACATATATTTACCCACCAGAGCAGCTCCGACTTCAAGATATTTATTTTTAATAAAATTAAAAATAAAAATTTGACCGGTCGCACTGCATGCAGACCAAGACTAGCCATACTCCGTTAGCCTGTGCATGTGCCTTCCTGCAAAACCAGTACTGGTCTTGCATGAGTCTATGGAAGGTAGTTGAGGAGGGATGGGGGCAATGCGGCCTGGGTTTCTACATACATATGTAGACATACATATGTATTTGAAACTAGCTAGGCGCGACCTAGGCCGCACACAAAGTGTTGGGGGGGTCCTTGTCTTGTCAGAGAGGGAGGGGGGACAAGGGGGGGGCATTCTAGGAGGGGGGGGGGGTATAAAATGGGCCAGGAAAGCAGGGTGGGGTTGGGGGGGTGTTGGGGTGCAGGAAAATCTGGTTTTGGTTTGCATTAACTGAGTAAAAGAAAACTAAAAGCTGCCTTTGCAAGGCATGCAATAGTTATAATAATCGTCCTGTTTATGTGCCCACCCCACACACAACACGCGTTGTAGAACCAAACCAGAACTCCGCCAGCATCTTCGCGCCATGCAGTCCCTTCTTCCCCACTCTCCCCTCTCCCTCCCTTCCTCCCTCCCTTCCTCCCTCCCTTCCTCCCTCCCTTCCTCCCTCCCTCTCACTCCACCCACCACCTACGCATGTTGCGGCCTTGGTCTGAAAGGCTGCGCAAGCTACCCCCCCCAGGTCGGACCACTGGAGGGAGGGGTCTGAAAGAGGGGGGGGGGGGGGGGAAGAAGGTTAATGCGGCCTTGGTCGTGGGACCAAAGGAGGAGGGTGTACGGATAGGATTTACTGGTGGCTCTGCACTAGTTGATGCAAGGCTGCATGCTAATCCTCCGGATAAAGGTCGGCACAACTTCGTTAAGCCTACCAAACTAAAAAAGAGTATAATTTAATTGGCAAAATAGGAAGCTTCAACCTTCTACTTCTCAGTTCAAGTCTGAGTGCTCTTGGTTTTTTCATGCAAGTGAGAAGGCCCCTTTCCTTTTCTTTCTCCATGCTGTCCGATATTAGAAAATTCTCTTCCGCTTCTTGTATGCCCTACCTCTCGGGGATATTTTGAGGTGTACGGAAAGGGAATAGGGTCAAGGAAAGGGGATAGGGTCAAGGAAAGGGGATAGCCTTTCCTTGTCTCAGCCATGCATGCTAATGCAACGCCCTAATTTGCCTTTGCATGTTACAGTCCCAACCCTAACGAAGTTGTGAATGCAGGCTTTTTCCAGAATGCAGTCGGGGGGGGGGGGGCTGGGACTGGCGGATAAGGATAAGCATGTGGCGCATCCTTGGCTGGCTCCGCAGGCTGCATGCTTAAAAAAAGACCAAATGGTATAATAAAGGTATAAATTAGTAAGTTTTAATATAAGATAATAGTATATATACAGTTAAGTACTACTGGTTTTTTAACTTAATTGGTAAAGTGTATTTTTGATAAGAATAATAGTTCAAGTTCGAATCTTGAAAGAACCAAAGTAAAACTGTACTTCTATAAGAAAGACATTTAATATAAATGGAAATTTAGGCTTCGAGTCCTTATTAGCATAATTGATTAAAAAAGCGTCCGCGCGCGGAGCGCGCGAGACGCAGCCCATCGGCAAAGCCGATGGGCCGCTAAAATTAGTGAAGGCGCCGTCTCCCCGGCTCCTCTCTCTCTTTAAAAAATGAGAGAGAGGAGGGCTCTTAAAGGTTTCAACCATACGGAGCCGGGAACATAAATTAAAAATTTCACTTGCTCATCCTAACTGTATAAAAATAGAAGTTCGACCGGTCGATCTAAAAACAAATATAACAACTATTTACAACTCTACAAATGAAGCAGCTAAAGCGAGGGGATTAAAACCCTTGCAGCCCGCCCCGGGAGGGGGGGGGGCCGCTTTAAATCTTCCTAATCATAAAATAATATCTCAATATATTAGTAGAAAACAACAAACAGCGCCGCCCCCTCTCATTTATTTACTGCTAGCATCCGCGCGCGCACCGCGCGCGCTAGGATGCGTCTCCCCTGCTCCGCAGGGGGTACGCTGGTAAATAAACGGATAAGAGGGCCTTATAAAGGTCGGTTTATTTTCAAAAAGATTGAAGGAGTTTAACGTTAACCAACGCGCTGTGTAGCACAGCCCTTGGTCGCGCATGTTGTATTACAACGGAATTACTTAACATTAACGTTATCACCAAGTCCCACCCCTCCTCTCTCATCCATTGTCATCGACAATGGACGGAGAGGAGGGCTAATGAAAAGTTTGATAACATACTTAGGGTGTGGAAGAGAACTAGACTCTCGAGGGCCAGCTAAAAAATTTGCTCCGCCCAGATCGTGTAGTAATCATACTTCTATATAATAAGAAGTTATTTAAGTGTATTAAGATGATATTATAAAGATGTCTTAATACGCTACTTATAGAGCATAGCCTTATGTACTTAAAGGTGGGGCCTATGTTTCATCGAAGAGTATTATTTATTTAAAATAAATAATAAAAACATAAATTACTTCTATAAGTATATGTATAGGTTATATTTAACCTAGAATCTTCTCTACCCCCTCCCGATGACCCCTAACTCAAGAAAAAGAACCTCCGGCCTTGTCCCTGACCCCATCCCTTGCCAGTTCCAGTGGCAGCTCCTTTCCCTGTGCAAGCGACCCCGGCTCTGCATGCAGACCAATATTTCGGGACGCATGCAGGGAACTGTCAAGGTCAAGGCTCGATTTTTGCTTCGGGCTAACGAAGGCCCCCTTTTTTTTTTTAATAAAAACCAAAAAATTAAAAAGAAAACTTGTGTAACCACATAGATATGAAGTTGAAACTTGCTACGCTAGCAGGGAGGCTAGGGAGGCTACTCAATTCCTGCGTCTCTCCTGAGAATCCGGAATACGACCAGGGAACTTCGGACCAGATCGGAATACGCAAAACAAAGATTTGGCTTTGCTAAAAAATAAAATATTCCACCGTGGCTTCACTGCGAAGTAGCGTCTAACAAAAAAAAATAAATGCGGTCCTACTCCTATTACGAGTAGGTGGGGGGGGGGGGGGGGGGATTAACCGGCCACCAGTTTCAGTTCCCTTGGGGGTCAAGGTCTGCATGCATGCATGCATGCATGCAGGTAGGGTGGCGATATAACAATAATGAAGATTTATTAATTAATATATATAAAATATAAACTTTATAAAATAAATATAAAGAGAGTTGACCGAGTCTGGTTTATGGTGGTAAGTTTGAATTTTATTTGGCTAGTCATAGTCACATCCGTTCGAATCGGATATTCTCTGAACAATAAAAAGGAATATTATTTACGACCAAGGCCAAGTTTTCTCTCTCCTCCGAATGATGTGCTACTCTAGCAAAAAGTATCCCGCCTTGGTCGCGCCACCCAAAAATTACTGCTTAACGAAGACCCCCTTTTCTTTTGGCTTTTTTTTTAATAAAAAAGAAAAGTTGTGTAACAACTACATATGTAGACATACATATGTAGTTGTAACTTGCTACGCGAGCAGGGGAAAGAAAAATACTGCACCTGCTCCACCTTGGCATGCTAAAACCCCGCCCGCCCTCCCGCCCGCCCGCCCGCCCGCCCGCCCGCCCGCCCGCCCGCCCGCCCACCCCCACCCTCCCACCCACCCACCCCACCCACCCACCGGGGGGGGGGGGTTTACAAAGGAGGGACTACCAAGCGCGGGATGCTGTCAAGGAATTTGTTAATAACCTCCCTCCTGCCTCTTTCTTCTAATTACATCAAATTCCATCTCTATTCCTAACATAACACAGTAGGAAGGGTCAACTTTTATTAGTTTAAATGGTAAAACAGGATACTTCTAATAACCTCATTCAAGTTCAAGTCTTGAATAAGAATTCTATCTGCACCCCCCGGGACATAGCCAGCTTGCCCGAAATCACCACCCCGCCCTCCGGATCCTGCCATTTCCCCACCGGCCATTCCCATATAAATATTTTTCATTTTATGATTCGGGACCGCCCCCATTTCCCCATTAGCCCACGTGCCCACGTGGACACGACCCCATTACCCACGAGTCCGCTCCCCTTCAGCATCGCCGTTTGAGCTCATTTCTTTGTATGAACCGGTCCGCCGCATTTGCCCACGTGCCCCACGTGCCCACGACCCGCCATAACCACGACCCACGCAGCGTAGCTAGGTATCCCATGATATTCTCTTGGATACGAGAGAGTGAATGAAGGTACATACCTATCAAAATCATCACCTCCGTGAATCTCACCAAACCCTCGTGATTAATCTCTGCCCATCAGAATAAGACCATCACCAGCTAAGATAAGGTTAGCTATCCGTGTACTCTTTTATTTGAGAGAATGCACTAACCTGTAAAGTCTCCATCTCTATTTACCCGCCCCTCCCCTCTCTCATATTTTTTTATCTATTATTTTTATTTTATTCTTATGAAAAAATATTCAGAGAGGAAGAGGGGCTTTGTAGAAGGATTTGGATTAACAATTCGGAAAATAACAATGGCATTGTTTTACTGGGGGTGGAAAAGAGGGGACAATAAATGTTAAAGGGTTTAGTAATTTATATTCCTAAAAAACCAAGCATGTGCATTCCTAATAAACCAAGCATGTGCGTACCGCGTAAACAAACAAATAATAGGGTACCTATTCCATACCTGACGCAAACATCAAAGTATCACAAACATCAAAGTATAAAAGAAAAACCAGAGCCGTCCTTTCAATTTCTCCACCCCCCTCATCTAAGGTAAAATTCCCCGAGTCGCCCGGAGAAAGAAGCCGGGCGGAAAAAAAATAAATAAAAAAAAAATATGTGGATTATGTGACTGTAAAAAAAATATTAGAAATCTGATCTGATTTGTAAAAACAACGAATATTCATACCTAGAAACCTACAGGTACTTCATGTGAGCGTAAATACATAAATGTATTATGTATAATTTGCTGATCCACAGGCGAGAGCAGGTTCAGGTATCCACCATGCCCGAGTCCAACAACTCTATCTGGCCCCCCCTCTCCTCGGACAACCCAAAAATAATTTATAATTTTGGTCTTTTTTTTTTTCTGGGCCCCTTGGGCGCCCGATAGGGATTCAAAAAAAAAAGATAAGGAGAGGGGGGGGGGGGGGTATTAAGAGGAACCATTCTATCATTGAAAATAAAAAAATTTCGAAAGTCGGGGTGATTGTTGAATTGATTCAGCGGGCCGTAGTATTCGAAAAACCTTATTAGGTTTCCAATAATAATTCCGTAACAAGAATCGTCCCCATTGCTCATTTCACACAAAGCGTATCTAATCTGGTTTTTGTTTTCGTGTGCGTGTTGTACTGGTTTAGTGTTATCGTCAGCACTCGGAGCTGCACGTTTACACTCAACCATTATTCGGTCTGTTAAACCGGCATCGGGTTCAGTGAAGGTTCTGACGATAAAATCCGGAATGCTACCGTTCCGTTCTTGTTGAGGGGGGCTACGATGAAATGCTCATAGGAGAAGTAATAGAAGAGTATAATATTTTTCGCTCTTACGACCTTATCCTCCACACCTGTCGCACCTAACAAATCGATCTCATTGAGACATTCTTTAATTGTTTGTATGTTATAGTATGAATTCATTTTTTTTTTTTTTCTAAGTAATTGTCAGTTCAAAACCGCGTTTTAGTGTTTATCAGTACAGGTCAGTTAGTACATACCATTTGGATAGACAGATAAGGTAAAAACAGGCGAAGGCGAAGATATAATGATGATGATGGTGGTGGTGGTGAAGAGTGTAGTTGTTTCGACGGACTAGAGGTGGTCCTTTTTACTTATTTTGATTTATTTTGATTTATTTATTTATTTATTTAATAACATGATCTCGGAAAAATTGATTTTAGTCATCTGTTAAAGGACTATCTAGTCATACCTCATTATCTCAGTCGAATAAAAATCAAATGATATGCTTATCTTACATACATACAGTTGGACGCGTCATCTTGTTGATCCACCATACAGTTGGACGCGTCATCTTGTTGATCCACACTGTGTGTGGGTCTTCTAGTTCCTCGCCCCTCCCTTTTCTTTTTTATTAAAAAAAAAATAAAAAAGAAAAGTTTTTAGAGTCATACGGAGTGGTGTCATACGGAGTGGGTTGCTTATCTTACTGCAGAGCCATACAGCACCCGAATCTCCCCTATTTCCCTAAAATTCAAGGATAAGGGCTGAACTTTCCCCCCTGCCTATGGGGTCCGGAGCCGGGGGGGGGGGGGTACACGTCACGTTTCACTCAGGGTTTCAACCCCCGCCCCGCCCCTCCCCTCTCATCCATTTCCTAGCCCTTCTGGGGCACCCCTACCAAGGCGGGGTAAGGAAATGGACGGAGGGGAGGGGCCCGCCCTTTTCTTCGGGTCGGGCGCCCCGAAGGGGCGCCCCCGGTTATTTAAGGGAAGGAGTCATAAGGAGTTGCTTATCTTTCTGCATAGTAGATTATTGATTAGTTTAGATATGGCGTGTCTATCTTGCCACCTAACCATAGGTTGGTATATATCGATGCTTATTACATTACATCACTATTATTTAACAATGACCCTTGGGGGGGGGGGGGGGCGTCATCTTAACGAGTCTACGGGTGGGCTGCTTATCTCGACACCTCCCATTGGTTGCTAAATTGTTGACTCATAGGTGGGTAGCTTATCATGCTTTAGTCGTGACTCATTGGCGGCTGAGACATTTTGAGAGGGAAGCTGCCCCCTCTTAGGGGGGGGGGGGCTGCAAGGGAGCCCTTCGGGCTCCCTCGCTTATCTTAAGGTGCTAGTCAATGTGGCGAAGCGAGATAATACCCTGCATATGCACACAGCTTATCCAGGGGTTAGATCATGACTCAAAAATCTGCACAAACATGGAACATCCAGATCGAACCAATGTAATATAACCCTCCGGCTACGGTTATTCGCAGAGGACTTGTTCCAACAATAACGCAATTTGTTGTAGGTCAAATACCCATATGTTTCTCTGGTGTAGTCTTCCAATGATCTCCTCTCAGCCACTCCATGTCCCTCTGTTTGGTCAAAATCCGTGCTGTGATCGGGGGGGGGGGGGTCACCTCTCGTCTCCTATGTAAATAGTCAGTATTGAGGTAAACTTGGCTTGGCTGATATCACACGTCACTCTGGAGCTGGTACTTCTAGGGGGGTCTAAATCTTTTTCCGTCTGCCTTGGGAATGTACAGTCTTTTCGATTTCAGCGCTGTTTTTCAGGTTCTTAGTATGTTATCTATCTTCTTGTTTAACTCCAGTATCCAGCCTTCCTCCTTTTCTCCGAATCAAGTTGGTAGGTCTTGGCCCCCCTTTTCTTCGGGGGGGGGGGCGCTCCCTTTTCTTGGGGCGCTCCCGAGGTGGGCGCGCCCCGAACCCTAAAGGGGAATCGGGCGCGCCCCCGGGAAACCTTCCCCATCCGATCTGACCCCTCCCTCCATTTATTTCCATAAGGAAATAAATGGAGTGGCGATAGAAGATGGATGGGGGCGATGTAAAGGGCGCCCCCTTTTCTTCTTTATTTTTTTGTTAAAAAATTCCAAAGAAAAGGCCCCCCTTTTCCTTTTTATTTTTTTTTTAATTTAAAAATGAAAAGGTTTATGATACTAACTCGAAATGTGACTGATCTTGTTATTAGGTATTGCGCTAGGTATCCGAATTTATCTGGGTTGTTTCTGTGCAGGCCTATACTGGTCTTTCATACGGGACAGGTACCTGTTTCCATGTTTAGTGGACAGCATCTCCTTTTGGGTATTTGTCTCTTGATAACACCCTTTCAGTAATTTTGAGGTGAAGTGCATTGGGAGGTGGCCTCTCCACAAGGTGGGAACTCGGGCACTTTCATTTCAATTCATTTCAATACATTTCAATTCGTGATTCCCTACCTCTTTTGCTTATCTCAGAACCCCGTTGCCTCCGGATGATTTTAGGATGTCCGCGATGGGTGCAGACATTCCTCAAGTATGCCTCTATGTTCGACTATTTTCCGCTTGCCAACCTCCCTTTCCATCCCCTTCTCCATCTCCCGGCTCCTTCAGGGCTTGATCATACAGATCTCCCTCTTCGTCGGCTGTTAGCTCACGTTTCAATCCCTGTTTACGTCTACGCTTCAGCAGTATTCAGGTCGAACTACATCCCCCCGCAGGGGGGGGGGGGAAGATTTTTGTGTTTTCCCTAAAAAAAATAAAAATATAATTTTATTTTTTTTAAGGCTCCAGTTCTGGTGGGCAAAGGGGGGGGGGGGTATTTGT